TGGAGGTAAGCGGATTCGAACCGCTGACATCTGCCTTGCAAAGGCAGCGCTCTACCAACTGAGCTATACCCCCCACCTAATCAGTTTTTAAAAATGATATAAGAAAAAAAAGTTATCTTTTTTTTCTTCTACACATTTTTAAATTTTCAATAATAAAATTATTGAAAAAATTGATAAAATTTCAAGGAGAAAAATAAGTTTTAAAAAGTTAGCTTTTTAAAACTTATTTTTTCGTCACTAAATTTTATACTAGGAAGAAAAAAGTTAACTTTTCTCTTTCTTCGGATAAAATTTCTTAATTTTGGACTATAAATTCAAAATAAAATTTATTTTAGAAGAATTTAGAAAGACCAACTGGTGGGCTATACTGGACTTGAACCAGTGACCTCACCCTTATCAGGGGTGCGCTCTAACCAACTGAGCTAATAGCCCTTTTAAATTTACATTGCTGTAAATTTAAACCAGAAAGTTGTCTTTGCTGAATGCTGTGCAATTTTTAAAATTGCATAAACCATCAAAAGGATGGATGCAAAAGATTTTATTCTAATTTGCATGTAGTATGTAAAATTTTATACTTTCTAAAAAGAAACTTAAGTTTTACAAACATTATTTTTTTATTAAGAAGGATCCTCCAGCCCCACCTTCCAGTAGGGCTACCTTGTTACGACTTAAGATTAGTTGGAAACAGGGAATTTGTAGCTGCCCTCGATGAAATCGTTAGGCAAAACCACTTCCGACCATATCTCCTTCCGACCTTTGACGGGCAGTGTGTACAAGGCCCGGGAACGTATTCACCGCCGTATAGCTGACCGGCGATTACTAGCCATTCCGACTTCACGTAGGCGAGTTTCAGCCTACGATCCGAACTGAGGCCGGGTTTGTGAGGTTAGCTGGCCCTCGCGGGGTCGCATCTCATTGTCCCGACCATTGTATTACGTGTGTAGCCCAGGATATAAGGGGCATGCTGACTTGACGTCGTCCTCACCTTCCTCCGGCTTACACCGGCAGTCTCCCCAGAGACCCACTAAATGTGGTAACTAAGGACGAGGGTTGCGCTCGTTGCGGGACTGAACCCAATAATTCACATCACGAGCTGACGACAGCCGTGCACCACCTGTGTTCAGATTCCTTAAAAAGGCACCTTTCATCTCTGAAAGTTTCTGACATGTCAAATCCTGGTAAGGTTCAACGGGTTGCATCATATTAAACCACATAATCCACGGCTTGTGCGGGCCCCCGTCAATTCCTTTGAGTTTCACTCTTGCGAGCATACTCCCCAGGCGGGATACTTAACGCGTTAGCTACAGCACTGTTTGTTGACAGCACTTAGTATCCATCGTTTACGGCTAGAACTAAAAGGGTCATTTATTGTGGACTATATCATAATCTATCTTGACCTTACATTTTGCCAATGTGTATCCATATACACTTCAAATTCTTCTTTTGAATTAAAGAAGCGAGGCACATAATGACTAGCCAAAAAAGATCTCCAGCGTGCATTATTTTTACTATCATTAAATTTTAAGAACGTTTTATAAATCATTTGTTTAACAGGAATAAAAGGTATTATTAATTCAATCAGTTTTTCGGCATTTGCAGTATGAAAATTTAAAGCATAATAAGGTTTTTTTCTAGGTTCTTGAGTAGGATCCAAAGTTTTTTGGTCGCAAACTGTTATGTTTTCTTGACTAAGATCTAAAATTTCTTTTGCAGATTTTTTTTGATTTGGCGGAGTAACTTCCATTATTTTGGCGTTAATTTCCCACTTTTCTAAAAAAAATTGCTGAATAAGTAAAACTTCTTCTTTTGTCATAGAATGCGTACACAATGTACCTTGTCGATACCCACCAGTAATAGAACCATCGTCACACCACCACACAGCTATTGCTAGCGGTTCTAAAAGCTCTAAATATTCTTTTGTTACTGTTTTTTTACCGTTCACTTTTATAAGATTATTTATGATTGTCAAATCAGGTGATACTAAAGTTTGTATTCTTAGTTTTTTTCGCTTACTATAGCTTCCTCGATCTGGTTTCTTAATAGAAAAAGATCTTCTTGAACACACAGTTTCTAGCTCGTAATATTTCCATACGACGTAATGCCTTTGTTTACAACTATGATTCATTTGAACTCTTGCATTTTTTCCACCAGAAAAACCTATAGCAGCATCACCTAATATAGTTCCCATAACTACCTGTTTTTGGTGATCTGTTAATTTTATTGTTGAGGCTCGTGCCATAAAAATTCTTTTTTTATTTTTTGTCAAACCCAAGAATTTACTAATACGTCAAAATTTTGTGATATTAAAAGTTAATTTAGTCTCTAAGGGTGTTGATTTTTCAACTTCCCTCGGGATTCTTAAAAAAGTTCCCCGATATAGCTAGATTACACTTTAACCTTTCAATTAAAGGAGACACCCTTTACCATTTTTTTACTAGCTTGGTCGGACTATCTAATCCTTGTTGCTACTCTAGCTGTCGTCTCTCAGTGTCAGTTACGGCCCAGCAGAGTGCCTTCGCCATTGGTGTTCTCCTCGATATCTATGCATTTCACCGCTCCACCGAGAATTCCCTCTGCCCCCACCGTACTCTAGCTTCCGAGTTTCCAATGCCTGCCCAAGGTTAAGCCCTGGTATTTGACATTAGACTTCGTGAAGCCACCTACAGACGCTTTACGCCCAATCATTCCGAATAACGCTTGCACCTTATGTATTACCGCGGCTGCTGGCACATAAATTAGCCGGTGCTTATTCCTTAGGTACCGTCATTTCGTTCTTCCCTAAGAAAAGGAGTTTACAACCCATGGGCCGTCATCCTCCACGCGGCATTGCTCCGTCAGGCTTGCGCCCATTGCGGAAAATTCCTCACTGCTGCCTCCCGTAGGAGTCTGGGCCGTGTCTCAGTCCCAGTGTGGCTGATCATCCTCTCAGACCAACTACTGATCGTAGCCTTGGGAGGCCTTTACCCTCACCAACTAGCTAATCAGACGCAAGCCTCTCTCTAGGCGGTGTAAACCTTTTCACTCCGCAGCATATGGGGTATTAGCACCAGTTTCCCAGATGTTATCCCCCTCCTAGAGGTAAGTTCTTACGTGTTACTCACCCGTCCGCCACTACAATGAGAATGTTTTCTGATCGAAACCAAAAAACACTATCACGTCGTATGACTTGCATGTGTTAGGCATGCCGCCAGCGTTCATTCTGAGCCAGGATCAAACTCTCCATTGGATTTTTTTCCTTTACTTATTTGAACTTTATTTACTTTACAGTAAATTTTTTGTTTATTTTTCACAGACGAAGATTATTTTAAATTAGTTTCAAAAACTTTTCAATAACAAAAAAATTTCTTTTTTTGCTATCAAAATAGCCAAAAACCCTCTGTTTATAAGCAAAAAATATATTAGTACATCCTTAGTATAAAAACGATAGTTTAAATAAAAAAATAACTGCTATTCTTGCCTACTCTGTCAAAACTAATAAAAAAAAAAAAGAATATATTGAAAATTAGAGAAAAAATTTTTAAAAAATACCACATTGATTTATTATTGTTAAGCTAAAAAAATACATTTAAACTAGAGCAAAAATAAATTAAAATCAGTTTTTCAATAATTCTAAAAAAAGAAAAAACTTAGATTACTATAATTATCTGATCTCTTGTTAACTTAAAGAGTCATGTTTAAATTTTTTTATTTGTTATTATAATTTTTATAAATATAAAGTCTTTTTCTATTAAATCTGAGATTTAACTTTTTTTTCTTCTCTTGAGCTTGTGAAAAAAAGCTTTTTTCCTTGTTCCCGTTTTAATTTTTTTCGTAGAAATTTTTTTTGTAAGTTTGCATATTTTCTTGAAGTTTTCAAATGTATATCTCTCTCATGGTTAATATTTTTCTCTTTTTGCAACAAAAAGAAGTAAAAAAAAAATTAAGTTAGTAACTAATGTTTCATAAATAAATCTTTATTGCAATATATTTAATGTTTTACAATTTAAAAATAAAATAACTAGTTTCTGATTAGCTCGATTTTGTAGCATTTTTATTTAAAGAAATTAAATACAGATAAAAAACTGAATAAGTTTTACTTTAAAAATTTTTTTGCTTATTTTAGTCTAAATTTAGAGGTTTAACATTTTAAAAATATATAAACTTAGAAATGGCAATATTTTTTAGTTTATTATTTTATTTTTAATATATTTTCTTTATGTTTAAGAAGGCTTTCTAACTAAAAATTAACCGTTAAAGAACGTTAAAAAGGTAAGTTTTGATTTTTTTTTAATTTTCATTATATTTTTTTAAAGCTCGCGACGTTTTCTGATTTTTAAAAATAAAAACAAATGAAGGAAGAAAAGAAAGCTAAAAGCTTTCTTTTCTTTTCTCAACCCCCGGAAACTTTTTTTTTCCTTCTTCGCTTTTTTTCCCCTTTTACCCTTATTTTTTCTTTCTGCTAGCAAAAAAGAAGACTTTTTGCTAGCAGAAAGAAAAAATAAGGGCATTTCCCCCGGAAGCTGTGCTTCCGGGGGAACAAGGGAACAAAAAATAAATTTATTTATTTTTTAATTTTCTCTCGAAACTTTTTTCTATTAAAATTGCAAAGATATAAACCATTAATTTGATGATGGTAATAACATATTCACAAAATTTGCTAGTTAAAACCCAAAAAACATTATTATATCAATGTTTTACAACGAAAGTGAAGCATTTTTTATTTATTTATTTGTTTTAAAAAGTGAAGCATTTTTTATTTATTTATTTGTTTTAAAAAGTGAAGCATTTTTTATTTATTTATTTATTTATTTTAAAAAGTGAAGCATTTTTTATTGTAGAAAATGCTTATCATTCTTGAATTTACTTTCTTTTTTTTTATTTATTATTGTCATAATTTTTTTTGTTATTACGTGATTTACTTTTTTGAAAAAAAAGTTGACAAAGTCTAAATCCTGTGTTAAAATTGAGAATATCGAAAAAAGCCAATGTTTGTAAGGCCGACGTTTGTCGGCCTTTTCTGGATCACGCGTACTACGCGTGATGCAAAGCCGGCGAAAGCCGGCTAAGGGCCGTAGGCCCTATAAAAAAGCCGGGTTTAACCGGCTCGCAGCTGGTCACCAAAAGGTGACGCCAAAAGCGGCTTACAGCCGGCCGAACGGAACCCCCTAAAGGGTGTATGTGAGTGGTGGCGAGCTGAACAGGATGTCCAAAAGGACGCCGGCAAAAGCCGGCTATCTAAGAATGGCCGATGAATCGGCCTATGCTAGGGATGACGAAAGTCATCCCTGTAAAATAAGCTTTTTTTGAAAAAAGAAAAAACTATTTTCTTGATTTACAATAAACGAAGAATTGAAAAAAAAAAAGCAAAGTTTTTTTTGTAATTAAAAAACAAGAAAAACTAAAGAAAATATGCACATAAATTTGATTTTACAGTGAAAATTGTTAATTTTTAAAAATTAATAAAATTAATTTAATAAATATTTTTGCAAAAACTAGCATTTTTTAAAAAATAAGCTAAAATAAATAAATAAAACAAAAAAAACGCATAGCTTTTTTTTTTTACTCAGAGAGTCTAAATTAATTGCATAAATTAGCAATGGTAAGAAAGGGAAAATGAGTAAATCAATTTTTTTTGTACTATTAAGAAAAATAATAAAATAGGCTTGTTTTTGAACAATAAAAAAGCAATTTTATTGAGTTTTTTTGAAAAAATCATTAACAAAAAGCTAAGCTTTTTGTTAATTTACAATAAAAAAAAGAAAAATCAACGCTTTTTTTTTATGAAAAAGAGAAAAAAATTTATATTACATAGCTGATTGTCAAAAAAAAGTTAAAGTCCACTATTCTAAAAAATGCTTAACTTTTTTTTGAAGCTTTGATTTCCAATTATCATAGAAAAAGTCTTTAAAATTTTCCATTTAGAAAAATTTTAAGGAAAAAAGAAGCTTTTTTTTTTTAGTTAATTTGTTGTACTTCTTCATAAATTAAAAACAAACATTACAATAGATTTTTTAGTAGCAAAATACGGCATAAATGAGAATAGTAGTTCATTTAAAAAGAACTACTATTCTCACAATATGCCTTTGTAGTATTGTGCATAATTTGGATAAGATTTTTGTAGTAAAGCTTTTTTCATACAAAATTTTTGTTAATTGATCTATTTTTTTTGCAACAAATCTGTAAACAAAAAAATATTTTTATATTTACAGATTTGTTGCAAAAAATAGATCAATTAACAAAAATAAATATTTTCAGAATAGGAGAAAAGAGAGAGCTAAAGCGAAGGAAAAAAAAGTTTTTTTAAAGTGGAGCTTTAAAAAAACAAGGTTATTTTTTTTTTAAGTTAGTTTTTTATTTTATTTTATTTAGGAGAGTTAATCCTATAGTATAGAGCATTAACTATTTTAGATTCAAATTATCTAGAGCTTGAAAATAAAAAAAGGTTGGTTTTTTAGTTTTTTTAACTAAAAGCAAGAAATTTTGGGCTTCTTTCTTAGCTTATAATTTTCATAGAAAAAATATTATAAAGAGTATTACTGTGAAAGTTAAAAGTATTTGAAAATAAAAAATTATTAAATTTTAATTTGAATCTTAATTATAGAGTAGATTAAACTAATGATGGTCATCTAAAAATTTAGTTTGAAAAACAACTTTGTTAAAATTTGGGGGGAGAAGTCAAAAGCTAAGCTTTTGACTTTCCTAAAAAACAGTTGTCTTAAACGGATTGTTATTCTTCCAATTTTTTTCTAGAGCTTTTAGTTAAAGTTCATAGAATTTTAATCTTTAACTTTTAGATTTAATATTTTATGAAAAATGAGATAGAGTAAAACCTACTGTAAGTAGTACATTGTGAAATAAAAGGAAAGATGTCCGAGTGGTTTAAGGAGCAGACCTGGAACGTCTGTGTAATTTCGGTTACCGAGGGTTCGAATCCCTCTCTTTCCGACCTAATATTATCCATTTTGGTTTTTTAAAGCTCTGCTTTAAAAAAAGTTTATGTTCTTTTAAGATTTCAGTTATTAGAAATTTTTAAAAATGCAGAAAACAATTAGAAAGCCTAAATTTAGTTTATGTATATAAAACTAAAAAATTTGCATTTTTTTTTTTATATATTATAATTATAATTAAGCTCATGGTTCTGTTTAATAGATATTTTTAATCATGTCAGATTTTTTAAAAGCAGCATATAGAAATATATAATTAAGCCAGAGTCCATGGGCCCTAATTTTTTGTGATTTTTTATTAAATAGGTTGCAAACATAATTACCTTGATTAGTTAAATAAATTTTTTTGAATCATATTTTAAAAATTTACATGATTTTAAAGAACTGAAAGGCATAATACATTAATGTTTTTTAAAAACGTTCAATGTTCTCTCTGAAATCGACGATTTCAGAGAGAAATTGTTTCCCTCGGAATCGTCGATTCCGAGGGAAACAATTAAAAAAAATACTATTTGAGTTATATATTTAATTTGATCTTTATATATTATGTTTTTTTTCAAAACGTAGTTTATTAATAACTTTTATTCATCTTTTTTTATTTTCCTTTGTTGTAACTTCATTTCACTGAGCTAGCTTCATTTCTTGGAGAATGAAATAATTTTTGAACAAAACCAATAAATTATTTTTTACTTAACAAATAAGTCTTCTATTTTTTTTCTTATTTTTTTATTTCTTGAATTAAAAAAAGGTCTAGTAATTCTTAATTCATTTTAACTTTAAAATATAACTATTAGATAATGTTTTATATTAATTATCAGGATTAAATCAAATCAAATAAACCCAGAGACTGATCTGGATTTATTTGCTAGTTTTGTTTTTTCAACCTATTAGGAGACAGATTTTATTTTTTTATCTTATTTTGCATAAGATTCCATCTTAGACTCTATTTGTTCTGTTTTTTTCTAATTTAAAATTTTTTTATTTACATAACAAGAGATAGTTAGTTCTTTAATTGGAATTAAAAATTGCCTTTTTGGTCCGTTAAGTAACGGAAATAGAAAAATTCTATACAAATTTTTAGGACGATCAAAAAATAAAAAATTTAAACAATTCTAATGGATTCTATTAAAGTATTTTTAGAATAAAAACAATTAGACTACTCTTGTCGTATTATTTTTTCTCTTATTTTTATTTTAGAATAGTAAAATAAGATTAGAAAAAGAAAAGCTAAAAAAGCTCTTTTTTCATTATTTGGTCGAATCTGCTTCATTTTACATTATAAATATTTCATATGACTACTGCTAATTCTGAAGAAAAAACATACCCAATTTTTACAGTTAGATGGTTATCGGTTCATGCTTTAGGTATTCCAACTATTTTTTTCTTAGGTGCTATTACTGCTATGCAATTTATTCAACGTTAAGAATTTTTAAAAGCTAATTAAATCTAAAAAAAAAATAGAAAATTGGTAAACAAAGGTTCTAATTTTCTATTTTTTTTTTAGATTATAAAACTATGATTGAGACTATATTATAAAGAAAAAAAAAATTCAAGAAGAAAAAAAGTTGCGAGGGAAAATTAAAAAATAAATAAATTTATTTTTCCAAGGGAAGTTTCCCCCTGGAAGCAAAGCTTCCAGGGGGAAACTTCCCTGGTACAAAAATAAATTAGTTTTCTCACAAAACTTTTTTTCCTTCTCTTTTTGGGCTAAAGCCCAAAAAGTGAAGCTAAAAAAAGTTCGCTTTAGCTAACTTTTTTTTTAACTAATTTTTTTTGTTACCAGGGAAGAAAAAATTTATTAATTTTATTCATCTGTTAAAGCATATAGATCTTTTCATTTTCATAAGCTTTCTTCGATGGGAAAGTCTTTAAACTTCTCCTAAACAGGCAATTTTAAAAATTTTAAGAAAAAAAAAAGAAACTAGAGAAAAGGCATAATAGAAAATGGGTAAGAAGCTGAAGAAAAGAGATAGCTTCAGCTATCTCTTTTCTTCAGCTTCTTACCCATTTTTTAAAACCAAAGTTTTTTGAAAGCCAAAGCTTTTTTTTTAGGTTTAAACAGACTTTTTCCTATTCCATCTTGGATTTTATTTGTTAAAAATTGTTTATATAAATATAAATAAAAAAGATAAATAAAATTGAAATTTAGGAATAAACAAGATAACAAATCCTATTTTTAGGTTCCAACATTATTTTAAATTGGATAGTCGTTAAACAACGCAGATTATATTTTGAACTATTTGGATTTTCAAACTAAGTACAGTTTTATTTTTTATTTCTTTGTCTATTAAGTATTAAATATTTATAATATATTTTTAACGATTTACTAGGAATATTTTATATGTTTTCGTACATTTTTTCCATTTTTGTTTCTAAATTTAAAAATCTTTCAAATTTTTTAGAATTATGACATCTATTTTTCAGTTAACATTATTCGCTTTAATTTTGTTTTCTTTTGTTTTAGTAGTTGGTGTTCCAGTAGTATTTGCTTTACCTAATGGTTGGACAGAAAACAAACGTATTGTTTTATCAGGTCTAGGGTTATGGATTCTTTTAGTTTTTGTAGTTGGTATTTTAAACTCGTTTGTAGTTTAATTTTTTATAAAAATTAAAAAATACTATGTTTGAAATAAGAAAAAATAAAAAAACTTAGAAAAGAGATAACTTTTTTTAAGAAAAAAAGAGAGCTAAAGCTCGAAATAAGCTTTAGCTCTTTTTTCTCCATTTTGCCTTTTTTTAAACTTAAGAAGGGGAAAAAAAGCGGAGCTTTTTTCCCTTTTTACCCTTATTTTTTCTTTCTGCTAGCAAAAAAGAAGACTTTTTGCTAGCAGAAAGAAAAAATAAGGGTATTTCCCCCGGAAGCAGAGCTTCCGGGGGAAAAAATTATCTTTTATCTTTTTTTATAGGAGCTTTTTTTTTTAAAGAAAAAAAAAATAAAAGATAATTTTTGCTTTTTTTAAGTTAGTTAACTAAAAAAAGCGTTGGCCGCCTTTTCATTTAAATAAAAAAAGAGAATTAGACAAATGTTGTCGAATTCTATTCTTTTAACTTAAAAAAATAATTTATTTAAAGAAGGATTAAATTTATGAAATTAGCTGTTTATGGAAAAGGAGGAATTGGTAAATCTACTACAAGTTGCAATATATCAATAGCTTTAGCACGTCGTGGAAAAAAAGTATTACAAATAGGATGTGATCCAAAACATGATAGTACATTCACATTAACTGGATTTTTGATCCCAACAATTATCGATACATTACAGGCAAAAGATTATCATTATGAAAATGTTTGGCCTGAAGACGTTATTTATCAAGGTTATGGTGGGGTCGATTGTGTAGAAGCAGGGGGGCCTCCTGCAGGCGCTGGGTGTGGAGGTTATGTAGTTGGTGAAACTGTTAAACTTTTAAAAGAGTTAAATGCTTTCTATGAGTATGATATTATTTTGTTTGATGTTTTAGGAGATGTTGTTTGTGGTGGTTTTGCTGCTCCACTAAATTATGCTGATTATTGTTTAATTGTTACAGATAATGGTTTTGATGCACTTTTTGCTGCGAATAGAATTGCAGCTTCTGTAAGAGAAAAAGCGCGTACACACCCTTTAAGATTAGCTGGTTTAGTAGCAAATCGTACAACTAAACGAGACTTAATAGACAAATATGTACAAGTTTGTCCCATTCCAGTATTAGAGGTTTTACCTTTATTAGAGGATATTCGAGTTTCTCGAGTTAAAGGTAAAACTCTTTTTGAAATGGCAGAATCAGAGCCTGATTTAAGCTTTGTTCTGGATTATTATTTAAATATTGCAGATCAGTTATTAACTGAACCAGAAGGGGTTGTTCCACGTGAACTTGGTGATCGTGAATTATTTAGTTTATTATCAGATTTTTATTTAAATATAGAGAATCAAACATCTGTAAATAAAACTGAAAAATTAGATTTTTTTCTAGTGTAAAAATATAGGTGGTATAAATTTAGAGTCTTTAAATCCTGAAAAAAACTATGTTTTTTTCTTATTTTAAAAAATGAGGAACAAAACGTTATGAAACTTTTGTTTCTCAAACGTAGCTTTTTTTTAGGAACCGTTCAAAAACTAAAGTTGTTGACTTTTATTTTGAACGGTTCTTAAAAAAAAAGAAGTGTTCTCGCAAGCGAAGCTTGAGAGAACTTGGAAAAAAATTTAGTTTTTTGTATTTCTCTTTAGGGCTTAAGCCCAAAAAGAGAAATACAAAGAATCGACATTTTTTCACTATTAAAGTGAAAAAAAAAGGAAAAATTTTTCTCTGAAATCGTCGATTTCAGAGAGAACATTGTAGAGGCTAATTATAAAAATTTGCAGGTAGATAAAATTTTTTATATATCTGTGTGGTTTAATATTTTTTTGTCAAGAAAAAAACTATATTGAAATCAATATAGAAATAAAAATAAAATAGAAAATTTAACTAAAATAAAAATTAGTTTTTATTTAAAAAAAGAAAAATGTTTTTGCAAGCGAAGCTTGCGAGAACTTGGAAAAAAAAGAAGGAGGAAAAAATAGAGAGCTAAAAAAGGGAAAAAAAGCGGAGCTTTTTTCCCCTTTTACCTTTATTTTTTCTTTCTGCTAGCAAAAAAAGAAGACTTTTTGCTAGCAGAAAGAAAAAATAAGGGCATATCCCCCCGGAAGCTCTGCTTCCGGGGGGATATGCCCTTATAAAAAAGTTATAGCTTAGTGAATAAAAGTTAGCTTTTTAAAACTTTTTTTCCAAATTTCTCTTCCCTGGTACAAAAATAAATTAGTGAAGAAAAAAGTTAGCTAAAGCGAACTTTTTTCTCCTCGAATTTATTTTTCCAAGGGAAGAAAAATAGCTAAAGAAAGGGAAAAAAGCTGAGCTTTTTTCCCCTTTTACCTTTATTTTTTCTTTTTGCTAGCAAAAAAGAAGACTTTTTTCTTTCTGCTAGCAAAAAAGAAGACTTTTTGCTAGCAGAAAGAAAAAATAAGGGCATATTCCCCCGGAAGCAGAGCTTCCGGGGGAACCTGGTACAAAAATAAATTAGTGAAGAAAAAAAAGTTTAAAAAAGCTAGCTTTTTTAAACTTTTTTTTTCTTCTCGAATTTATTTTTCCAAGGGAAGTTTCCCTCGTAACTTTTTTTCATCTCATGTTTTTTCTTTTCTCATTATTTTTTTCCCTAGTTTCCCGCAATGTTCTCTCTGAAATCGACGATTTCAGAGAGATGGGAAAAAAAGAGAAAGCTAAAGCGAGAAGAAAAAAAAGTTAAACTTTTTTTTCCAAGGGTTTTAAATTGTTCTTTTAGGAACAATTTAAAACCCTAGCTAGAAAAAAAGTTTAAAAAAGCTAGCTTTTTTTAAACTTTTTTTCTTCTCGAAGCTTTCTCTTCTTCATTGCGGGAAAAATAGTTTTTTACTTTTACTCATCTATTTAAGACATTTTTTTGTAAAAATTTATTTTTCAAATAATTTTTTGAGATTATATTATGAATAATTTAGAAGTAGTTTTTCAACTTATGGCCTTATTTTTTGTATTAGCAGCGGGTCCAGCTGTTGTTGTTTTAGTAGCTAGTCAAAAAGGGAATTTATAAAAATTTGATTTAATTAAATCTTTAAAAAACAGTTAAAGACTATTTTTTAAAGATTTAATTTTTTAATTAAATTAACAAAAATAATTGTGTTATACAAGTTATTTAATAGATTAATGTTTAGGTCTATTTCTTTTTAATTGACATTAGACAAAAAGTAAATTTAATCTTAAAAACTTTAGAGCTGGCGAAGAAAAAGAAGCTACAAAAAAAAAGTTGGCAATGTTCTCTCTGAAATCGTCGATTTCAGAGAGAAATTTTTGGAAAAAAAGTTATAGAAGAGGAAAAAAACGGAGTTTTTTTCCTCTTTTACCCTTATTTTTTCTTTCTGCTAGCAAAAAAGAAGACTTTTTGCTAGCAGAAAGAAAAAATAAGGGCAAAAGGTTTCCCCGGAATGGGAAAAGAAAAAAAAACTAAAGAAGGGGAAATGCCCATGTTTAAGAGAGTTTTACAAGAGCTATAGCTCTTGTAAAACTCTCTTAAACATAGGTGAAAGTTTCCCTCGGAAGCTTCGCTTCCGAGGTTCCCCCGGAAGCTCTGCTTCCGTGGGAATGCCCTTATTTTTTCTTTCTGCTAGCAAAAAGTCTTCTTTTTTTGCTAGCAGAAAGAAAAAATAAGGGTAAAAGGGGAAAAAAGCTCAGCTTTTTTCCCCTTCCTTTATTTTTTCTTTCTGATAGAAAAAGAATTACTTTTTCTATCAGAAAGAAAAAATAAAGGGAAAAAGTAGAACTTTTTCCCCTTTTCGAAGCTTTTTTTTCTTTTAGAGCTTTTTTTCCCCTTCTAAAGCTTTTTTTCCAAAAGTTCTCTCTGAAATGTTCTCGCAAGCAAAGCTTGCGAGAACTTGGAAAAAACTAAAGTTTTTTCCTTCTCTTTTTGGGCTTTAGCCCAAAAAGAGAAGCTAAAAAACTTTGTTTCTCTGTCGTTTAAATTGTTCCTAAAAGAACAATTTAAACGACAGAGAGTCGAAGTTTTTTCTTAGGGAAAAGAAAAAATTGCTTAGTGAAGATCCCCCCGGAAGCAGAGCTTCCGGGGGGATATGCCCTTATTTTTTCTTTCTGCTAGCAAAAAGTCTTCTTTTTTTGCTAGCAGAAAGAAAAAATAAAGGTAAAAAGGGAAAAAAGCGAAGAAGGTTCCTTTTTTTTTCACTTTAATAGTGAAAAAAAGAGAAGCTCCGCTTCCGGGGGAAAATACCTTTATTTTTTTTGTCTCATAGAAAACGTAAACCTTTTTCTATGAGACAAAAAAAATAAGGGAAAAGGTTCCCTCAGAAGCAAAGCTTCCGGGGGAAATGCCCTTATTTTTTCTTTCTGCTAGCAAAAAGTCTTATTTTTTGCTAGCAGAAAGAAAAAATAAGGGCCAAAGGAAAAAAAAGCTAAGCTTTTTTTTCCTTCAAAACTTTTTTCCAAGGGTTTTAAATTGTTCCTAAAAGGACAATTTAAAACCCTAGCTAAAAAAGTTTAGTGAGAAAATTAAAAAATAAATAAATTTATTTTTTAATTTTCTCTCGAAACTTTTTTCCCAAGAGAAATTAAAAAATAAATAAATTTATTTTTTAATTTCTCTAGCTGAAAAAAGTTTGTTTCTCTGTCGTTTAAATTGTTCCTAAAAGAACAATTTAAACGACAGAGAGTCGAACTTTTTTCCCAAGGGTAAAAAAAAGTTCGCTTTAGCTACCTTTTTTTTACCCTGGTGAAAAAAGTTAGTGAGAAAAATTAAAAAAATAAATAAATTTATTTTTTTAATTTTCTCTCGAACTTTTTTCCCAAGAGAAATTAAAAAATAAATAAATTTATTTTTTAATTTCTCTAGCTGAAAAAAGTTTGTTTCTCTGTCGTTTAAATTGTTCCTAAAAGAACAATTTAAACGACAGAGAGTCGAACTTTTTTCCCAAGGGTAAAAAAAAGTTCGCTTTAGCTACCTTTTTTTTACCCTGGTGAAAAAAGTTAGTGAGAAAAATTAAAAAAATAAATAAATTTATTTTTTTAATTTTCTCTCGAACTTTTTTCCCAAGAGAAATTAAAAAATAAATAAATTTATTTTTTAATTTCTCTAGCTGAAAAAAGTTTGTTTCTCTGTCGTTTAAATTGTTCCTAAAAGAACAATTTAAACGACAGAGAGTCGAACTTTTTTCCCAAGGGTAAAAAAAAGTTCGCTTTAGCTACCTTTTTTTTACCCTGGTGAAAAAAGTTAGTGAGAAAAATTAAAAAAATAAATAAATTTATTTTTTTAATTTTCTCTCGAACTTTTTTCCCAAGAGAAATTAAAAAATAAATAAATTTATTTTTTAATTTCTCTAGCTGAAAAAAGTTTGTTTCTCTGTCGTTTAAATTGTTCCTAAAAGAACAATTTAAACGACAGAGAGTCGAACTTTTTTCCCTTTCTTCCCTTTTTTTTCCTTTGACCCATGTTTAAGAGAGTTTTACAAGAGCCATAACTCTTTTAAACATGGGTATTTTCCCCGGAAGCAAAGCTTCCGGGGGAACCTTCTTTAGCTAACTTTTTTTCTTCTCGAAGCAATTTTTCCTTCGTTGATTTTAGAGAGAACATTGATTTTTTTCCTAATCAGAAGTTATTTGATTTATTTCGTTAAATTCGAAATAAAACAGAAATAAATCAAATAATAATTTTAATTTTAAGTTGTTTAACTAATAAAAATTAAAAAAGAAAGTAATTATATTAGGTGTAATTTTATTCTGTCAGAAAAAACTACTATTTATTTATTTATTAAAGTTTTTCTTTATTAACAATTTTGTAATGTCAAACTTTTTTAGTGCAAAATTTTAGACATTAAACATATGAAATAGAAAAGTTTTAAAACGTATTGTATTCTTATTTATAATATATTAATATATACTCAATAAAACACTATAAAAAATCTTATTTTTGTTAATTTGAATTTAAAGATTTCTAAAAAAAAATATAAAGGTCCATAGCTCAGTTGGTAGAGTGTCTCTTTTACACGGAGAGTGTCCTCGGTTCGAGTCCGGGTGGGCCTATTTAAAAGGCTCCTCAAAAATAAATGAGAAAAAGAAAAAAGCTATGGCTTTTTTTTAAGAAAAGCTACTGTTCTTCTTAGTTTTTATAATATAGCTTTTTCCAAGTTTAAATCATAAACAAAATGGAGATTTTTTTATTTTATATATATTGATTCACTAAATTTAGTTTTTTTCCTTGTTTGTTTTAGTACCTGTTTACAGAATGTTGATTCTAAGCATTTTGGAAAAATTCCAATTTATTTTTTAACATTAAATCTAGTCAAATTAATAAATATTCTTGTTTAAAAAATTTTTTGAGTTAAAATCAATATTTGGGTAACTAAATTAGTAAAAAAAAAGCTTGAAAGCAAAAATCTAGATGGTAAAAAAAGAATGAGAGAAAGATTTAGTGGAAATTTAAATTTCCAAGGGAAAAATTTCGTTTTTCCCTAGTTTCTCACAAGCTTCGCTTGTGAGAAAAGCTTCTTTTTTTCAGAAAAATTGCCTAAAACGGAAAAAGTTTAAAACTTTCACTCAAATTTTTAAAAATTACGCCCTTAGTTCAATGGTAGAACACCGGTTTCCAAAACCGTACATGTGAGTTCAATTCTTACAGGGCGTGAAATCAATTTCAAAAATTTAGAATGAAAAAAGAGAGAGAAAGGTAAATCGGAGAGAATAAAATGAGTAAAAGAGGGTTTAAAAAAGTGAAACTTTTTTAAACCCTCTTTTACTCATTTTATTCTCTCCGATTTACATAATAATTTTTGATTTTTTTTTTCAATTAGGTATAATTAATTTTGATTGCATGGATTATACCTAATTGCCCTCTTAACTCAGTTGGTAGAGTATCGGTTTTGTAAACCGATTGTCGTCGGTTCGAGTCCGACAGAAGGCTTTTCGCAATTTTTTTTGAGGTTAGAAAAAATTTTCGAGAGAAAATTAAAAAATAAATTTATTTATTTTTTAATTTTCTCACTAAAATTTTTTAGCTAGGGTTTTAAATTGTTCCTAAAAGAACAATTTAAAACCCTTGGAAAAAATTTTCTATACTAAAATAGTAGACATATTTTTTTGTTTTAGATATACTATCTATAAATAGATAACGAGTCTTAGTAGTTCAGTGGACTAGAACGATCGCCTTCTAAGCGATAAGTCGTGGGTTCGAATCCCTCCTGAGACGATTTATATTGTAGGAAAAGTGTTTGAGATAATTTTGCCTAAAAGCAAAATGAATAAAACTTATTTTTATCTGACATTAAACGATGGCTGGGGCAGGATTCGAACCTGCGACCTTAGGGTTATGAGCCCCACAAGCTACCAGACTGCTCTACCCAGCAATTACAATTTTTTTAAATTAAGATTTAACTTTATTATAACAAAAATTAATCGAAATTTAAAAAAATTCGTTTTTAGGTCGCTATTGAATCTTCGATTCCGAGGGAAACAATGTTCTCTCTGAAATCGTAGATTTCAGAGAGAACATTTTGGAAAAAAAAGCTTTAGAAGGGGAAAAAAAGCGGAGCTTTTTTCCCCTTCTAAAGCTTTTTTTTCTTTCTGCTAGCAAAAAGTCTTTTTTTTTGCTAGCAGAAAGAAAAAATAAGGGCATTTCTCCCGGAAGCAGAGCTTCCGGGAGAACAAACAATGCAAATAAACAAACTAAAAATATCCATTTTTGGTTTTTTAAAAAAAGAGTTATAATAAAGTTAATTGTATTTAATAAGAAAATCTCAAAATTTAGTAAGGGTCGATGCCCGAGTTGGTCAAAGGGATCGGATTGTAAATCCGCCGGCTTCGCCTACACAGGTTCAAATCCTGTTCGGCCCATTTAAAACTTTTTTTTTCTTAAAAAGATCATTTTTTTTTGAAATAATAAAAAGTTTCAAGAAGAAAAAAAGTTCGACTCTCTGTGGTTTAAATTGCCCTTTTAGGGCAATTTAAACCACAGAGAAACAAACTTTTTTTAGCTAGGGTAGAAAAAAGTTAGCTAAAGCGAACTTTTTTCTGCCCTTGGAAAAAAAGTTCGAGAGAAAATTAAAAAATAAATAAATTTATTTTTTAATTTTTTCTCACAAACTTTTTTTAACTAGGGTTTTAAATTGTTCCTAAAGGGACAATTTAAAACCCTTGGAAAAAAAGTTCGATTCTTTGTATTTCTCTTCTGGGCTAAAGCCCAGAAGAGAAATACAAAAAAACTAAACTTTTTTTAGCTTCACTTTTTGGGCTTTAGCCCGAAAAGTGAAGGAAAAAAAGTTCGAGAGAAAATTAAAAAATAAATAAATTTATTTTTTACTTCACAAAACTTTTTCTAGTAGCTTTTTTCTTTTATTCAAAGATAAGTTTTTTAAAGTTATCTTTTTCTCTATTGTTTATCTGTTTAGGAATATTTTTAACTTTTTTTTCTATCTTCTGGGTAAATGGTTTTAAGTTATTTACTTAAAAAGATTTTTTTAATATGCCTCCAGTCGGATTCGAACCGACACGCCTTTCAGCATCGGTTCCTAAAACCGAAATGTCTACCGTTCCATCACGAAGGCAAATAAATATTTATACATATATTTAATAAATATATGTATAATATATCATAAGTTTTCTCTTTTGTCTATATTTTTTTTCTCCACAAACTTTTTTTTGAGCTAAATTTTTTAGCTAGGGAAGAAAAAGTTTCGAGAGAAAATTAAAAAATAAATTTATTTATTTTTTAATTTTCTCACTAAACTTTTTTAGCTAGGGTTTTAAATTGTTCCTAAAAGAACAATTTAAAACCCTTGGAAAAAGTTTTATTTTTTTTCTTCAATTTAATCTTTAAACAGCTAGACTTTTAGTTTACTTGTACACAAATACTATATATAAAAAATATCAGAAAAATCTACTATCTAAATTTGTAGAGAACTTTTGACTTTTGATACTTTAACTGCTATTCATTGTTTCCCTCGGAATCGTCGATTCTCTTTTTTTTCACTATTAAAGTGAAAAAAAAAAAGGAAACATTTCTCTCGGAAGAAGAGGGCTAAAGCCCCCCTTCTTCCGGGAGAACATTAAAAAAAAGTTTTTTTTGGCATTTTTGTCCCTCTAAAAAAAAATCTGGTTATTTATGAATGGGAAACTTTTTGAAGTTACCGAAAAAAAAGTTAATACTCAAAACTTTTTAGGAATTTGTTAAAAAAATTCCTGAGCTATCCAAAGTTTTTTTAGTAAGTAAATGCAGTAGTAGTGAAAGTTTTGGTTATTAATAAGTTGTGTTGTATGACGTTACAAGCTAAAGCTCTCTCTTGCGGGAAGAAAAAAGCAAAGTTTTTTTTACCATTCTCTTTTTTCTCTTCATTTTGTCTATTTAACTTTATTTTTTTTTATTCATTTGTAGCTTTTGTAAAAAAATTTTAATCTTTTATAAACTAAAGTATATAGTTTAGTATTTCTAAGTTTTAAAACTAAAAACTAGAATATATATATAAAGCTAAAGAGAAAAGCATTAATCTCATTTCTTTATTAACCTTTATTTTTGTTTATTTTTTTTTATAGTATATTTATAATATAATTAGTCATAAAGTTAGGCGGTATAGCCAAGTGGTAAGGCCGTGGATTGCAAATCCTCTATTCTCCAGTTCAAATCTGGATGCCGCCTATTTAAAATGTTTTTTCAAATGCTTTCTTTCTTTTGAAGATTATTTCTTTTTCGCTTAAAAAAAATTTATTTTTGAAGAAAACTATGTTTGGAAGTTTTCAAACATTTTGGAAAAAAAAATCAAAATGGAAAAGTAAAAAACTATCTTTCGAAAAAAAAACTGTATTTTTTTTTCTTTCAAACATTATCTTTTTTTTAACTTAAAAAAAACTTCGTTTTGTTAAAAGAAAAAACAGATAATTTGAAAAACCTTAAGTGAAAAGCGTAAGCTTTACCTTGAAAAATAAGTTTAAAAACTATTCTAGACAAATAGTTAACTAAAAGAAAAAAAAATGGCTTTAAAATTGTCCATTTAGAATAATTTTAAGTCAAAAGTAAAAGAATAAAAAAATGTTTTTTAAAAGCTCTGCTAAAAAAAAGAGGTTGGCCAAAACAAAAATTTATTTTACCTAAGAAATTAAAAAATTAGCTTTTTTTTTGTTATTTTTTAGTTTCTTATTTTTTTTTCAACAAAAAATTATTAAAAGTTAGACTTTTTTTGTTGGTTTATTATGAGTAAAACTTTAAAAAAATTCAATTTTTTTCTCTCGAACTTTTTTTTCCTTCTCTTTTTGGGCTAAAGCCCAAAAAGAGAAGCTAAAAAAAAGTTTGTTTCCCTGTCGTTTAAATTGTCCTAAAAGGACAATTTAAACGACAGGGAGTCGAACTTTTTTTTCCAAGGGTAAAAAAGTTTGCTTTAGCTAACTTTTTTACCCTAGCGAAAAAAAAGTTTAGTTTTTTTGTATTTCTCTTCTGGGCTAAAGCCCAGAAGAGAAATACAAAGAATCGAACTTTTTTTTCCTTCTCTTTTTGGGCTAAAGCCCAAAAAGAGAAGCTAAAAAAAAGTTTGTTTCCCTGTCGTTTAAATTGTCCTAAAAGGACAATTTAAACGACAGGGAATCGAACTTTTTTTTCAAAAGTTGTTTTTTAGAATTTTTTCTATCAAAAAATATATCTATAAATAATCAAGTTCAACTGTTAAAAAATTGTTTGAAAAAGTAAATATAAGTCAGTTTAAAACATAATTTAAAAGCTTTGAGAAAAAAGAATAAAAATCAAAAGCTATATTGAAAAAAAGCCTTTAAAAAAGCTTTTAAAATAAGGGTATGTCGTTCTGCGAAGTAGGATAAAACAAAATTTTATCTTGTTTTGTGTTTTTACTTTAGGTATATTTATTCTTAACAAGTTTCTTTAATATATTTATTAAAATTTAACATATTTAAATTGAAGACTAAAAAAAAATGATAACTGCTTAATTTATAGAATAAAAATTTATAAGCATAACTATTCGTATTTAAATTTTTTTTAAAAACGTACAATCTAATTTATTGTCTATATTGTTTAGAGAAAAAGCTTTAGCTTTTTTTCCAAACAATTTCTCTCTGAAATCTTCGATTTCAGAGAGAACATTGAAGCTTACTAAAAAAAAATAAAAGAAAAATATTTTTTTTTTAACGGGGAAATAAAAAAAAAAAACAGAAGGAAAAAAATTATGACAGCTATTTTAGAAAAAACTGAAGTACAAAGCTTATGGGCTCGTTTCGCAGCGTGGATTGTTTCAACTGAAAACCGTTTATACATTGGTTGGTTTGGCGTATTAATGATTCCTTGCTTATTAACAGCAACTTCGGTTTTCATTATCGCTTTTGTAGCAGCTCCTCCAGTTGATATTGATGGTATCCGTGAGCCAGTTTCAGGTTCTTTATTATACGGTAACAACATTATCTCAGGTGCAGTTGTTCCAACTTCTAACGCTATCGGTCTGCATTGGCCTCATTAAAACTAAAAATTTTAAGAAATGAAGTGCCTAATATTATTTAACAGTGTCGTAAAAATTAAGGTAATAAAGAAAAAGGAAATCTTTTTTCCATCGTAACTTTTATCACTTAAATAATCTTAGAAAACCAGGTTTACTGCAGGGAAATTAAAATAATAAATTAAAAATTAAAGATTTTTATAATTAAAGTTCGTAAATTTATAATATATCGTATTATCAAAAAATAGTATTTATACACATTGAGGTTGATTTTTCAAACAACAGTTAAAAACTTTTAATGACAAAACGTAAAAAAAGCAATTCTAAAAGCAGCTATTCTTTGCAAACTGAAAAAATAATCATATGGGTAATTGCTCGAGTGAAAAAAGGGCTTCGATTTAAACCCGGTACCTATTCAAAATTTATTGAAAGAATGAGACTTAAAGAAACTCAAGGTAATACCGAAAAACATCACATTCTACCTCGTCATAGAGGGGGATCAGATGATCCAAGTAACCTTATTGTTCTTGAAGTTCGTGATCATATTGCGGCTCATCTTATTCATTATCTAGAATTTGGTTACCAAGGTGATATCGATGCTTATATTTTTCGTAAAGCAACTTCTCATATCGATTTTAAAACTCAGGGTCAAAAAATAGCGGAGCTTAATCGTCTTCATAAAAGAGGCTGGTTCAATCCAGAAGTTCAAAGAGAACTAGGTTTACGTGGCGGAGCCAAAGGAGGACTTGCAAATACTGCAGCCCAATTTGAGGCTCGCAGTAAAGTAGGAAATAAGTATGGAAAAATAGTTGGTATAAGTAATCAATCTGAAAACTTAAAATCAACTTTAAAATGCATTCTGATTTTTAAACATACAGATGCACCAGATACTTTATTTTATATTTCTCCCCAAGTTTCTGCTTATGCAGTTGCCGAAGCTCTTAACTCTGAATGTGAGTCAATGAATCGTCAAGATATTATGTTAGACTTACCTAAAATTAAAAAAGGTGGTCCTTGGTATGCTCTTTTAAGAGGAAAGAGAAAAAAAATATACGGTTGGACAATTATAGAAATAATTGCCGATTTGGATATTCTTGATTGATAAATATTTAAACAATTAAAGATTTATCAATCATCTTTCTGAAATTTTCCAATTTTTTTTTAATAAAACTTTTAATAAAGACGAGAGGTTTAGAATTTCTAACTCTCGTCTTTTAAATTTTAATATTTTAACAATCTGCAACGAAGTCGAATAGTTTATTTAATTATCCGAAACGTTCAGAGACTATCTAACTCCTGGCAAATCAAAGTATACACACTTTGGTTTGATGATATAGTCCATTTTGAGCAAAAATAGCTCAAAAGTGTTCTACCCAATTTGGGAAGCAGCTACAGTTGACGAATGGTTATACAACGGTGGTCCTTACCAATTAGTTGTTTGTCATTTCTTCATCGGTATTTGTTGTTACATGGGTCGTGAATGGGAACTTTCATACCGTTTAGGTATGCGTCCTTGGATTGCTGTAGCTTACTCAGCTCCAGTTGCCGCTGCTACTGCAGTATTCATTATTTACCCAATTGGTCAAGGTTCTTTCTCTGACGGTATGCCTTTAGGTATTTCAGGTAAGTATATTGCCCCTTATAATTTCAAGATTATTCGAAAAATTCGCTTAAAAGGAAAAAGGCTTAAAAAAACTTCATCAATCATTACCCAAAGTAATAATGGTCCTCCTAATAGAGAACCAAATGATGTAAATGATTATGTCAATTCCTTACTAACATCAGACGGTAAAGGAGTAATTGGTGAAAAAGTTATTAATCTAGCTAAATTTAGCGCTAGCTTACTTAAAAATGAACCAGCAATTTATGCATTAAATTGTAAAATTACTAATAAATTTTATTTCGGTGAGTCAAAAAATATCAAAGGTCGTATAGTAACCATTCTTTCTAATCTTAGAGAAGAAAATTTTAACGTAAATGCACAAAAAGAATATAGAGAATTTGGTATTGAAAATTTTGATTTAATAATAATAAATTCTGGCATGTCAGCTAATAATCTTGATTTCCGTTTGGACGTACAAGGTAAATTACAAGCACATTTTATTCCTTTAGGTTTATGTTATAATTTCAACTTTAATGAAATGTGTGATTCTCGTGATGTCGAATCCGGCAAATTTACTTCAGAAGCTGGAGTTTATTGTATTCGCAATAAACTAAATAACGCATGTTACTTTGGTGAAACTGGCCAATCTAAAGGTCTTTCAGGGCGCTTAGGAACTTGGAAAAGAAAACTTAGACAATGTAATGCAGATCGTACTCTTCGTCCCCCAAATCAAAAATTACAAGCAGACTGGGACTTATACGGAGAAAATAACTTTGAATTCTTAGTTATAGAATTCGGTGTAAAATGGTCTGAATACTTTGTTAGGAAAGAAAGAGAAACGGAACTGGTTAATGCCCATACTGATGCTGGTTTTATTGTATATAACTACTCAGATATTGAAAGAACCGCCCCTTTTTGTAGAATTACCGATAGAGATCGTATATTAGGTAACACCAGTCCTTATTTTAAACCATATCTAGAAAGACTAAAAGAGAGTCCACTTCGTAAAGCTATTGTTGCCGAAGGTAATATATATCTTAGTATAGAAGAAGCCTCTCAATACCTAGGCAGTACTAGAAGAAATATTAGGGGTAAAATTGCACGTGGTAATTACAGATATGCTACTCAGGAAGAAATTTTACAAGAAAAAAATAGAAGACTAATTCCAGGTAATCAAGCTGTCCTTAATCCTCAAAATCGTCGTAGTAAAGGAATCCCTAGACCCGTTTCTATTAATGGTCAAATCTATGAAAGTGCTTCTGCTGCTGAAAGAACTACTGGAATCACAGTTCAAAATATTAGCCAAAGTATTAATAGAGGTCGTGAGGGTTGGTTTTATATCGATGAGGGCCAACGCCCTGCTAGAAAGCAGCAAAAAGGTTTTAAAAGACGTGTAGTAGCCAGAGGTAAATTATATGAAAGTATGTCAGCAGCAGCTAGAGATACTAAATTGACGACATCAGATATTCAAAACAGGATAAATAGAAATGCAGAAGGTTTTTACTTTCCCGATGATACGATATCACCGGATAAAAATATTTTCCCTGACCAAGAATAAAACAAGTCTGGTATAAGTTTAACGGCCACTCCATTTGAAGGAGGTAAGGAAAGAGTTTTCCTGAAACAGCGAATATACTATGTGTCATAGTATAATTATATGGTCTGCACTTTATAGAAATATAAAGTCTTTAGTTTTAGCTAAACTAAACGGAGAAAATTAACGACTTTCTCTAACTTTTGGACTTTTAACTTTATGATCGTATTCCAAGCTGAGCATAACATTCTTATGCACCCTTTCCACATGTTAGGTGTGGCTGGTGTATTTGGTGGTTCATTATTCTCTGCTATGCATGGTTCATTAGTTACTTCATCTTTAATCCGTGAAACTACTGAAGCAGTTTCTACTAACGCAGGTTACCGTTTTGGACAAGAAGAAGAAACTTACAACATTTTAAACAGTGTCTTATATTGGAAACAATATATGCAAATGGGTGAATTGCAAGAACTCAAAAAGCTTAAAGTAAAATATGTGAATTGTTTTTTCTTTTTTTCCGAAAAAAAAAAAAGAACAGATTTTTTTATTGGGAAAAATGCAGAGTTTGTTTCTTTACAGAGAACATTTGGTAAGAATAATTTTAATTTTTTGAATAAGAAGGAACTATGGTAACATTAATTACAGAATTAAAAAAAATTGTTGAAGATAGAGGGCATGAATTAGTACATTTTAAGGTAGGTAAGAAAAACCCAGATAGTGTTCCACAAGTTAGTATAATTCAACTCAAATGTACGCACTGTGGAAATAGTTGGGCAACTAGACTTCAAGTTTATTTGAGTCGTACAAGTACCAGTGGAGGTTGCCGACAATGTTACACTAAAAACCTACAAAATCCTAAACTTTATCCTAATAGCCCTTTTCAACAACGTCAAGATACCTTAGATCGTCCGGCACGCCGTGCCGGAGTTCAAAAATTACGTAATACTAATAAAAAAGGTCAGTACGCTTCAATCCGAAGTCGTGAAGATTTAATTAAGTTTTTACAACAAAATTCAAATAAACATAATGATTATGTTTTACCACTTGTTTTACGCGACACAAATTTTCCAAAAAGAAGAAACGAGCTTCCACCAGGTCAATATTCTTTTCATCATGTAATTCCGTTACATGATAAGGGTTCTCCAGATTCTTGGAATCTTATTTATGTCACAAAAGAAGAACATTATGTTGTTCATAAATTACGATTTGAAGTTTATAAACAACAAGGTGATTCTATGGCAATTCGTGCAACGCAATCAGACTTTGAAAAAGTTTCCAATCCAGCGTCTTCAGAAGAAATTCTGGAAGCAAGAGAAACAGCTAAAAAGCTTTCGAGACGCCGCACACTTCTTCTAAGAAGAAATCCGCAAACTTTAAGAGCAATTCAAGAAGGAATGCTCTGGAGGCATGAAAGAACAGGTGTAAGCGTATTAATAAAACCAGATTCTGTAGAAACAATTCAAGACATAAAAGAATTATTAATTGCAAATTTACCTGAAGAGGATTGGGATCGTCAGAAAATGCTTTCAAACATTTCCTCATCGAATAATTATATTCGTCAACATGTGGATACAGTTTTTAAAACTGACGATTTTAAAATCAAAAAGCCCCGTCAAAGGGCTTACGGTTTTGTTGTTCAATCATTAAATTTTGGAAAAAATAATTTTTAATCATTAAGCTTTAGAGAATTTGCAGCCTAATCTGATTTAAGTATTTCTTAACTTCAGATAGGTTCAGAGACTAACTAGCGCCCAACATCTTGGTTACAAGATGAAGATATAGTCCGTACTAAGTTTTTCCTTTCTTTAACGAATTGGAATTAGACTTAGCTTATGTGTAGCTGCTCATGGTTACTTTGGTCGTTTAATCTTCCAATATGCATCTTTTAACAACTCACGTTCATTACATTTCTTTTTAGCTATTTGGCCCGTTGTTGGTATTTGGTTTACAGCACTTGGACTTTCTACAATGGCTTTCAACTTAAACGGTCTTAACTTCAACCAAAGTATCGTTGATTCTCAAGGTCGTGTAGTTAATACATGGGCTGATATTATCAACCGTGCTAACTTAGGTATGGAAGTTATGCACGAGCGTAACGCTCACAATTTCCCGTTAGATTTAGCTTCTGTTGAAGCTCCTTCTATTAATGGTTAATTTTTTTTTCATTTTATTTAAATAGGGTAAGGTTAAATCCTTTATCCTATTTATCGTTTTCTCTCATAGTGTTTTTCATTTTTTAAAATTTGAGTCCATCCATTAGACAAAATTGAAAATTTTAAAAAGTAAAGAAAGGCAGGAGCTTTAGCTCCTGCCTTTTTCCCATTTTTTTTGTAGATAATTGTCTTCCTTTCACTATATAAAAATGAAACATTTTTTAAAAGTAAAGAAAGGCAGGAGCTTTAGCTCCTGCCTTTTTCCCATTTTTTTTAGATAATTTTCTTCCATTCACTATACAAAAATTTTTGAATAAAAATTCTCCAAAAATTTATTTGACTTTTTTTATACTTTAAGTTAATCTTACTTATAATTTTTTCTATAAGTAAAGAAAATCTTTAAGTTGGTCTTTTTTTTTAAGTTTTAAACTACCTATAAAAGAAAAAACTAACCGAAATTAAAGTCAGAAAGTTTGAGAAATCTAAATGTAGTTTTTAGAGACTAGACGAATAACTTTTAAGATCATTTACAAGCTAAAGACGAAAAAAATTTTTAGAAAAAAAGCGAATTTAAAAGAGTTTTATTCATTTAGTCTGTTTTTTTTTTTATTAAAAAATAAAAGAGTTTAGTGTGACAAGCTGTAATAATTAAACTCTTTGATGAGTTTGCTAGTTGGTAAAAAATAAGGTAATAAAAAAATGATACTTTTATTATTTATCAATAGCGTATAGTTATAATTTTTTATAATGAAGGAAATTCATGGAATCAATTTTAATGATTTTTGCTAAATTACCGGAGGCTTATGCTCCTTTTGATCCTATTGTTGATGTGTTACCTGTAATCCCTGTTCTTTTTTTACTTTTAGCTTTTGTATGGCAAGCAGCTGTTAGTTTTAGATAAGTTTTTTTAATAAATTAAACAAAAGTTGTGAACAAGAGAAAAGAAAAAAAAAAACGTTCTTTCTCCGCTTTTTTTTCTTCTCTATTGTTCACAACTTTTGTTCAGTTTTATTATTTTTTTAATTTTTTAAAATAAAATAATAAAACTGAACACAAGTTATAAAAAAGAAATCTCTGCGAATAAAGTGTCAAAGTTCATTTTTAGTTTACAATTATTATTTTGTATTTTTGTGCTTTGAAAATTATCCATTGTTCTCCCGGAAGAAGAGGGCTTTATCTCTCTTCTTCCGGGAGAAAATTTTCCCTCGGAATCTTCGATTCCGAGGGAACAATGTTTGGAAAAAAAAAGCTTTAGAAGGTTCCCCGGAATGAGAAAAGAAAAGAAAGCTAAAGAAGGTTCCCCCGGAAGCGTTGCTTCCGGGGGAAATACCCATGTTTAAGAGAGTTTTACAAGAGACATAGCTCTTGTAAAACTCTCTTAAACATGGGTCAAAGGAAAAAAAAGCTTCCGGGGGAAACTTCTTTGCTTCCGGCAGAACATTTAAAAAATAAAAAAGTTTTTATCTTATTAATTTAATTTCTAATTTAAAAACAAATATTTTTTTAATTATGAGTTTAGGAATTTTAAATATGATCCGCCTTTTAAGGTCCTATGTTGTTTAGGTATGCTTTTTTTGCAAGGGAAATTGTCCTAAATGGACAATTTAAACGAAACTAATGGTAAAAAAGCAGGAGCTAAAGCCCCTGCTTTTCCTAGTTTCGCGCCTAAAAAATAAATTTAAGGAAAGTCTTTAAAATTATCCTAAAAAGACAATTTTAAAGGAAAAACAAGCGTGGGAGTGGAAAAACTAATGGGAAAAAGGCAGGGGCTAAAGCCCCTGCCTTTCCTAGTTTTGCCATGCTAAAAACGTAGCTTTTATTTTTTCGTTAATTTTTATATTTGAATAAGTATTCACGGATTTGCGAGTAAATTGATTTTTTTATATTATTTCAAAAAAAATTGACTTTTTTTAAAAAAGCAATTTAACATAGAATTTTTTTTTTACTCGATTTTTATATATAAATATTTCTATGAGTCAAAACGAAGTTGATATCAATATTATAAGTTTATCTGAAGTTGTTTCAAGACCAAACCCAAATAAACAAGTAGTAGAATTAAACAGAACTAGTCTTTTCTGGGGATTATTACTAATTTTTGTATTAGCTGTATTATTTTCAAGCTATATATTCAACTAATTTTTAAAAAAATTATTTAAGTTTTATAAGTATTTCAAAAAATAGAAGGTTAAAAAAAAATTTCATTTTTTTCATTGTTCCCTCGGAATCGAAGATTCCGAGGGAAAATTTTCTCCCGGAAGAAGAGAGATAAAGCCCTCTTCTTCCGGGAGAACTTGGAAAAAAGTTAGCTTTAGATTGTAAATAAGCTTTAGATAACTTTTTTTCCACTTTTGACTTTTTTGCCATTAAAAACTCTCTAACTTACAAAATTTTGTTAAAATGAGAGAAAATTCAATATAAAAACTAAAAACTATTAAATCATTGAAAGGCGAGAGCTTTTTCTTTTTTTTTCACTTTAATAGTGAAAAAAAGAGAAGCGAAGAAGAAAAAAAGCTCAAGAAGGTTCCCCCATTCCGGGGGGAACCTTTTCCCATTGTTCCCTCGGAATCGAAGATTCCGAGGGAAAATTTTCTCCCGGAAGAAGAGAGATAAAGCCCTCTCTTCCGGAGAACATTGCGGGAAACTAGGGAAAAATCCCATTTTTCCCTTGGAAGAAAAAAAAAGAAGTGGGAAAAAAAGTTTTCTATTCGCATTATCTCTTTTTTTTGAGTTTCTTTTTTTTCAACTTTTGAAAAATTGCCTTTCTAGACAAAAGTTAAAAAATTTTTTCTTAATTTTTTCGGATTAGTTTTTTAACTATGTTAGTTTCTTTAATTTTGTTCTTTTTAGGACATAATAAAGACTCATATTGAATAATAGTTTTTTGCTAAAAGTAATAAAAATGCTCTTATTTTTACTAGCTATGTTTTTGTATATTGGTTTTTTTTTCTTTAAGGAAATTTAACTGATGTTCAATTTTCATTGTAAAGAATCGGAAAAAGTATTAGAAAAATGGGGAAAAATAAAAAGCTTCTTTTTTTTTCTTTTTCACATTATCTGTTTTTCTTTTTTGTATCGATTTTTCTGGTCAAATTTGAGTGAATTTACTGAGTATTTTAATCAAGTTTTGATGCGTTGTTATAATCTTTAAAAAGTTTTATGGCAAATACTGGAGTAACTGGACGTATTCCGTTATGGCTAATTGGTACAGTAGTAGGTTCTTTAGCTATTGGTTTACTTGCAATCTTTTTTTATGGTTCATATGTAGGTTTAGGTTCGTCACTTTAATAAGTGAAATTTAAAATAAAATTGTAGATTATATTAAAATTTGAATGAAAATATTTGTTAACAATTTTATTTTTTTTGGTTAAAATCTTTTTTATTTTTTAAATTTTTAAAAATTTAAAAAATAAAAAAGATTTTTTTAAGTGAAGAAAGTCGAGATGGTTTTTTTATATACTTTTTTAAAAAGAAAGAAAGAAATAAGCTTTTGAAAAAATTCTATTAAAAAAAGTAGCTAAAGCAAAGTTTTTTCTTTTGAGCATTATTCATTTTTCTACCTAAAAAAAAACTTTAGTTCCGAACTTTATCACAGTCAAATTTTTTTATAATGTCCGAATTATTGTTATTTAAATCACTATCATAACAATCAAACAACCAACTATTACAATTTTGTATTATTTAATACAGTATATAATTATTAAACTATTTTTGTTGTAAAATTTAGGAAAATTGATATATAATTTATACATAAAAATGTAATTTTTTGTCAAAAAAAAAATAGAAACTTTTAAAATTATTCGTTTAAAATAATTTTAAAAGTTAGTTTTAAAAAGGGAAAAACTTTAGCTCATTTACAAACTAAAGTTTTTTTTTTCACATTTGTTTCTTTTGTTTAGTTATCGTTTTCTGATTTTTTTTTTAGTATAGTTTCTGACCTTTAGTTATTTTTTATTTATGATTTAGTTGAGTATTTTACATTTTTATATCTGCCCTTTCAAGGGTCTGCTAATCAGCAGTTATGTTTACAGAAAAACACCGACAGACAATTTAGAAGAAATATTTAAATGAAAAGTTTTTAGAAAAGTAAAGTACTTTTGAAAAATATAATACAAGAGAAATTTTAAAATTAAAGAATCGTTTTGTTAAAGGCAAAATGTTCTCGGAAGAGAAGAAGGAAAAAAAAGTGAAGAAGAGAAAATATGGGCATATTTTCTCTTCTTCAACCCCCCAAAGCTATGCTTCCGGGGGAATTTCCGGGAAAAAAGGAAAAGTGAAACTTTTTCCCAAGGGTTTTAAATTGTCCTTTTAGGAACAATTTAAAACCCTAGCTAAAAAAGTTTAGTGAGAAAATTAAAAAATAAATAAATTTATTTTTTAATTTTCTCTCGAAACTTTTTCCCTTTTCTAGCTTGTAAAAAACTGAAAAAATAAGTTTAACTTATTTTTTCAGTTTTTTACACAAGCTAAAGCGTGAAGAAAAAGCTAGTTTTTTAAAATAATCTGTCAAGGATAATTTTAAAAAACAACAAAAAAAAACTGCGTTTTTTTTTTCCCTTTTACCCATGCTTTCTTCTTTGTCGCTTAAGAAGGGGAAAAAAGCTTTGAAGGTTCCCCGGAAGCTCCGCTTCCGGGGAAAAATACCTTTTTATTTTTTTTCTCATAGAAAAAGGTTTACTTTTTCTATGAGAAAAAAAAAATAAAGAGAAAAAGGGAAAAAAGTAGAGCTTTTTTTCCCTTTCTTAGCTTTTTTTTCCTTTGACCCATGTTTAAGAGAGTTTTACAAGAGCCATAGCTCTTGTAAAACTCTCTTAAACATGGGTATTTCCCCCGGAAGCAAAGCTTCCGGGGGAACTACCCATTAAGAGAACTTGGAAAAAGAGAAGTTCCGTTTTTTTTTTCTTATTAGAAAAGAGAGAGATGGAAAAAGTTTTTATCTAAAGCTAACGACTTTTTTATTTACTTAAAAAAAAGGTGACTTTTCTTTAAAGTAAATAAAGATGAATTTTATTTATTTTGCTTATTTTATTGTATTAGTAATTTTTAACAACTTTTTTAAGGCTATATTCTCTTCTATATAAAATTTTTAAAAATTAACTATTGTCAAAACAAATTAGAAAAAATGTCAAGAAACCTAGAAAAAAAATTTATCGTGGGGTAGTTTATATTCAAACGACTCAAAATAATACTATTGTAACAATCACAAATATTAAAGGGGATGCTGTATGTTGGAGTTCAGCTGGGTCATGTGATTTGAAAGGACGCCGTAAGGCAACAGCTTATGCTGCAAAATTAGCAGCAGCAAATGCTGCAAAAAAAGCACGCCGTGAGTTTGTATTAAAAGAGGCTAAAGTATTAATTACTGGTCCAGGAGCAGCTCGCGATACTGCTATACATGAAATCCACAAAGCTGGGATTAAATTAACGATTTTAAGAGAAAAATCAGGTGTTCCTCATAATGGTTGTCGACCGCCAAAACGTCGTCGTGTTTAAAGTTTATTAAAAAAAATAAAGTTTTTTTGAACAGAAATGATACTTTTAACATTTAGAATTTTTTAAGGAATAGCTTGGAAAAAAAAGATAGTTAAAAATATCTCTTTTTTTCCGATTTAGAGTAAAACTGATCTGTTTAGGTTTTTTTGTAAGTTCTGTTTTAAAAAATAGTTTTTTTTCTCAAATCAAAGTTTTCTTTAATTGATTTTTTAAAGAAGCTTTTTTTCTTCGATATGTTATAAAAAAAATGTTTTTTTTTAGAAGAATAGTTTTATTTATTGATCAAAAAAAAACATTATGAACAAATAATGACGGAGTTAGAAAAAATAGGTTTAATTCCGCGTTCTATAGTTCGAATGTTAGATCGTTTTTATTATCAAATTTATTTAGGAACAGCTGAACCTTTAGTTAAACAATTTCGATTTTCAAAATATTTATTATTAACTAGTGTTAAGTCTTTATTTGTTGTTTTATTCATTCCCTTTTTTATTAATATTTTTACAAAAATTTATGTTTTTCGACCTTTAGTCGAATATTTTTGGGATAGAAAACAAACAGAAATTTTTTTAAATTATGAATTGCAAGAAAAAGCTTTCTCTGAAATTCGGAATTTTGAAGAAAAAATGTATTTTGATTATTTAATAAAAACAGAAAATTTTTTTCCTGAAAAACCTAAATATTTTCTCCCGGAAGCTCCGCTTCCGGGAGAACTTCCTATGCAAAAAAAAGAATTGTTTGGCGTAAATTTACAGGAATATAAATTTAAAAGTAATCACTCATGTCTGAAGTTCTATTCAACTGAAGCTAATTCTTCTGTTTTTGGTTTTGAAAACGGTAATAGTTTAAAACTATCTCATGTTTCTTTATTTGCATCTAAATATCCGATTAAATTTACAGTCATAAAAAATGACTTATTTAAAATTAAAAATCAGGAAGGAAAGTCGGGAGCTTTTCCCGCAAGCGAAGAAGAAAAAAAGCTCAAGAAGGGCGAAAAAGCTTTGCTTTTTCCCCTTTTACCCACATTTTCTTTTTCTCCAAGGAAAAACTCTTCTTTTTTCCTTGGAGAAAAAGAAAATATGGGCATTTCCCCCGGAAGCAAAGAAGAAAAAAAACTAAAGTTTTTTTTCTTTCCCCATTCCGGGGGAACCTTTTCCCATTGTTCCCTCGGAATCGAAGATTCCGAGGGAAAATTTTCTCCCGGAAGAAGAGAGATAAGCCCTCTTCTTCCGGGAGAACATTGCGGGAAACTAGGGAAAAATGCCATTTTTCTCTTGGAAGAAGAAAAAAATGGGAGTGGCGAAACTAGAGCTAGTTTTGCCACGTCAGGGTCTAAAGCTCCAGCCTTAGAGGAATTAAAAAATCAATCTATTGATTTTTTAATTCCCTTGGAAAAAAGTTCGCCTCAGCGAACTTTTTTTTCCCAGCATTTAGCTTCCGACTTTTGTTCTTTTGACTTGACAGCTCAAACTAAATTTCATTTTGTTTCTTTTCCAAATTCAATAGATACTGTACCATATAATTTTAATAAAAATACTGAATCTATATTTCGTCAAAAAACTAGAGAGTTAGCGAACCATTATAATAATGAAAGTATTTCTGCAATAACAAATTTATTAGCAGATTTTATGGGGTTATTTATTCTATTATTTTTACTTGTTAATATGAAAATGTCTTTAATGAATACAACAGCCTTTTTATCTGAATCTTTTTTTAGTTTAAAAGATAGTAAAAAAGCATTTTTAATGTTATTGTTTACAGATTTATTAGTTGGTTTTCACTCACCTAGGGGTTGGGAAGTTATTTTTCATTTTTTATTTGAACATTTTGGTCTACCTGAAAACCATAATATAATCTTTTTACTAGTAGGCACATTTCCAGTACTTTTAGATGCATTGTTCAAATATTGGATATTCCGTCATTTAAATCGTCATTCACCAGCCACGGTTGCAACCTTTCAAGCCATGGTTGAATAATGAACGCAATAAATAAAATTTTTTGTATTAATTTGGCGTATAATAAACAAAGTACAAATAAAAAAAGTTTCGAGAGAAAATTAAAAAATAAATTTATTTATTTTTTAATTTTCTCTCGAAACTTTTTTTATTTGTACTTTTACTGTTTTTTTACATTCAGTGCTGTAATTTTCAGATTACAAGATTTTTTTATTTTAAAGGACTAAACAAAAAGCCGGTTGAATTAAGCAATTCATGCCCGGTTTGTGAAGAGGAAGAAAATTGGATTTGAAAAGTTAGCCATTTAAGCTAACTTTTAACGGAAGTTGACAAAAGTAGAGAGCTTAAGAAGAAACTTCTTAAGCTCTCTACTTTTTCCCATTCTGCCTTTGATCCATCATTTTTAATATTCCTACTTTCATCGTATGACTCCTCAACCTGGTGTTCCTCCAGAAGAGTGTGGTGCTGCGGTAGCTGCTGAATCTTCTACTGGTACTTGGACTACTGTATGGACAGATGGTCTTACAAGTTTAGACCGTTACAAAGGTCGTTGTTATGATATTGAACCTGTTGCAGGCGAAGATAATCAGTACATCGCATACGTAGCTTACCCTATTGATTTATTTGAAGAAGGTTCTGTTACGAACTTATTCACTTCAATTGTAGGTAACGTATTCGGTTTCAAAGCTTTACGAGCTTTACGTTTAGAGGATCTTCGTATTCCTCCAGCGTATGCTAAAACTTTCCAGGGTCCTCCGCATGGTATTCAAGTTGAGCGTGACAAAATTAACAAATATGGTCGTGGTTTATTAGGTTGTACAATTAAACCGAAATTAGGTTTATCAGCTAAAAACTACGGTCGTGCAGTTTATGAGTGTTTACGTGGTGGTCTTGATTTTACGAAAGATGACGAGAACGTTAACTCTCAACCATTTATGCGTTGGAGAGACCGTTTCACTTTTGTAGCTGAAGCTATCTATAAATCTCAAGCAGAAACGGGTGAAATTAAAGGTCACTACTTAAACGTTACAGCTGCGACTTCTGAAGAAATGATGAAACGTGCAGAATGTGCTAAAGATCTTGGTGTACCTATCATCATGCACGATTACCTAACTGCAGGTTTAACAGCAAATACTTCATTAGCTCACTACTGTAGAGATACTGGTCTTTTATTACATATTCACCGTGCAATGCACGCTGTAATTGACCGTCAACGTAACCATGGTATTCACTTCCGTGTTCTTGCTAAAGCATTAAGACTAAGTGGTGGTGACCATTTACACTCTGGTACTGTAGTAGGTAAATTAGAGGGTGAAAGAGAAGTTACATTAGGTTTCGTAGACTTAATGCGCGATGACTATATTGAAAAAGACCGTAGCCGTGGTATTTACTTTACACAAGACTGGTGTTCTTTACCAGGTGTAATGCCAGTTGCTTCAGGTGGTATTCACGTATGGCACATGCCAGCTTTAGTTGAAATCTTTGGTGATGACGCTTGTTTACAATTTGGTGGTGGTACTCTTGGTCACCCATGGGGTAATGCTCCTGGTGCTGCAGCTAACCGTGTAGCATTAGAAGCTTGTACTCAAGCTCGTAACGCTGGGGTTGACTTAGCACGTAAAGGTGGTGATGTTATCCGTGCAGCTTGTAAATGGAGTCCAGAATTAGCAGCAGCGTGTGAGGTGTGGAAAGAAATAAAGTTTGAATTCGAAACTATTGACAAGTTATAATATTTTTTTTTAAAAATTTAATTAATTTTTTTAATTAAATTTTAAATTAATTTTTTTGATTAATTTTTCGAGTTAATTTTTAACTCGAAAAATTAATCAATCTGAGGCAGATTCCAAATTTTTCCATAAGTGGATAACAGATTAAGCACTTTTTTCCATCTCTTTGCGGGCTTAAGCCCGCAAAGAGAAGTGAAAAAAGTGAGTGAAGAAAAACTTTTTTTTTCTTCTCGCACTTTTTTCCTATTAAAGACATATTTTTCGAGATGATATCTTGTGTATCTTAATTTTACAATACATATTAAATTCTCTAGCTAATTCACAGAATACAATTTATTCTATAACTTCCATTATTTTATTATTATTATTATTGCCACGAATACTCTATAATTTTGGTTTAGAAAAAAGTATTTGTGGCGTTCGACTTGAAAATATATATAGATATATCGATAATTTATTTTTTAAAATTCTATGGCAAAAAAAAATATGATTCAAAGAGAATTAAAACGTCAAAAGTGTGTTTTAAAATATGAAACACGACGTCAATTATTAAAAAAACAAATAACATTAGCTTCTACTTTACGAGAAAAATTAATGTTACATCGTCAATTACAAAAACTTCCGCGTAATAGTTCAGCTGTTCGTTTACGTAATCGTTGTATGATTACAGGTCGTTCTCGAGGTTATCACCGTGATTTTGGTTTGTCACGTAATGTGCTGCGTGAAATGGCACATCAAGGTTTATTGCCCGGTGTTGTAAAATCAAGTTGGTAAAACAACAAAAACACAATATTAAGTTGTGTTACTTCTAAATTTTTTGTAGGGTGGGTAAAAAAGAAGCTTTTGAAAGAAGTTTTTTCTTTCAAAAGCTTCTTTTTTTACTTTTTACTTTCATAGTTTTCCCAAATATTTATCTTGTTTAATTTAACGTAAATATTTTGAAAGAAATGTCTTAATTTAGTAATAAAAAAAAGTCTATTAAATATTATTTTTTTTTCAAAGGTTTTTGAAAAGGGAGAATAAAGAACAGAAAGAAGTTGTGCTTTTTTTAATTTCAAAGGAAATTGAAAAAAAGAGAAGAATATCACTAAGTATTTTTTAGGTATAAATACATTTTAAAGCTTTTTTATTTTTTATACCTAAAAGACAATAAATATTGACAAAAAATTAAAATGAATTAAGATTGAAGATAACAGTTTAAAAAAAGTTTTTTTCTCCTTCTCCTAAGGAAAAAATTTTAACTAAAATTTATTTAATAAAAAAGTGGATAATTTATTTAATTTTTATTTGTTCGGCTTATTATTTTTATTTCGATTTTTTCAAAAAAAAATTTGCTAAAAAAAAGAATAGAAAATTTTTTAAAATGCCTTCTAAATTTATAGGAGGTAATTTAAACCCGTGAAGAGTTGTCTCTTTAGAAAATTATAAATAAAGAAAAGTCAAAAAAACTAAAATAAAGTGAGTCTTTATTGTTAGGAAAAAAAGCTTTAGCTTTTTTTTCTAAAATTTCTCTCTGAAATGGGAAAAGAAAAAATTGCTAAAGCAATTTTTCCTTCGTCGATTTCAGAAAGAACATTGTATTGTTTTTTTTTATTTTTTAAAATGACTTTTATTTATTGCAAATTGTATACTATTTTTAGTTTAATCAACAAATTTAATTTGATAAAAAAGGTATTTAAAAGAGAATATAAATTCTATGACAATTAATTTGCCAGAAAAAGAGGCAAAACGAGTTCAAATTGCCGTTGATAGAAATCCTGTAGAAACAAGTTTCCAAAAATGGGCGAAACCTGGTCACTTTTCTCGTACATTAGCAAAAGGTCCAAATACTACAACTTGGATTTGGAACTTACATGCAGATGCACATGATTTTGATAGTCATACAAGTGATTTACAAGATATTTCTCGTAAAGTATTCAGTGCACATTTTGGTCAATTAGGTATCATCTTAATTTGGTTAAGTGGTATGTATTTCCATGGTGCTCGTTTTTCAAACTATGAAGCTTGGTTAAGTGATCCAACACATATTAAACCAAGTGCTCAGATTGTTTGGCCAATTGTAGGTCAAGAAATTTTAAACGGTGACGTTGGTGGTGGTTTTCAAGGTGTACAGATTACATCTGGTTTTTTCCAATTATGGAGAGCAAGTGGTATCACCAGCGAACTTCAATTATATACTACAGCTGTAGTTGGTTTAGTTCTAGCAGGAGCTATGTTTTTCGCTGGTTGGTTCCACTATCATAAAGCCGCGCCAAAATTAGAATGGTTCCAGAATGTAGAGTCTATGTTAAATCACCATTTAGGTGGCTTATTAGGTCTAGGTTCATTAGGATGGGCGGGACATCAAATTCATGTATCATTACCTGTAAATAAACTTTTAGACGCAGGGGTTGATCCTAAAGAAATTCCGTTACCACATGAATTTTTCTTAAATAAACAACTTATGATAGATTTATACCCAAGCTTTGCTAAAGGTTTAACGCCTTTCTTTACTTTACAATGGTCAGAATATTCTGATTTTTTAACATTTAAAGGCGGGTTAAACGAAGTAACAGGCGGTTTAAACTTATCTGATACAGCTCACCACCATTTAGCGATTGCTGTTTTATTCTTAATTGCAGGACATATGTACCGTACAAATTGGGGTATCGGCCACAGCATTAAAGAAATCTTAGATTAACGTTATTAGTCTCTTCTGAGGGAGAGCTCAGTCGATTACTCTGCTTAAAAAAGAGAATATTCTTGTTTATTCCAGTTTATTGGTCAGGCATTGGTTATTTAAAGAATAAACGGAACAACTCTTTACCAAGCTGTGAAATAAATTTACAGAAAGACAAAAATAGTGACTTTTCCCAACTTAGAAATTTACAATCAGCCGAAAATTTATCTGTTTCTCAGAATCTTCCATTCAATTTTAATTTCTTTTTTTTGCCAGGAGTTTATGTTATTATAAATACAAAAATTAATAAATATTATTTTGGGGAATCAAAAAATGTGGCGGACAGACTGGTTGGGCATTATAAAATATTAAAATCAGGATCACACGACTGTGTGGAACTTCAAGAGCATTGGGTTTTATACGGTGAAAGTGCTTTTGCTTTTAATATTTTAGAAATAGGATTAGATCCCTGGGCAGATGAAGTCAAACGACGCATGCTAGAGCGAGAATATTTAGCGCAATATCGGGGTCATGTTTATAATCAACTGTCTGTAACAGAAATTAGACAACCTCTATATGATTCTCTACAAACAAATAGTATTCCTGTTTTCGTTTATGGAGAAAGATTTAATAGTATAAGTGCTGCAGCTCGAAAATTTCGTACGTCTTTGCCATCAGCGCGCTATCATTTAAATAATCCAAATGATCTTGATTAGACTTATGTTTATATGAATCGTCGTACAGCAACTAATGTAGCAAAACCGATTTTTATAGGTCCCTTGTTTGAAAATGGTGTTCTAACTGGACGATTTTTCGCAAGTGTGGCTGTCGCAGCTGCAAACTTAGGTATGACTGAAAAAACTTTACGTAAATATATAAACGAAAAGCCGGAATGGAACTATTTTTCTTCATTAACCTCAGATGAGCAGCAAGAAATAAAAGAATATTTGGGTGATTCTTGTCAAATAGGTAGTTTTAGCCACGGGCGTGAGGTAAAAGTTGGCGATATTACGTTTCCTAGTGTTGTCGCAGCGGCAAGATATTATGAGCTTGACAATAAATCTGTTCGTAAAAGAATAGATTCGTCAAACTTTGAAGAATGGTCGTGGGGAGAAGTTCAATAGTAAAAAGCATATCTTTTTACTTTTCTTATTTGTCGTAATTTATTTCTCAGAAGGTTCAACGGCCATCCCAATAGGGAGTAGAATGTATGCACATTCAAAATAGCAGATAGCTTTTTTAAGCTAAAGATATGGTCTGGTCTCTATTTAAGTAATAGAGGAAGGAACTTGAAAATTTAAGTTTTTTCTTTGAAGTTAGCCACTTTAAGTAACACTACGGCTCACAAAGGACCGTTAACTGGCGAAGGTCACAAAGGTTTATATGAGATTTTAACAACTTCATGGCATGCTCAGTTAGCTATTAACTTAGCATTATTTGGTTCATTAAGTATTGTGGTCGCTCATCATATGTACAGTATGCCTCCATATCCGTACTTAGCAACTGATTATGCAACTCAGTTATCATTATTTACACATCATTGTTGGATTGGTGGTTTCTGTATTGTAGGTGCGGGTGCTCACGCAGCAATTTTTATGGTACGTGATTATGATCCAACAAATAATTATAACAATTTATTAGATCGTGTATTACGTCACCGTGATGCAATTATTTCTCATTTAAACTGGGTTTCTATTTTCTTAGGCTTCCATTCATTTGGTCTATATATTCATAACGATACAATGAGTGCTTTAGGTCGTCCTCAAGATATGTTCTCAGATACAGCAATTCAGTTACAACCAGTATTTGCACAATGGGTACAAAATACTCACTTTATGGCACCTCAATTAACAGCTCCAAATGCGTTAGCTGCAACTAGCGCGACTTGGGGAGGTGATGTAGTTGCTGTTGGTGGAAAAGTTGCTATGATGCCTATTTCTCTAGGTACAGCAGATTTTATGGTTTAATCGTGGCGGACCATGTAAAACTTCGCTATATGCTGGAACAGTTCGAGAGAAAATTAAAAAATAAATAAATTTATTTTTTAATTTTTTCTCACAAACTTTTTTAGCTTTTCTTTTTGGGCTTAAGCCCAAAAAAAAAAGCTGGAAAAGTTCGTTTTTTGCTTAATTTCTTTTTGGCCTATTTTCATTCTTGGGAAAAAATTTGATAAAACAAATTTGGGAAAAGTCAAAAACTCCGTTTTTTGTTTTTCAATTTTTTTATCTAATAAATCAATATTTCCAATTAATATTAATAAATTCGCTAAAAAAGTAAATTTTTCAGCTAGAGCAAATCAGCAGGAAAACAATTTTTTAAATTGGGCTCTTTAGAGACTACACGCGAAGCTTTTTTCGTTTATTCTGATTTTTGTTTATAAGATCAGTTTACTTTTGTTTCATCTATTAAAAACTTATCTACAAGTATCCAGTGTTTTGATTTTTTTGATTATTATCGAGATTTACCAACGCAGATAAAAGTAGATAAATGAGAAAAAAGCTACGAAAATTTCCTTTTTTTTTTCACTTTAATAGTGAAAAAAAGAGAAGCTTTGCTTCCGGGGGAAACCTTTTCCAACTCCCCAGTTCTTATCATAGATGAAAAAAGTATAAAAATTAATTGCGAAAAAAGATGATATAGTCCAAATGTGGAAAATTTTATTTTCCAATCCTTGCACCACATCCATGCTTTTACTATTCATGTGACAGTTCTTATTTTGTTAAAAGGTGTTTTATTTGCACGTAGTTCTCGTTTAATACCAGATAAAGCAAATTTAGGGTTTAGATTCCCTTGTGATGGTCCAGGTCGTGGAGGTACATGTCAAGTATCTGCATGGGATCATGTTTTTTTAGGTTTATTCTGGATGTACAATTCTTTATCTATCGTTATTTTCCATTTTTCATGGAAAATGCAAAGTGATGTATTTGGTACAGTAGTAAATAATACTGTATCTCACATTACTGCAGGTAATTTCGCTCAATCAGCAAATACTATTAATGGTTGGTTACGTGATTTCTTATGGTCACAATCTTCACAGGTTATTCAATCGTATGGTAGTGCTTTATCTGCATATGGTTTAATTTTCTTAGGCGCTCACTTTATCTTGTTAACCGGGATGCTTGATATTTTTATTAAAATTTAAGTAGAATTTAACTATATGCTGGAACGTTTCGTTGTTGGATTGTTGTGATAAAAAACCTTTGTTTCCGCTCACATCAAAAAAACAAATTGCTTATGCAAGAAACCAATCAGCAGGGATCAAGATTAGTTTCTTGTTCCCTCAAAGACTTTACGTTAAACTTTTAGTGAAACTAAAAGATGATAAAGTCTAATCGATTAATTAGAATCGATTGGGGCATTCAGCCTAATGTTCCTATTTAGTGGAAGAGGCTACTGGCAGGAACTTATAGAATCTATTCTATGGAGTCATGCTAAGTTAAAGGTGGCACCAACCATCCAGCCACGCGCATTATCGATTACACAAGGTCGAGCAGTGGGCGTAGCCCACTATTTACTTGGAGGTATTGCTACTACTTGGAGTTTTTTCCTAGCACGTATTATTGCTGTAGGTTAATTTTTAATTTTTAATGTTTCTGTTTTTTATTTATGAAAGAAAAGTTAGAATAAAAAAAAGTGTTTAAAATTGTCCTAAACAGACAATTTTAAACACTTTTTTTTATTCTGACTTTTGAAACAACTACTGCCATCGATAAAAACCAGATTCGTTAAGAAGACTATAACTAATTCGGGAAATCTATCGAAAAATTGATTTTTAAGATTAAAGTTTTTTCCACAAGCTTTGCTTGTGGAAAACTAGGGAAAAATGGAAAATAAATCTTTTTTTGTTTTAATTTCTATTCTATTTTCTACAACTTAAAATTTTTCTAGAGCTGAAATATTAAGTTTAAAAAATAGCTGTCAGATATAAGAGATTGATCAGTTTACTGATAGTTTTTAGTTAATTTTTAAAATATTAGCTTTTTAAAATGAGGTTCTCCTAGGAAAATTTAGACGTTTAAGTTTAAGTTGACGAATTTTGAATTAAATTTTTTTGTGGCATATTTGTCTATAGTTTAATTAATATTAATTTTAATTGCGCCTTTATGATGGAATGGTAGACATATTGACTTCAAAAGTCGACGCTCAAAAGTGTACCGGTTCGAATCCGGTTAAAGGCATTTTCTTTAGTTTCAAAAAAGAAGTGTAACTTCTTTTTTCAATTTTTTTTAGCAAAAAGTAAAACTAAATCAAAATTGAATCAATTAGTAGATTTATAAAAAAGAATAAAACGAAATTTGCGTTTTCTCTGTTTTTTTTTTTTTGAGCTATTTGAAAAATGGTTTAGTGCATTAGTTTATGTAATATTAATAATTTTCGGATGTTTTTGCTTATCTTGTTAAAAATTGAATATGAAATTTTAATTTTTATTTGTTATTACGTGATTTACTTTTTTGATGTTGATTAAATAATTATGATATAATTATTATAACATGATTATTTGCAACGGGGGATATGGCGGAATCGGTAGACGCTACGGACTTAAAAAATTGAGCCTTTTCAACAAAATTTGAAAAGTGAAATCCCTTTAATTCAGGGAATGATTATTTATTATTTAACCCTGAGCCAAATCGAATCTGATTCGATAGGTGCAGAGACTCTATAAGAGTTCTCCAAAAAAAACTTACTTGGAGAAAGAGAGAGTCCATTTTCAGTAAAGTATTTATAAACTTTTGATTTTATAAAAAATGTGTCTTTAGACACAAGTGAAACTTTATTGAAAAATGAAAATCCGTTGATTATTAATCGTGAGGGTTCAAGTCCCTCTATCCCCAAATTTTGTTTTATGTTTTTGCCCAGAATTTTTTAAATTCCAGTTGAGGAAATGAAAATTTTTTTCAGAGAAAAATTTAGATTTTATATTTAATCTATTTGTATTTATCATTTAAATAATATATAATAATTAACTTTAAATAATAAAGTGCGAATCAAAAAAAATTTAAATCAAGATTTTTTTACTCGGGAAGAAAAAAGCTAGTTTTTTAAAACAGGTCATTTCCATTTATGTTTTTACTAGACTAAAAATTATCTTGTTTTATATGTTCTATTTTTTTCTCTCATTTTATCTTTTATATTTTCTTTAAAAAACAATAAAAAGATGGTGATAAGTTAAAATAGAAAAAACAACAGCAGAGCATTTTTTTCCTATTTTGAAAGTAAGAAAAGATAGCTAAAGAAGAAAAAAAAGCGAGGAAGGTTCCTTTTTTTTTTTTCACTTTAATAGTGAAAAAAAAGAGAAGCCTTGCTTCCAGGGAAATATGGGTAAAAGAGGAAAAAAGCGAAACTTTTTTTTTTTGATAGAAAAAGTAATCCTTTTTCTATCAGAAAAAAAAAATAAAGGTATTTTTTTTTTTCTCAACCCCGGAAGCTCGGCTTCCGGGGAAAATTTCCTTATTTTTCCAAGGGAAAATAAGGAAATTTTCCCCTAGTTTCCCGCAAGCTTTGCTTGCGGGAAAACACTTTTTTTCTTTTTCCATATTTTTTTTTCCCTGGTAACAAAAATAAATTAGTGAAGAAAAAAGTTCGACTCTCTGTCGTTTAAATTGTCCTTTTAGGACAATTTAAACGACAGAGAAACAAACTTTTTTTAGCTAGGGCAGAAAAAAGTAAGCTAAAGCGAACTTTTTTCTGCCCTTGGAAAAAAGTTTAAAATTGTCTTTTCTCAACCCCCGGATGTGAACTTCAAAAAAGATTTGAATAAAAATCAAATATTTCTTCGGTTTTTTTTGTAGCTTTTGATTTTAAACTCAACGCTACGCAATTTTTAAAATAGAATTTTTTAAAACTGCTTTTCATTTTTTTTTTAGTAGAAAAGTCTTAATTAAATTAATAGTGATACAACAAAATTTTTTGTTTATTTATGAGTAAAGTGTATGATTGGTTTGATGAGCGTTTAGAAATTCAAGCAATTGCTGATGATATTTCAAGTAAATATGTTCCACCTCATGTTAATATTTTTTATTGTTTAGGTGGTATTACATTTACTTGTTTTTTAGTTCAAGTAGCTACTGGTTTTGCAATGACATTTTATTACCGACCAACAGTTGTAGAAGCTTTTGCTTCGGTTCAATATATTATGACAGAAGTAAATTTTGGTTGGTTAATTCGTTCAATTCATCGTTGGTCAGCAAGTATGATGGTATTAATGATGATTTTACATGTTTTCCGAGTTTGGTTAACAGGAGGGTTTAAAAAACCAAGAGAATTAACTTGGACTACTGGTGTAATTATGGCTGTTTGTACAGTTTCATTTGGTGTAACTGGTTATTCATTACCTTGGGATCAGGTGGGTTATTGGGCTGTAAAAATTGTAACAGGTGTTCCAGATGCTATTCCAGTAGTAGGACCAACTATTGTTGAATTGTTACGTGGTGGCGTAGGTGTAGGCCAAGCAACACTTACTCGTTTCTATAGTCTTCATACTTTTGTATTACCTTTATTAACAGCTGTTTTCATGTTAATGCATTTTTTAATGATCCGTAAACAAGGAATTTCTGGACCTCTATAAATTGCTTTAAAAATAAATCGAAGTTAATTAGCTAAAGGGTAAAATGAATAAAATTCATTTTTGAAAAATTGTTTTCACTATTTATATTATTTTTTAAAGTTTATTCTACGTTTTACCTAAGTCCACTTAATATGGTCTTAAAACGTAGAATAAACTTTGAAGACTATTTGTAAAATATTAAGCTAATCAATTAGGCTAAAAAAAATTTTCTCAGAAGCACAGCTTCTGAGAAACTAGAAAAAACTGAAAGTTTTTTCTTGGAAAATGTAATTTATTTTTTAAAAAAACTACTTTAGTAGAGATTAAGAAATTTCCTAAACAAGCTAAAAAGTAGATCATAAAGAAATAGAATTTGCTATACATAGGGAAAGTTATAGAAAATGAAAGTTGAGAGCTTTTTCTTTCGCTTGTGAAAAAAGGTCTGAAAAAAGAAGTGTAACTTCTTTTTTCAGTTTTTTCACAAGCGAAAGAGAAGAAAAAAAACTTTTTTCCCTTTTTCCTTTATTTTTTCGTTCTCCTAGAAAAAGGTTTACTTTTTCTCAGTCTTGTTGGATTGAATGACAATTTACTAACATTCAAGTAAAAATGACAATTTTTGTAATTGTTTGTTCCCCCGGAAGCTCTGCTTCCGGGGGAAATGCCCTTATTTTTTCTTTCTGCTAGCAAAAAAGAAGACTTTTTGCTAGCAGAAAGAAAAAATAAGGGTAAAAAGGGAAAAATTACATTTTTCCCTAGTTTCCCGCAAGCTTCGCTTGCGGGAAAAGCTTTTTTTCCAAAAATTTCTCTCTGAAATCAACGATTTCAGAGAGAACAATGAATCAAAGTTTTTAATAAGATTTCTTTCTCGGTTTAATTCATAAATAATAAAAAATATTTAGCATTAACATATGTTAACATTAAAAATCTTCGTGTATACCGTTGTAACGTTCTTTGTATGTCTTTTTGTTTTTGGATTCCTTTCAAATGATCCTGGTCGTAATCCTGGTAAAAGAGATGACTAATTAAATTATTTTTTCTGCCTTAAAATTATCCATTTAGGATAATTTTAAGGCAGAAAAAATAATTTAATTAGCAAACTAGAAAAAAAAATAATCTAATTCTGAAACTTTGACTTTTAAGGTTCGGATTGATTTTTGATGCATAGAGAAAAACGATGTATTAAATTATACATCGTCAAAATAAGACTATTTATTTTAAAAATGATTCGTTTAGGATAATTTTTAAAAAATTTTATAAAAAAAAACTGATTTTTATTTATGTTTTTTTAAAAATAGTTTTGTGTTAAACTTTATTTTAAATATTAAAAAATTTACTGGCCTATATAATATTTTTTTTGCAATGATTTTTAATTGAATTAACTACGTTTTAAAGTGGGGCAAAGTCAAAAGCTACAAAATGCGAGATGCTAACTTTTTTCCATGCTTCTTCTTTTCTTAAGTTTCTTTTCCCATATAGACTTTTTCCCACTTTACCTTTATTTTCCTCAATCTTGGTATTAAATATCTTAATATTTGTAAATTTAGTCTTTCTAATTAAAACTCCAATTTTAAAAAATGAACAAAAAAAAGAATTTTTGTAGCTTTTTTCTTTTTTCCAAGGGTTTTAAATTGTCTTTTTAGGACAATTTAAAAACTTTTTTCCTTCTCTTTTTGGGCTAAAGCCCAAAAAAAGAAGCTAAAAAAGTTTGTTTCTCTGTCGTTTAAATTGTCCTAAAAGGACAATTTAAACGACAGAGAGTCGAACTTTTTTCCAAGGGTTTTAAATTGTCCCTTTAGGAACAATTTAAAACCCTAGCTAAAAAAAGTTTGTGAGAAAAAATAAAAAAATAAATAAATTTATTTTTTTATTTTTTTATTTTTTCTCACAAACTTTTTTCGTAATAAAACATAATTAGCAATTAAAGAACAAAAAACATGTCACAACTTATTACTTCTCCAAAAATAAATGAAAAAGAAACGCTTAAATTTGAATGTGAAACCGGAAATTATCATACTTTTTGTCCGATAAGCTGTGTATCCTGGCTTTATCAAAAAATTGAAGATAGTTTTTTTTTAGTAATTGGCACAAAAACATGTGGCTATTTTTTACAAAATGCTTTGGGAGTTATGATTTTTGCTGAACCACGTTATGCCATGGCAGAATTAGAAGAAGCAGATATATCTGCACAATTAAATGATTATAAAGAATTGAAAAGATTGTGTTTACAAATTAAGCGAGATCGTAACCCTAGTGTTATTGTATGGATTGGTACTTGTACGACTGAAATAATTAAAATGGATTTAGAAGGTATGGCACCTCGTTTAGAAACTGAAATTGGTATTCCAATTGTTGTAGCAAGGGCGAATGGTTTAGATTATGCATTTACTCAGGGTGAAGACACTGTTTTAGCTGCTATGGCATGTCGTTGTCCAGATAAAATTTCAACAACTAGTGATAGTAAAAATTTAGAAACACCAATGATGATTGATAATACACAAAAAAATGGGCAAAATTCAAAAGCTTTAGCTCATCCTCCTTTAGTTTTATTTGGGTCTTTACCAAGTGCTGTCGTAAATGTTCTTACTTTGGAATTAAATAAACAAGGAATTACAGTAGATGGTTGGCTTCCTTCTTCACGATACACGGACTTACCTGCTTTAGGTGAGGATGTTTATGTCTGTGGAGTAAATCCGTTTTTAAGTCGAACAGCAATGACATTGATGCGTCGAAAAAAATGTAAATTAATAAATGCCCCTTTTCCTATTGGCCCAGACGGTACACGAGCATGGATTGAAAAAATTTGTAATGTTTTGGGGGTTATACCAACAGGGTTAGAAGAACGAGAAAAAAAAATTTGGCAAAGTTTAGAAAATTATTTACCTTTAGTCAGAGGTAAATCAGTTTTTTTCATGGGTGATAATTTATTAGAAATTTCACTTGCTCGTTTTCTTACTCGTTGTGGCATGATTGTTTACGAATGTGGAGTTCCTTATTTGGATAAACGTTACCAAGCGTCTGAACTACTTTTATTAGAACAAACTTGTTTAGAAAAGAATGTTCCTATGCCACGTATTGTAGAAAAACCAGATAATTATTATCAAATACAACGTATTCGTGAACTTCAACCAGATTTAGTTATAACAGGTATGGCGTTAAGCAATCCTTTAGAAGCTCGAGGTATTAATACAAAATGGTCTGTAGAGTTTACTTTTGCACAAATTCATGGTTTTGCAAATTCAAAAGATGTATTGGAACTTGTGACACGACCTTTACGTCGAAATATGATGCAACAAGTTTCCAATAAAACTCTCGTTAAACCAGCAAAATAAACTTTCTTCCCATTTAGCCTTTTATCGCACTTTTGACTTTCATTTATTTTTTAAAATAAAAAATGTATTTTTAATATAAATTCAGACATTTTCTGTTTGATTTAAGTTTAAAATTTTTTTTAAAAATTGAGATAGTGGTTAATTTTTTTATTTTTATTTTATGCTATTATAGAGATAGGACATGAAAAACAAATTATAAAGACTTTAAATTTAAACATGACAATTGCAGAATCTCAAATTTTTATTGCTCTTTTTATTGCTTTAGGTAATGGATTTTTAGCTTTTCTTTTAGGGACTGCTTTATACCCACGTTAATTTGTTAATTCCTGACCATTTTTTATCATTGTTTTATTGTTTCCCTCGGAATCTTCAATTCTCTTTTTTTTTCACTATTAAAGTGAAAAAAAAAAGGAAACATTTCTCCCGGAATCGAAGATTCCGGGAGAACATTGTTGAAAATAAAAACATAAAATGTTTTTATCTCTTCCAAGTTAAATTTTTTTGTAATTTATTGGTAGAGGTAAAAATATCAGAAGCTATAAAAAGCGAGAGCTTCTTTTCTTCTCGACTTTTTCGCATTCGGGTTTGTTCCCCCGGAAGCTTTGCTTCCGGGGGAAATACCGATGTTTAAGAGAGTTTTACAAGAGCTACGGCTCTTGTAAAACTCTCTTAAACATCGGTCAAAAGAAAAAAAAAGAGAATCTTTTTTTTTCTTTCCTAGCTTTTTTTATTTTTTTTCAAACAGTTCTGTTTTAATCTTATTAAAACAAGACCATTATGAGAAAAATTGACTTTTTTGCATTTTCTAAATCTAGAAAAATAAAATTTAAAAGAATCAAATAGTTTGAATTATGGTATAGAAAAAAAGTTTAATAAATATATAATGAAACTAGCTTATTGGATGTATGCAGGTCCTGCACATATAGGAACTTTACGTGTTGCCACTTCTTTTAAGAATGTGCATGCAATCATGCACGCGCCCTTAGGAGATGATTATTTTAATGTAATGCGTTCTATGCTAGAACGTGAACGTGATTTTACTCCCGTAACAACAAGTATTGTTGATCGTCATGTCTTAGCAAGAGGTTCACAAGAAAAAGTTGTAGAGAATATTACTAGAAAAGATAAAGAAGAATTACCGGATTTAATTTTATTAACACCGACTTGTACGTCTAGTATATTACAGGAAGATTTACAAAATTTTGTAGATCGTGCAGCAATGGAATCAAAATCCGATGTTCTTTTAGCAGATGTAAATCATTATCGTGTTAATGAGTTACAAGCCGCAGATAGAACATTAGAACAAATTGTTCGTTTTTATATTGAAAAAGCACAAAAACAAAATAATCTTTCTACCACTAAAACTATAAAGCCATCTGTTAATATTTTAGGTATGTTTACTTTAGGTTTTCATAATCAACATGATTGCCGAGAACTAAAAATTCTTTTAAATCAACTAGGTATTACAGTTAATGAAGTGATTCCTGAAGGAGGATCGGTTTTAAATTTAAAAAATTTACCAAAAGCTTGGTTTAACATTGTACCTTATCGTGAAGTGGGATTAATGACAGCGGTTTATTTGGAAAAAGAGTTCCAAATGCCTTATGTGGATATTACTCCAATGGGAATAGTCCAAACAGAAAGTTTTATACGTCAAATAGCTAATGTTTTAAATTCTATTGATAAAACTAATTCTTATAATTTTGATCAGTATATTGACCAACAAACAATTTATGTTTCACAAGCTGCTTGGTTTGCGCGCTCTATCGATTGTCAAAATTTAACAAATAAAAAAGCTGTTGTTTTTGGAGACGCTACTCATGCTGTGGCCATGACAAAAATTTTAGTTCGTGAAATGGGTATTCGAGTAGCTTGTGCTGGAACGTATTGTCAACATGATGCTGATTGGTTTAGAGAACAAGTGTGGGGTTTTTGTGATGAAGTTTTAATCACAGATGACCACACACAAGTGGGAGATATGATTGCTCGAATCGAACCCTCAGCAATTTTTGGTACTCAAATGGAACGACATGTAGGCAAACGATTAGATATTCCGTGTGGTGTAATTTCAGCACCTGTTCATATTCAAAATTTTCCACTAGGTTATCGTCCATTTTTAGGTTATGAAGGAACAAATCAAATAGCAGATTTAGTTTATAACTCTTTTACTTTAGGAATGGAGGATCACTTGCTAGAGATTTTTGGTGGTCATGATTCTAAAGAAGTTATTACTAAATCTTTATCGACAGATTCAGAATTAAATTGGACTATTGAGGCAACATCTGAATTAAATAAAATTCCTGGTTTTGTACGTGGAAAAGTAAAACGTAATACTGAAAAATTTGCGCGTCAAAATAAAATAATTACTATTTCTATTGATGTAATGTATGCTGCCAAAGAATCAGCTGGTGCATAAATGGGATGTTCCCCCGGAAGCTCCGCTTTCGCGGGAAAATAAACTTTTTTTACCCTAGTGAAAAAAAGTTTATTTTCGCATTTTTTTTCTTTTCAATCTTTTTCCTCTCAAAATTCTATTGGATTTATTTAATTTCTATTCAGTCTAGTTATATTTTTATTAGAGAGAATTGCTTAAAAAAATTTGACTAAAAAGAAAAATATATCTTTTTATTCTGGCAGAATGTTTCCGCAAGCGAAGCTTGCGGAAACTTGGAAAAAGAGAGAGCTAAAAAAATGAAAGAAGCTTTTCCCACAAGCAAAGCTTGTGGGAAACTAGGGAAAAATAGAATTTTTCCCTTGGAAGAAAAGATATAGCTAAAGCTCCGAAAAAAGAAGTGTAGCTACTTTTTTTCCATTTTGATTTTTTTTAAGCTCCATGTTTAAGAGAGTTTTACAAGAGCTATGGCTCTTGTAAAACTCTCTTAGACATGGGTATTTCCCTCGGAAGCTCTGCTTCTTTTTTTTTCACTATTAAAGTGAAAAAAAAAGGAACCTTTTATTCATAATATTTTATGTTAAAAATTTTTAAAAGTAAATTATTTTCTACTTTTGTTTTAAAATCAAAAGTTATTTTTTTTTCAGAAGGAAAACTTACAAAGCTAAAAAAGTATTCATTCATTTTAATAATCAGAATAGAAAGATATACATAATTATGGAAGTTAATATTTTAGGTTTAACAGCTACAGCATTATTTATTATTATTCCAACGTCATTTTTATTAATTTTATATGTAAAAACAGCTTCTAATGAAGCATAATTTTGTTATTTTGTATTAGAGAAGAAAGGTTCCCCCGAAAGCTTTGCTTTCGGGGGAACCTTTCTTCTCTAATACAAAATTTTAATAGTAATAGTTATGAAAAAAAATTATTTTGTAATCATAAAAATTTTTGTTATAATTATTAAACAATTAAAAAACAAAGTAAAAGTAAAAATTAAAAAACTAATAAATTTCCTACAAAGAAAAAGATTCAGTTTGAAGCATAGACTATAAATGTAAAGATAAAACTTGTACAGGTTCCCCCGGAAGCTTTGCTTCCGGGGGAAAATGCCCCATATTTTCTTTTTTCCTAGGAGAAAAAGAAAATATGGGTAAAAGGTTCTCCCAGAAGCTTTGCTTCCGAGGGAAAAAGGGGAAAAAGTAGAACTTTTTCCAAGGGTAAAAAAAAGTTCGCTTTAGCTACCTTTTTTTTACCCTGGTGCAAAAAGTTAGTGAGAAAAATTAAAAAAATAAATAAATTTATTTTTTTAATTTTCTCTCGAACTTTTTCACCTTTTCTAAGCTTTTTTTTCCTTCAAAGCTTTTTCCCCCTTCTTTGTAAAATTACATGTTAAGTTAAAATAAATCTACTACAGTTTATAACTGATATACCCTGCCTGCTTAGCTCAGTTGGTTAGAGCATCCGTTTCATACGCGGGATGTCACTAGTTCAAGTCTAGTAGTAGGCAAATTTTGAGATTTGTCGCTTTTTTTTTAATTAAAAAAAAAGCGACAAAATCAATAAAAATAAGTTAAAAAAAGGAAAAATAAGTTAAAAAAAGGAAAAAAGTTCGACTCTCTGTCGTTTAAATTGTCTTAAAGGACAATTTAAACGACAGAGAAACAAACTTTTTTCACTAGGGAAATAAAAAAAGAAATAAATTTCTTTTTTATTTCCCTTGGAAAAAAGTTCGAGAGAAAATTAAAAAATAAATTTATTTATTTTTTAATTTTTTCTCACAAACTTTTTTTAGCTAGGGTAGAAAAAAGTTAGCTAAAGCGAACTTTTTTCTACCCTTGGAAAAAAGTTCGACTCTCTGTCGTTTAAATTGTCTTAAAGGACAATTTAAACGACAGAGAAACAAACTTTTTTCACTAGGGAAATAAAAAAAGAAATAAATTTCTTTTTTATTTCCCTTGGAAAAAAGTTCGAGGGAAAAAAAAATAAATAAATTTATTTTTTTTGCCCACTAACTTTTTCAGCTAGAGTTTTAAATTGTCCTAAAAAGAAAATTTAAAACTCTAGCTGAAAAAGTTTAGTTTTTTTCTCAGGGGGCTAAAGCTAACTTTTTTCCTTTCTTAGTTTTTTTTAATTTTTTTAAAGCTCCGTAAAAAAAAGAAGAAAAAAGAGAGGTTCCCCCGGAAGCAAAGCTTCCGGGGGAAAATAAGGAAAAAGGTGAAACTTTTTTCCTTCTCTTTTTGGGCTTAAGCCCAAAAAGAGAAGCTAAAAAAGTTTAGTAAAGAAAAAAAGTTTAAAAAAAAGCTAGCTTTTTTTTAAACTTTTTTTCTTTTCGAAACTTTTTTCCTTCTCTTTTTGGGCTTAAGCCCAAAAAGAGAAACTTTTTTCCTTTTCTTTAGCTATTTTTTCTTCACGCTAAAGCTATCTTCTCTTCCAGGGGAAAAATTCCATTCTTTCCTTTTTTCATTTTTTCTTTGATTTTGAAAACAAATTTGGAGAATACGTATATTACAACACATAAATCTTTATTTAGGGGTAGATAATTTTAACTAAAAAAAAATGGCTATTGAAAAATATTTTATTCCAGATTTTGTTGAACTTCAACGAAGAAGTTTTCAACGTTTTTTAGAAACAGGATTGATTGAGGAATTAAATAAAAGAAATCCGATAACAAACAGTCAAAAAGATTTAGAAATTCTTTTATATCCAGAATATTACAAATTAGCTCCACCTCGTTGGAATAGCCTCGATGCTATTCTTTTATCTAAAACCTATTCTTGTCGATTATATGTGCCTGCACAATTGACAAATCGAAAAACAAAACAAATAATGTTTAAATGGGTTCAACTAGGGGATATTCCTTTAATGTCAAAACGTGGACATTTTGTAGTAAATGGTGCTGCGCGTGTGATTATAAATCAGATTGTTCGAGGTCCCGGTTTATATTTTTCTGAGATTCAATATAACGTAGATTCTTCAAAAAAAACTTTAGTTCGTCGATATGCTGCGGAATTTATTTCTATGAGGGGTACTTGGCTTCGTCTTTCTATTGATAAAGAAAAAATGATTTGGGCTGAGTTGAAAAAAACTCCAAAAATTCCGTTAGTATGGTTTTTATTAGGAATGGGTTTAACTGAAAAAATCCTTTTTCAGTCTTTAACACAACCTAAACGTTTATTGTATAATTATTTAGATTATTTAAAAATTGATAATCTAGCTATAGATGTCAAATCACAAAATGACGCTTTCGCAAAACGAGCATTATTGCGTGAACTTCTTTTAAAATCAAAATTAAATTCTTCTAACATAAAAACTTTAAAAAATTCTAAAGATTTTAAACCACTGTTATTAGTTAATGATATCTATAGCGAAATGCATAGTTATAAAGAAAAAGAAAATCGTCGTTATCCTCTAAATTCTCAGAATGGTGATTTAGCCGACGAAAAAGAAAAAATTCCCTACTATGCAAATTCTTCATTAAAAGCTTTAGAATTAATTTATTCTAAAATCACAAATACTAAAAAAATTACTAATTTGAATAAAAAATTTTTTGCTAAACAAGGTCAAAAATGGATTTTCAAAAAATTTATGAATCCTCGTACCTATGATTTAGGTTTACATGGCAGATTGTCGTTAAATAAAAAACTTTCTTTGTCTTTACCTTTATCACAACGAACATTGACAATGTATGATGTTCTAGTAGCAACAGAACATTTATTACGAGTTGAGCAAGGTCTCTTAGGTACGGATGATATAGATAATTTAAAGAATAGGAGAGTGCGAACTTCAAGTGATTTAATTCAAATGCAAATTGGAATTGGATTACTTCGTCTAGAAAAAAATATTCGTAGTAAATTTACAACTATTAAGGGTGTTCCCAAAATAAACTATTTTTTTAGTACAAAACCATTGAATGGTGCATTGAAAGAATTTTTTGGGACAAACCCATTATCTCAATTTATGGATATGATTAATCCTTTGGCTGAAATGACACATAAGCGTCGTTTAACAACTTTAGGACCAGGTGGGGTATCAAGAGATACGGCCACAATGGATATTCGAGGTATTCATCCAACTCATTATGGTCGTATTTGTCCTGTTGAAACACCAGAAGGTAAAAATGCGGGTTTAGTAAATGCATTAACAACTTTTGCTCGGGTAAATCCAGAAGGTCTTATTGAAACTCCATTTTATAAAGTTTATAAAGGCCAAGTTCAAAAGAAAGCTGGTTTTTTTTATCTTTCTGCTGAAAAAGAAGAAAAAGCTATCATTGCTGCGGGAGATTTAAATTTATCTAAAACAGGTTTTTTACCTAAAGGTTTAATACCAGTGCGCAAATTTGATGAATTTACTAAAGTCTTACGAAATTACGTAGATTTTATGTCTGTTTCTCCTCTTCAAATGATATCTGTTGCTACTTCTTTAGTCCCATTTTTAGAGCATGACGATGCAAACCGTGCTTTAATGGGAGCAAATATGCAACGTCAAGCAGTCCCTCTAGTAAGGTCGGAACAAGCGATTGTTGGCACAGGTATTGAAACCCGAATAGCTAGTGATTCAGGTCATGTTATTCGAGCTAAAGCAGGTGGTTTAGTTGGGTATGTAAGTGGTCAAAAAATCAGAATCTATACATTTGTGTCTAATTTTTAAAAATCAAATAAAATTTTATCAAAATTTGTATCTAATTTTTTGCCAGGCAAAAGCTTAAAAAAAAAGAAGTTTGGTTGGCAAAAAATAGGAAAAAGGTAGGTTACAAAAGAATAAAGTTGTTTTTTTTAATAAGAAAAAGTCAAGAATTAAAGTTTTTTCCCATCTTGCCTTTCCATTCTTTTTTTTATTTTGAGGCTTTAGCGGCTGACTTTTATTCATTTTTTCCAAGTTTAAAAAAGCAAGGCTTTTTTTTAAGCTGTCGACTTTTTCATATTTTTGTTAGGAGTTTTAAACATATTTTTTTTGGATTTTTCGATCATTTTTTCTAGAAGATTTTTTTAAGGAAACAAGAATTTAAATATGGTGAACATTATTTTTTAGGAAGTTAAAAAATAAACCTTTCTTTCTGATTTGATATAATAATGAAAAGAAAAATAAATTAATATTTTAAAAAATCTCTTAGAAAAAATGCTGGTAAAAAAAGTTCTTTAAAAATAGAAAAAAAAGCAGGCAAGGCGAGAGCTTTTTTTGTTATTTTTTAAAATAAATAACAGTCTGTTTAAAAAGTAGATCGAAAAAAAAGAATAATTGGTAAAAAGAAAAAAAGTTTTTGAGACAAAAACTTTTTTTATAAATTTAAAAAAGCAGAGCTTTTTGTTAAAAGACCTCTCTTTCTAGTAGCTTTTGACTTTAATTCTTTGGTTTTTCTTATTTTAGCTATTTCGTTTTGCTTATTTTAGCTTTTGTATTGAAAATTTTTTTTAATGTTCTCCCGGAAGAAAGAAGCTTTAGCCCTCTTCTTCCGGGAGAAATGTTTCCCTCGGAATCGAAGATTCCGAGGGAAACAATGTTCTCTCTGAAATCGACGATTTCAGAGAGAAATTTTTTGGAAAAAAAGTTATAGAAGGTGAAAAAAGCGGAGCTTTTTTCACCTTTTGCCCTTATTTTTTCTTTCTGCTAGCAAAAAGTCTTCTTTTTTGCTAGCAGAAAGAAAAAATAAGGGCATTTCCGCCGGAAGCAGAGCTTCTCTTTTTTTCACTATTAAAGTGAAAAAAAAAGGAACAAACAATGCAAGAGCTTTTGATTTCTATTTAAAATTTAACAAAACTTTCATAGTATTGCAAATAGTTGAAACGTTAGCTTTACAAGGTGAGTGCTATAGCACTTGTCAAATATGCTTTAAATCTATAAATAAAGACAGATAAAATAAAAATAGAATTAAAAGTATCTGGATAAAAGGCATCATAAAAAAAGCATAGCTTTTTTTTTGTTTTCTTTTTTCATTCTTTTAGTTTTCAAAAATAGTTTGAGTATTTTTGTTTTTTTGAATACTTGAAATTTGAGTAGACAAGATAAGGAACGTTTATAATTTTTAGTTTAGTTTGAATTTAACATTGCTGATTCTCGGCTTAAGTTAGACAAAAAAAAGAGGTTGAATAAATTTATCTGAGCTTAAAACCTCTGTAATCTAGGTTAAAGTCATCAGAAAAAAAAATGGATAAAACAGCCTCTAAACTTTGAAATTAGATTGTAATTTTCCAAAAAATAATAAATTATAAAGGAGGAATTCAAAACTTTATGGCAACAAAGGTATTTCCTAGTTTTAGTAAAGGATTAGCTCAAGATCCGACAACACGTCGTATTTGGTTTGGTATTGCAACAGCTCATGACTTTGAAAGTCATGATGGTATGACTGAAGAATTAGTGTATCAAAAAATTTTTGCTTCTCATTTTGGCCAATTATCTATTATCTTTTTATGGACATCTGGAAACTTATTCCATGTGGCATGGCAAGGTAATTTTGAACAATGGGTTCAAGATCCATTACATGTACGCCCGATTGCTCATGCAATTTGGGATCCTCACTTTGGTCATTTTGGCCCCTCTTATTAGAAATAAAAAGAGTGCCGCAGGGTATATGCTGGAAGGTAACTCACTATTTTTGATGTCTGTTAAAGTCATTAGTTTTAGTAAGAGATTCTAATCAGCAGGTTACGAAACCTTACTTAGAGCTGCAACGCTCCAAGTTTTAAGACGAGTCGCAACCTTAGAGACTTTAACCCTGCTAACTATACTAAATTGTTTTTTGTTTTGAAATTCTTTCCAAAAAATAAATATAAATATATGAACTTAAAAAAAAAATTTAAACTCCTGGAATGAATACTCCTGGAATGAATATCTTGCAGGATTGATTGATGGTGATGGTTCTTTGTTAATTAGTAAAGCCGGTTATGCTAGTTGTGAAATAACTTTGGATATTTATGAGGAACCTCTTTTGCTTGACATTCGGCAAATGTTAGGTGGCTATGTTAAAAAAAGATCAGGGATTAATGCTTATCGTTATCGATTACATAATAAAGCAGGAATGATGCACTTGATCCAGCTAATTAATGGGCATATTAGAAATAGTCAAAGGATTCCACAGTTACAAAGGATTTGTAATCTTTATAATATTCCATTTAAAGATCCAATCCCTTTAACAGATAACAACGGTTGTTGGTTTAGTGGTTTTTTTGATGCTGAGGGTTCAGTAAGCTATTCTATGAAAAGAAGTTTGCCTCAACTTGTTGTAAAAGTGTTTCTAATAAATATAAAAGTGATTTAATTCAATATATAGATGTTTTTGGTGGTTATATTCGATTAGATTCAAGTTCGAATACTCATAAATGGGAACTATATGAAGAAAAAGCAATTTTAAATTTTTTAAAATATTTAAAGAAGTATCCACCACAAAGTCAGAAAAAAAAGTCAGAGTTCCTTTAATTAAGAGATATTACGGGTTAGCATCATGTCTAGCTTTTCGACGAGAAGAGTCAAGCCCGTTATATAAAGCTTGGTTAAAGTTTGAAACTGATTGGAATAGCTTTTAATCTAAAAAAAAAGGATGTTCCCTTTTTTTTTTTCACTTTAATAGTGAAAAAAAAAGGAAATAAAGGAAAAAAGCCATGAGCTGAAGCGAATAAAAGAGAGCTCGCCACTTTTTTTCTTTCTTTAGATTTCTCCTTTCTTAGCTTCTGCTTTTTTTTGTCATTTTAACCATAAGGCTTACGTTCGCAAATCACATCTCTCTTTTCTGTGGCTCCTTAACCCGCGTTCTTAAAAACGCGAGCTTGCCAAAAAAAATTATTTGAAAAGGGAAAAATCAGATTTTTCTCTTTACGATGTTCTTCCGGGAGAAATGTTTCCTTTTTTTCACTTTAATAGTGAAAAAAAAAAAGGAAACATTGAGGATTTTTAAGCTTTGCTTCAATAATTTGCTGCAAATTTTCGTTAAAGGTTAAGTCTATATATCTATATTTTTTTTATTGTTTGTTCACCCAACAAACAATTTCTCTCTGAAAAGTTCTCGCAAGCAAAGCTTGCGAGAACTTGGAAAAAACTTTGTGAGAAAAAATTAAAAAATAAATTCGAGAAGAAAAAAAAAAGTTTTAAAAAGCTAGCTTTTTAAACCTTTTTTTTTCTTCACTAATTTATTTTTGTACCAGGTTCCCCCGGAAGCTCTGCTTCCGGGGGAATCTGCCCTTATTTTTTCTTCCCTTGGAAAAATAAATTCGAGGAGAAAAAAGTTCGCTTTAGCTAACTTTTTTCTTCACTAATTTATTTTTGTACCAGGGAAGTTTCCCCCCTGGAAGCTTTGCTTCCAGGGGGAAACTTCCCTTGGAAAAATAAATTTATTTATTTTTTAATTTTCTCTCGAAGTTTTTCCTTCGTCGATTTCAGAAAGAACATTGGATCGTAGTTTTATCACACACTTTAAAATGGTTAAAGATAAAGTCCTCAGTAGAAAGATTAATTATCTATTTTTTTTTTTACTGAAGCAACCAGCTGTTGAAGCCTTCACTCGAGGTGGTGCTACTGGTCCAGTAAATATAGCAACTTCAGGTGTTTATCAATGGTGGTACACTATTGGTTTACGTGCAAATCAAGATTTATATAACGGTTCTCTTTTCTTATCAATTTTATCGGCTTTATTTTTATTAGCTGGTTGGTTACATCTACAAAAGAATTTCAGACCGTCATTGTCTTGGTTTAAAGATGCTGAATCACGTTTAAATCATCACCTTTCAGGTTTATTCGGGATTTCTTCACTTGCTTGGACAGGTCACTTAGTGCACGTTGCAATACCAGCATCTCGCGGTCAACGTGTTGGTTGGGATAATTTTTTAACAACTTTACCACACCCGCAAGGGTTAGCTCCTCTTTGGACAGGAAACTGGGCAGCATACGCTCAAAACCCAGATTCTGCGAGTCATATTTTTAGTACATCGCAAGGTTCTGGTCAAGCTATCTTAACATTTTTAGGTGGTTTCCATCCTCAAACGCAAAGTTTATGGTTATCAGATATGGCTCATCACCATTTAGCGATTGCCGTAATCTTTGTGCTAGCGGGTCATATGTATCGTACAAGCTTCGGCATAGGTCATCGCTTAAGCGATATTTTAGATTCGCATGTTGCCCCAAGCGGTAATATGGGAGGTGGTCACCGTGGCTTATTTGAAACTATAAATAATTCTTTACATTTCCAATTAGGTTTAGCACTTGCTTCTGTTGGTACGATTTGTTCTTTAGTCGCTCAACATATGTATTCATTACCACCTTATGCTTATTTAGCAAATGATTTCACAACACAAGCCGCTTTATATACACATCATCAATATATTGCTTCTTTTATTATTTGTGGTGCTTTTGCGCATGGTGCTATTTTCTTTATTAGAGATTATGATCCAGAGCAAAATAAAGGAAATGTATTAGCTCGTATGTTAGATCATAAAGAAGCTATAATTTCACATTTAAGTTGGGTTTCTTTATTCTTAGGTTTTCATACTTTAGGGTTATACGTTCATAATGATGTAATGCAAGCTTTCGGTACACCAGAAAAGCAAATTTTAATTGAGCCTGTTTTTGCACAATGGATTCAAGCTTCTCATGGTAAAGCTTTATATGGCTTTGACGTTCTTCTTTCTTCATCTGGAAGTGTAGCGTTTTCAGCTAGCCAAACTTTATGGCTTCCAGGTTGGTTAGATGCTATTAATAATAATAGTAATTCATTATTCTTAAACATTGGACCTGGTGATTTCTTAGTACATCATGCTATCGCATTAGGTTTACACACAACAACATTAATTTTAGTAAAAGGTGCTTTAGATGCACGTGGTTCTAAATTAATGCCGGATAAAAAAGATTTTGGCTATTCTTTCCCTTGTGACGGTCCAGGTCGTGGCGGTACTTGTGATATCAGTGCTTATGATGCTTTCTATTTAAGTATTTTCTGGAGTTTAAATACTGTCGGTTGGGTTACAAGAAAAATGTTGCCCCTATTAAACGAGAGTTTATTTTACCCAATAGTAACTATTCAACCTGCTTTACATATAGAATAATGAATAATATACTTTATACATCTCTTTTTAAAAAATTTCAATCAATCTTTTTAACTTGGAAACAAACTTCATCTCCTAAAAAAGCTTTTTCTGAAGAAGTTTATGTCTTCAGTTGTCATTTAATTGCTATTTTAACTTTAAATCGACAGTCGGATTCTTGTCTCTTTGAATTTTTACAAAATAGTCACCAGTTGAGATTATTAATTTTCAAAACTTACTATGATAAAGGAAAAAATACTATTGAACCTTTATTGCTAATGGAACAAGCAATTGGTTTATTAATATTAACTGGAGAAATTTCTGAATCACATATGAAATTCATAAAAAAATTACAACAATTTTTAATGGATATTCTTTCTGAAAAAAGAATTTCAAAAACAACTTTAATTTATAAGAAAGTTATTGAAAGTAAAAATTCAAAAACTAAAGCTTTTTATACCAAAATCTTTTATGTTTACAGGCTTACTTTTACTCATCCAATTTCTTTGGAAAAATTTTTTTACTATGGGTACAGAGGTTGCATGGCTGCTCCGCTTGCTGATAGCAGTTACTGGAGTTCGAGTAAAACTGTCAAACAAACTTTGAAAGAATTTGGTGCAACATGTTTTAAGAAAAAAATTTTAGGTGTTTATACGTGGATTGATACAGCTTTGAACCGAGAAATTTTTTTACACAAAAAATTTGATGTAAAAAATAATCCAAAGTTTATGAATCGCGCTAACCAAACATCAACAAAATTTCAATTTGAAAGAACGGGGATACCTCAAAGTGAAATTTCAAATAAAAAACGTTCTAAAGCTTTAAGAGGTCGTGTTTTTTCCCCAGAAACACGTGAAAGAATGCGTCAAAGTCATTTAAATAGGGTGCGTTCGGAAGAAGAAACGCGTGGTCGTCGAGAAGCAATGATACGAACAAATCAGCAGGTTGCTATTTGTCCTCATTGTGGGCTTCAAGTAGGGATGCCAGGGGGTAGAAGGTGGCATTTTAACAATTGTTTACAAAACCCTAATGTTTCGGAAGACGCAATTCGAGACCACGAGCGTGTTCGCCAAGCACAAATTGAAAGAAATAAAAATAGGAGCCGTAATAGACGGAAAGATAAAAAAGAAGATTCATGATTCATAATTGTAAAGCTGGTGAAAATGTGTTATTTTTTATAAATTGTCCTAAACTTAAAAAGTTTAGGACAATTTATAAAAAAGAGTTAGAAAAAAACCAAGTGAAATGCGGGAAATTTGTGTTTTAAACATCAAACAATCCGCAGCAAAGCTGAAAAAATCTTAATTTTTTCAGAATGTTCAGAGGCTAAGCGCTTGGTGTCTACACAAACAAAAGCTGCAACTTCCACTTTAAATTATTTTTTTTAGTAAATGGATAAAGAGAAAAGCTAATAGCTTTTCTCTTTGTTTATTTTCTTGTTTAAAAGAATATTTGAAAAAAGAAGAAAGGTTAAATTTTTTGTTTTACGTAGATAATGAAATAGTCCACGTTTGAACGTTTTATTGGCACTGGAAACATTTAACGTTATGGCAAGGAAACGTTGCTCAGTTTGATGAGTCATCAACTTATATCATGGGTTGGTTACGTGACTATTTATGGTTAAATTCATCACAATTGATTAATGGTTATAACCCATTTGGTATGAATAGTTTATCCGTTTGGGCATGGGTATTCCTATTCGGACATTTGATTTATGCTACGGGTTTTATGTTTTTAATTAGTTGGCGTGGTTACTGGCAAGAGTTAATTGAAACTCTTGTATGGTCTCATGAAAAAACACCTATTGCTAATTTAGTACAATGGGTAGACAAGCCTGTTGCTTTATCTATTGTGCAAGCACGTTTAGTAGGTTTAGTCCATTTCTCAGTTGGATATATATTTACATATGCTGCTTTCTTAATTGCTTCAACATCAGGTAAGTTTGGTTAATTTAAATACTATACATTCTTTTAATTAGTGTATAGTTTTTTATAGTTTTTATATTTTTTTTTTCAAATATTAGATTATCGCATAAGCTTAGTGTTACCTAACTAAATTTTAAGAATAAAAATTTAGTTAGGTAACACTAAGCTTATGCGATAATCTAATTTAAATTAGAAATTAAACAATTTTTTACTAAATTCTCATATACTAGAAATGATTGACTAAAAAGGAAACTGTATTACAAAATGAATAAAGAATAAAAAAAAAACTAAAGCTTATCTCAAAAAGTTGAATAAAAGTGGGAAAAAGTAAAAAGCTATGTAAATAGGTAGTTTTTGAAGAATGAATATAAAGTTAATATCCTTTTAAAATTAAATATAAATTAATAAGATTTTTATATGAGAATTTTATTCTCAATTTATTGACTTTATCTAAAAAAATAGATAAAATAATATTTATATAAAATTAAGTTTTTTTATATGGGGCGTCGCCAAGTGGTAAGGCAGTGGATTTTGGCTCCGCCATTCGTAGGTTCGAATCCTTCCGCCCCAGTACAAAAAATAAAATAAAAACTAGTTTAAAAATGAGAAAAGGTTCCCCCGGAATGTTCTCGCAAGTGAAACTTGCGAGAACTTGGAAAAAACTTTAGTTTTTTCTTAGGGGAAAGAAAAAAAACTAAAGAAGGGGAAAAAAGCTGAGCTTTTTTCCCCTTTTACCCATATTTTCTCGTTCTCCTAGGAAAAAAAAGACTTTTTCCTTCTCTTTTTGGGCTTAAGCCCAAAAAAAAGAAGTTAAAAAAGTCTTAGTGAGAAAATAAAAAAATAAATTTATTTATTTTTTTATTTTCTCTCGAAGACTTTTTCCTAGGAGAAAGAGAAAATATGGGTAAGAAGGGAAAAAGCTCCGCTTTTTCCCTTCTTACCCATATTTTCTCTTTAGAATAATTTTTAAGTTCATTTACAAGCTAAAATTTTTTTCTTTCCCCTAAGAAAAAACTAAAGTTTTTTCCAAGAGAAATTAAAAAATAAATAAATTTATTTTTTAATTTCTCTAGCTAAAAAACTTTGTGAGAAAATTAAAAAATAAATTTATTTATTTTTTAATTTTCTCTCGAAGTTTTTTAGCTAGAGAAATTAAAAAATAAATAAATTTATTTTTTCTTCCCTGGTAAAAAAAACTTTGTTTCTCTGTCGTTTAAATTGTTCCTAAAAGAACAATTTAAACGACAGAGAGTCGAAGTTTTTTCCAAGTTTTCGCAAGTTTCGCTTGCGAGAACATTCCGGGGGGAAGCCTTCTTCGCTTCCGCGGAAACACGCTTTAGCTCTATACTTTTTCTCAGTTTAAAAAAATTTAGCTATTGAAAATAAGTTTTATTTATATAGTTGCAAAATTTATATATTTTTTATAAAATATATATAGGTAGACAAAATGACAGTAATAAATAAAAGTCAGTTTAAAAATCACAATTTTGAGTAGTTTGTTTCTAATATAATCGATCCTGACGTATTTTTATTTAATATAAATGCTATAAATTAAACAATTTGGGAAAAAAGTTTTTCAAAATCTTTTTTAATTTTGTAAAAATAGCATTACAGCTAAGATTCAAAAATCAAATAAAATCAAAGTTATTTTTTTTAGCTCGTGTTTGAAACAGAGAATTAAAAAAGGCTTTTGAAGCTTTAACTAAATTTTTTTTTAGTTTTGATCTAGCATACTTTTAAAGTTTTTTATTTAAATTTCATTTATTTAGTTATTTTTTGAATTTTATACTTAATTAAAGCTTTAATCATACAGGGATCTTTGAGACAATTTTTTCAATTTTTTATGCTAACAATTATCAGCTATCTTGTATTATTAGTGGGTGCATTAACAGTGACATTAGTTATCTATTTAGGCCTTTTAAAAGGAGTAAAATTAATTTAATTTGTATTTATTAACATTTTTGTTTTTTTCGTTTTAGTATTAAATGTTCAAAACAAAAATGTTAATATATCTACTCTAAAATCAGATTTTAACATTTTAGAAGTTGTCAATTTGAAATCTGTTTTAAAATAAATCGATTAAAGGAAAGGCAAAAGCTTTTTTCCCGCAATGAAGAAGAGAAAGCTTTAGCTTTCTCTTTTTTTCCCATCTCCCGGAAGAAGAGGGCTTTATCTCTCTTCTTCCGGGAGAACATTTTCCCTCGGAATCGAAGATTCCGAGGGAACAATGGGAAAAGAAAAATAAGGTTAAAAGGGAAAAAAGCGAGCTTTTTCCCCTTTTAACCTTATTTTTTCTTTCTGCTAGCAAAAAGTCTTCTTTTTTGCTAGCAGAAAGAAAAAATAAGGGCATTTCCCCCGGAAGCAGAGCTTCCGGGGGAACAAGGGAAGAAAAAATAAATAAATGTATTTTTTCCAAGGGAAGTTGCGGGAAACTAGGGAAAAAAAGGTGTAAAGTCAAAAGTTAAAGAAGAAAAAAAAGTTAAAGAAGAAAAATTAGCCATTTTTTTTTCTTTAACTTTTGAAAACTACCAAACTTCAAAAAAATTTTAAAGAAGCTCTCTCTCTTTTACCATACTTTAAAAAGCTTTGAAAATTTTTAAACATTACCTGTTTTTCTTAAGTTTGAAAATTTATTTTTGATAATGAAATATATAAAAAATTTTTTAGTCGTTCAGATCTTAAAAATTAAAAATTCTATCCGTGTTTATAAAAAAATCTTTAACATTTTTTTTTAGTATAAGAGAGAAAGCTACAGCGTTCTCTTGTGTGAAGAAAAAAAGCAAATCCCTTGGAAGCAAAGCTTCCGGGGGAACAAGGGGAAATTAAAAAAATAAATTTATTTATTTTTTTAATTTCCCCTAGCAAAAAAAGTGTTTTCCCGCAAGCAAAGAAGAAAAAAAGCTCAAGAAGGGGGAAAAAGCTCTGCTTTTTCCCCTTTTACCCACATTTTCTCTTTCTCCTAGGAAAAAAAGAGACTTTTTCCTAGGAGAAAGAGAAAATATGGGCATTTCCCCCGAAAGCAAAGCTTTCGGGGGAACCTTTTCCCATTGTTCCCTCGGAATCGAAGATTCCGAGGGAAAATTTTCTCCCGGAAGAAGAGAGATAAGCCCTCTTCTTCCGGGAGAACATTGCGGGAAACTAGGGAAAAACAAAATAAATAAATTTATTTTTTTATTTTCAAGGGAAAAATAAAATTTTTCCCTTGGAAAAAAAACAACAAAAAAAAATGTAGAAGTTTCCCCCGGAAGCAAAGCTTCCGGGGGAAATGCCCCATATTTTCTCGTTCTCCTAGGAAAAAGTCTTTTTTTTCCTAGGAGAACGAGAAAATATGGGTAAAAGGGGAAAAAAGCTCAGCTTTTTTCCCCTTCTTTAGCTATTTTTATCCTCGTTAGATAGCTTTAGCTAGAAAAGGGAAAAAGTGAAACTTTTTCCCTTATTTTCTCATTTTTAAATTGATTTTTTTCCTATTTTGAAAATTTGTTTTTCATTTATTCATTGTTTGTTCCCCCGGAAGCTCTGCTTCCGGGGGAAATGCCCTTATTTTTTCTTTATGCTAGCAAAAAAGAAGACTTTTTGCTAGCATAAAGAAAAAATAAGGGTAAAAGAGGAAAAAAACGGAGTTTTTTTTCTCTTCTAAAGCTTTTTTTTCCAAACAATGAATAAATGAAATCGTCGATTTTAGAGAGAACATTGTTTCTTTTTTTTTAATTTCATTTAATTAATTTATTCTTAAATATCTTTGCTTTTGTCTAGATTTTAGAAGAGATATAGAATAAATCTTATTTATTGTTAAGCTATCCTTTTTTGTTAGAGTGAAATGAAAAAGAAAAACCTTTTTAATTTTTAGATACTATCAATATGCTAGAATAACTAAGGATAAATAAAAAAAAACAAAGAACATGATAGTATCTTTTTCTACTTTTTTAAAAATACAAACTTTGAGTACAGTAAAAAATAAGAATTTACGAAATAAATAACAAAATATAACATAGAAAAAAGAGAAGTTTTTTTACGATTCTTTTTGTCTTTGGTTTCTGCTTTTTATTTTTTAAATTGACTTTTCCATTTTAAAGATATTAGAAATATTTTTTTTAGGTATTCCTATATTTTGTTGCTTGATGAATATCTCATATATTTTGTTTTAAGTTTTTAACTGTACAAAAATTGAAATTTTTAAATGAATAAAAATGTATCTTTATAAATCTATTAAAAGTTATAAAATGCAAGGAAAAAGTAAAAGAAAAAAAGAAGCTTTTCCCACAAGCAAAGCTTGTGGGAAACTAGGGAAAAATAGAATTTTTCCCTTGGAAGAAAAAAGAAGTGGAAAAAAAGAGAGACCTTTAGCTCTATCTTTTCAAGCTTCTTTTTTTTCTCCATTTTTTCTTTTCGCCAATTGTACCAGAAAAACTAAAACTTTAAAACAAAATTCTTTAAGTCTTTCTTCATCTTATTTGAATATTTTTTCAGATTTTTCCTTATATTCTCTGAGCCCTAAAAAAAAAACGAGTCTAACAGATAACAAAATAGTTTCATTTGCTACAAAAGATTTTCCACAGGTTTTTTGGAATCTATCATTTAACAAAGGAAGCTTAAAAAATTTTGTTTTTTGGTGTTTTGTTAACTATGGTCAACGTGAAACAATAAAAATTTTAGAAAAATTACAAATTATTGGCTTTGGTTACGCAACAAAAGCTGGAATTTCATTAAGTATTGATGATTTAAAAATTCCTCCAACAAAAGCAATACTTTTAGCCGATGCTGATAAAAGTATTGAAGCAGGTTTTCTAAGTTATAAAAAATCACAGTTAACTGGTTTAGAGCGATTTCAAAGAATCATTGAAACATGGCATAAAACTAGTGAAAGTTTAAAGGACGAAATGATTACTAATTTTCGTCAAACAGACAGTTTAAATCCAGTCTATATGATGGCTTTTTCTGGAGCACGTGGTAACGTGTCACAAGTTCGTCAACTTGTCGCTATGCGAGGTTTAATGTCAGACCCTCAAGGAAAAATTTTAGATTTCCCAATTAGAAGTAATTTTCGTGAAGGTTTAACCTTAACCGAATATGTAATTTCTTGCTATGGTGCTAGAAAAGGGGTTGTCGATACTGCTTTAAGAACAGCTAATGCAGGTTATTTAACGCGAAGATTAGTTGATGTTGCACAACATGTGATTGTTTTAAATTTTGATTGTGGAACAAAAAAAGGTTTCTATCTTACAGAAATGAAAAAATTCAATAAGACTTTATATCCACTTCGTCAACGTTTATTGGGTCGAGTCCTTGCTGCTAATCTTTACAATGTTAACCCTTTTCATTTAAAAAAACGAATCGAAATAGGGGAAAAAGAAAAAAACTTAAGCTCTCTCCCTTCCTCCAAGGGAAAAATGGAATTTTTCCCTAGTTTCCCGCAAGCTTCGCTTGCGGGAAAAGCTTCTTGTTTTCCTGAGCCACAGATTGTAGCTTTTCGTAATCAAGAAATTTCTGAGCCATTAGCAGAAAAAATTTCAAAAATAACTAATAAAGTTTTCATTAGATCCCCTTTAACGTGCGATACCCCTCGTTTAGTTTGCCAATTATGTTATGGTTGGAGTTTATCTGAAGGTTATTTAGTTTCAATTGGTGAAGCTGTTGGCATTATAGCTGCCCAATCTATTGGTGAACCAGGTACACAATTAACTATGAGAACTTTTCATACAGGCGGAGTATTTGCGGGGGAAATGTTTGATCAATTAATGGCTCCTTATGATGGTATTGTGCAATATTCTAGTTCTATTCCAGGGACACTTGTTCGTACAACACAAGGTAAAATTGCATTTTTAACGAAAGTGGAAGGCAAATTATCGGTTTTTGAAAAAAATAATTCTACTTTTTTATCTAACAGTAATAATGGTGACAACCATAGTCTTATTTCTCACACTATTTCACATAAATCTTTCAAACTTCCAGCTTATACCCTTTTATTTATAAGAAATAATGAAACAATTTCAAAGGATCAGCTTATTGCTGAATTAGCTTTTTTATCTTCAAAAGGTAAGAAAAAAGGAGAAATTGCCGAATTTATAGTAAAATCAGAAATAGAAGGTCAGCTTTATAGTGGTTCAGTAAATATTTTAGAAAAATATACTGATTATAACGACATTATGACAAAATCAATTGATTGGGGCTCTGTTTGGATTCTTTCAGGTAAAATTTGTCAATTACCAGTAAATTCTTCTTTTTTTGCGCTACCTGGAGATTTAGTTGATGAAAATGCTATATTAAGTCAAATACAATGGGTTGTACCTATGAAAAGCTTATTAGATACTAATTCATTGATAAAACCTAATCTCAAAAAAGAAATTTATTTTGATTTTAGTTTAAACCAAACTAAATGGTTTCAAAAAAGAAACTTAGAAAATTTAAATACGCTTTTTAATTTAAAATTTGGAATTGAAAAAAAAAATAGGACAAAAAAGCGAGTTTTGTCTCAGGAAAAAAAATCTGATTTTTTAAACCCGTCTTTTTCCCATTCTTCTCGAAATTATCTTTATTTTTCTTTACCTTCTAAAAAAACTTTTTCTTATTATCCATTTGCTTATTTCTCTAAAATTAAAGAGAAAAATGGGGGTCGTGAAACTAAGTCTAGTTTTGCGATGTCAGGATGGGGAAAAAAAAGCTTGAGCTTTTTTCCTTCTTTAGCTTCGGACGTTCCTAAGCTATTATCTGATTTTTATCCAACTTCAAAAAAAAGAAATTTTAAAAGTTTTGAAAAGAAAGAGCTAAAGCTCTCTTCTTTTTCCCAAACTATTTTTTTCAATCAAGATAAGTCTTTGTTATTAAAAATGAAAATAAAAATTCAAACTATTTCAGATTTTACAAAAGTTTCTTCAAAAATGATAACCAGTCGTGAGTTAAAGAAAAACGGTATGGAGAAAGGAAAAAATGGAGAAAAGGAAAACAGTTCGCTTCAGCGAACTTTTTTTTCCCAAGGGGCTAAAGCCCCTGCTTTTCCTGAGCTTTTTTCCTTCTTTAGCTCCCGACTTTTTCCCATCCTTCCCTTCAAAAGTTCTCTTGTTTCATCGACTTTTTCACATAACTCTCAACTTTGCACAATTCGTAGACAAAATAAGTTAGTTTTGTCAGGGAATTCTAATCAGTTTGAAAATTTTGCTTATTTAAAGGATAAAATAACTATCAATTTACCATTAATATTTTTATGTATTGATAATATTTATTATAAAAAAATTGGATATTTTTTTTCATTGTTTCCCCCGGAATCGAAGATTCCGAGGGAAAAATTTCTTCCGGAAGAAGAGGGCTTTAGCCCCCCTTCTTTCGGAAGAACATTTAAAAACAAAAATTTAGCAAAACTAAAAGATGTTTTTTTTGTTCCAAAACTATTAGAACAAAGAAATATTATTTCTACGAAAAAAAAAAATAGTTTTAAAAAAAATAATCAAATTTCAAATCAATTATTGCATTGGTTTCCGAAAAGTTATTTAACAATGAAAGGTGGTATTTGTGTTTATCGTTTAACTCATGATTTTTTTTGTCAATATATAAATTTTCATTCATCGTCTTTTCTTTTTGAGAAAAAAAGAGGAACTTTAATATGTAATGTTGATGGAGAAATGAACAAACCTGTCTCATCAAATATATTAGGTAGAATTTGTTGGGTGAATCAAGACTATAAAAAAACAAAACTTTATACATTAAAATTTTTTTCTTATTCTAAATTTATCCAGCAACTAACAGATCGAACAAAAAGATTACAAAGACAGATAAAAAGAGAAAAAAAAATCGGGCAAGCGGATTTTTTTCAAACAGTTCTTTCTATGAGCCAAGCAAAAGAAAAAAGTTCTCTTCAGCGAACTTTTTTTTCCCAGGGAGCTAAAAGTAGAAAAAAGGTTCCCCCAAAAACTTTGCTTTCGGGGGAAATGCCCATATTTTCTCTTTCTCCATCTCTTTGCGGGCTTAAGCCCGCAAAGAGAAGTGAGAAAGAGAAAATATGGGTAAAAGGGGAAAAAGCAGAGCTTTTTTCCCTTTCTAACGCTTTTCATCAACCTCAACATAGTAAAAAACATAAATATTCTTCTTTCAGCTTAAATTTTTATAAAAATTTAACTTCTTATTGTTTAAAAAATAAAGACAAAAGTGTTGCAAATTGTTTCTCAGAAAAAAAGAAGCGACAGTTTCTTTTTTTTTCCGAGCCAAAGCTCTCTCTTTTTCCCGACTTTTTATTTTCAAAATCTGAAAAGAATATTTTTTATAATGCAAACAAAAAAAAATATTCGTTTTTTTATCTGAAAAAAACCAATAGCTCGAAAAAAAGTCTTACTAACAATTCAATTATGAATGGTTTTATTTATAAACCAAAGGACGTAGTAAGTGCGATTTCTTTACATAAAAAATTTTTTCTTCCTGGACAAAAAATTATTGATGACTTAAGTTTTGATAATTTTTTAATATATGTGGAATGTATACCAGAAGATAATTTATCATCTTTATCTGAAACGCTTTATAAAAGTAGATTTGATAAAAAAATATGTTTTAATCTCAAAAAACTTATTACAAATAAAATGCCTAGGTTTATTAAAATACCAACACTTTTATCGACTATTCCATTTGCTTTTTTAAAATCCGAATTTAAGGAGCAAAATGAAAAAATAGCACAAAGAAAAGCAGATAGGCAAAAAAATAACAAAAAAAGCGAAGCTTTTTTTTTCAAATCAAATACCCTAGTTTCTGACTTTGATTCACCTTTTTTATCTCATTTAGTTGTATTAATAACTAAAGTCATAGAATATCCGTTATATAAACCTAATCACTATAAAAAAGCACTCTATAATAGGCAAAAAACTAGTGAACAGTCTTTTTTTCATTATTCTTGTAAGGTAAAAAGTAAAATGTTGAATAAAATTTTTAAAAATAATTATCATAGTAATGTTTTAAATAAACAAACGTCGAGTTTAAGACTTTTAGATAAATTTCCAAATACAGATCTAGTTTTAGCTTTAAAATGCAAAGGAATTCAAAAAGATCTTATGGAAAATTTTTTAAAAAATCCATTAAACTTAAATTTATATGTTAAACTTGGTAAACAAAAAAGTTTTGGAAAGGAAAAAGACAAAACTTTTTCCGTTTCCCAACCCTTTTTTAAAAGCTCTGCTTTTAAAAAGGAAAAAAAATCCAATTCTTTTTCTCAAGCTAAAGCTTTTGATTTTAACTTAACTTCTAAAAAATCTCGAAAAAAAGCAAATAAATTAGTAGAAAATTTAGCTAATGGGAAAAAGTCGAGAGCTTTTCCCGCAAGCAAAGCTTGCGGGAAACTAGGGAAAAATTACATTTTTCCCTTGGAAGAAAGAAAGAATGGTAAAAAAGAGAGAGCTAAAGCTAGCTCTTTTCCAGGGCTTCTTTCTTTTTCCCATCTAGCCTTTCCAATTTTTTTTAGAAAAAGTTTTTCCAAATTTTTTTGTATGAAATTTTTTAGTAAAAGTTCTATTCAATTATTAGAATTAGTCCTAGTTGGCGTTCAAAAAAATTCAGTAAATAATAAAATAATAGGAATAACAGTATTTAATTTTTTTCAGAAAAATAAATTAAAGGAGGAAGAAAAGAAGCGTCAAGAAGAAAAAGAGATCTTTCGATCTCTCTCTCTTTCTCCACTTTTTCTTTCACATTTGACTCGGAAAAAAAATTCAGATTTTTTTTCCGTTTCTAAAAGCGAAGCTTTGGAAAAAAAGAAGCTTCAGCTTCTTTTTTTTTCCCATGCTGCATTTCCTCTAAAAGAAATAAGTAAAAATTATAGCTCTAAAGCTTCGTTTTTATCATTTTTTCATTTTTTAGACAAAAAAATAAAGAAGCAGACAAGAAGACAAGCCAATTTTGTCGTATCCGCGTTTGAAAAATCTGATTTTTCTTTTGATCCTAATATAAATAGAAAAAAAAAATATTTCTCAAATAAAGCTTTTAATTATGAAAATATAAAAATCATGAACAATAATATTTCCCAATCTATTTTACAACCAAATTTTTATTTTAATTATTATCAAAAATATCCTTTTGGGTATTATTTGATTAATAATATAAATGTTTTTGCACCATCTTCATTTTCTTTTTCTAGTCTTTTTTCTAGAAATACAGCCAATTTTAAAAATTATTTTTTATTTTATCAACTTTTGTCTATGTTTAATAGACCTAATTTTCAACTACACAAATCTATGGAAGAAAATCTACTGCAAGTTTATGAACAAAGTACTAGTTATTTTTCGTTAATATCATGTTTTTTTCAGCAACCTTGTTTTGATGCTTTTTTTACTCAACAAGTTTCTTTTGGTTTTAATGAGGTAAAAAATGTTAATCACTATTCTAAAAATTTGACTTTTTCCAAAAAAATTGGAAAAAGAAGAGAGTTTTATCTCTCTCCTTTCTTACGTTCTAAAATTTATTTTAAAAAAAATTCTTTCTCTGAACAAGGCGAAATAGCTCTAACACAGTATTTAAGTCCTTTTATGGGAGAAATTTTAAATCATGAAAATTATTATTGGTCCCAAAATACACAAAAAAATAGGTATTTACTTTTAACAAAAAAAGATCAAATTTCTTTTCTTAGCACGAATTATAATACACAAAAAGAAAGCATAAATAATTCCTCATTTTTTATCTTAAAAAACAAGAAAAATACCCCAAATTTAGGAGAATTTTTAACTAAAGGTGATTGTTGTTTTATATCAAAGTCTCAAAACTCTATTATTAGTTCGGAATCTGGACTTATCGTACATTCAAATAAATCTAAAATAACTTTAAGAAAAGCTCAGTCATTTTTTTTATCACCAAATTGTATATTTCATTATTCACATGGAGATTTAGTAGAGAAAAATAAATCTATATTAAGTTTGCCTTATGAACAATTAAAAACAGGGGATATTGTCCAAGGTATTCCTAAAGTAGAACAATTATTAGAGGCACGTTCTACGTTTAAAGGAAAAGAAGAAGAAGATAACTTACATAAGTTATTAAAATACGCTTTTGAACTTTATAAAACAAAATTTAGTTTAAAACTTTCTGTACGCAAATCTTTTTCATTCATTCAACTTATCCTCGTAAATTCTGTTCAGCGTATTTATAGATCACAAGGTGTAAGTATTTCTGATAAACATTTAGAAGTAATTGTTAAACAAATGACAAGCAAAGTTCAAATTACAAGTCGAGGTGATTCTAGTTTTTTTCGGGGTGAACATGTTGATTTATACATTGTTGAAACTTGGAATGCTTTACATCCACAGCTCAAAAAAATTTGTTATAAACCTATTTTATTAGGTATTAGTAGGTCCTCTTTAGAAGTTAATAGTTTTTTATCTGCAGCAAGTTTTCAACATACAAAAAAAGTATTAAGCCGATCTGCTTTTAAAACCAATATTGATTTTCTTAATGGGCTAAAAGAAAATGTAATAATTGGTAATCTAATTTCTGCTGGAACTGGTAATTTAAATAATTAAATTTTTTTCTAAGTTCCCGCAAGCGAAGAAGGTTCCTTTTTTTTTCACTTTAATAGTGAAAAAAAAGAGAAGCTTCTTCGCTTGCGGGAACTTGGAAAAAGCAAAAAAAGTGTTTTCCCGCAAGCAAAGCTTGCGGGAAACTAGGGAAAAATAAAATTTTTCCCATCTCTTTGCGGGCTTAAGCCCGCAAAGAGAAGTGAAAAATTTTGTTTGTTCACTTGAAAATAAAAAAATAAATAAATTTATTTTTTTATTTTCAAGGGAAAAAAAAAGCTATAAAACGGAAAAAAGTTAAACTTTTTTACCAAGGGTAAAAAAAGTTCGCTTTAGCTACCTTTTTTTACCCTGGTGAAAAAAGTTAGTGGGCAAAAAAAATAAATTTATTTATTTTTTTTCCCTCGAACTTTTTTCCAAGGGAAATAAAAAAATAAATTTATTTCTTTTTTTATTTCCCTAGTGAAAAAAGTTTGTTTCTCTGTCGTTTAAATTGTCCTTTAAGACAATTTAAACGACAGAGAGTCGAACTTTTTTCCAAGGGCAGAAAAAAGTTCGCTTTAGCTAACTTTTTTCTACCCTAGCTAAAAAAAGTTTGTGAGAAAAAATTAAAAAATAAATAAATTTATTTTTTAATTTTCTCTCGAACTTTTTTCCTTTTTTCCCTTATTATCCCCCCGGAAGCTCCGCTTCCGGGGGGATAATAAGGGAAAAAAGGAAATATGGGCATACTCCCCCGGAAGCAATGCTTCTCTTTTTTTTTCACTATTAAAGTGAAAAAAAAAAGGAACCTTCCTCGCTTTTTTTTAGCATTTTTCGATTTTAAAAATTAGCCCTTTAATTTTACGCATATTATAAAAGTTTGTTTTTTTTAAGAATATACTAGTAAAAATTTTTTATGAGTTTACAAGTTTGTGTTATGACTCCAGAAAGAATTTTTTGGAATGGACAGTCAGAAGAAATTATTTTACCTACTAATACTGGGGAAATGGGAGTATTAAAAAATCATGCTCCTATTATAACTGGTTTAGATGTTGGTGCAATGTTAATTCGTACTGAAAAAGGTTGGACGTCAGTAGCTATTATGGGTGGATTTGGTATAGTAGGTCAGAATCGTGTTATATTACTTGTTAACGAAGCTGAATCTGCAGACACAATTAATGCTGAACAAGCAGAATCTGATTTTAATAGTGCTAAAGAAAAATTAGAACAAGCTCAAAGTACAAAACAACGTGTTGAAGCTAATACACAATTCAAACGTGCAAAAGCTAGATATCAAGTGGTTAAAAATTTATCAAAAGCGTAATTTTTTATTTTTTTTGCTAAAAATTAGAGACAAGTCGGGAAATTTTAAAAATTTCCCGACTTGTCTCTAATTTTTAGCACTTTGTTATAGAATATAACGTGCTAGATAAAATCTGGAAGATTTGAGTTTGTTTATTTTAAACTGAAAAAAAGTTAGAAACTACCCAAATTTTAAAAATAACAAAAAAATGTTCTCGCAAGCGAAGCTTGCGAGAACTTGGAAAAAACTTCGAGAAGAAAAAAAAAGTTTTAAAAAGCTAGCTTTTTAAACCCTTTTTTTTTTCTTCACTAAGTTTTTTCTTAGGGAAAAAGGTAATTTTAATTTTTTTTAAAAAAATTTTTTGAAAGTTCCGTTTTTTTCCTTAAGTTTGCGACTTTTTGCCATTCTGACTTTGATTTACTTTTGGAAAAATGAAAGTACAAAGCTACGCTTTTTACTTTTTCTCACTTTTAGAGTTTTTTCAAATCGTTTTCCTTAAAATTTTTAAAATTGTCCGTCTAGGGCAATTTTAGATTGAAAGTCAAAAGCATATGGAAAAGACAGAGATAGGGAAAGTCGGTAACTAAAGTTACCGACTTTTTTTGCTTTAAAAAAAGTTTACTTTTTCTCATTTTTATTTAAAATGTATTCAAAGACAATTTATAAAATTTATCTTATTAGATTAATTATATACTTTAAAGACTTATTGAATTGAAGTCTTATTTCCAAACCTATTTGTTTTTTATGTCTACTTCTCAATCTTTAAATATTATTCCGATTGAATATTCTTTGCAAACCTATCAGCGTTCAAATCAAGATACAAGTATGCTTCATAGACCTGTTGTTAAAGAAGGTGAGTGGGTTCAAGCAGGGGATTTACTTTCAGATTGTGCATCAAGTATTGGAGGAGAATTTTCAATTGGTCAAAATATTTTAATTGCTTATCTACCTTGGGAAGGTTATAATTATGAAGATGCAATTCTAATCAGTGAAAGACTTGTATATGATGATTTATATACATCAATTCATATTGAACGATATGATATTTCTACTGAAAAAAATCCTTATGGAATTGAAAAGATAACAAAAGATATTGTTTTATTAAAAGATACTACTGAACTAAATCATTTAGACAAAAATGGAATAGCACAATTAGGTGCCTGGTTAAAAGAGGGGGATATTTTAGTAGGCAAAATTACCCCAACAGAAAGCAAAAAAGAAGTTGCACGTTATGTACAGCTCTATAATGACATTTTAGGAAAAAAAATTAATTATGCAATACGCGATTCATCATTGCGTGTGCCAAGAGGTTTAGAAGCAAAAGTAATAAGAGTTAAAACTTTTCCAGAAAGAAAAAATGAGACTAAAAATTGGGAAAATAAAATTGGTTTAAAGTCAAAAGCTTTAGCTTTTTCTGTTCAACATTTTTTGTCTAAAAATCAATCAAACAAAAAAAGAACTCTTAGCTTAAAGTCAAAATGGGAAAAGGAAACAAGCTTAAGCTCCTTCTCTTCGTTAGCTTGGCAAAAAAAATCTCCACTTTTTTTTGTTTTTAAAAATGGAATTTTTGAAAAATTGAAAAATTTTCCTAAAAAAAAGAAAAAAAACGAGAGAGTTTTTGCTCTAAAAAAAAAAAGTTCAAAAAAGTTCCGCTTTTTTGAACTTCAAAAAAAATTCCGCTTTTTTTTTAGGAATTTTTTTTTTTTTAAAGCTCCTAAAAAAAAATCTCCGCTTTTTTTCTTTTTCAAAAGTGAAACTTTTGACAAAGAAAGAAATTTTCAGAAAATGTCTCCAAATCAATCAAAACAAAATTGGGTTAAAATCAGTATAAAAAAAGAATGGCAAAAAGTTGGGAGCTTTGGAAAAAAAAAAGCTTCCAAGGGAAAAATTTCATTTTTCCCTAGTTTCCCACAAGCTTCGCTTGTGGGAAAAGCTTCTTTTTTTTCGCCATCCCGTTTTGAAAAAAAAAGAGACGCTTCAAATTTTCTGAAATCATCTTGTATCTCGTCAGTACATATTTATTTAGCTGAAAAACGAAAAGTGCAAGTTGGGGATAAAATGGCTGGACGTCATGGAAATAAAGGAATCATTTCTCAAATCTTACCAAGACAGGATATGCCTTATTTGCCTGATGGGACTCCAATAGATATGGCTTTAAACCCTTTAGGCGTTCCTTCTCGTATGAACGTTGGGCAGATTTATGAATGTTTATTAGGTCTAGCTGGAAAGCATTTAGGTGAGCAATATAGAATACAACCTTTTGATGAAGCTTTTGGTCCTGAAGCATCGAGAAGCTTTGTTTTTTCAAAACTTTATTCAGCAAAAACTAAAACTGGCCAATCTTGGCTTTTTCAACCAACAAATCCTGGTAAATTAAAATTATTTGATGGTCGAACTGGAAATTGTTTTGATCAAGCTATTACTACTGGGTATTCTTATATGATAAAATTAGTTCATTTAGTTGATGAAAAAATCCATTGCTTAACAGTTGATCACGAAGTTTTAACAACCAAAGGTTGGATACCCTTAAATAAAGTAAAAACCTCCCATTTTGTGGCTACATTGAAAAAAAATGGGCAACTAGTTTATCAAAATCCAACAAATATTTATCATTATCCTGAGTTTAAAGGTGAACTTTATCATATAAAAAATGTGAATTTAGACCTTCTTGTCACATTAAATCATAGAATGTATGTTAAAAATGGTATAATAGAGGCAACATCTTCGGTCGATTATCAATTAATTCCGGCTAAAGATATAGTGGGTCAACATAAAAAATATTGTAAAACTGCTTTTTGGGATAAAGAGAATTATCAATTTATTTTACCTAGTGTTATCAGTAATTCAATTGTAATTCCAGAAAAAACTATGAATATGGAGGCATGGTTACAATTTTTTGGTATATGGATAGCAGAAGGTTGGGCTTTAACTAATACTATAAGCAATAATAATGTTACAAATTTTAATCAAAGTTCATCTTCTCCTTATGTTGTGCAAATATCTATAAAAAAAAAAAAAGTGTTAGAAATTCTAAACAATGTGATTCCAATTCTTGGATATTCTTTTAATTATTATGATAATAACATTACTATTTGTGATAAACAATTATGGGCTTATTTACGACCATTGAGTTTGGGTAATCCTTATAGAAAATTACCTATCTGGGTTTGGGATTTAAGTCAAGACCAAGCAAGGGTGTTGTTACTAGCTATGATTACCGTTTTTAAAAATGGTACAAATTCAAAATGGGAAAAAGCTGCGAGCTTAAGCTCGCGTCTTTCTTTAGCTTCTGTTTTCCCTGAATTTTTAAAAAAAAGAATCGATAAAGGACTAAGTTATTATACTTCTTCTGTAGAGCTTGCTGATGATATTTCGCGTTTAGCTTTACATGCTGGTTGGAGCGGTAATAATTACCTTTTAAAAAAAAAAGGTAGTATTTCTAGCTTTGATGGTAAACAAATTATTTGTCAATTTGATATTTGGCGTATTTCTATCATACAAAGTAAAAATCAGCCAGCTGTCAACCATGGTTATCATTCAAAAGGAAAAGAAGAAGTTTTGCCATATCAAGGAGCCGTTTATTGCTTAAGCGTCCCAAATGAAATTTTCTATGTACGTCGTAATGGGCTTTCCGTTTGGACAGGGAATTCAAGATCATCAGGCCCTTATTCCTTAATAACGCAACAACCCCTAAAAGGCCGTTCTAAACATGGTGGTCAACGTTTAGGTGAAATGGAAGTTTGGGCCATAGAAGCGTATGGAGCAGCTTTTACACTGTTAGAACTTTTAACTATAAAATCAGATGATGTAACCGGACGTTTAACTATTTGGGATTATGTTTTATATAAAAAACCTTTATATATCGGTACACCTGCCTCTTTTAAAGTGTTGATTTGCGAATTACAAGCTTTATGTTTGGATATTGGAATTTATAAAGCAGATAAGTCCAACATCTTAAAACAGATAAATGTTTCTAGTATGGGCTAATTTAAATAAAGTGAATCTTTTATTTCATCATAAAAAAAATTGTTCAAAATTTTTCAAAAACTTCTAAAAAAAAAGTTTTTAAATAAAGAATGGTAAAAAAGAGATAGCTAAAGATATTTTGTGGTAAGAAAAAAGCTTTGCTTTTTGGCGCGAAATTAGACTTAGTTTCGTTTAAATTGTCCTAACTAGACAATTTAAAACCCTGGAGATAGCTTTAGCTATCTTTTTTCTCTATTTTTTTTTTCCATCAAAAAAAATAGAGAAAAGTAAAAAGTTACGTTTGTAAGAAAAAGCTTAAGACAGGCGGATGAGGAAAAAAAAAAGAAGTTACGCTTATTTTTTTCTTTAGCGTAAAAATTTTTAAATTCCATTTAGGACAATTTTTAAAATTTAGGTTTTTTTATTTTGCCCCTTTACCCATCATTTTTAAAGTTTACGACAATTTTAAAACTTTTTAGCCTGATTGCATGAAAGTCAAAAGTTACCTTTTTTCGCAATATCTATTTTTGTATCTTAAAAAAGCAAAGCTTTTTTTTTCCCACATTTGACTTTTTTCTATTTTGCCTTTTATTAAAAAGCAACTTTTGAAAAATCCAAATCTTTTTTATTTTAGAAAGCTAAGTAAAAATTGGTATTTTTCTCAATGTTCTCCCGGAATCTTCGATTCCGGGAGAAATGTTTCCTTTTTTTTTTCACTTTAATAGTGAAAAAAAAAGAGAATCGAAGATTCCGAGGGAAACAATTAAAAAAACTGTTGATTTAAACTCAATTTTTAAAAACCGCCCACTAAGGGTCCAAAATTTTTGGAAATGTGTAATATATATACGGTAGTTAGAAGTTCAAAATAAAACTTCTTTAAAATAATATATAATATTTTATTATGGCTGTACCTAAAAAACGTACTTCAAAATCAAAAAAAAATTTAAGAAAAAATACTTGGAAAAAAAAAGTATTAAAAAGAGCAATGCGAGCTCTTTTTATAGCAAAATTAGACTTAAATAATCTTCAAGATAATGTCGCAACTCTTGAAGATTCTAATGAAACTTCTTCTTAATTAGTTTGCTCATAAATGGGAAAAGAAAAAAAGCTAAAGAAGGGGGAAAAAGCTTTGAAGGTTCCCCCGGAAGCTCCGCTTCCGGGGGAAAATACCTTTTTATTTTTTTTTCTCATAGAAAAAGTAAACCTTTTTCTATGAGAAAAAAAAAATAAAGAGAAAAAGGGAAAAAAGTAGAGCTTTTTTTCCCTTTCTTAGCTTTTTTTTCCTTTGACCCATGTTTCAGAGAGTTTTACAAGAGCCATGGCTCTTGTAAAACTCTCTGAAACATGGGTATTTCCCCCGGAAGCAAAGCTTCCGAGGGAAACTTCTTTAGCTTTCTTTTTTTCAAAGAGCTTTGAGCTTTTCCGAATTTCAAAAAAATTTGAATAAACGTCAAAAGCTACTAGAAAAAAAGCTAACCTTTTTTTTTTTCAAAATGCGATTAAAATTAAGTATGGAATTTGTCTAGTTTTTGAAGAGTTAGGTTTTCCTTTAAGAAATTTTGGTCTTGAAAAAAAAACATTCAAAGGAAAGGATGGAAAAGGTAAGGAAACAAAATTAGCTAAAGCTAACTTTTTTGAAGCTTTTTTGTTGTTTTTAAAAATTATTCCGGCTAGAAAATTTTTAAAAACAACAAAAAAGCTTCTGAATTTTTACTGTTCAATTCCCATGAATTTTTAAGTTTAACTTTTTATGTAAGTAATTAATTTCACTAATAATCTACTTCGCATTTATTTAAATGAATGAGTATTTCCCCCGGAATAGGTAGAAGAAGAAAAAAAACTTTTTTCCCCTTCTACCTATTCCGGGGGAACATAAGTAGATTTTGTTTTCTGTTCAAGCTGATTTATTTATTTTTCAGGTCAGAAAAATTATTTTTTCAATTTAAAAATAAGAGGGAGTAAAAAATGTCTCAAAAATTATATATTTTAGCTAAAGGTATTGGTCGACGTAAAGAAGCCGTTGCTCAGGTTCAACTATTAGCAGGTTCGGGTCAATTTATAATAAATGGTCTTCCAGCAAATCTTTATTTACAAGAAGATCCTCGTTCAATTTTAGCAATTGATGCTCCTTTTAAACAACTTCATGTAGACCATAGTGCAGATAAAGATTCTTTACAAACTTTAGATACTATTGTTAAAGTCCAAGGTGGTGGAAAAATTGGTCAAGCAAATGCTATTAAATTAGGTGTGGCTCGTGCTTTATGTGAGTTTAACGGTGAATACCGTAAATCATTAAAAGACAGCGGTTTTTTAACTCAAGATTCGCGAATTAAAGAACGTCGTAAATATGGTTTAAAGAAAGCACGTAAAGCTCCTCAATATCACAAACGTTAATTAAATGGATAAAAGAAAAAGCTTTAGCTCTCTTTTTTTCCGATCTCGTTTTTTTTTTCATTTTGTCTTTTGTTGATAAAAAAGAATTGTTCCCTCGGAAGCTTCGCTTCCGAGGGAAAATCCCTTATTTTTTTTCTGATAGAAAAAGTAAACCTTTTTCTATCAGAAAAAAAAATAAGGGAAAAAGGGAAAAAAGTAGAACTTTTTTCCAAGGGTTTTAAATTGTCCTTTTAGGAACAATTTAAAACCCTAGCTAAAAAAGTTTGTTTCTCTGTCGTTTAAATTGTCTTAAAAGACAATTTAAACGACAGAGAGTCGAACTTTTTTCCTTCTCTTTTTGGGCTTTAGCCCAAAAAGAGAAGCTAAAAAAGTTTGTGAGAAAAAATTAAAAAATAAATTTATTTATTTTTTAATTTTCTCTCGAACTTTTTTCCAAGGGAAATAAAAAAAGAAATTTATTTCTTTTTTTATTTCCCTAGTGAAAAAAGTTTGTTTCTCTGTCGTTTAAATTGTCCTTTAAGACAATTTAAACGACAGAGAGTCGAACTTTTTTCCTTTTCATAGCTTTTGCCTTTTTCCTAAAGTTTTTTTCATATTATCCTTTTTTTTTTCTTTTCAAAAAAGCAAACCTTTTTTGTAAGGTAGAAGCTAAAGTAAAAAGCGTAACTTTTTACTTTTCACCATTTTTTAAAATGAATCAAAGTCGATAGCTAAAGCTCTCTTCTTTTCTACGTTTAGGGGAATTTTTAAAGAGAAAAAGTCGGGAACGAAAGCTACCGCTTTTCATACATTTTTTGTTATTTTCGGTCATGTGTGTTCTATTATAAATGAATCTTTAGAATGCAAATTTATTATAAAAATAGTTTACCTATAATTCGGCTAAGTAAAAACTAAAATAAAAAGCAACAGATTAGAATAGATTAAAAAAAAAATTGAAATTTTTTCTTTAGCTTTTTCTTTTGGATGAAAAGTTTTTTTTTAAAAGTGTCACTTTTGAAAAAAAAAAAGAAGAAGAGCGAGAACTTTAGCTCTCGCTTTTTTTCCATCTCGACTTTTAGTCATTTTGAAAAGCTGTTTTATTTTTACAATAGTTTTACAGGGTTTAAACCATTTTAACATGAAACTTTTTATTCAAAATAATATGGGAAATTATAAGTCAAATTTAGAGACTAAAATTGGAGTTGTTAAAAATCCAATTTTAGTTTCTTGTCGAGAATCGATAATGGAAAATAAAAAAAGTTTTTACGGAAGATTCTATATCGGTCCACTTGAAGTAGGACAAGGGATTACATTAGCGAATGCTTTGCGTCGTGCTCTACTCTCAGAATTAAATGGTCTAGCAATTACGACTGTTGAAATTGAAGGCGTTAGCCATGAATATTCAACTTTAATGGGTGTACGTGAATCGGTTTTAGATATTTTATTAAATTTAAAACAGATAGTTTTAAAATCAAAAAAATCTGTAAAACGTGCGCAGACTGCTTATATTTATTGTCAAGGTCCTGGAGTGATACGTGCCGGCGATATAATTTTACCTTCGTCTATTCAGTGCGTGGACCCTGAGCAATACATTGCCACTTTGAGTTCTGATGGAATTTTAAAAATGAAAGTAATAATTCGTCAAGGAAAAAATTATCTAGTTCAAACGCCAAATTCGCTTTTCTTTGATGAGGTCTCAGAATTTGTATTAGATAAAAATAATTTAGCTGAAAAGAGGTCAGAAAAACAATCTTTTCAACATAAGATTTTTTTACAAAATTCTGTAAATAAAAAAAAATGGGGAAAAGTCGAGGAAAAAAAAGAGCCAAAGCTTTCTTTTTTTTCTCACTCTGGTTCTCGCCCTTCATTTTTATTTAAAACAAAAGTTGGATTAAAGTCAAAAGCTTTAACTTTTTCTTTTCAAAATTCTCGTTCTTTGTATACAATTTCTCAAAATTCCAAAAATAAAGAATTGTTTATTAATTTATTTAAAAAACAAATTTATTCTATTTTAGCGTTAAAAGTCTCTATAACAAAATCTCAAGATCCAAACAATTTTTCAAATTTATTATGTTCTTTTTTTTTGACATCTAAAAACAAGACTAAGCCTTTGTTTATAGATGCTGTTTTTATGCCAGTAACAAAAGTAAATTATACTTTAGAAGAAAATAAACAAAAATTATTTGATGAAATTTATCCTATAGTCTCTAATGATAATTTAGAAAAAAATTGGGTAAAAGTTAAAAAATCTGGCTTTTTTCTTTCAAATCAACAACTTTCTTTTGAAAAAAATAGTTTGTTTGAGGAATCAAAACTCCAACAAAATACAAATAATGAAGCAAAACATAAGAATAATGGGAACGGGAAATTTGTAGATTCAAAATTATTAAAACAGTCGACTACATCTAATTTTGATTATAATTATTGGTCACTTTTTTCTGCTGAATTAAATAATAATAGTTCAAGTTGGACAACATTAAATTCGAATATTTTTTTTGAACACTTTAATCAATCACCAAAAGATATAATCATTTTAGAAATTTGGACGAATGGAAGTATTCTTCCTAGGACAGCTTTAAAACATGCAACACAAAACTTGTCGAATCTTTTTATTAAATTTCAAAACGCGAAAATGATGAAAAATAGTTTTTTTGAAACAAATAAAACATATACACAAACTATTAGACAATTGTATGAAAAATATCAAAATTTTTAGAAAAAATAATTACAAAGATTAAAATCTATGAAAGTCGAGAAAAAAAAAGTTTTTTCACTCAAAAAATGAATAAATTTTTTTTGTAAAAATAATTTTTTTGCTGTGTTATGCTTAGAATTAAAAAAAAAGAAAAACGTCAAAAAACTAATCGTATTTTTTCAAAAGTTGAAAGTGGAAAAAAAGATAGCTAAAGCAAGGAAAAAATAAATGTTCTCCCGAAATGGGAAAAGAAAAAAAACTAAGAAGGGGAAAAAAGCTCAGCTTTTTTCCCCTTTTACCCATATTTTCTCGTTCTCCTAGGAAAAAGTCTTTTTTTTTCCTAGGAGAACGAGAAAATATGGGGCATTTCCCCCGGAAGCAAAGCTTCCGGGGGAAACTTCTTCGCTTCCGGTAGAAAGTGACCATATTTTAAAGAGTTTTACAAGAGCAATAGCTCTTGTAAAACTCTTTAAACTTTTGAAAAAATGTTTTAAAACTTGTCCTAAATTATACATTTAGGACAAGTTTTAAGGAAAAGAGATAATGCTAAAACTCTTTTTTTGCTTTTCTAGTTTTTTTCCAAGGGAAAAATTTTGTTTGTTCACTTCTCTTTGCGGGCTTAAGCCCGCAAAGAGATGGGAAAAATTTCATTTTTCCCTAGTTTCCCGCAAGCAAAGCTTGCGGGAAAACACTTTTTTTTTGCTAGGGAAATTAAAGCTTCTGAGAAAAAACTGTTTTTTAAATTAGATTATGCTAACAAAAAAGAAGCTTTTTAGAATTTTCTCTGATTTTTCAAAATAAAAAAAACTCCTGACTTTTTTTTATTTTTTCTAGCAAAAAGTTTTAGCTTGGGGAAAGCGAAATAAAAATTAGTTTTTTAAAATAAATCAAAGTCGTGAGCTCGGAAAAAAAAGTAGGTGGAAAAATAGGAGAAAGTCAAAATGGAAAAAAAAAGACTTTTTCTCACTCGGAATTTTGTTAAACGAAATTTTTACAAATATTAAGATTAAGTTTATAGTATTTTCAAAAAATAGTATTTATTAAATGAGGATGATTTTTAAATATAAAAAAATTTTGACTAAAATGAATTCCGAAAATTTGATACGTAGATACGTTATTACGGGTTCTCGTAGATTAAGTAACTATTGGTGGGCTTCTGTTGTTTTTTTAGGTGCAATAGGTTTTTTGTTTACGGGATTATCCAGTTATTTTGGACAAAATTTACTTCCTTTTCTTCAAGTTCAAAATATTACTTTTTTCCCACAAGGTTTAGTAATGTCGTTTTATGGGATTTTAGGTCTTTTATTAAGTATTTATTTATGGCTAACTATAATTTGGAATGTTGGAGGGGGTTTTAATGAATTTAATAAAAAAGCTGGAGCTATTCGTATTTTTCGCTGGGGATTCCCTGGTAAAACTCGTTGTATTGATATATCTTATTCTTTAAAAGAAGTAGAAGCAATCAAAGTAGATTTTAAACAGGGTGTTAACCCGCAACGTACACTTTATTTGCGTGTAAAAGGAAAACGTGAGATTCCTTTGAGCCAAATTGGTCAGCCGTTAACAGTAGAAGAAGTGGAAAAACAAGCTGCTGAACTTGCAAAATTTTTACAAGTTTCTGTAGAAGGTTTATAAAAAGATAGAATTTTTTTTTATTTTCATAAAAAAATTAGCTTAAAAAAGCTTCGCTGTTTACAAAAGTTATGCAAATTTTTAAAATAAAAATTGGGAAAAAGTCAAAAGCTAGGAAAAAAAGAAGTTATACTTCTTTTTTTTTTGATTTTGACTTTCAATTTTTTTTGTTAATTTTTAAAATGACAAAAAGTTGACAAGAAACATAGATATTCTATAATGTATTTAAGAATATTAAAAAAAAAGTGTCAGTAAAAAATTATTAACTTTAAAAACTAGAGTCATATAAACTAAAAGAAATATTCAAAATTAAAATAACTGTAAAAGTTTTAAACTAAAAGGTTTGAAATTAAGAAAGTACTAATTTTTAATTAATTAGAAAATAAATTTGGGCTAAAGTTATCTTTTCTTTTATTCCGTTAATTTTTTTAAAAGTGATTCTTTATATAGAGTCACTTCTGTCTTTTATTTATTCACATCTTTTTTGATATCCAATGAAAGGCAAAAGCTTAGCTTTTGCCTTTCATTGGATATCAAAAATTTAGCCTTTTTTTTAAGTTGTAAAAAGCTCAAGTTTTAAAACTGATTTTTATTCATTTTAACAATTGTCATTATAAAAAATAAGATAGATAGAAAAAATATATTTGTATTATTTATTTTTTATCAGAGAAATAGAAAGGAAAGGGTGCTACAAAAGTTTTAGTAAAAGAATTAATAATTTATCTTTATGGGTACATCAAACACTCAAAAACCGCAAAAACAGGTTCCAAAGCGTAAAAAATATAAAAACTTATTTTCGTTAAAAACAAAAAAAAAACGTGGAAAAAAATTTTCAAAAAGAAAAAAAGGTGGGACTTTAACTTTGCCTGTAATTCCACCTAAATCTATATTTATTCTTCTAAAATCAAGAAATAAAAAAATTTATGATCGTAAAATTATTGATTATAAAAACCGTAGTTTATTACAAGAATATATCTATTTTACTGGAAAAATTATTCCAAAAAGAAAAACAGGTATTACAACTAAACAACAACGTTATTTAACTAAAGCAATTAAAACAGCAAGAATTCTAGGTTTATTACCATTTGTTAAAAAAGAAAAAGGCTTTTTTAGATAATTAATGTTCTTTCATAAAAAAAGCTTGAGTAAATTTATTATTTTTTTTTGTTTTTAATTTAGAATTAGTTACCTATCTAAATTTCATTTACTTTTGTTCTATCAATATTTTTTCGTATCTTAAAGGTTACGTTTGTGTAGTCTTCGAAAAATTCGAAAAACTGGATTTTGTAATAATCAATCACAAAAACTAATTTTATTAGTTTTTATAATTCAAAGGAATCAGGTACTTTTTAGTTGTTTTAAAAAATTTATAAATAAATCAAAAAATGGTTTATACTTTAAATTTATGTATAATTTTTTTTAAAACATCAATGTCCTTTTCAAAAATTTGACTTTTAGTTTAGCTTTATTGATCCTATTAGATAGGTAAATTCGCTCTAAAATAGTTTTTTAATTCTTCTCATTAGCTATTTAATGCAAAGATTTCAGACACATCAAACAATAAAAGAATAGGACGTTTGAGAAATTAAAAAAAGTGCTCTATTCAAATAAAAAATAGAGCGCTAATTTTTCAGTGTTTATGAATAATAAAAATAAAAAAATTTTGTTTTAATGATAAATGATACTATAAGTGACATGTTGACTCGTATTCGAAATGCATCGATTGTTCGAAAAAAATCTGTTTTAATACCTTATACAAAAATGAATTTAAAAATTGCGGAAATTTTAGAAAAAGAGGGTTATATTTTATCTTTTGAAATAAATACCAACAAGGCGATTTCTATAACAAAAAAAACTTCAGAAACTAATTTACGAATGTTAAAAATTTATCTAAAATACTATAAAAAATATAAAACAAACTTTTATAAATTAAATGTTATAAAAAATAAAAAAGCTTTAAGTGATTTTAAAAATTTAATTAAACTTTTAAAAGGGAAACAAGGAAATAAAAAAACACCTTGTATTACTAATTTAAAAAGAATAAGTAAACCAGGTCTTCGTATTTATGTTAATCATAAAGAACTTCCAAGAGTTTTAGCAGGAACTGGAATTTATATTCTTTCTACATCTAAAGGTATTTTAACGGATCGTGAAGCTCGCTTTCGTGGTATAGGAGGAGAAGTTTTATGTAGTGTTTGGTAATTTTTCAGTTTTTTTATCTTTTTATAAAAGAAAATTTGAATTTGAAAAAAAAATGTATACATTAATTAGAGTTTCTAGTATGTTTTCTTTCTTTTGTTAAAAAATAAAATAAAGAAAACAGAAATCGTGAGTAGAGTTTCCTTAAAACTAATAACATACAAATTGTAAAGAAAAAGTTACGATAGTAACAAAGAAGTAAATTATGTCAGGTAAACCAAACGAACGCCCTTTCTCTGATATTATTACTAGTATTCGCTACTGGGTTATTCATAGCATTACAATTCCTTCGCTTTTCATTGCGGGTTGGTTATTTGTAAGTACGGGTCTAGCATATGACATTTTTGGTGCTCCACGTCCAAATGAATATTTTACAGAAGATCGTCAAGATGCTCCTTTAATTACAGATCGTTTCAATGCATTAGAACAAGTGAAACAATTGTCACAACAGTAATTTCGTGAAGCTAGAACCATAATTTTTAGAAAATCTTTGCAAATTAAAAAATGTAATTTTTACAACTTAAAATAAAAAAAAGTCGAGAGCTAAAGAAGGTTCCCCCGGAAGCAAAGCTTCCGGGGGAACCTTCTTTAGCTCTCGACTTTTTTTTATTTAATTGAAACTTTTAAAGTAATAAATAATTTTAAAGTTTCATTGCTAGGATAGCTGAGAACTAATTATTTGAGAAAGAAAAGTTCAGTGGTACTTTTTTTTTAATTTGTACTTTAAAGAAAAAAATTAGACAGTCGACCATTTTAAAAAATAACAAAAAAAGCGAATCTTTTTTTTTAAGCGAAAGCTAAAGAAAAAAAGAAGGCCCTTCAGAGTTTTTGAAACAATCGGGAAAAAAAGTCGAGAAACTTTTAAAATTATTTTATACGGATAATTTTTTAAAAAGTCGAGATAGAAAAAGAAAAAAAGCGAGGAAGGTTCCTTTTTTTTTTTCACTTTAATAGTGAAAAAAAAGAGAAGCTTTGCTTCCGGGGGAATATGGGTAAAAAAAAAAAAGCAAAGAAGGAAAACTCTCTTAAACACGGGTATTTCCCCCGGAAGCAAAGCTTCTGGGGGAACCTTTCGAAGCTTTTTTTTTTCTGATAAAAAAAAGCTTTAACTTCCGTTTTTCTTCCCTTTTTTTTCTTCTCTTTTTCTTTAGCTTCCGACTTTTTCCTCTCATTTTTAAACTTTTCTTAAGTTTTTAAAAATGAGAGGAAAAGTGGAAAACTTTAGCTCTCGCTTTTTAAAGATTTTAAAAAACAACAAAAAAAGAGTTAACTAAAGCAAAGAAAAAAAAATGAGAAAAAGTCAGAAGAAGAGAAAGAGTTTTAGCTCTCTCTCTTCTTCTGACTTGAAAAAAACTACGTTTTTTTCGTAGCTTTTGATGTAAAAAAAATTTAAATTATTTTGCCAGGGTTTAAAAATGAAGCTAAACAGCTCCTTTTCCCAGCCTGACTTTTTCTCATTTCTAAGTTCAAGAAAAGCTTTTTTTTTTATTCTTTCCTTTTCCCTACAAATTATCCTAAATGGAAAAAAGGCAAAAGCTAAGCTTTTACCTTTCTTTTCTTCTTTTTTTCTTTTTCAATCTTTGAAAAACTTATTTATAAAAAAATTCAATTTTTTTTAGAGGGAACATAGAGAAAATTTTACAAATTCCTATGATTTTCAATTTTGAAAATTTTATGGCAAATTTATCCTTTTGTTTATTATTTTTAACCATGCTACTTTATTGGATTGCCATTGGACTCCCAGAAACTTCTAAAATGATTTTAATTAGTAGGATTAGTATGATTCTAGCGAATTTATCTCTTTTTCTTTTATTAGCATTACGCTGGAAGGACTCTGGTCATTTTCCTTTGAGTAATTTATATGAATCTCTAATATTTTTATCGTGGAGTTTAACCTCGATTCAGATATTTTTAGATAATAAAAATAAAATGACTAAATTTACAACTACAGCTAGTGCCACAAATTTTTCTTTTATCGGTGCTATTATTGCCCCAAGTGCTCTGCTTACAGATGCTTTTGCTACTTTTAGTTTACCCCAAGAAATGCAAAAAACTTCAGCTTTAGTTCCAGCTCTGCAATCAAATTGGTTAGTTATGCATGTAACTATTATGATTTTAAGTTATGCCGCATTAATTTGTGGTTGTTTACTTTCAATTGCTTTTTTAATCATAACACGTGGTGAAGAAATAAATTTAATAGGGAATCGTTTGGAAAATGATAAATCTGTAACTTCATTAGACTTTGGAATGCAATCTGAAGATAAACAGAAAGACATAAATAATAATATTATTTTTTCTTCAAGCAGTCCAATAAACTCTTTTTTAATGACTGATTATAGTGATTCGAAAAGTTCAGCTTTTGACTTAAATCCAACAAAAGTAGCTTTTCCATCTTTATCCTTATTTTCTTTAAGTATAGCTAAAAATTTAGATAATTTAAGTTATCGTGTTTTAGGTATGGGTTTTCCTCTTTTAACAATTGGTATTTTATCTGGCTCAGTATGGGCAAATGAAGCATGGGGTTCTTATTGGAGTTGGGATCCAAAAGAAACTTGGGCTTTATTAACATGGTTGGTTTTTGCTATTTATTTACATACTCGTTTAACAAAAGGTTGGCAAGGTAAAAAACCTGCCATTATAGCTGCATTTGGATTTATTGTAGTTTGGATTTGTTTTATAGGTGTGAATCTTTTAGGAAAAGGTCTTCATAGTTATGGCTGGTTAAGCTAGTAGATTTGACTTTATCTGGGAAAATTTGAATCTAACTATCTGAGGAAGATTGAGAAGGCTTTGTTGAAAAGTTTTTAAACATTTAAAGCTGCTTACTTATACCCATTAGTTCTTCGTCAGTTCTAGGATTTCGAAAGAATTTTAGACAATAGTACTCTATAACAATAGAGTGATCGATTTACTAAAACTTTGATAGTTAGAGAAATCTAAATTGAATAAAAGACAGTTTCAAAAATTAAACAACAGAATATTCTCGCAAGCTTCGCTTGCGAGAACTTGGAAAAAAATAAAATTTTTTTCTTAGGGAAAACAAGAGAGCTTCAGTTTTCTTTTTTGTTTATCACTTTGGTTCTTGTTTTCTTTAAAGACTTTTTTTTCAACTAGTTTTAATCTTTCTTTTGAATATTATTGAGAGTTATATAGTCCAAATTATTTTGTAGGACTATACAACATAATAAAATAAATCTGCTCTATTGGTTTAAATATTCTTTAGGAATATTTAAACCAATAGAGCAGATTTATTTTATTATGTTAATTTTTTTCTAGTTAAAAAGTTAACATTACTTTATTTTTTTTTTATAAAGAGTATTTTTACTTAAATTTTTTTGTAAAAGAAAAAATTAAGATATAATTTTTAATGAGGAAAGATGGCAGAGTGGTTGATTGCATCGGTTTTGAAAACCGACGTGGCCTTCACGGTCATCGGGGGTTCGACTCCCTCTCTTTCCGTATAAATGTTGATTATTTGGGTAGCTAGTAGTGAAATTTTTATAACTTGGGTTGGTACTATTAAAACTAAAAATTAAAAAAAGAGGTTAAATAATTATGAATCCTATTATTGCTGCTGCTTCTGTTATTGCTGCTGGTTTATCTGTTGGTCTTGCTGCTATTGGTCCTGGTATGGGTCAAGGTACAGCTGCTGGTTATGCGGTTGAAGGTATCGCTAGACAACCAGAAGCTGAAGGTAAAATTCGTGGTGCTCTTTTATTAAGCTTTGCTTTCATGGAATCGTTAACTATTTACGGTTTAGTTGTTGCATTAGCTTTATTATTTGCTAACCCTTTTGCTGGATCTTAATTTATTTATTTTTTAGACTTTAATTTTTTTGATATTTATTATTATTAATAATAATAAATATCAAAAAAATTAAGGTTCTCTTAGAGTATAAGAACTGTAATATAATACAAAATCTGGAATTTTTTTTTTAACTTTATGATTATATTATTCCTAAAAAAAAACGATTGGAATATTAAATATCTGACACAATCAAGAAAGTTAACTTTTCGCAATCAAGATAAAACGTTTAAAAATTGTGAGGAAAGTTGAGAACTAAAAAAAATTAAACATTTTTTTTAAAATTTTTTTCAAGCTCCGCTAAAAGCTAAACTTTAAAAATTTTAAGGTCTTAAAAATAAAAAAAAGGCTAAAGCTTTTTTCCCGTTTTTGACTTTTATTTATTATTTTTTTGTTTTCTTTGATCCAATAATGTTTGGAAATGAAAAGAGTTAATTATGTAGACTAGTCTAGTTAACTTTGAAAGAGATTTACACGTATATGAAGAATTTTTTATACATATATATTTTCTACGTTTACAATTTATTTTTTGTATAAGGAATATTATAGGCTCATGAGTATGGTCTATTTTTTTTGTTTTTTTAGTTTAAAACTAGATGAAACTTATTTGTGATTTAGAAAATAAATAAAAGTTTTTAAAGTTCTAATCAAAAAAAAAAGAGTTATTTTAGCTAAGCTTTGTTCCTATTTGCTTTTTCGACTTTCCTTCTGGCTACGTTTTTAAAAAGTCTTTTTTCAAAAGTTAAACTTTTGAAAAAAAAAAGCGCAGCTTTTTTAAATAAAGAAACGTGGGGAGCAAAAGTCTTTTTAAAAGAGAAAAAGTCGGGATAGGACAAAAAAAGCTATGCTTTTACCATTTATTATTTCTTGAAAAATAAGAAAAAATCAACAGAAGAGATAGAGCTAAAGCTCGCTTTCTCTTTCCATATGAAAAAAGAATGGGGAAAAGTCAGGGGCTAAAGCCCCTGACTTTTCCCCATTCTTTTTTCTCCTATTTTGTCTATTTTTAAAGCGGAGCTTTGAAAAAACCTTTATTTTATTTTTTTACAAATTTAACGTTTTTATAGTTAGTTAATCAAGAAATTTTATATCAGAAATAAACAGCAAACGTAATTGTTTTGTTTTTCTTTAAAAAAGAAAAATTTTTTATTTAATTTTATTTATTACAAAAAATGCCAACTATTCAACAATTAGTAAAATCTGCTAGACAAAAATTAGTTAATAAAACAAAAGCTCCTGCATTAAAATCTTGTCCACAACGACGTGGTATTTGTTTACGTGTTTACACTGTAACTCCAAAAAAACCAAACTCAGCTTTACGTAAAGTTGCTCGTGTTCGTCTAAGCTCTGGATTTGAAGTAACAGCCTATATTCCTGGAATTGGGCATAATCTACAAGAACATGCTGTTGTATTGGTTCGTGGGGGTAGAGTTAAAGATTTACCTGGTGTTCGTTATCATATTGTACGTGGAACTTTAGATACAGCTGGTGTTAAAGGTCGTGTTCAAGGAAGATCAAAATATGGTGTCAAAAAAGTGTCAGCAAAATCAGCTGGTAAATCAAAATAAAACTAATATTAAATAATCTTAACATTTTTACGTCTCCAATTAATCTAGGAAAGTGAAAAGCTTTTATTCAAAGGTAAAATGTTTTCTTCTTCCATGCGAACAATTGGAAAAAACTAAAATTTTAGTTTTTTCCAATTGTTCGCATGGAAGAAATTAAACAAAAAAATTTAGTTTTAAGACTATAACTAAAATTGCATTTTTTCTAGTCTTTTGTTATAATTATTAAAAATTTAATAGTCTTTTTCGTCTGAAATATGTAATGAAAAAAGAAAAAAATAAAATTAAAATTAAAAAAATAATCTAATAAGTAGCTAACGTTGAAAAAGAAAAAAGCAAAGTTTTTTTCTCCAGAAAAACGAGAGAGAGCTAAAGCAAAAAAAGCTAGAACAGGGAAAAAAGTGAAACTTTTTTCTTTTTTTCCCTTATTTTCCCCCGGAAGCGAAGCTTCCGGGGGAAAATAAGGGAAAATATGGGCATATTCCCGCGGAAGCAAGGCTTCTCTTTTTTTTCACTATTAAAGTGAAAAAAAAAAAGGAACCTTGTTCGCATTATCACTTTTTTGTTTGGTAAAATTTGGCAAAATTTTATTTTAAGATAGATTTAACAATTTTTTTTCCCATTTTAATTTTGAAATTTTTTTTTTCATTTACTGCATTTATTATTTACAAATTAATTTATTATGGCTCGTAAAGGTGCTCCAAAAAAACGTTTATTATTACCAGATCCTATTTACAATAAAGTTTCTGTACATATGTTGGTAAATCGGATTTTAAAAAATGGTAAAAAATCTATAGCTTATAGAATTGTTTATAGTGTATTCCGAAAAATTTCTGAAACTATGAATCAAAATCCTGTCGAAGTGTGGGAGAAAGCATTAAATAATGTAAAACCACGTGTAGAGGTTAAACCTCGTCGTCGAGCAGGGTCAATTCAGCAAGTTCCACGCGTAATGCCTTCTGCTGAGCGTGCACGAGCAATTGCCATTCGCTGGATTGTTTCAGCTTGTCAAAAAAAAGCAGGAAAAGATATGATTTCAAAATTATTTTCTGAAATTTCAGAAGCTTCAAATAAAAATGGTGCAGCATTTCGTAAAAAAGAAGAATTACATAAAATGGCTTTATCTAATTTAATGAATTCTCGTCGACCAGATAAAATTGTTAAAGCAATAACAGAACAATCAGAAATAAACGACGATGTTTATTAATAAAATGGGAAAAAGTTAACAGAAGAGAGAGAGCTTTAGCTCGAAATGAGCTTAAAAATTATCTGTTTAGTATAATTTTTAAGCTCATTTCGAGCTAAAGCTCTCTCTTTTAGAGTATTTTGCTAAAAATACAGGGTATAAAAATTTATGATGTTTCGATGATTTTTACCACTAAAAAAAAAAATTATATGACACAAAGGCTTTCAAAACTTTATTTTGAACAAATCAGCCCCAAATTAATCGAAAAGTTTTCTTATAAGAATATGCATCAGGTTCCTCGGGTTGAAAAAATTGTTATTAATCGTGGTGTTGGAGAGGCTGCCCAAAGCAATAAAGTTTTAGAATCTTCTTTAAAAGAATTAAATCTGATTTCGGGGCAAAAAGGAATTATTACACGTTCTAAAAAAGCTATTGCTGGCTTTAAAATTCGTGAAAAAGTTCCTGTAGGTGTATTTGTAACTTTACGTGGAGATCGTATGTATAGTTTTTTAGACCGTTTAATTAATTTAGCATTACCTCGTATTCGAGATTTTCAGGGAATTAGTGCCCAAAGTTTTGACAAATATGGGAATTATAGTCTAGGTTTAGAAGAACAATTAATGTTTCCGGAAATCGAATATGATAAAATTGATCAGTTACGTGGAATGGACATTTCAATTGTTACTAATGCTAGAAATTCTGAAGAAGGTTTAGCGTTATTAAAAGAGTTTGGATTACCTTTTAAATCCTAGCAAAAAAAAAGCAGGAGATATTGAAAAAAAGCTACCTTTTTTTCAATATCTCCTGCTTTTCAGTTTAATAATAAATAAGAGTCAGAAAAAGTAAATAGTATGTTAAAGTTTTATAAAACTTTAACAATTTTTTTAGAAACTAGCTTAAGGAACTTTTGTACAAAAAGAAAAAAGATTAAGAAAAAAATGTTTAATTAAATTATAATTGTGGATATTTAGAATTCTACAAAAACTAAAATTTAAATGCAGCTATTCCAATTTAAATTCAATATTGTTTCCCTCGGAATCTTCGATTCCGAGGGAAACATGTTCTTCCCGGAAGAAGAGGGCTTTAGCCCTCTTCTTCCGGGAAGAACATGGAAAGAAGAGCAAGCTATGCTTGGAAAAAAAGCTTGCAAAAAGTCAAAAGCTATAAAAGGCGAGACCTTTTACAAGCTAAAAGCTTCTTTTTGCATAATCATTTTTTTCTTCAGGGGGAAATTTTTGGAAAAAAAGTTATAGAAGAGGAAAAAAACTCCGTTTTTTTTCTCTTTTACCCTTATTTTTTCTTTATGCTAGCAAAAAGTCTTCTTTTTTGCTAGCATAAAGAAAAAATAAGGGCATTTCCCCCGGAAGCAGAGCTTCCGGGGGAACAAACAATGAGAAAAATGCAAAAGCGTAGCTTTTGCATTTCTTTTTGAACCTTTTGGTTTATCTATTAAATAATAAACAAGAAATATAATAAAAAAAAAACTTTATGAATATTTATACTGAAACAAATAAAAATACTGGTCGTCTTATTCAAATTATTGGTCCTGTTGTAGATATTGCTTTTCCAGCTGGGAATGTTCCTAATATTTATAATGCGGTTGTAATCAGTGGAAAAAATACAGCAGGTGAAGACATGTGTGTTACATGCGAAGTTCAACAGCTTTTAGGAGATCGTTGTGTTCGAGCAGTAGCTATGAATCCAACAGAAGGTTTAATGCGTGGTATGGATGCTACGGATACTGGTACACCATTAATGGTACCTGTAGGAAAAACTACTTTAGGTCGTATTTTTAATGTATTAGGCGAACCAGTAGATAATCTAGGTCCAGTAGAAACAGAACAAAAATTACCGATTCACCGTTCTGCTCCAGCATTTACAGATTTAGATACACGTCTTGCAATTTTTGAAACAGGTATTAAAGTTGTTGATTTATTAGCACCTTACCGACGTGGTGGTAAAATTGGTTTATTTGGTGGTGCTGGTGTAGGAAAAACTGTTTTAATTATGGAATTAATTAATAATATTGCAAAAGCACACGGTGGTGTATCAGTTTTTGCTGGTGTTGGTGAACGTACTCGTGAAGGTAATGATTTATATATGGAAATGAAAGAATCAGGTGTAATCAATGAATCAAATTTATCTGAATCAAAAGTAGCTTTAGTTTATGGTCAAATGAATGAACCACCTGGAGCGCGTATGCGTGTAGGTTTAACAGCACTTACTATGGCTGAATATTTCCGTGATATAAATAAACAAGATGTATTATTATTTATTGATAATATTTTCCGTTTTGTTCAAGCAGGTTCTGAAGTGTCAGCTTTATTAGGTCGTATGCCAAGTGCTGTAGGTTATCAGCCGACTCTTGCAACAGAAATGGGTGGTTTACAAGAACGTATTACTTCAACAAAAGATGGTTCTATTACTTCTATTCAAGCCGTTTATGTTCCAGCTGATGATTTAACAGATCCAGCTCCAGCAACAACATTTGCTCACTTAGATGCAACAACTGTATTATCACGTGGTCTAGCAGCAAAAGGTATCTACCCAGCTGTTGATCCTTTAGATTCAACATCTACTATGTTACAACCTTGGATTGTAGGCGATGAGCATTATGCTTGTGCTCAAAAAGTTAAAGAAACTTTACAAAGATATAAAGAATTACAAGATATTATTGCTATTTTAGGGTTAGACGAGCTTTCAGAAGAAGATAGATTATTAGTTGCTCGTGCTCGTAAAATTGAACGTTTTTTATCTCAACCTTTCTTTGTAGCGGAAGTGTTCACGGGCAGTCCAGGAAAATATGTAGCGTTGGCTGAAACTATCCGTGGTTTTAAAATGGTTTTTGCAGGTGAATTAGATTCACTTCCAGAACAAGCATTTTATTTAGTAGGTTCTATTGATGAAGTTATTGCTAAAGCAGCAGCTTTAACATCTAAATAAGTTTAAAATAAAAAGCAAAGTGATGGACCTTAGAAAAAAATTTTTGTTCTAAACTTTAACTTTGTTTTTTTTCCAGTCTTTTTTTTAAATGGGAGAAAGTCGGTAGCTAAAGCTACCGACTTTCTCCCATTTTTTAAGCTAACTTTTATTCATTTTTTGGAGATAGATTGTGTTATATAATATTGTTAGTTTATTTTATCAACGGTCCCACGTTAGAGTTTTTTATTTTAATACTTAAGTATTAGAGATTAGGAATCATTTAAATTGTTCGCCCTTCGGTCCGCTCTTGCTGGAAATGCTATAAACAAAGCAATACGAATTCTAATAAGAAGTTAAATTGTCTAAAATCAATTATTTGAAAGTTTTTTAAAAGATAAAACTTTTAACTTTCTTCCAAAGTTGTTTAAAAAGCTTTTAAAATTGTCCAGTTAGGACAATTTTAAGGGAAAAAAAAGAAGTGGAAAAAAATTTGAAATTTTTGATTTTAAACTTAACGTTTTTTTCCGATTCACTTTTTAAATCGAGTCTTAAATTGATTTTTTTTCCCAATTTGAGCTTTTTCAAATATTTTTTAAACTGACTTGTATTTATTTTTTAGAAGCTGTTAAGAAAAAACTAACAGCTTCTAAAAAATAAATAAATAATTTCTAAAAAAATTGATCAAGGAAACTTCTTTTATAACTCATTGTTTGTACGCTTAATATGAATTCTTTACTTTTAGTAATGTCTCTTCCTACAGGGGAAGGTTTTGGATTGAATGATAATATTTTAGAAACAAATGTTATCAATTTAGCTGTTGTTGTAGGTGTTGTTGTTTTTTTTGTTGGTAAAAATTTAACGTCGATTCTTGAAAATCGTCAAGAAACTATTTTAAATAATCTGCGAGAAGCAGATCAACGAGCTAGTGAAGCAAGAGAAAAATTTAATAAAGCAAAAGAACAATTAGAACTTGCTGAACAAAAAGCAAAACAAATTCGTTCAGAAGGTTTATTAAAAGCCACAACGGAAAAAAATAATTGTTTAACTCAATATGAGCAAGATTTAGCTCGTTTAGATGAATATAAACAAGAAACATTACAGTTCTATCAACAAAAAGTTTTTAGTCAACTGTATGTGTCTTTAGTTTCAAAAGCATTACAAAAAGTAAAACAAAAATTTGATAAACGTTTAGATAATCAATTCCATATTACCGTTAATAATTTCTTTATTGCTCGTTTTACAGAATATAACCCTTAATTACTTATTCATAGTTGTTTTGGGAAGAATAAAGTTTATTTTCTCTTTACTTTTTTTTTTTAAGTGAAGAGAAAATGGAAAAAAGTCGAAAGTTTGAGAAAAAAAATCAAAAGCAGAATAAGAAAAAGAAAAAAGCGAGGAAGATTCCCCTAAGAAAAAACTAAAGTTTTTTCCAAGTTCTCGCAAGTTTCACTTGCGAGAACATTCCGGGGGAACCTTTCTTTAGCTAGTTTTTCTTTTCTCAACCCCCGAAAGCTCCGCTTCCGGGGGAAAATACCCTTCTTTTTCTCTTTCTCAACCCCGAACCTAGGAGAAGAAAAAAGCATGGGTAAAAATTAAAAAATAAATTTATTTATTTTTTAATTTTTACCCATGCTTTTTTCTTCGTAGCTTTTTTTTGTTGTTTTTTAAAATTATCCTTGATGGATATTTTTAAAAACTAGCTTTTTTTCCAAGGGAAAAATTTTATTTTTCCCTTGAAAATAAAAAAATAAATTTATTTATTTTTTTATTTTCAAGTGAACAAACAAAATTTTTCACTTCTCTTTGCGGGCTTAAGCCCGCAAAGAGATGGGAAAAATTTTATTTTTCCCTAGTTTCCCGCAAGCAAAGCTTGCGGGAAAACACTTTTTTCGCTAGAGGACATTAAAAGTGTGAAAAAAAAAGCTTTTTCCTTTCGTGAGTTTCTGACATTTTTTTATTATTATTTCAACACTTTTTGTTTTTCAAGCCTAACTTTTTACTTTTTTTCTGGTTCCCCGAAAGCTTCGCTTCCAGGGAACCTTCAAAGCTTTTTTTTCCCAATAAAGCTTTCTTTTAAAAGAGAATTTTGGGCAAATTATAGTACCATTTTTTAGAAAAAGATCTAAAAAATAAGCAGAGGAAGAAAAAAAAATAAGGGTATTTCCCTCGGAAGCGAAGCTTCCGAGGGATGAGAAAAGAAAAAAAAGTAAAACTTTTTTTTCTTCCTTTCACCCATGTTTAAGAGAGTTTTACAAGAGCCATAGCTCTTGTAAAACTCTCTTAAACATGGGCATTTCCCCGGAAGCAAAGAAGTTTCCCCCGGAAGCTTTGCTTCCGGGGGAAATGCCCCATATTTTCTCGTTCTCCTAGGAAAAAGTCTTTTTTTTCCTAGGAGAACGAGAAAATATGGTTAAAAAGGGAAAAAAGCTCAGCTTTTTTCCCCTTCTTTAGTTTTTTTTTCTTTTCCCATTCCGGGGAAACCTCTGATTTGTTATTTTTTATTTGCTTTGCTTACGCGTTTTTTGACAAATAAAAAAATGTTTAAAAATTCTCCCTTTAGTAGAATTTTCTGTCAAAAGTGGAAAAAAAAGTTAGCTTTAGCCCCGACTTTCTTTTGCCTTTTCTATTTTTTTTTTGTTGGATCTAAAGCTTTGGCTTTTCAGAGCTTTTGTCTTTCATTTCTTTTGATTTTCTTTTATTAAGAATTTAATTTTTTTGTTTGAAAAAGCTTTGAAAAGAAAAAAAGCGCGGAAGATTCCCCTGGAAGCTTTGCTTCCGGGGGAATATGCCCATATTTTCTCTTTCTTAATCCCGGAATGGGAAAAGAAAAAAAGTGTTTTCCCGCAAGCAAAGCTTGCGGGAAACTAGGGAAAAATGAAATTTTTCCCATCTCTTTGCGGGCTTAAGCCCGCAAAGAGAAGTGAAAAATTTCGTTTTTCCCTTGAAAATAAAAAAATAAATAAATTTATTTTTTTATTTTCAAGGGAAAAAAAAGCTAGAAAAGGGAAAAAAGCTTTAACTTTTTTCCCTTTTTCCCTTATTTTCTTTTCCCATTCCGGGAAAACAATGAAGTTGTTTTTTTTATTTATTTTTCTAAAAACTAAGACAAAATTAATTTATGTTTCAAATTTGCGTCTAAATAACTATTAAAGGTTTGATCTTTGAAACAAATGAATATTAAAAAATCAATTTAATTCCAGATTTTTTAATATTCATTTGTTTCTTAATCTTTCTTATTTTTATACTATTAAAATATTTTAGCAAATATTTTAAACGATTAAAAATTATTTTACCTTGTTTTTTTTGTCAAACAAATAGATAAACGTTTTTCCATAGCTATATTTATACAAATACGGAATTTAAAAATTAGATTTATACATTATAAAAATAACAAATTTTATTAATGTATAAATCTAATTTTTCTTTGAAAAATAATATTTTTTGTAAAAAAAAATATAGCAGATAATGGTCTATTAAGTTTAAATTCATTAATTATGTTAAGTCCAAAAAGAACAAAATATCGTAAGTATCATCGTGGCCGCATGAAAGGAAAAGCTTTACGCGGTAGCAAAATTGTTTATGGAGGATTTGCCCTTCAAGCTACTGAACCTTGTTGGATTACTTCTAGACAAATTGAAGCAGGAAGACGTGTTTTAACTCGTTTTGTGAAACGTGGGGGTAAATTATGGATTCGTATTTTTCCAGATAAACCTGTTACTATGAGAGCTGCGGGGTCTCGTATGGGTTCTGGTAAAGGTGCTCCAGCTTATTGGGTAGCTGTTGTGAAACCTGGTCGTATTATTTATGAAATGAAAGGGGTTTCAGATAAAATTGCTACACGAGCATTAAAAATTGCTGGTTACAAAATGCCAGTTAAAACAAAAGTGTTAAAACCACTTTAAGCACAAACAACAAAAAAAAGAAGCGGAGCTTTTTTTTTTAAGAGAAAAAGCTTTTTTTTTGATCAAAATTTTTTTTAAAGCTCCGCTTTAAAAAAAAAGTCTAAACGGATACTTTTTCACAAGTTGAATTAAGAGTCAAAAACATAGTTTTTGACTCTTAATTCAACTTGTGAAAAACCAACTTTAGCTCAGTTTTAATAAAAATATTTTTAAAATTTAATCCAAGCTCCAGATATATAAAAAAAAAAACGTAATAATTATGATTCGTCCTCAATCTTATTTAAATGTTGCTGATAATACAGGGGCACGCAAAGTTATGTGTATACGTGTTTTAGGCGGGATTCAAGGCCAAACTGCTAATATTGGTGATGTTATAATTGCAGTTGTTAAAGATGCTTTACCAAATACAGGTGTTAAAAAATCTGATATTGTGAGAGCAGTAGTAGTACGTACACGTAAAGGTATTCGTCGAGAAAACGGAATGTTTATCCGTTTTGAAGATAATGCAGCAGTCGTTATTAATAAAGAAGGAAATCCTAGAGGAACACGTATTTTTGGTCCTGTTGCACGTGAATTACGCGATCGTAACTTTACAAAAATTGTTTCTTTAGCACCAGAAGTTTTATAAAAAATAAAATGATATTGTCAATGTGACAAATTTGAAAAAGAAAAAACGAAGCTTGTGGGAAACTAGGGAAAAATGAAATTTTTTCCTTGGAAATTTTAAAAATGGGAAAAAGTCAAGAGCTTCCATTTTTAAAATTTCAGCCGTTTAGACTATTTTTTAAAGCGAAGAAAGTCCTTAAAATTGTCCTAAACGGCTAATTTTAAGGAAAAGAAAAAGAGCGGAGCTTGCGGGGGAAACTTCTCTCTTTTTCTTTTTTTTCTTTAGTTCCCGATTTTTTCTTATTGTTAAAAACAAAAAAAGCTTAGCTTTAGCTATCTTTTTTTTCCCCAGTCTTTTTTTCCAAAGCTCCTGGATTTTATTCAAGTTTTAAAAAATTAAAGAGGAGAAAAAAAAGTTTTGTTTTTTTGTGGTTTAAATTGTCCTAAAAAGACAATTTAAAACCCTTGGAAAAAAAAAGCTTCTTTAAGCTTTTTAAACTGACTTTTCTCTATATAACTTTTTTTATTAGAAGTTTTTGTCTTCGGATAATCTTGAAACTTGAAAGAAAAAAAAAGAACTAAAAATTAGTCGTCCATTTTGATTGTTAATTTTTAAAATTAATATCTGAAAAAAAAATTAGTGAAGAAATTTAGATAATAATTATTATTATCAATATTATTATTAGTATTATTGCAAAATTTTTGAAGACAAATAGGCAAATAAAATACATGAAAGATTTTAAAATTTATTTATCAACAGCACCGGTTGTTGCTTTCGCTTGGTTGACTTTTACTGCAGGTTTTATTATTGAAATTGTGCGAGAATTCTAGTGCAGGTAAGTTTGACGAAAGAGTTAAACTAGAGAATGGTGTTTAAATTAATCACCCGCCTTCTTATGGTCGGAAAGAATCCATGTAACTATTCCAGTATTTAATCATTTCTTTGTTTCGAAAGGACTCTACTTATTAAAAAATAGAAATTTAGTTTAAAAATTTTTTTAGGTAGTGAAATGTAGACATTTTTGGAAAAACATAGCATGTTACAAAAGCTAATTCAATAAAGTATCCAATATTAAATATTCCAATCTTTATAATGATTAGCAAGGAAAAGATAAGCAGGAATAAGTACTTTTTTAAAGTTACAATCACTAAATAATAACGATATAGATATTATTTTTCTCATTTGATCTGAGTATATTAATTTCGTATCTCAGGAGACCATAATAGTTATCAAGATTTATCGCTATAATAATCGATAATAAAAGTTTTTTTACATTATTCGTTTTTTTAAGAGAAAAAAAACGGATAATGTAAAAAAGACAAGAAAAGCTACCTTTTTGAGCATTATCCTTTTTTTTTCTACTTTTGCCTTTAATTCTTTGATTTATCACCTATTCAGCAATAATAGTAAAAAAAAAAATTGAATAAAAATCATTATAAAAAAACAATCGGAAAAAATAAATAAAAGTAGCTTTTTCAAAAGTGCAACTTTTGAAAAAGAAAAAAAGCGTCGCTAAAGTTTATAAAAAAGAAAAAAGTCGGGAGCTTCAAAAAAAATAGAAAGTCAGGCTCATTTTAAAAGCTTCTAACTTTTATTCATTTTTAAAATGAGAAAAAAAGCATAGCTTTTTTTTTCAAAGAGATAGTTATTTTTTTTATAGCTTTTTCCTTTTATTCTTGCTTTTGGTTGACTTTTCTTCAAATTTTTCAAATCAATATAGAGATTATTTTTCCTAACTTAGTATAGTTTCACCTGCAACAAAAATTCGTAACGGACTAGAAAGATAAATTGGCTTTTTTACAACACAGAATATGAAGTCCAAAGAAACAATAAATTGCTTATTTTTAAAAGTAATGAGGTGTTAGATTGTAAGAGTTGACTCTTTTTAAAAATAAAAAAAGTTTCGGTTTAGAATTTTTCAAAAAAAAAGTATTTAGAAAATGTGAAACAACTTTGGCGAAACGTAGAGCGCTTCAGTTCTCTCCTTTTCCTAAAGTTGTTTATTTGATTTTAAAAAGCTCTGCTTTTTAAAATCAAATAAACAACTTTCAAAACTTTTCCAAATATTTTTTTGTTATTATTTAAAAACGAATAGAAAAAAAAAACTTAGCATTTTTTTTTTAATATTCAAACTACTTAACTTACAATTGGAGAGCGTAGTGATAGGAAACAATCACGCTACGTTCGGGAACGAAGAGTTTGCAATTCTTAGAATTCTCTTTAGTTTCATAATAGATTTTTCCCCGATCCATTAGTATTTTCTTTTTAAACAATTATAATATAATTTAATTTTTTTATTTAGGTCTCTTTTTCAACTTTTTTTCGTAAGAAAAGTCGAAAAAGAGACCTATTTTGGAATCTGAGTTATTGTCTTAGATTTTAATATTTTTACAGAATATAGTTCCGATCAGAAATTAATCGTGAAACTAGATGTTTGAAAAAGCTACGCTTTTTATAAAAAGTTAAAAAAAAAAGAAATTTTGTTTGAACACGAAAAGAAAAAAATATTATTATTGCATATTAAAGCAAATTATGTTATAGTTATTTTTAACTAGTTAAAAAATAAATCCAATTTTTTAATAGTATTTATTCTGGTATTAAAACTTATTTTGAAAGTGTCTAGAACTGAAAAAAAATATGAGTTATTAATAATGGAGGGATGGCTGAGTGGTCGAAAGCGGCGGATTGCTAATCCGTTGTACGAACTTTTTCGTACCGAGGGTTCGAATCCCTCTCTCTCCGTATATAGGTTTCTAGAATTAACTATTTTGTAATTGCTATATTTTTTGATATTTTTAGCAAATTTTAATTTATTATTTGGCGTATTTAATCTTTTTTCTACTATGTAAAATAACAGCAAAATTTTACAGATGTGTAATTAAAAGCAATTTATTTGTTTATTCACGAATCTGCTTATTTAAAAGATTTTTTTTCTATCCAATAAAAAAAAAAAGGATTCATTTTTTATTATTATCATTTTTTCTTTTAATGAATTTATAAAAGCAAACCTTTAGAAATTTATTAAAACAGAAAGAGAGGTTTAACTGGTCAAAACAAAAGGAAAAAAGTAGTAGCTAAAGAAGGGGAAAAAAGCTGAGCTTTTTTCCCCTTTTACCCTTATTTTCTCTTTCTTCTAGGAAAAAAGAAGACTTTTTCCTAGAAGAAAGAGAAAATAAAGGCATATTCCCCCGGAAGCAAAGCTTCCGGGGGAACCTTGTTACAAGGGAAAAATGGAATTTTTCCCTAGTTTCCCGCAATGGGAAAAGGTTCCCCTGGAAGCTTTGCTTCCGGGGGAACTGCCCATATTTTCTTTTTCTCCAAGGAAAAAAGAAAACTTTTTCCAAGGGTAAAAAAAAGTAAGCTAAAGCTTACTTTTTTTTTACCCTAGTGAAAAAATTTTAGTGAAGAAAAAAAGTTTTAAAAAGCTAGCTTTTTTAAACTTTTTTTCTTCTCGAAAACTTTTTCCTTCTTTTTTTTGGGCTTAAGCCCAAAAAAAAGAAGTTAAAAAAGTTTTAGTGAGAAAATAAAAAAATAAATTTATTTATTTTTTTATTTTCTCTCGAAAACTTTTTCCAAGGGTAAAAAAAAAGTAAGCTAAAGCTTACTTTTTTTCTTCTCGAAAACTTTTTCCTTCTCTTTTTGGGCTTAAGCCCAAAAAAAAGAAGTTAAAAAAGTTTTAGTGAGAAAATAAAAAAATAAATTTATTTATTTTTTTATTTTCTCTCGAAAACTTTTTCCTTGGAGAAAAAGAAAATGTGGGTAAAAGGGGAAAAAGCAAAGAAGGTTCCTTTTTTTTTCACTTTAATAGTGAAAAAAAGAGAAGCGGAGCTTCCGGGGGAAAATAAGGGAAAAGGGAAAAAAGTAAAACTTTTTTCCAAGGGTTTTAAATTGTCCTTTTAGGAACAATTTAAAACCCTAGCTAAAAAAGTTTAGTGAGAAAATTAAAAAATAAATAAATTTATTTTTTAATTTTCTCTCGAAACTTTTTTCCCAAGGGTAAAAAAAAGTTCGCTTTAGCTACCTTTTTTTTACCCTGGTGAAAAAAGTTAGTGAGAAAAATTAAAAAAATAAATAAATTTATTTTTTTAATTTTCTCTCGAACTTTTTTCCCAAGAGAAATTAAAAAATAAATAAATTTATTTTTTAATTTCTCTAGCTGAAAAAAGTTTGTTTCTCTGTCGTTTAAATTGTTCCTAAAAGAACAATTTAAACGACAGAGAGTCGAACTTTTTTCCCTTTCTTCCCTTTTTTTTCCTTTGACCCATGTTTAAGAGAGTTTTACAAGAGCCATAACTCTTTTAAAACTCTCTTAAACATGGGTATTTCCCCATTCCGGGGGAACCTTCTTGAGCTTTTTTTCTTCTTCGCTTGCGGGAAAAGCTTCTGCCTTTTATTCTAGTTTTTCTAAACAAAAAAAAAGCTCCGCTTATTTTTTTCCCCATTTTAAAAATTGCCTTTGAATAAAAGTCAAAAACTGTGAATATTTGAATAAAAGTCAAAAACTGTGAATATTTGAATAAAAGTCAAAAGCTACGCTTTTGCTAAAAACTATCTATTTAGATTTTTTTAAAGCTCCGCTTAAAAAAAACTTCTATTTTTTACAAATTTTTTCATTTATTCAATAAAATAAAGTTATGTAACTAAAACGATGAAAAACGGGAGCTAAAAAAGGGAAAAAGCTTAAGAAAAAAAGACATGCAGATTCTTTTTTTCCCAAGGGGCTAAATGGGCATTTCCCCATTAGTTTTGCGACGGCCCAATTTTAAAAAACCCATAACGACTTTTATTTATTTTAATTTCCTTAAAATAAAAATGCATAAAAATAATATATATTATATCCTATGACAGTTTTGTATTTAGTTAAAGACTATATTGAAGTTGTTCATAAGTTAATTGAGACTTCACCTAGTCATGTTTTACAACATTCAACTTATAATGACTCTTTAACCATTATTAATTTTGGTTTGAGTACCTTGAAACAGCTCTGTTCAAATTTTTTTAGTTTTGAATGGTTAAAACAACTTTGGTACTTTCCTATCATAGTACCAGAGATTGCAACATCAATGATGGAAGAAATTTCTGTACTGGATGGAAATTTTCATAATATTCTATCTTTTCTAGATAAACCTGTTGCAGTAGGCAACGAAATTTATGGAGATTACTATTTACCATTAACTTGTTTTGAGAAAATTTTTACCGGTTTAGTTAATAGTTTATTTATATGGATCCCTACTTCTACAGCTACTTTCCTATGTTTTAGAAGATTTATAATGCAAGGTGTCGAAGCTGGTTATGCAGCAGCTTTAGGCACCATGGCAGCAACAGTATTTTGGCTAGCTAGTATATTATTTGGTCTACGATTCATTGTTGTTCCTTGGATGAGCTTAGATTTATTTAGATATTGGTTAGGTTTTTTATTGTTAATGAAGTATTTTTGGGATAATCGTTATGCTTATAAAGAAGTTAAACATAATTCTGTTTTTGGCAAAAAAACAAAAAGAAACATTTTTGGTTTTCATTTCTTATTAGCTTTAACTGAACAAACTAGCCTTTATCCATTTTTAAGTAATTTTTCTATTTCATCACAATCCACATTGTTAGAAGGTTTTCCATCAGAAAATATTTTGGATTTTAGTCTTATTCATTTTAGTTACCTATTAGGAATTGGAATTGGAAGTTATAGTTTAATAAACTTGATATGTTGGTTTTGGCAAGATCCTGCTTATAGATTTTATTTTTGGATGATGAATAAATTTAAAAAGTTACGTATAGCTGATATTGTACGTCCTGTACATTTATTTTTTCAATCTATTACTGTCTTATTTGCATTTTCAAGTTTACCGTATTTCGGAATTGAATATCAAATCACAAATCCATTAGGATTTTTACCTAATGATCAAGCGTTCCATCAATTTAAACAGACAAGTTTTTTAACACATCCAACCTCCCCAGCCTATTATCGTTCACGTTTAAATTTTCCTCGACAAAAATTCTTTCGTTACGAAGATTGGGCCGAGTATTATCATCGTAATACTCCCTTAGATACATCTTTATATGATCAAGGTGCATATCGTTTATATACGATGGAAGACTTGAGTTATGGTAAAGACTATGAATGGATGCGTCGAAGATCAGATAAAATAAAAATTCGTAGTCGTTTAAAAAGATTACGTTGGTTCCCAAGAAATTGGGCAAATCGACTTTGGGAATTTACTAAAACTTGGTCACGTCGCAATGTACTCTGGAGAAACGATATTTTAAACATGTATCAATATAGTTGGGACTCGAAAGCCCCAATTATATGGAATAAGTTAGTTTTTGAAGAATTTTTTCCGACGACCTTTGGTCAGCAGAAATCATTTTCTCGCAAAGAAACTGAGCTGAAGAAACATTTAGGTAGCGAAGTCTTATTTTCTAGTACAAAAAAACCTATATCTACAAATTGGGATTCATTTTGGGGTCCAGACCCTGATTGGACAAGTAAATTTTTATGGAATCAAAATAGTTTAAATAATAAAGAAAAACAATTATGGTTTAATTGGCAGAGTCGTTTAAATTTAACAGATAATGATACATGGTGGAAATGGCTAGTGACGAATGGGTCCAAGTCAAAAGCTGAAACTTTGTCTTTTCAAAATATAATTCCTCAGTTTTCTAATAAAATACAAAAAGGGGATTTTTGGGAACCTCAAAAACGCTTAATTTCTATATATTCTGAAAATTCACAAAAAAAAGAATTAGTTTTAGAATCTTCAACCCTTAGAAAATTTGTTCGAAAATTAAGTGCTCGTTTCAAATTAGCACAAATAGATAAAGTTTCTCAACTAAACAATGCAGAAAAAAAAGAAGTTAAAACTTCTTTTTTTCTTCAACCTTTAAATAATGGTATTTGGTATAATAGTAATACATTGTCTTCAAACTCTTTAAAAACTTTGTTATTAACACCAAGCTTTCGCGATTGGACTGTTTTTCAAACAGTTATGACTAATATGAATAGAATATTATGGTGGCGTCGTTTAACAAATGCTTCAAAATCTAAATCTACTGACCTATCTGGAAAACTTTCTTATCAATTTGATCCTAAAATGAAATTAAAAACATTAAATCAAAGGCTAGATGGTAAAAAAGAAGAAGCTAAAGCTTCTTCTTTTCTTCAGCTCTCGACTTTTTCTAAACCAAACAATTTCTTATCTAATTCAGCGTTAAATAATTTTAAAAGATTTGTAAAAACACAAAAATTATCTTATTCTGAAAATAAATTTGCAAAAATACAAAATAAATACTTGGAAATACAAATGAAACAAAATTTATTGATAAATAGTAATAGTTCTAATAAAAATAATTTATCATCGCTTTTTTCTCCGTCTAAAACTATAGAACAATTTGAAAATAAAGAGTTAAAGAAAGAAACAAGCTCAAGCTTGTTGCCTTTTGCTATCTCTCCTCTTTCCCAGTCTAAAAATTATAAAAATATGGAAATAAATAATTTAAAAGTTTTGAATGGCAAAAAGTCGGGGGCTAAATGGGAAAAAGAAAAAAGCTTACGAAGGGGAAAAAAGCTTTCCTTTTTCCCCCTTTTACCCATATCTTCTCTTTCTCCTAGGGAAAAGTCTTCTTTTTCCCTAGAAGAAAGAGAAAATATGGGGCATTTTCCACCGGAAGCAAAGCTTCCGGGGGAACCTTCCTTCGCTTTTCCAACTTTATTTTTAACTAAAAAAAATAATAATAAATTTATTTTATTTAAAAATAAGAATAAAGTAAATGTAAATAAATGGGTTCCGTTAAACTCAGTAGACGTTTCTTCGACACTTTTACATCCTTTAAAATATTATTTACATAAAGAACAAAATTTTAAAAGAAAATTAAGTTTTTATGGTGTAAAAAACAAGATTCTGTCTAAATCAATAAAAGATAGTTCCTCTATTTTAAACGAAAATGGAAATGAAAGAAAAGCGGGTGCTTTAGCTACCAATTTTTCTTCTCAAGAGACAAAAATATCTTCTTTTCCCCAAAATGTATCTAAAACTTCTTCAACTGACTTATTTTATTCTACCTACAATACAGGTAGTAGTTTAAAGTCCTATCCAGAAGCAACAATTAATCAGAATCAAAATTGGAATTCGTTGTCATTGAAAAAAAATAATTATAGCGAAAAACTTTTTCCCATCACAAAAAATAAAAATAAATTACCAATATTTAATTTTTATTTGAAAACTTATTTTCAAACATACAAAAAAACCAAATTATATGTTCTAAATACTAAGATGAAACGCCAATTAGGTATGGGTGCTAGTGCTAGAAGAAAAGGCCGTGATTATTCTAATAAACTTTTAAAAAGATCTAAAATATTATCAAATACACCTTGGATCCGTCAATGGATAGATCAATCAGGATTTCTAGCTCGTCGAAAAAGATTAGAAACCTGGATAGCTAGACAACATTATGATCCTAATGAACTTTGGTCCAAAATAATGAAAGTAGATGTTGACTTATTTATGAACCGTCAGCCCTCTTATTATTTTTTAACAAATACAGAAGAAAAATTATTACACCTTCGTCGATTTTTATTATTTGAACACTATGATAGTTTACGATGGTACACTTACATGACAAATTATAGAACCATGAAAAATACAATTGGTGGAACAAAAAGTTTTACAAACCGAATGTATAATCAACAGTTTAAAGGAACTTTTCATAAAGTTCGCCATTTATTTTCTTTAACACCCAGTTCGAGTAATGGCTCTTTATTGAAATTTGATAGACCACTATATAATTTAGAAAAAACAAATCAGTCATCTCTGACTTCACAAGCTCATGAAGAATTACAAAATTTTACAAATTTTTTAAAACACGATGACAATGTTCTCTCTGAAATCGACGATTTCAGAGAGAAATTGTTGGAAAAAAAAGCGAAAGCTTTTTTTTCCAACAATGATGGGGAAAAGTCAGAAGCTAAAGCTTCTACTGTTCCACAAAGTTTTTTAAACAAAAGTATTGGGAAAATGCAAGAAAACCAAAGCGATGCTTCTTTTTTCAAAGCTTCGCCTACTTTAGAAAAAAATTCCATTTTTTCCTCAGAAACTTTTCTTTCTTCTTTTGAAAAAAGACCAATGGATTTAATTGAAAAATCAACGCAAACTTTACAACAATCTATTTGGGAAAATAATTTAATTAGGAAAAATTATATTTCTTTTCTTTTAGAACAAAAAAATTATGATTTATTAACAAAATTTTTAGTTTCAAATACTTTATATACTCCCGAATCGATCAAAACAAAAAATTATGAAAAATGGGAAAAAGACGTAAGCTTAAGAAAAGAAGAAGATTTAACTTCTTCTTTTTCCCCATCGCGTCTTTCATTGTTAAAAAAAAATAGTACTCTAAGAATAAATAAGAGTATCAAAACAAACCTTCAAACAAAATTAATGATTTCGCTATTTAGAAAAAGACAAAAGTGGACAAGAGATTATAAACGAGCTTCAGAAAAATTATGGAAAAAATGGAAATTGCGTTCAAAACTAATTTCCAACAAAACTCTTTATTTATTATCAAATGATAAAACTAATGAGCTAAATTTACCACAACTTCGAACACAATTGTATTCTGATCAAAAACAAGAAAAAATTGTTGCACCAGTTACAAATCCCAACTATTATGGGAAAAATATTTCTACACTAGATAAGAAATTTTTACAAATCATAAAATTAAAAAAATTAACAGAAATAATAAAAAGTCAAGATGGTAAAAAAGAAGAAGCTCAAGAAGGAAGCAAGCCCAAGCTTGCTTCCTTTTCCCATTCTTCTTTTCTTTCGCTCTCTTCTTTCAATCACAATAACACTGTGGTTAAAGAAAAAGCTTTTTCTAGTATGAATAATTCAACTTTGTCTTATTTGAATAGGTTTAACTATAATTCGGTAATAGGTAAAGCTTTAAAAGAAGCTATCGAAATCCAATATGTGTCACAAGGAAAGACTGAAAAAAAACAATTAAATGGAAAAAAAGAGACTCCTGATGTTTCTTTCGATAATATCAAGATTCTAAAAAGAAATATAGATTTAAAGAATATTTTTAACAATAATATTTTTACAAAAAAAATGATTAAAGATATGTATAAAAACTCTTTCAAACACAAAAAACTATCAATAGCTGGAGCTTTTCAGTCAAAAAAAAGTTCTACATCTCTTTGGACAAATTCGTTTCTTGATTATAAATTACAAAATAGACTAGACAATCGATTCTATAATACGTCTAGAAATAAGTTAAAGTCAGATGAAATGAATACTAAATTACTAACACAAACAAATTTACAACTTTATCAAAAAAACCTTATAAGACGAGAACGTTCTAACATTCAAAATTTTGTTTTTATGAAAAAATTTTTATTAAATGATTATAACTCGCCGTTAACACGTAGTCAGATAAGACCATTACCTGGCAAGAGAACAAAAGCATTATATGAAAAAAGTACTGCATCAGGCTCTTATAGTTCAAATTTAATTAGAAAAAATAATCCTTTTTTATCCTCTATAAATGATATTGATTTAAAAATTCTTGCCTATAAAAATCGTAAATGGGTTGAATCGGTTAAAACTGATAATAATTTATTTCAAGAAAAAGTTGATGGCAAAAAAAAAGTAGCTAAAGCTACTTTTTTTCCTTCACTTTCAGTGTCAAAATTAAATAATAATTGGAAATTATTTTTAAATAAAATAAAAAAGTCACCTAAACTTGTATCTGGTCAAATGGATCAAACCTTACAAACGAAAATGATAAACGAACAAAATTTAATGAAAGGAGTGCGCTTAAGCGCACAACTTTCTCCCATTTTAACAAATGCAATTACAAATAATATTTCAAAAAATGCGTTAAAAAAAGAAATAAAAACAGTTTTTTTAATGAACGAAAAATCGGCTGGAACCGTTTTAGAAGATTCTTCTGTTTTAAAGAATTTTGTGCGTCAAAAATTAACAAAAACAATTTTATCCAAACAAAAAATTATAAATTCTTTAGAGAAGCCTACTATCATTCGTATAACAAAATCTTTACGAAAACGTCAACAAGATCGCATTGTTCGTTCTTTATTAAAGCGACATTTAAATTTAAAATCGCGTCGAAAATTATTTTTGAAGACTAAAGAAATTAATAATCAAAGAATGAGTCTTGATAGAAAATACGAAATTGAAGAACGACTTTTTTTAAATAAAATTTCTTATTTCGCTGAACTTAAGCAACTGCTAGACTTAAATAATAATTCATTGAGTAAAGATAGTATTTTTAAAGGAAAAAACGAATTCGTTTTAGCTAATAAAAATTTATTAAAGATAAATTCTTTTAAAAACGAAAACAATGTGGCAAACAGAGACAATTTGGGATCAGAAGAATGGGAAAAAGAAAGAAGCTTAAGCTTCTTCCCTTCCAAAGCTTCTTTTTTTAATTCATCTCTTGATTTTCCTTCTAAACAGCAAAATTTTCAATTAACGGAATCAGGGAAATTTACAAAATCTAAAAATTTAGTTGAGAATTTTGTTATTTGGCTAAGTCTTTCCAATAATAAAAATTTGGATAGTTTTTCGCCTTTAACAGAGTTTTCTGAAAGACAAATGAAAGAAAAAAGTCAAAGTTCTAGACTTTTTTCTATTACAAATAGAAGAAACGAAAAAAATATAGTTAAAAATTTGAAAAATAAAAAAGTAACTGTTTCTATTATTAAAAATTTTCAAAATAAAGGAAAACAGATGGGGGAAAGAAAGAAGTTTCAGCTTTTTCCCTTCAAAAGTTTTTTTTCTTCACCTCATTTTATTGACATGTTTTATCTACGAAAAAAAGAAGGTATATTTTTTACCAAAGAGAAAATAAGCGGAAATGTAGCGGAGTCGGAAAAAATGAGAGCTGGGGATAAACAAAGTTACCTATCTTCTATTAAACGTTCTAGTTTATTTATAAATAAACTTTTAACAAATAACCAAAATAATCGACAAAATCAAAATAATGAGAGCTATTTAAGTTTTAAACTAAAACAAAATTTTGTTAATTTTTCTGTATTAGAAAACGAAAAAAATATTTTACGTCGAAGTCTTCGAAAATTTATTTCTCCTAATTCTATGCCGCCTTTTCTTTTTGAGAAAATGAGACGTGGAGGTGAAGACCAATTTTACAAATCGACTAGAAAATACTCTGAAAAATTTAAGCCAATTACAAATGCTACAAAAAGAAAAAATAGTTTTGTAAATAATTTTTTATTAAAAAATTGGATTAGACTCAAAAATTTACAAAAGGAGAAAGAAGAGAGCTTTAGCTCTCCCCTGTCATTTTCTTATAATTTGAATAATAATAAAAATAATAAGACAGATATAAAAGAAAAAAACAATCGTTTATTATCATCTTTTGTCTTTGAAAAAATGGGTCAAAAAAATTCTTCAAAAGAAGAATTAATTAATTTAAATAAATATATAATTTTTGCAAGAACAAATCAAAATAAACTTTCAAGACAACAAATGCGTAAAAAACTTAAAAAACGTCGTATAATACGTTTGAAAAGAAATGACAGATTAAAAACTTTAAGAGATCATCCATTAAAATTTCGATCTGAACAAATTCAAACGTTTTATAATATAAGAGATTCTTTAAAAAAATGGAAAAATTTCTCTTTTATTTCTTCAAAAGTAAAATATAATAAAGCTTTTTGGACAGGTTATAATAATCGTCAACTTTTTAGCAATACATCTGGGTTAAACTCAAAAGCTAACACTTTTTCTTTTCCTCAAACCAATATTCAAGTGGCAACCTTTAATGATAATTTGGAGTCACAGAGTCGAAATTATAAACCTTTGTTAGATAATGGTAAAAAGTCGAGAGCTTTTCCCGCAAGCGAAGCTTGCGGGAAACTAGGGAAAAATTGCATTTTTCCCTTGGAAAAAGTAAACAAGCTTAAGCTTATTGACTTTTCTCATCGCTCTGTCCAGCCTCTAAAATCTAAAAACTATCTGCAAAGTTTAAACTTACAAAAATCTGAAGAATTAAATCAAAAAGCGGGAGCTAAAACTCAAGACTTTTATTCCGCTTCTCTTCCGTTTTTAGAAAACACTCTAAGTCCATTTTATACGAATGGCTATCTTTCTTTTTCGGATTCTTTTGAAAATAAAAATATTTTAAATTCTGATTTATTCTATACACTTTATCAAGATATTTTTATAAATTCACCGGCATTTAACAAAATTGGATTAAAGTCAAAATCTACGGATTTTTTCTTTCAAACAAATCAATTAGAAAATTCTTTAAATTCTAAATTATTAGTAAATAATACCAATATGCCATTTTATGCAGGTTGGGATGACAGTGTACGTAAATTTGTTTTAACAAATCGTTTACTAACACGTAAAGAAGCAGGATATGAAATTTCTAATATTTTTAATAAGAAAAATGAAAGTCAGAAGTTCGATATTTATTCTTCTGTTGACAAAAAATTAAATAATACTAATAATGTAGTTTTCTCTTCTTGGCCTTTAAAAGGTAAAAATGCAGCAACGACATTATTTTCACAATTTCCATTTATGACTGCTCCGGAAACAAATGTGAATAATTCTGATAAACAAATTAGAGTTGTAAAAGCAGGAACGAAGTACATAATAGAAGGGCTAACAAATTCTACTAAATTTAATAAAGACACATCGTCTTTTGACAATAAATGGATTCAAAAAAATAAAAATCATCTTATAAAAGATAAAAACAACATAAAAGAAATTAAAGGTAGTATAGCTTCAGATTTTTCTCCTAATATAAATTTCAAAAAAAATAAAAGAATTAAGACAATAATCAAATCCTCAAAAAATGAGGATCAAATAGGTATTCGACAAACAGGTCAAGTTATTAGTAATTTGGCGACTGCAACGAGTCGAAAAACAGCTCGACGTGCTTTATTTTCTTCGAGACCTTGGAGAAGTAAAAGACAAACTACAAAAGCAATCCTTTTCTCATTATCTCAAAAAGATAATCAGTCTAGTTTAAATGTTAGAAAAAACCCTAAATTGTTTTTGTCTTTAAATTCGAAAAAAGAGTTTATGGATACTAAACTCTCTTCAAAACTTTTATTATTACGTAATTTACGACACGGCAATCGATCACAAACTAAGCTGGCTTATCTTCGTCGTTTACAAAACTTTATACGCCCGACTGGTTCCGCATGGAAAACTACGCTAAATTTATCGCGAAGAAAAAAACAACGTATTAAACAAAGTAACTTTTTTTCATCTCGATTTAGTGTCAGAAAACGTAAAAAACGTGGAAATAATAAAAATCCTCGCTTGCGCGGCGACAAAAATTATAAAAAAACAAAACGTCAATATCGACAAAAATTATATTTACGCCCAAAAAATAAACCATTACGTCGTAGAAGCTTAGGAGTTGCATTCCAAAATAAATTAAACTATTGGAGACGTCAATATCAAAATCTGTCTACTAACCAAAATTCAGGGCTAAAAGATAAAGTCCAGCTTTTAAATAAACAAGCTTTAAACTGTGCGTCAACAAATCCAAATTGTTTCAATGTTCCCTCTGAAATCGACGATTTCAGAGGTAAATTTTTAGGAAAAAAAGCTTTAGCTTTTTTTCCTAAGAATGATGGAAAAATATTATTTTCTCAAAATTTAAAAGAAAATTTAGTTTATTCTCAAAAAGATAATGAATGGACATCTAGTCGTCGTCCAAGAAAGCTTTATCGTAGTTTATTTAAAAATCCTTCAAGACAAAATCCTATTTTGTATTCAACATTACCAGGGCATAGTCGTTCAATTCCAATAATTAAAAATTTACCTTTACCAGGAAGTTCAGTAAAAACGTTAAACCGTATCATCAAATGGAGTTCAGCTGATGGAGCAGCGCGTTTTTATAGAGTAAATCTTTCTTATGGTTGGGCTATGGAATTGTTCTTACAAAATTTACATCAAAAAATAAAATCAAAAAACAATTATTTAATAAATGGGAACAAGTCAGAAGCTGAAGTTTCTGCCTTTCCTCTAATAAAAGAATATTTAAATCAATTAGTAAACACAAATAAAAACAAATTTTCTTCTTCTCGTGTTTTTAAAAGACGATTCTACAAACTTCGTCAATTAAGCTATACAATGTCACTGAGACTCTATGATCGTTGGTTTTTTTATTATTACAAAACTGGAAATTCAGGGGAACAGTCGAATGGAAATTCCAATTTTCAAGAAAAAACTGGAAGAGAGCCAATTCCCATCTCAACTTTCTCCCGAAATCGTTTTAACAATCAAATAAAACAAGTGGTATTGGCTGTTCCTTCGCTTTCTTCTATGGAGCCTGATTTATCTCAATTTAAACATATCAAAAAATTTTTAACATTTCACTTAAACGAAAATCAAAGTAATTTTAGATCTTATTTAAAAAATTTACGTACTACATCTTATTTAAAAACACAAAGTATAACAACTGAAATTACTCCAAAATTAAGTAATTCTGGTATAACTGATAATTCTAACAAAATTGAAAATTACGATTCTCCGCTATTAGGAGATGCAAGAACAAAAGATTTTGATGGTTTAGAAAGTTTTAAATTAGTTTCTACAGGAAGGGAAGAAGCTGAAGCTTCGTCACCTTTTTCACGCCAAAAACCAGGCTTTGAAAAGTCTGATTTATCAAAATCTGGTCAGTTTCCTGAAGACAAAATGAATCTGGTAAAAAGTAATAAAACATTACTAAAAAAAGAGAAAAAATATGCAGAAGATCGTTTCTTTTTTGCACAATTCAATAAGCCTCCATTAGTAGACGATTCTAGATTAACATTCGAAAATAATCGCCATTTTCCTCTGAATGGTGGATTTGTTTGGCCTGGAGATTACTTACGACTTAAAACAATTTTATTACCAAAAGAAATGAAAGATTTATATTTATTAGAGAAAAATAAAAATTTTAATGGAAAAAAGTCTGGAGCTAAAGCTATTTAATGTTTTCTCTGAAATCGACGATTTCAGAGAGAAATTTTGGAAAAAAAAGCTTTAGAAGAGGAAAAAAACGGAGTTTTTTTCCTCTTTTACCCTTATTTTTTCTTTATGCTAGCAAAAAGTCTTCTTTTTTGCTAGCATAAAGAAAAAATAAGGGCATTTCCCCCGGAAGCAGAGCTTCCGGGGGAACAAACAATGAGAATGAAAATTATCCGCTTAAGATAATTGTTATCCTCATTGTTTGGAAAAGGGGAAAATAAGGGTATTTTCCTCCGGAAGCGGAGCTTCCGGAGGTTGAGAAAAGAAAAGATAGCTAAAGCGAGAAGAAAAAAAGTTTAAAAAAGCTAGCTTTTTTTAAACTTTTTTTCTTCTCGCTTTAGCTATCTTTTCTTCCTCGTTTTTTTTCTTTTTACCATCTCGACTTTCATATTCTAATCGATGGTCAATAATAAACTAAAAAATTAGATGTCAAAAAATTAACTATAGATTTTGAAATTTCCAGTTTGACCTATGTCAAACTGGAAATTTCAAATTAGATAAACTGTATACTATCTGCTTTTCATTCAAAATTTTTAAACAATAAAAGTCTATTTTTTTAAAGTGGGAAAAAAAGCTATGGTTTTTTTTCCCACTTTGAAAAAATAGACTTTTATTGTTTAAAAATTTAACCTAAACAAATTTATTGATTTTGTTTAGGTTAAATTCTTTTATTTCAGTTTTTACTTTCCATAATTTTCATTATTATAAGTTTATGTATCAATTAGTTTAATAATTGATACATAACTAATTCAAAAGAAGTTTGAAATTTTTTGTTTTAAAGGTTTAATTGATATTATATAGTTATGAAAAAAAATAATAATTATAATAAGATGGCTTTTAGTAATTTATAAAAGTAATCTTATTACAGGATAATATTATATTTAGACAAAAAAAGTGGTTAAAGAAAAATGGGAAAGAGTCAGTTTAAAAAATGCAATTTTTTAGATAAGAAAAAGGAGGAAGTTAAAGCTCCTTCCTTTCTTTTAAAATAAACTTTTTTTAAGAAGTCTATATTAAATTGCTTAAATTCTTACGCTAGCGCTCATATATTCTCATTTTTTTAGAATTTCTAAATTTCTTTGAATTATTCATGTTTCCCTCTTCTTCCGATAGAACATGTGAAATATAAACAATTCTAAATTGACTTTGGAAATAAGAGAATAAAATGATTATGTAAAAAAGAAGTTTTAGCTTGAAAGAGAAAATAAGGGTATTCTCCCCGGAAGCAAAGAAGTTTCCCCCGGAAGCTTTGCTTCCGGGGGAAACTTCTTTGCTTCCGGGGGGACATTTTTAAATAAAAAAAAATAAAATTTTGACGTATTAGTAAATTCTTTGGTTTGACAAAAAATAAAAAAGGAATTTTTATGGCAAGAGCTAAATTTGAACGTAAAAAACCGCACGTAAACATTGGAACAATTGGTCACGTTGACCATGGTAAAACAACTCTAACAGCTGCTATTACAATGGCATTAGCTGCTCGTGGAGGTGCAACAGGAAGAAAATATGATGAAATTGATTCTGCTCCTGAAGAAAAAGCTAGAGGTATTACAATTAATGCTGCTCATGTTGAGTACGAAACAGAAAATCGTCATTATGCCCATGTAGATTGTCCAGGTCATGCAGATTATGTTAAAAATATGATTACAGGTGCCGCTCAAATGGACGGTGCTATTTTAGTTGTTTCTGGTGCGGATGGTCCTATGCCTCAAACAACAGAACATGTATTATTAGCTAAACAAGTAGGTGTTCCAGCTATCGTTGTCTTTTTAAATAAAGCAGACCAGGTTGATGATCCAGAGTTATTAGAATTAGTAGAGTTAGAAGTTCGTGATATTTTAGACAAATACGGTTTTGCTAGTGATGAAGTTCAAATTTTATCTGGTTCTGCTCTTTTAGCTTTAGAAGCTTTAGTTGAAAATCCAAATATCAAGCCAGGTGATAGTGAATGGGTTGATAAAATTTACAATTTAATGGCGACGGTTGATGAGCACATCCCTACTCCAAAACGTGAAATGGATAAACCATTTTTATTAGCTGTAGAAGATGTTTTCAGTATTACAGGTCGTGGTACAGTAGCTACAGGTCGTGTTGAACGTGGAACACTAAAAGTGAATGAAACAGTAGAAATTATTGGATTAAGAGATACAAAAACAACGACAGTTACTGCGATTGAAATGTTCCAAAAAACATTAGATGAAACAATTGCTGGTGATAATGTTGGTATTTTATTACGTGGTGTTCAAAAAAAAGATATTGAACGTGGTATGGTTATTGCAAAACCAGGTACAATTCTGCCACATACTTTATTTGAAGGTCAAGTTTATGTTTTAACGGCAGAAGAAGGTGGTCGTAAAAGTGGTTTTTTTAAAGGTTATCAACCACAGTTTTATGTTCGTACAACAGATGTAACTGGAAAAATTTTAGATTTCAGTTATATTAAACAACGTAATCCATCTGAACTTTCTACAATGCATTCTAATCCTATGGTATGCCCAGGTGATTATGTAAATATGAAAATTCAATTAATTACTCCAATTGCTATCGAAAAAGGTATGCGTTTTGCTATCCGTGAAGGTGGGCGTACAGTTGGAGCAGGCATGGTACTAGAAATTCTTGAATCTTAAATAAATGGAGAAAAAAGAGGGAACTTTAGCGAAGAAAAAAAATGAGAAAAAATCAAAAGTTAAAAAAAAACTACATTTTTTTTTTATTTTTTTAAGGTAGCTTTAGCTACCTCTTTTTTCCCAAGTTTTAATTACACAAAAAAATTTGAAAAACAATATTAGTTATTTTCAGCAAACGTATTTTTAAATCTAAATACGTTTGCTATTTTAGTTTAAAATAGAAAAAACATAAAAGTTAACATTCTAACTAAAAAAAAGCTGCGCTTTTTTTTTTTGCCTGTTTTGCCTTTTATTTAGTTTTTTAAACTCAACTTTTCTTCTAAATTTTTAACAAATATGCGACTGCAATAAAATAAAATTCCATATTGGAGGAAAATAATACTATTCAAATTTCACTTAAAAAATTTAAAACTTTCTTTTGATTAGTATAAATATGTATATATATAAAACCGTTTAATTTTAATATTCTCTCTATGGAAATATAGAAAAAGTTTCTCACTAAACTTTTTTTTAGCATAGCTTCTTTATTTAAAACTAAGCTTATGTTATAAAAAAAAAAAATGAAAAAAAGACAGTTTTTTATACCAAATTTGTTCTTTATTTAGAACTAACTTTATTTTTTTTTGTATAAATTTGCTTTCAAATGTTTACTAGTCTTTGCATATATAATTTAAAAAGATTTGACCTTAATATTGAGCAACACAAGATTGGTAAAAAATCAGTTTCAGACAGATCAGAAAAAATTAAGATATCAGTAATGTCTCATTCTGAAAATTTATAAAAGACTATCATGTGAATTATTACAAAAACTATTTTGATTCGTTTTGGAGATACGCACTATCTATAACTTTAATCAAAGTAATCTTTTCAACAAAAAAACTATAAATCAATGATAATAAGTTTTTATTTGAAAAACTACGTCATTATAAAGTGTCATTTTCTTTTCAAGATGAAAGTTATAGGAACCTGTCAATAAAAAAGCTACGCTTATGCTTTTTATTCCTTTTATTTTATTAAAAAATTTTTTAGTTTCTACTTCAGAATTTTGTACGCATAAAAATCTTTCTTTAAGATTTTTTTTAAGGTAGAAAAAAAAGCATAATGCGAAGAGAAAGAGAGCTTTTGACTTTTTCTCTTTGCAGGTTTTAATTTATGAGAGTCAAAATAAAATCTAACTTGGATTAGAAATATTTTAATTTGCTAATATATGTAAAAGTTTAATACTTTAGTAAAATTTAATTTTAAAAAAAAATTAAAGAATATACTTTTGTATATGTCTATAAAAAAATAAAAAAGTACCTCATTATGTTTTATTTTTTTGAAGTTTTGAATCAAATAAGAAAGATAAAAATTGCTTCTTTCTTTGTTCTAAACAAAAAATTAAACACGAGGATATTTTTTATCCAAGTTTTAAATTTAATATTTCTTAATAGTTAGCTTCTGAAATTTATTATTAAATTTTTACCTTAAAAATTTAATAAAAGTCAGAAACGTAGTTTGGAAAAAGTCGATATGGGAAAAGAAAAAAGCTCCCCCAAACTAAGAAAAAAAAGTTTTTGGAAAGCTTTTTTTTCATGGTTGTTTACATATTGTATAGAAAAAAAATACAATTCTGTAAACAAAAAAAAAGTCATTTTTTATTTTACTGTCTTGTTGTTTATATTTATCATACTATTGAGAACCAAAAAATAGGCAGTAAGTTTATTATTGTGATATGCTATTATATATTATCTAACAATAAAGTCAAGAAAAAAATGATAAATCAAATAAAGATGAAAAAAAAATAAAAATAACAAAAAAATGAGAAAAAGTCCGGAGCTAACGCTTGTAAAAGCTACCGACTTTCATCCTAATTTGACTTTTCTTTAGCTTTGAATAATTTATTTTATAGTTGGAAGGAGACACTTGTCGACGAATTCCTAAAAATGCAATTGTTTTGTTTTTTTTTTCAAGTTACAAACTTTTGCTAAAAAATCTGTGTGAATAAAGCTAAAGGCTTCTCAGTAGAGCTTTTTCTATGAAAAAAAAAGAATTTTAATAAATTAGAAAACCATTATCAATTTTGTCCTTTTTTTTCTAATTTTAAATGTCGAAACTAGAGATAGATTGAATAAAAATTTGCCTAGGTTGATTTAAATCAACCAATATAAATAATGACAATCTAATGACATTCATTAGTCAATAAAACAACTTTAATTTCTAGAAAGAAAAAATTAAAAGATGTTTATTTCTAAAATAAAGTTCTATGCAACAAAAAAGAAAGAAATTAAAAGAAACTACAAAAAAAGCAGTTGTTACATAGAACTTTAATTAAAAAAATGATAGATAAAAATCTAAAAATAAAATTATAAAGCATTACCACGAGGAAAAGTTAACTTCTCATGTTTTCCCTCGGAATCGAAGATTCCGAGGGAAAAATTTCTCTCGGAAGAAGAGGGCTAAGCCCTCTTCTTCCGAGAGAACATGCGGCCGATCCTTTAATTTAAAAAATAAACGATTTTTTAAATCTAATTTTTAATACTTTTCTTTTGTTTCCCTCGGAAGAAGAGGGCTAAGCCCTCGTCTTCTGGGAGAACATGAAAAAAGTATTAAAAAATAAAATTATAAAGCGTTACCACGAGGAAGAACTTCTTCTGGGAAAGTTAGTTTTTCATGCGGCTGATCCTGCGCTGCCATCCAAGCACGGATACCCTCATTTAATAAAATGTTTTTCGTATAGAATGTTTCAAATTCTGGATCTTCAGCTGCACGAATCTCTTGTGATACAAAATCATAAGCACGAAGGTTAAGAGCAAGCCCTACAACTCCGATTGCACTCATCCATAAACCAGTTACAGGAACGAATAACATGAAAAAATGAAGCCAACGTTTGTTTGAGAAAGCAACACCGAAAATTTGAGACCAGAAGCGATTGGCAGTTACCATTGAGTAAGTTTCTTCAGCCTGTGTAGGGTTGAAAGCTCTAAAGGTATTTGCACCATCACCATCTTCAAATAAAGTGTTTTCTACAGTTGCCCCATGAATTGCACATAGTAAAGCAGCACCAAGAACACCTGCTACACCCATCATATGAAAAGGGTTAAGAGTCCAGTTCATCAGTTATCTATAGGCTCTTTATCCTATATTCTTTTTATTTCTAAAAAGTGTCGGACTATATCATCACTTCCCTAGAATAAAATTTTTCAGTGAAAAAAAAATTATACCGGATAACTAGTATAATTTATATTTTTATGTCTAGTGAGGTGTTGGACACTCGTGGAGGGGCTAATTAAGCCCCTCTAGTCTCTGCACCTTCTTATAATAGAAATTAATCACTTGTGAATCTACCTTCACTATTACGTTTAGCTTTTTTCGAGAAATCTCGAACAGCTTGTTTTCCACAACATGGTAAACCATGTTTAGACTTTTTGTAATTATGAAAGCTTGTTTCAAAAGTCTCGCCGTGTATTTCACATCGAATAGTAACAGGAGATTTAACATTAATATATTCTCCTTTAACTACTTGATGATTTTTTGAAGCGCACAAATTTAAAAAATCCGAGAACTTCTCATTTCTTACAGAAATACCACGGTTTGCTAATTCTTCTATTGACAAGCTAGGCTCATGATTGCCATGCCTCCAAGGAAATGGTTTGTCACCCTCGTGATATTGAACGAGGTACTGTTCAAAATCACTTGTGTTCACATTAGACCCAAAAATGTCATGAAATTGTTTATGAATATCTTTTCGAATCAAAATACCATTATTTATGTCATAACGACCTTCCACGCACCAATTCCAAGCATTTAAATGATGACATTGCAAGTTTTTTTTTCTTGTTTCTCCAGTTATAAAACAACGGAAATTATATTGAATCTTAACACCTTGAATCCACGCTGTATTTTTACCAGCGTTAAACTCTCGTGTTTTACCCATTCCATGTTTAAAACTAGGATGACTCGAACCTGTTTGTCCTTTTTTAATACCACAAACTGGTTTAGTTTTACGGTCTTTGTGAGATTGACTTATTTTTAAACGTACTTCATCAGACCTTTTATAAATTTTACCACGCTTATTTTTTAGTTGCCCTGACTTTTTCTTATTCGAGTCAGAAGCTAAGGCTAAAAACTGGTTGTTATTTATCAGATTGATGGTTCTGTTTATGAACAGGAGCATTTCCTTTGGCGGTTTAGGTTTCCATGAATTCATCCAATTTCAAAAAAAGCTATTTGGCTTTAATTCACTTCGGAAAAAATGAAACCCTTGGAAGAATAAAATAAATCTAAAAATTGCAGCTACACCAAAGCTTGGTGCAAAGAACCAACCTGCTTGACCTAGTGGGTAAATTAAAAATACTGAAACAAATACAGCAATTGGCGCTGAGAAAGCGATAGCGTTATATGGACGTAGTTTTAACGATTGAGCAATTTCAAATTGACGAAGCATGAAACCAATTAACGAGAATGCACCATGTAAGGCAACAAATGGCCAAAGACCACCTAATTGGAACCAACGAGTTAAATCTCCTTGTGCTTCAGGTCCCCATAAAAATAATAAAGAATGAGCCATACTATTTGCAGGTGTTGAAACAGCTGCTGTTAAGAAGTTACAACCTTCTAAATATGAAGTTGCTAAACCATGAGTATACCAAGACGTAACAAATGTTGTACCAGTTAACCAGCCACCTAAAGCCATATAAGCGCAAGGGAATAGTAATAAACCAGACCAGCCAACGAAAACAAATCTTTCACGTCTTAACCAGTCATCCACATTATCAAATAAACCACGCTTTTCTACGTATTGACCGATAGTAATTGTCATATGTATATATATCTTATCTATTTCAACAAAAAAACAAGGCGTCATAGTTACAACAAAAAATTTATAAAATCAGATTAGTCTACAAAATAACGACTTTTTATACAATAACATAAAACTTTTTTTTTGTCAAGAAAAAAAAAATAAAAGAATGATCAATTATTTTTAAGCAGTAAAAACTTCCAAGGGAAAAATGAAATTTTTCCCTAGTTTCCCGCAAGCTTCGCTTGCGGGAAAAGCTTGTGACTTTTATTCATCTTTTAAAACTTCCCAAATCGAGGCAGAAAAGATAGCTTTAGCTATTTAATGAGGATAAAAATAGCTAAAGAATAAAAAAAACCGAGGAGGAAAAAATAAATTCGAGAAGAAGAAAAAGTTTAAAAAAGCTAGCTTTTTTAAACTTTTTCTTCTTCACTAATTTATTTTTGTTACCAGGGAAGTTTCCCCCTGGAAGCAAAGCTTCCAGGGGGAAACTTCCCTTGGAAAAAATAAATTTATTTATTTTTTAATTTTCTCACTAAACTTTTTTCACTTTTCTAGCTTTTTTTTCCCTAGTTTTCCGCAAGCTTTGCTTGCGGGAAAACACTTTTTTTCTTTTCTCATTTTCCCAGTTTAAAAGTTCTAAAAACTTTTATTTTTTTTTCATTTCTGTTTTGACGTTTCTACAAAGTTTTTTAAAATTTAAACTATCAAACCCTGATTAAATAATCAGTAGAACTGAGTTTAAAATGTATATTTTCTACACCATAAAAACTTGTTTTATTATTCTTAGCGGGTAACGCGACTCGAACGCGCGACATCCTCCTTGGCAAGGAGGTGTTCTACCACTGAACTATACCCGCATAAAAAATTAATATTTTTTATATATACTAATTATATAGATTTTTTTTTCAATAGTCAATGCTTTCTAATAAAGTTAAAGTCTTACTACTTCTAATAAACTTTTTTGTTTCCTTAAGAAAGTTTATTAGAAAAAAAAAAGAAGGTATTTTCCCCCGGAAGCGGCGCTTCCGGGGGAAAATACCTTCTTTTTTTTTTCTAATAAACTTTTTAGCTCTTGCCTTTCATAGCTAATGATTTTCATTCATCTAAGAGAAAAAGCATTAGCTTTAGCTTTTTTCTTATGTTTTCTTCTTCGCTTTAGCTATTTTTTTTTCCGACTTTTATTGAAAAATAGCTAAAAAAAAGGGCTTGAAAGTCAAAAAATGAAATTGTTGACTTTTCTCAAAAATTTTGGAACATTATCCGTTTTTTCTCCTTTGTTTCCGCGAAATGAGAAAAAAAAACTTTGTGAGAAAAAATTAAAAAATAAATTTATTTATTTTTTAATTTTCTCTCGAAGTTTTTTCCTTCTCTTTTTGGGCTAAAGCCCAAAAAGAGAAGCTAAAAAACTTTGTTTCTCTGTCGTTTAAATTGTTCCTAAAAGAACAATTTAAACGACAGAGAGTCGAAGTTTTTTCCAAGGGAAGTTTCCCCCTGGAAGCAAAGCTTCCAGGGGGAAACTTCCCTGGTAACAAAAATAAATTAGTGAAGATCCCCCTGGAAGCTCTGCTTCCGGGGGGATATGCCTTTATTTTATCTTTCTGCTAGCAAAAAGTCTTCTTTTTTGCTAGCAGAAAGATAAAATAAAGGTAAAAGGGGAAAAAAGCGGAGCTTTTTTCCCCTTCTAAAGCTAACTTTTTTCTCCTCGAATTTATTTTTTAATTTCTCTAGCTAAAAAACTTTGTTTCTCTGTCGTTTAAATTGTTCCTAAAAGAACAATTTAAACGACAGAGAGTCGAAGTTTTTTCTTTTCTTCGCTTTTCTAAAGTCAGAAAAAAGGATAATGTTTAAAATATAAAAATATTTAAGCTTCTTTATAGTTTAGTTAGATTCAATAGTTTAAATCCAGGTCACTAAAAGTCAAAAAGTTACTTTTAAAATAAAATAAAAAAAAACTTCTAAAGTTTTGACGGAAATTACAAAAATAATACAAAATCATTGAAAAGATTTAGACTCAACGAACCGCACCCATAAGTAAAACAATATAATATTAAATGAAACTCGATGGGAATATTTTGTAAAAAAAAATTGATTAAAGTTATCGGAAAAAATTAATGAAACACAATAAGTGAAACTTTTTAAAAAGTTTTACTTTTTTCTATTTTTAAAGACTCCCATTTTTTTTCTAGTAACTTTTAATTTATTTAACTTTTTCTTTTCAAAATATTATTATATTTCCCATCTGTTCTCGAACTGTACAGGCAAATCAGTCTGCATACAGCTCTCTACGTAAAATTAATCTAGCACAAATTAGTTTATACCTTCTTATTAGGTATTGAAATATTTAATTTTATTCCATTCATTCATGAATAAATTACGTTGCCCTACAAAAAACTCTAGGGCTCTTCTGGCTTAAACTTTGATTGTAAGAATATTAGCCAGCACAAATTCTACACCGTTTTTTCCATACTACTGAGATTTCTATTCTTGTTTTTTCTGTATAATCCCTAATTTTTTAAGAACTTTTTTTAAAAAAAGGCAAAATGAAGAAGAGATAGCTTCGAGAAGAAAAAAAGTTTTAAAAAGCTAGCTTTTTAAAACTTTAAAGCTTTCTGTTCTGTAGACGTGGCGAAACTAGACTTAGTTTCACCACTCCCAACTGTTTTTTAAAAGAGACAACTAAAGAAGAAAAAAAGTTTTTATGCTTCTTTTTTTCTAAAGCTCCCGCCTTTTTCTCATTTTAAAAAACAAAAAAAAGCTCTCGCTTTTTTCCTTTTAATTACGACTAAAATTGTCTTAAAAGTTTTTTTTTGTAAATAAATTTTAAATATGACTTTATCTCATTCTAAAATTTATCAATTAAATATATATAATATCTAAATATTATTCTTAACAAGAAAAATGTTTCTCTAAGTTATTAATCTCGTCATGTAGTTTTCCATTTGTTAATACTCACAAAATATAAGATTCACGCTAAAAAAGTTGACTTTTTTATTTTAAAAATGTAAAAACAGGTTACCGTAAATTTAATTCAAGTTAAAATTCAGAAAATACTTTCAATTTATCTATAAGCAAGTATTTTCTGAAACTATTAGATTAAAATTTAATGCTCCTCAAAAAAATTAAGAATAAAATTTAAACCGTAGCTTTTGACTTTTATTCAACTTTTGAAAAATTACTTTTTCTATATTTCAAAATTCTTGATGATCTTTTTTCTATTTAAATTTACATTTTGTGAATTTAACAAGACTGATAAGCTATTTTCCCTTAAGGTTTTCACCACCATTTTATTTTAAAAAAATAATGTTTATAGATTTGGTTAATCAGTTGGTTTACTCGTTGTCCAAATAATAGTTTATTTTCGTGTTTTATAAAAAACAATCAACAGAGCAAGTTTTAAAAAAACGGGTGTAACAATCGCACTAAAGTTATTGAGTTATATGACTCCTTTCATTTCAACTAATTTGCTAGATTATTTTAAACATTAGCTTTTCTTTGAGGTATTGCGAAACTAAGTCTAGTTTTGCAACGTAAAAGAAGAAAAAAAGCTATCTTTTTTTTCTTCTCTTTAGCTTGTGAAAAAAGTTTTAAAAAGTTTTGTGAGAAAATTTTTTTCTTCTCGAAGCTCTTTTTTCTTCATTTGCTTTTTTTCTTCGCTTTAGCTCACGTCTTTTTACCATAATTTTTAAAATAAAGTAAAGTCAAGATGTTTAGCTTTTGCTAATATATTGTGGACCTTCAAGCATATAAAGCTCCACGATTAGTTTTACTAAAATTCATTAAGAGCCATTATTGTGGAAAATTTTTTTCTTTAGTATTTTCTCAAAAATGGATAAAATACTAAAGAAAAAAATAAAAAATAATTAAAAGTCAATTTAAAAAACTTAATAAAACTAAAAATGGTAAAAATGGTAAAAATGGTAAAAAATAAAGTTTAAAAAAAAACATAAAAAATTTTGACTTTCTTCAATTTTTTAAAAACTTTATTTTTCTTTTACATATTATTTTTTACGTTTACGAAGTATTAATTTATTACTTTGCTTTTTCGGTTTTCTTGTTTTTTGACCTAATGCTGGTTTACCCCAAGGAGTTACAGGTCGGCTACGACCAATAGGTGCACGTCCTTCACCACCACCATGTGGGTGATCAACTGGGTTCATTACTGACCCTCTTACAGTTGGACGGATTCCTAACCATCGCGTACGACCTGCTTTTCCTACGACAATACTGTAAGCCTCCACATGACCAACTTGACCAATAGTAGCCCAACAATGTCTAGAAATTAAACGAATTTCTTTTGAAGGTAAACGTAAAGTTACAAAATCACCTTCTTTTGCTAATAACTCAACTAATGTTCCAGCTGAACGTGCTAGTTGACCACCTGAACCAGGCTGAAATTCAACGTTATGAACTTCTGTGCCTAAAGGGATATTTCTTAAAGGCAAAGTATTTCCAGTTTGGATAGATGCATTAACATCAGAGATAACTGTTTCACCAATTTTTAGCCCACGCGGATGTAAAATGTAACGTTTTTCGCCATCAGGATAGCGAAGTAAAGCAATACGAGCATTTCGGTTTGGATCGTATTCAATAGATAATACTTGAGCTGGAACTTTAGTTTTATCACGTTGGAAATCAATTTGTCTGTACAAACGTTTATGACCTCCACCGCGATGTCTACAAGTGATAATCCCACGGTGATTTCGACCTTTGCAACGATGATGAGAAAAAGTTAATGATTTTTCTGGTTTATTAATTGTAATTTCATTAAAGTCAGACACGGAACGATTTCGCGTTCCAGGTGTATAAGAACGTAAAAAACGAATACCCATAAAATATTTGAACAATGAAAAATTTTTCTTTAACTATTGAAATAAAATTGTTGTTTTAAACCGCTTTTTTTAAGGCGTTTTATTAAACTTTTGAAAAGGTGCCTTTGAATAAAAGGGATAATGTAAAAAACTTTTTTAATTTTAAAGTAAAAAATTTAAAATGAATAAAAGAAATAATTCCTTTAAAATTTGTTGTAAATTGTACTTGCTTTGTAAAAGAACAAGGAATTGAGAACTATTAGCAAAAAATAATACTAGATAGGGCTCTAAAAATCTTTTATCGAGAATATTTCTCGATAGTGTCTAGTCTCTCAAATGGAATTTCTAGTATTCCATTGTCAAATTTTGTTTTTAGCTTTGAAAAGCTAAAAACAAAATTTGACAATGGAATACTAGAAAATTTTTTAAAAGCTAAGTTAAAAATTCACTTAACTTTTAAAAAGTACTTAGAAGGAAAAAAAGCTAAGAAAAGGGAAAAAAGTTCGAGAGAAAATTAAAAAAATAAATTTATTTATTTTTTTAATTTTTCTCACTAACTTTTTTCACCAGGGTAAAAAAAAGGTAGCTAAAGCGAACTTTTTTTTACCCTTGGGAAAAAAGTTCGACTCTCTGTCGTTTAAATTGTTCTTTTAGGAACAATTTAAACGACAGAGAAACAAACTTTTTTCAGCTAGAGAAATTAAAAAATAAATTTATTTATTTTTTAATTTCTCTTGGGAAAAAAGTTTCGAGAGAAAATTAAAAAATAAATTTATTTATTTTTTAATTTTCTCACTAAACTTTTTTTCCCTTATTTTTTTTTATTTCTCAGAGAAAAAGATTTACTTTTTCTCTGAGAAAGAAAAAATATGGGCATTTCTCCCGGAAGCAGAGCTTCCGGGGGAACATTGACAGTTTCTTAAGACGACAAAATTTTAGTATTTTATAGTCTTAAGCTTCATTACTATTCGGTGAAGTTTGAGCGTTTTGAACTCTTTGCATTGCTGCAGCTAAGTTACTTGCCATCAAAGACTTAATATATGGAATTTCTTGATCTTTTTGTAAAGTAATAATAACACGTTTATAGCGTTTTTTATATCCAGGAGATGTTTGGATATATAGACGTTTTTTACGGGGGGGACGATGAGTATTAACACTAATAACATTTACTTCAAAATATTGTTCAATTAATTTTTTTATTTGTGGCTTTGTTAAACGTAAATCTACATTAAACATATATTGATTATTTAAAACTAAAGCTCGATAAGATTTAAAATTAATTACTGGGTATTTAATTAAATCAATCATTAAATTTTCCATAATTTTTAGATAAAATTAAAAATTTTTTATTATTCAAACCTTTCTACTAAAAAACTTTTTCCTTAGGGAAAAAAAACTAAAAATATAAATAAAATATATATTTTATTTATATTTTTAGTTTTTTTGTTAACTTATACGTAAAATTAAAATTTGAGTCTTTTCTCAAAATGACTAAAATTCTTGAAAAATGACCATCTTTAAAATGAAAAAAAAATCTACTTTTTCAAGAGCAGCTATCTTTTCTTCATTTGTGATTATTTTTATTTTACCATTTGATTATATTTCATTTTTTAAATCGAGATTTTTTTTTAGCTTAGCTAAAAAAAAACTATTTTTTTCCCACTAAAGTTTTTTCTCCTTTAAAAAAACCTTAGCTCTGGACTTAGTTTGTTTTTTTTTCGTTAATTTATTTTTCAATTTTTTCTTTAAAACAGATAAAGCTCTTCCAGCTTGAATTGCCTTAGCAAAATTAAATAATAAGAATTTAACAGATGATGCAGAATCATCATTGGCAGGAACCATTAAATCAGCTAAACGTGGATCACAATTAGTATCAAGAATACTTAAATTCCAAATACCCATTTTTTTACATTCACGAGCAGCACTTAAATCTTTTGTTTGACTTGTCATAATAACAACTTCTGGAAAACCTTTAATCATTTGAATTCCTTTTAGATATTTTTCTAAACGTTGTTTTTCTTTTAAACGTGCTATTCCTTCTTTTTTAGGTAAATTTTTCCAAATTTTATTTTTTTGTTCTTTTTGTAGAGTTTTTAATTTTTGTAATAATTTACGAAGTGTTTTCCAGTTATTTAGCATACCACCTAACCAACGAAAATTCACAAAGAAAGATTTTGTTTTTAATGCAGTTGTTGCTACATATCGAGCGGATGGAATTGCTGTTCCTACAAAAAGAATATTTTTACGTTTATAAGCATATTTTGTTAAATACCATAAAGCTTTGCGAATATAACGTTTTGTACGAAATAAATTTATAAAATGTTTTCCATTAGATTGACCACGGATATATTTTTTCATACCTGAATCACATTGAATAACTGGATGTCCGAAATGTAAAGACTTTCTTAACATAATTTTATAAGTTTCTATAGGATTCGAAAAATTATCAAAATTAATTATTTTTTTGATTAGAATATTTCTTACATTTTGAATGATTAATAAACGTCTGCGTAATAAAGCTTTTTTTCCTTTAGACGTTCCAAGAATTGATACTGGACCAGTTTTGTCTAAAAAGTCGTTTTTACTATTGTTAGTAGATAATGTCATATAAAATAAAATAACTGAAAAAATGTTTTTTAATTCGATGGTTTTCTTAAAAATAAAAAAGAGATGTTATTTATTCTCTTTTTCAACAAATAACTAAAGGTTTCCCCGGAATGGGAAAAGAAAAAAAAACTAAAGTTTTTTTTTTCTTCTTCGCTTCCGGGGAAATGCCCATGTTTCAGAGAGTTTTACAAGAGCTATGGCTCTTGTAAAACTCTCTGAAACATAGGTGAAAAGAAAAAAAAGCTAAGAAAGGGAAAAAAAGCTCTACTTTTTTCCCTTTCTTAGCTTTTTTTTCTCATAGAAAAAGGTTTACTTTTTCTATGAGAAAAAAAAAGCTCTAAAGGTTCCCCCGGAAGCTCCGCTTCCGGGGGAACCTTTAGAGCTTTTTATCGAGATTTTTTTTAAAGCGAAGAAATTCGCTATGAGAAACGAAAAAAAAAATAAAAAAAAATTGAAAGTCAAAAGCGTACAAGAAAAAAAGCTAAAGAAGGAAGAAAAAAAAACTAAAGAAGAGGAAAAAAACTCTAAAAGAAAAAAAAGCTTCGAAAAGGGGAAAAAGTTCGACTCTCTGTCGTTTAAATTGTCCTAAGAGGACAATTTAAACGACAGAGAAACAAACTTTTTTCAGCTAGAGAAATTAAAAAATAAATTTATTTATTTTTTAATTTCTCTTGGAGAAAAAGTTTGTTTCCCTGTCGTTTAAATTGTCCTCTTAGGACAATTTAAACGACAGGGAAACAAACTTTTTTTAGCTTCTCTTTTTGGGCTTTAGCCCAAAAAGAGAAGGAGAAAAAGTTCGAGAGAAAATTAAAAAAATAAATTTATTTATTTTTTTAATTTTTCTCACTAACTTTTTGCACCAGGGTAAAAAAAAGGTAGCTAAAGCGAACTTTTTTTTACCCTTGGAAAAAGTTCTACTTTTTCCCTTTTTTCCCTTTATTTTTTCTTTCTGATAGAAAAAGTAATCCTTTTTCTATCAGAAAGAAAAAATAAGGGCATTCCCACGGAAGCAGAGCTTCCGGGGGAACCTCGGAAGCTCTGCTTCCGAGGGAAACTTTCACCTATGTTTAAGAGAGTTTTACAAGAGCTATAGCTCTTGTAAAACTCTCTTAAACATGGGCATTTCCCCGGAAGCAAAGCTTCCGGGGAAACCTTTTACCCTTATTTTTTCTTTATGCTAGCAAAAAGTCTTCTTTTTTGCTAGCATAAAGAAAAAATAAGGGCATTTTCCCCGGAAGCTCTGCTTCCGAGGGAACTTCCTTCTTTAGCTTTTTTTCTTTTCCCATTTTGACTTTCAATTTTTTTTAAGTTTTTAAAACAAACTTTCTGAGCCAGCTGTACTAGGCTCATCATCTTCGTCTTGTTGTTTTATTTTTTTAGAAATTCCTTCAATTTGCTTCGCATCGTGAGCAAACCAATCTTTTTCAAATTCATCTAAAATACATTCTGAATTATAACGAGTTACAATTTCGTCGGCTAAACCATAATCTACTGCTTCTTGTGGCGTCATAAAATTATCACGATCTAAATCTTTTAAAACTTCACTTAAAGCACGTTTTGAACATAAAGAATAAATTGTCGCTACTTGACGACGAATTCTTAAGATTTCATACGCGTCTAATAAAACATCTGACGCTTGCCCTGTTATTCCACCTTCCGGTTGGTGAATCATAACGTGTGCACCTTCTGCAACATAACGATGTCCTATGTTACCTCCCGCCAATACCATACTACTTGCGGAAAAAGCCATCCCTAAACAAACTGTCACTGCACCTGTTTTCACGAATTGTAAAGCATCATAAATAGTTATACCACTACTAACAGATCCGCCGGTTGAATTAATAAAAACAAAAACACGACTTTGTTCTTGTAATCGCTCCTGTGTTTCCATAAACAATAAATCTTCTGATTCAGATTTTTTTTGTCTAATATTTTGTGGAATATACATATCTTCCATTACTTTAGAATAAGAAGATAAATCATGAATTTTTTGATCTTTCAAATCCTGATAATAAGCTTTTTTTAGTGTTTCTTTCACAGAAACTCGAAGTAATTGTTGAACAAATTCATTTTGATTATGTGAACGTTGATACACATCTAAATAATGTTTTAAAGCTTGATAGATAGAGTTTCGTTCATTATTAAGATTATTTGATTGATTATTTGCTTTATCTGAAACTAAAAGGTTTTTTAATGTATCCGATAAGAACGTTTTACTTTTAGTTTTACTACCATATTTTTGTAATACTGGTAATAACGGAAGCCATATATTAAAAAAATTAGAATATTGTTTTAATGATATAGCATCTCCCATTTGTTCAAAACTATTTTTTAAAGGTATATTTAATGGATCTAAAGTTGACCCAAGATTAGAAGAAAAGTCAAAAGCTAAACTTTTGTCTTTTATATTTTTAGAAAGATTAAAAGATTCAGAATTATTTAAAACTTGCTTATTAAAAGACAAAGAATTTTCATTATAATCATTTGTCCAAAGGTCATCACCAAAATTGTCACTATTATAAAGATCTAGATAATAATCTTTTTCCATACCTGCTTCTAAATCCCAAATATTATCATAATCCATAAGGTCTTGATAGGTTAGTTTATAAGATTTATTCGTTTCTTGAGAAGAGTCTAGATTAGAAGAAAATAAATCTCTAGCTGTACTTCCTTGATTTTCTAATTCATCTCTTTTATCTTCAAAATGAATATAAACCATCATACCAGCAATCTGGTTACATAAATCTTGGTCTAATTCAGACATAACAAAAACTAATCTTCTTCTAAAAATTAAATGATATAAATCAACCCATTGTAAAGGTAGCTCATCATCCCAATAATAAAGAACTTTCGGAACACCAATTGGCATAATAAATTATATTTATAAGTATTCTGATGGTAACAGCATTAAATATATTTTTTTCCAAGGGAAAAAGCTCCGCTTTTTCCCTAGTCTCCCACAAGCTTCGCTTGTGGGAGAAATTTTTTTAAAGCGGAGCTTTAAAAAAACAGTTTCTTACTTAGTACTCTCTCTCAATAGTTGTGTGCCTTTTTTTCAAGAAAAATTTGAATTATAAAAATAATAACAAATAATGAAATAAAAATTGTGTTAAAGTAATTAGATATTTTTTGAAAATCTAAAATGGCAAAGAAAAAAAGCTAAAGCCCTCAACTTTTTCCCACTTTTTAAAATTATCCGTCAAAGATAATTTTAAAAAACAATAAAAAAAACGTAGAAAAGGAAAAAAATCTTTTTTTCCCTAAAGCTAGCTTTTTTTTCCCAATTTATTTAGCGTTTTCAAAACTTTCTAAAAAAGAATACTAATAAAAGAAAAATTAAAAACAAAATTCAAGTTTAAAGTAAGTATAACTAGAAATTTAATGCAAAACTTTTCTGCAAAAATGTGTTCATCAGCTTTAAACTAAAAATATGTTTTCAAATGTTAATATTTGAATGAATACATGAAGATAAAACTATTTTAAAATGATTTTTATTCATTTAAAAAAATGGTTAAAATTTGTAAAAACAAAAAAAAGACATTTAAAAATGAGAAAAAAAAAAAATAACAAAAAAATTTTAGTTTTTTGTTATTTTTTTGAAAAAAGCCAAAATGAAGAAAAGAGAGCTAAAGAAGGGGGAAAAAGCAAAGCTTTTTCCCTCTTTTACCCATATTTTCTCTTTCTCTTAGGAAAAAGTTTTAGTGAGAAAATAAAAAAATAAATTTATTTATTTTTTTATTTTCTCTCGAAAACTTTTTCCTAAGAGAAAGAGAAAATATGGGGCATTTCCCCCGGAAGCAAAGCTTCCGGGGGAAACTTCTTCGCTTCCGAGAACGTGGGAAAAAAAGAAGCTCCGCTTCTTTTTTTGTATCATTTGACTTTTATTCATTTTATATTTTCTATCTTAAATAAATAATTAAATTTGCCAAAAAATAAAACTCATACTAGTTTCTAATTATAAAAAGAAAGCTAGTATTGTTTTGAAAAGATAAATAAAAAGTCAGAGTTTTTTTAGCTAAGCTAAAAAAAGTGTTTTCAAAAAACACAGTTTTAATGGAATTTCTTTTAAAGTCATTCCTTTTATAAAAGCTTTCAAGTAATAAGCTTTGGTCCGAAAATTCTGATTTTTAAAATGCTAATAAAAAAAAACAATTCAAAATTTGTCAAACACTCTTAAAGAAGAGAAAAAAAGCTCTCTCTTTTCAAGCTAAAAAAAAACTTTGAAAGGTAAAATGAAAAAGAGAGAGCTAAAGCTCTCTCTTTTTTTCTCATCTCGAAAGCGGAGAAGGAAAAAATGTTGAAAAGTCGAAAGAAGAAAAAAAGTTCGACTCTCTGTCGTTTAAATTGTCCTTTTAGGACAATTTAAACGACAGAGAAACAAACTTTTTTTAGCTAGGGTAGAAAAAAGTTAGCTAAAGCGAACTTTTTTCTGCCCTTGGAAAAAAAGTTCGATTCTTTGTATTTCTCTTCTGGGCTTAAGCCCAGAAGAGAAATACAAAAAAACTAAACTTTTTTTAGCTTCACTTTTTGGGCTTTAGCCCGAAAAGTGAAGGAAAAAAAGTTCGACTCTCTGTCGTTTAAATTGTTCTTCTAGGAACAATTTAAACGACAGAGAAACAAACTTTTTTTCTTCTTCCGACTTTTTAAAATTACCAAGTAGCTTGATCTCCACGACGATATTGTAAATAAGCTGTTACGAATAAACCAGCAATAGTAACAGGTACTAATCCTAAAACAATTCCAGATAATAAAGGTTCTACCATATTAATTTTTTTTTAATCAAAAAGTTTTTAATGAAAAATTATTTTTAGAAAGACAAAATTAAAAAGAAAATTCTCAATTAAAAAGAAGATTCTCATAAAAAAGAGACCCAACAGTCTTAAAGTAGGAAAAAGCATATAGGAAAAGAGAGAGCTAAAGATTATTATAAGCTTGAGCTCTCTCTTTTCCTATATGCTTTTTCCTTTCGTTTTTTATTTAGCGTTTTCTTTCGTCAGATTTTCATTATTTATTCAGTAAATTAAACTAAACAATACAATATAATTCTCTGAGTTAGATAATTGATATAATCTCACTTCCATAAAAATTTAATTTTTTTAATTAAAATTATTCCAAACGTAAGAAAGCAAATTTAGTTACGTAATCAAAAATTATTTTATCAATGTTCTCTCAGACTCGAAAATTCCGAAGGAAACAATAAAATATTATGTTTTTTTCATTATAAATCGAAAAACAATAACTAAATAAATATTTTTGTTTGTATAAAAATTGTATAAAACCATAATAAAACTTCAATAGAATGCTTTTTTTATTTAGAGAACTCAAAATCACTAAAAGAAAAAAAAAGGTGGAAAAAGTAATGTTTTTTTCTTTTAGTGACTTTTAAACTGATTTTTATTCAAATTTTAAAAATTACGTTTTTTTTTAGTGATGATCTTCTACAGATTCTCCAATATAAGCACCAGCTAATGTTGCAAAAACTAGAGCTTGAATCGCACTTGTGAAAACTCCTAATAACATTACCGGAATTGGTACAATAAGAGGTACAAGAGCTACTAATACACCTACCACTAATTCATCTGCTAGAATATTTCCGAAAAGACGGAAACTTAAAGATAATGGTTTACTAAAATCTTCTAAAACGTTAATTGGTAATAAAAACACAGCAGGTTGTACATAGCGTTTAAAATAACCTAATCCTTTTTTTCGGATACCTGCATAAAAATAAGAGATTGAAGTTAATAAAGCTAAAGCAACAGTAGTATTAATATCATTTGTAGGAGCCGCTAATTCACCATTAGGAATTTCAATTAATCTCCATGGTAACAATGCACCAGACCAGTTAGATACTAAAACGAAAATAAAAATAGTACCGATAAAAGGAACCCATTTTAAATATTCTTCTTCACCAACTTGTGTTTTAGCCAAATCACGAATAAATTCAGTAACTAATTCTGAGAAATTTTGAAGACCTTCTGGTAAAGGTTTTAAATCTTTATTGGCAATTAATCCAAATAAAATAACAGTTCCTAATACAAACCACGATGTTAATAGTACTTGACCATGAACTTCATATCCTGCAATTTCCCAATAATAATGCTCACCTACTGAAACTTCAGAAATTTCAAATAATGGGTTAATAATAACATTTTGCAAATTTAACATAGATTTCTTTTAATAATAATTATATTAAGCTTTTTATTACGAGTGAAAATGGCAAATGGGAAAAAAAGTAGTTTTTTTTCTTCCACTTCCTACTTCGTGATAGTATTCTTAAGACCAACATTAAAAATATCTCAATCTATTTTTATTTTAACCTATTTTTATTTTAAGTGCAATTTTCTTTTGCACTTAAACTAAAAATAAAAAATAAAGTTATATTAGAATTTTTTATTAAAAATTTTGCATTTTATTTTGTAAGAACAAAATAAATTAAAATGAGTAAAAAAGTTAAAATGAGTTTTACTCATTTTAACTTTTTTAAAAAACGATCTTTTTTTTTTAATAATTTTATACTTTTCTTTATAGAAAATCGAACGAATTTTTATAAATCTTGTTATTGACTATTTTTTAAAAACAATCTTTTTTTAAAAAAATTTTATTTTATTCATTGTTTCCCTCGGAATCGAAGATTCCGAGGGAAAAATTTCTCCCGGAAGAAGGGGGCTAAAGCCCCCCTTCTTCCGGGAGAACATTAGACAAAAAAATTAAAGTACCCCTAATAATTTAAAAAATAATTATGCATAGAAGAAAAAAAAATGGAAAAAAGTCGCAATTACAGAAAAAAAAATGGGAGTCGCAAAACTAAGTCTAGTTTAGCGACGGAAAAAATTGTCCTTTTAGGACAATTTTTTTTCCCAGAGGGCTAAAGCTCCCGCTTTAGCCCTCGACTTTTTTTCTTTAAAAAAATTTTAACTTTTGTCTTTCAATTTTATTTTTTTGCACCAAATTCATCTAAATATTCTGTAATAGCTTGTTTTAAAATTGTTTCAGCTTCTGGCGTTAAAGTTTGAGCAGAAGCAACAATTTCACCATATTTTGAATATTTAGTGGCTAATAATTGACGTAAACCAATTAAGAAAGGTCGAACTTGTAAAACTTGTAAGTTGTCGAAGTAACCATTGTTTCCAGCATAAATCGATGCTACTTGTTCAGCTAATCCTAACGGAGAGTTTTGTGCTTGTTTTAAAATTTCAACTAAACGAGCTCCACGAGCTAATTGATTTTGCGTAGCTTGATCAAGGTCTGATGCGAACTGCGAGAAAGCTCGAAGCTCTTCAAATTGAGCAAGTTGAAGCTTCAATGAGCCCGCTACTTGTTTCATAGCTTTAGGCTGCGCCGCTGAACCTACACGAGACACTGAAATCCCAACATTAATAGCGGGGCGAACACCCGAATTAAAAATATCTGCTGATAAGAAAATTTGACCATCTGTGATAGAGATCACGTTTGTAGGGATGTACGCTGATACATCACCTTCTTGAGTTTCTACGATTGGTAAAGCAGTCATACTTCCTGAACCTAATGCATCATTCAATTTTGCTGCTCGCTCTAATAAACGAGAATGTAAATAGAAAACGTCTCCTGGGTAAGCTTCACGTCCTGGAGGTCTACGTAATAATAAAGACATTTCTCGATATGCTTGAGCTTGTTTTGATAAATCATCATAGATAACTAATGTATGACGATTTGTATACATAAAATATTCTGCAATAGTTGCACCTGTATACGGTGCTAAATATTGTAATGTTGCTGCTGAATCTGCATTTGCTGTAACAATAACTGTATAATCAAGTGCGCCACGTTCTCTTAATGTGTTTACAACTTGAGCAACTGAAGATGCTTTTTGGCCAATAGCTACGTATACACAAATAACATTTTTACCTTTTTGGTTTAAAATAGTATCAATAGCAATTGCTGTTTTACCAGTTTGACGGTCACCAATAATTAATTCACGTTGGCCACGACCAATTGGAATCATTGCATCTACAGCAATTAATCCTGTTTGTAGTGGTTCATGTACTGATCGACGTGAAATAATCCCTGGAGCAGGTGATTCAATTAAACGTGTGTCATCCGAAGCAATATCTCCTTTACCATCAATTGGACGCGCTAAAGAATCAACAACACGACCTAAATAACCTTCACCCACAGCAATTTGCGCAACTTTACCAGTTGCACGAACTTTGCTACCTTCTTTAATTTTTAAACCATCACCCATCAATACTGCTCCAACATTTTTTGCTTCTAAATTTAAAGCAATACCAATTGTTCCATCTTCAAATTCTAGTAATTCACCCGCCATTACTTTTTCTAATCCATAAATACGTGCAATACCATCACCAACCTGGAAAACAGTACCAAAATTTACTACTTGTACCTCTTGGTTGTACTGCTCAATTTGTTTCATAATAATACTGCTAATTTCTTCTGGACGCATTTTCATAAGTTTTTTTTTTATAAAGAAAATTGATTTTATTTTGTTCCTTGCAGTTTTTTTATAATATCCTTACTATCTTAATAAAGAATATTTTATAAAAAAAGCCTAAAACTTTTCTAAAATAAAAACTAAAATTGAATAATTTTAAATTGTTAATTTTCTTTGAGACTAAAAGGTGTATTTAAACGCCAATTATTTAATTTCTTTATACTTAAAGAGATTGCTATAAAGTGAATAAAAGTCAAAAGCTATTTTTAAGTATGAGTTTTAAACTATATTTATTTCTTTAAAGTATAACAATATTGAATCTTAACAGTAATAAGTCCCAGTCAATATTATCTCGTTTGAGAAAAGTGAGTCTTATTTTGTAAATACAGAAAAAACTTAGAATTTAAAGTCAAAAGTTGCTAGAAAAAAGACTAATGCGGAGGAATCGGTAACTAAAGTTTAAAATTGTCCTTTTAGGACAATTTTAAACTTTAGTTTCGCGCCAAAAAAGCTTTTTCCTGCAAGCTTCGCTTGCGGGAAACTAGGGAAAAAAGTTAGCTTTAGCTAACTTCCCAGGAAACAATTTTTTTTTTCGCTTTAGCTCTTTCTTTTCTCCCATTTTTTTTCCTCTTCCATAACTTTTTTTCCAAAAATTTCTCTCTGAAATCGTCGATTTCAGAGAGAACATTGTTTGTTCCTTTTTTTTTTTCACTTTAATAGTGAAAAAAAAGAGAAGCTCTGCTTCCGGGGAAATGCCCTTATTTTTTCCAAAAATTTCTTTCTGAACTCGACGATTTCAGAGAGAACATTGACTTTTTTTTTGATTTATACTGTTAATAAATAAGTTAAAAATTTTTATTAATTTAAGGTAAAAGAGTGGAAATACAAAAAATAAAACTAGGTTTCCCCGGAAGCGAAGCTTCCGGGGAAATGCCCATGTTTAAGAGAGTTTTATACGAGCCATAGCTCTTATAAAACTCTCTTAAACATGGGTGAAAGGAAGAAAAAAAAGTTTTACTTTTTTTTCTTTTCTCATCCCTCGGAAGCTTCGCTTCCGAGGTTCCCCCGGAAGCTCTGCTTCCGTGGGAATGCCCTTTATTTTTTCTTTCTGATAGAAAAAGGATTACTTTTTCTATCAGAAAAAAAAAATAAAGGGAAAAAGGGGAAAAAGTAGAACTTTTTCCCCTTTTCTTAGCTTTTTTTTTCCTTCATAATGCAAAGAGAGAAGAAAAAAAAAAACGTAACTAAATATGCTTTTAAATTTTAAACCATGCAAATTTCCACAATAAATATTAGGCTTTTTATATTTTTGTTTTTCCTAAATTTTGACTTTTATTCAAAATTTAAGAAAAACAGCAGTTTTTTACTGCTTACAATTTAGTTCTTGTTGATATCAGAAAAATTTTTCAAAACAGACTTTTCGACACTCCTTTTCAACTTTTCTTAACAAGATAAGAAAAGTTGAAAAGGAGTGTCGAAAAGTCTGACCTAGTATTTTTTTTTGAAAATTTAAGGAATCTGTTGTTTATATTATATGGCTTAATATTATAACTAATGAGAGAAGAATAAATGTTCTTAAATAGAATTTTTAAGAATATTTATTCTTCTCTTCTCTTATAAATTAAGATAAAAAAAGCAAGATGAAGAAGAAATAGCGAAAAAAGCTAGCTTTTTTCCACTCGAAAATCAGGGGGCTTTGCAATTGCCCTAACTAGACGACAAATTCAAACCTCACTGATTTCTTTCAAAGGGAACTTTTTGACTTTCTTCCAAGGGAAAAATTCCATTTTTCCCTAGTTTCCCGCAATGTTCTCCCGGAAGAAGAGGGCTTTATCTCTCTTCTTCCGGGAGAACATTTTCCCTCGGAATCGAAGATTCCGAGGGAACAATGGGAAAAGGAACCTTCTTGAGCTTTTTTTCTTCTTCGCTTGCGGGAAAAGCTTTTTTTTCTTTTCCCATCAAGACTTTTTTCTATTTTTTTTTAATTAAAAATGTTAATTTTATTATACTCCTCCATATTTCCTTGGCTCCAAATTATTTATTAAAAATCAAAATGATTTCCTAAATAATTTAATTCAATTTAAATTATTTTATTTTTAATAAATTCATTGTTTCCCTCGGAATCGTCGATTCCGAGGGAAAAATTTCTCCTGGAAGAAGAGGGCTAAAGCCCCCCTTCTTCCGGAGAACATTAAAAAACGAGCTTTTTCTTTTAGCTATAAAACTTTTTTGTTTCCAAAAAAGCTTTTTTAGAAAGGGAATAGCTTTGCTTTAAGTAAATCTACTTTTAATTTTATGCTTTAACGAATCGCACTTAATCGATAATCTTTTACACCTGCTTTGAAGCCCGCGCCCGCTTTAGTTTCCGTTTGTGGAACCATTTAATTTTTTTTTAAGAGCATGTTGACAATATATAGTCTTCCTTTATATTAAAAATTCTTTCAAAAAGAATAAGAAAAAGTTACCACTACCTCTCTGAATGAGACTTAATATTATAAATACTATTCACTTTATTAAAGTTTTATAAGCATTTTACAAAAAATTTATTATGTTCATCTATCCGTAAAGTTATAGAGAAAAGAAGTGGGACGAAAAAGAGAGCTATGCTCTCTTTTTCGTCCCACTTTTTTTTCTCTTCCCATTCTGACTAAAAAAAGTAGTCTTTTCTAAAAAAAACCTGTTTAAAAAAACTCAAAGATACACTTTTATTGCATTTTTAAAAATGCAATAAAAGTCGAAACACAATTTTGGTCCAACCAGTAATTAAAAAAAGATGTGTTAGATAACAAAATCTTTTTTATTATCTACATAGCTCCTAATAGTTTTAATTTTTTTTTGAATTAACTTGATTTTTTATAAAATTTTGATTGGAAATTAATTGTATAAAAAAAAGAATTTAAAGTCAAGTATTAAAATAAAAAGAGATTTTTCTATAAATAAATTTAACAAAACAACTAAGAACATATAAAAAATTTCAAAAAAGAGCTAGAACTTTCAGAAAAAGCTGGTTTAAAAGCTTTTATTCCTCAATTGTATTGTTCAACACAATACCAATAAAATTTAATATAAAATTTTAGACAGATTTAAATATCTGTCTAAAATTTTATATTAAATTTTATGAATTCATATTTGCTGGAGTGTCTTTAAAAAGCCATACTTTGACCCCTAGTATACCATAAATAGTTTTTGCTGTTTTGTAACTATAATCAATATTGGCTCTTAAAGTTTGTAAAGGAACTACACCATCTCTTAACCATTCTGTACGAGCAATTTCAGCTCCATTTAATCGACCCGAAATTTGAATTTTAATACCTTTCACATTAGCCGTTGACATTGCTTGTTCTGATGCTCTTTTCATTGTACTTCTAAATGAAAATCTTTTTTCCAAATTTTCCACAACAAAATTAGCTAAACAAACAGCATATTGTTTAGGTTGATGGACTTTAACTAATTCAATTACACTGACTTTTGGCATTGTTTGAAGATTTGTTAAATTTTCACAAAGTTTTGCAAATGTTTTTACATCATAAATATTTTTTAAAGAAGATAAATTGGTATAGTTGTTTTTTAGCGCCATTAAAACTAAAAAATGTTTCAATTTTTTCTTAATTGTTTTTTTTGCTAAAAATTTTTGTTTACGAGTATACATTAATTTTATTGGTTTTCTTTCATAAATTTTTTGTTTAATTGTTTCTAATAATGTGGTTAAAGAATTTGTATCAGTAGAATTATTTACTTTTTTTAATTTAAAATCTAAATATTCTGCTGTTTCATAAGGATTTTTCCAAATGTTCTCTTTTTCTCCAGCTCGACTTTTCCCAAATTTTCGATGACCACCCAAACGATTTATTATTGAGTTATAAACTTGACGACGAGTTTGTAAAACAATAAAACTATTTTCATAATTTGTTTTTAAAAGTTGTTGTAATGTTGTTTTTAATTGAAGAGTTTTCGAAACATTGGTTTTATTTTCAACTTGTAAAATTGGAGACAAGTCAGTATTTACTGTCTTTCCTGCAGTTTTTTGTTGATTTTCTTGATTAAATCTACCTTGTAAATCTAAAATACGATTTTGTAGGATTTGTAAAGTTTGATTTAAATTACCAATTGAAATATTGGTTTTTGTAAAGAAAGAAGTGGAAGGAGGAAAGCTCAAGCTTTCCTCCTTTTCCCATTCTTCTTTTTTAGCTAAAATAATTGTTTGTTGCATCTGTAATAACTCAGCTAAAAGTTTTTGTTTTAAAATATTATAATTTACAAAAATAAAATTTTTTTCTATTGTACTAACTAAATTATTTTCAGTTATTTTTACTGGAATAATTTTTTTTAAATAACAATTAATTTTATGAATACGCGCCTGTAATAGATACCTATTTGTTGCAGTATTTTCAGTCAATTTTTTCTTTAAGAGTGTTAACCATGTTTCTAATTGTTTTATAAATAAAGTATTGCTTTTTAAAGAAATATTTAGATCTCGAATAGAAACTAAGAAAGTGTTTTTCGTTTTTTCCTCTGGTTTAATTTGTAATAACAAATTTTTTATCTTCATTTCAATAATTTTGTTTAGTTTATAACGCTGATTCAATAAAGCTAAAGAAAACTGATAAAGAGCTTTTGATTTATAGTAATTAATAGAATCATTTTTAAACAGACGAATTAAATTACTCAAATATTCTCTTGTTAATATATTTAAAAATTTATCGTTGTAAACTGGAATTTGCGTTGTTTTTTCTTCTGAATAACAAATCAACGAAGAATTTAAATTTATAACTTTTTGACTTATTAATAAAGCATATTTATCCAAAGATTCACTTACTAAATCATATAAAAAAGTTTTATTTGTTAATGTCTCATGAAAGGCGGGAGTCGAAGACAAAGAAGTCAGATAAAAAACTTTGAATAAATTTTTATATAATTGTGAAACTTTAATTTTATCTCTATTTGTATTATGGTCTTGAGCTATTTTTAAAATTTGTAATAAATTTAAATTTTGTTTAATTGTACTTTCTAATATTGTCATATGATTTATCTTCACAATTATACGTTCTTGTAAAATTTTATAGTTTTTACCTAAATGTGTTTCTAATTTTTTAATAATAAGAACAGATTGTGATAAAAAAGTATTTAGTCCATTAAATATTTCTTTTTTCCATCCAAATTTAGATAAAAGAAACAATCCAGCTAAAATAATTCTTTTTGTCTTTTCTAAATGAGTATTATAGAAGTTTAATGAAAATTTGAATTTAGTTAATAGAGTTAACATTTTTTGTTTTTCGCAAGAAATCATATTTAGTTCTAATAAAATTTTTTTAGATGAATAAAAGTCAGACTGGGAATCTGTTTCTGCCTGTACTGTTCCCGCAATAGTTAGACTTTGGAACCATTTTAATTTTATTTCTTCAATTTTCTGATTTAAAACAAATAATTCTAATTTATTAAAATTATTTTTTCGTAACATATATTTAAATTTTAAAATGTTAATCAGCGTTGCACATTTTTGATTTAAATTTGTCTTATTTTGATCTAATTTTGACACTAAAGTTTCTAATTCTAAAGTTAGTTTAGATTGAATACTAACTAAAACATTTGTTAAATGTCTAGAATGATTTGTCCATTTTAAACTTAATGCTTTTAATTTAAAAAGGCGTAAATTTATTGTATTTTGAAAAGCACTAATTTGTTCTTCGCTTTTATTTAAACCAGTAAAATTTACTAATTTTTGTTTTTCTACTTTCTGGTAAACGTCCAACTGATAAAGCAATGTCTTTGATAGTTGTTTTTTTAATTGTAAAAAATAAAAAAGATATTTTACTTTCTTTTTCCCATCTAAATTCATGTTTAAACAATCTTTAATACCTTCTATTAAAGTTTTACCAATCGAATAATTTATTGCAATATTATTCAAATAAAATGGATAGTTGTTAACAATAGTTTCAGTTTCATTTTTTTGAACAAAAACTGAGCTGGAAAAAACTTTTTTATTTGTATTTTGGGAACCATCTAATAAATTTTTCATAGTTACTAACTTAGATTGCATATTTTGCAATTTTAAAATTTGTAATTGTAAAAGTTTTTTGTTTAACAATCTTTTTTGAATATTTAAACGTAAGGTATTACGGTCTTTTTTAGATTCTAAATTTGTCTGTAAATTACGTTTGTTTGAGTTTGTAGTTCCAAAGTCTTTTTTAGGAGATTTTGTCAAAGCCTCATGTTCAAACAATTCAGAAGCATTTTCTGGACTTGTTACATAAAGTTTGATTTTTATAGTATTACGTATTAATCGTTCAATTTTAATTTGAACAAGTTTAGTTTCTGATTTATCCTCTGTTCTTTTACGAGGTAAATTTTCAACAGGAAGATTTTTGAATAAAGATTGTCGCAATAAAAAATCTTCAAAAACATATTGTGGATATTGATACGTGTTAGCAAACCAACGGGCAGAGTGAGGTTGAGTGATACCTACACGATATCCATAAGGATGTATTTTTTGACCCATAGAATAAAAAATAGGATAAAAAAGGAAAAGTTATTTCCACTAACTTTTTTTGTGTTAGGAAAAAAAATGTAATGGAATTACAAGAATATATAACTTATCCTTTAAAGCCGCACTCTTTAAAATCTCATCTGACCTGCATATAAATTATAAGTCATTTCAATTTCGAAATATCCAGCTACATATTTTTAACTCACCAGATATTTAGTCAATGATCTGAACTATATTTTCAGAAGGAAAGGAAAAAGCCTTATGAATACAAGGGTTAAAAAAAGGCACTTTTGAAAAAGAAAAAACTTCTTTTTTAAAAGGTTGAAAATCGGAATGAGAGTTGCAAGACGAAGTTTAGTTTCGCAACAATAAAATGGGATTTTGAAAATAAGCCCTTTTTTTTCTGTTAAAATTTTGTTAAAAACCTGATTGGCTAATTAAAAAAAACTTTAGTTCCCGACTTTTTCCCTAAGAAAAAATTTACCGCAATGGGGTAAAGAAAAAAGTTTCCGGGTTAAAAAAAGAAGAGAGAGCTAAAGCTTGTAATGAGCTTAAAAATTTACCGTTTAGAATTATTTTTAAGCTCATTACAAGCTTTAGCTCTCTCTTCTTCATTTTTTTTTCAGCATTTTAAAAACCTTTGACTTTTATTCAAAATGAGACTTTTATTCATTAAATTTCATTCGTAGACGAAAGTTAATATAGATATTTAAACCAGGTAGTTCTTTAAAACTCACGGGTTATTTGCGAACTGAAATTATGTCTTTTTTAATATTTAATAAATTTATTTTAATATTTCTATTTTTCTCTGACATTTATTTTATTGATATATTTTTTTTGCACCAAACGTGCGAACCCTAAGATTATTTAGACATAGCTAAAACTAGGTTTGACTGAACCATAATAGATAACTTATTTGAAATTTTTTTTTCTTACTATTATTTATTATACACTTTTATTTTTTTTTTCAAACTTTTGCTCTTTTAATCTTATTTTAAAAAATTTTAAAAAGCTGAATAAAAGTTATTTTTGCAAAAGTGCAACTTTCTCCTAGGAAAAAAGTTTTAGTGAGAAAATAAAAAAATAAATTTATTTATTTTTTTATTTTCTCTCGAAAACTTTTTCCTAGGAGAAAGAGAAAATATGGGCATTTCCCCCGGAAGCTTTGCTTCCGGGGGAAATGCCCATTTAGCCCCTTGGGCAAAAAAAGTTAGTTTTGCAACACCCTATTTTTTGCTTTTTTTACAGAAAAAAGGTCTAAGAAATTTTTTAAGAGTGTTTTTAACTGATTTTTTACCAGTTTAAAAACACTCTTAAAAAACTGCACTTAAATTTTGTAGCGTTTGAAAGAAAGAATGAGATCTGTTTCAGAAAGTTTTTCTCTACAAATATATAATTTAGATAAATAATCAAGAATTTCACGATTTTGATCTAAATGTAAATAAGCAATATGAAAACTTTGAAACATATATTGTTCGTATAAATCAAAGTAGAAATTTTTATCAAAAGAAAACCAATAACCCCAAAAACCATTTGTTAAAATCCAACGACGATGACGAGGATTATAATATTTATTTTCACAAGGAAAATATGCAATTTCTTGCACATCTTCTAATTGTTCTAAAGGTTTGCGTAAATGCCAGTTCCACCATTGATATGAAGAAAGTTTAAAGGATTGCTTTAAAATTATTTTATTCCGATAATAATAATTCATAGATGTTGGTCGTAAACTAATATTATCCAACGTTCCTAATTCAGTATATAATATACGAAATAACCACAAACGATTTGAATTTTCTAGTTTCACATATTTTCGAAGTGGACGCCCTTGGTTATTTAGCATGTATTTTTGAAAAATTAGTAAATTTAGATTTTCTTCAGTTGAAAGATTATTCTTTTTGAAAAACGCTCTATAATGAAAATCAGAATATTCAAACAGCATGCCTGCATTTAAACTTTCAAAAAATTGTTTTTGTCTTGGTTTACTAACATCTTCAAGACGTAAAAGTTTTGATATTAATGGAGTTTTTGAATATAAACTACTTGTTGTTACTACATTTTTTATATACGAATAAGCACATGTCCAATCCGGTGTAATCCCATAAATATTATTTAGAAAACCTCCTTGGTCTAAAATATAATTTTTATTTTCATTTCCTGTTGGAACAGTTAATGACAGAGAAGAGCCAACGCTCTTTGCTTTTTCCCAACCTAAATTCCAAACAATGGAGTTTGTAAATAATAATTCCCCTACTTTTGAAGAAAAAAAACGTAAAAAATAAGATTGTAAATTTTTACGTCGATTATAAAAAGTATTTTGTGGTTTTAAACTGTTTATATTTACAGTCTCTGGCCACAACTGTAAATTAGTTAAGTAGTCAGAGTCAAAAAACAAAAACGAATTATTTGAAGGATCAACGAATTGTTTCAAGCTCTTATGAAAAGAAAAATGTGAAAAAGCCGGGTTTGAAAAATTAGCTTCTTCTTTTTTTGTTTTTACCTGTCTTTCTTTAGCTTTTGATTTTAACCTTTTTTGCTCCACAGATTTCTTATAATTTAGTAAAAAAGAAATTAAACTTTGACCAGATCTTGAATAAGCTAATGTTAAAAATAAATTAGACTTATTATATTTCTTATACCTATTATTCAAATATATATTTTTGTTTTTACTATAAGTTTGATTTAATCTGTTAAAATTATTACTAAAATCAAACCCTCCTTTTTTTCTTTGTAATGTGATATTGGAAAAAATCAATTGCCAATAATCAGAATTGTTACTGGAATGAGAGTTTTGACTTGTAAATAAATTTCCGGCAGAAAACGCAGCGTTAACTTTACTTTTTGTTTCAAAACTAGTCATTCTTTGTTTTTTTAACTGTGTAGTAGTTACTGTTTTTGAAACAAAATTACTCTTAATTTGTAATTTTTGAACAAATAAATTTTTTTCAGAATAGAATCGAGATTTCATGTCTGTAAAATCTTTATTTTCAAAAGAGTCATTAGATCCCGAATGAAAATTTAATGACGAAAAAATAAAATATTTTAAGGCTTTATTTGGAAAATGGGAGGAAGGAGAAATGGGGAAAGGAAAAAAGCTAAAGCTTTTTTCCTTCTTAAACTCTCTCTTTTCCTCAGACTGTAATAAATTCTGATAAAAATCAACTGTATTTAAACTGTTCGACTCAAAAGAATTTTTAGACGAATAGAAAGAATAATAAGAGGCTTCAGCTAAATAATTAATCAAACTCCATTCTTTCAAATTTAAATTAGAAGAAAATAATGTATTATCAATTAAATTAAAAGTTTTTGAAAAACCAGGAACATTTTTTAAATAGACCTTAAAAGTATCTAAAACACTCATAAAAGCCGGAGAACGAGAAGAAGAAGATACTCCTGTTAAAGAATATAAAGAAATAATTTCTTCTAATCGGCCAGGTCGACGCAAAGAGGGATCCAAAGTAGATAATTTATTGGTAGTTGCAAAAACAATAAAATTTTGATGACTATTATAGTGAGTTTTTTCAAATAATCGAATTAAATCTTTTACGAGTCTTAAACGTGTCCCCATTGTAAATATTGCTAATAAAGTTATTTTAGCAACTTTTACTCTTATTGAATATGTTAATGGGTGTATGCTACGCATAGCATCAACAGGAATATGATACCAGGGTGATTCTTTAATACGTTTATTTGGTGTTGCAATTTTAGATTTAAAAAGTTTCCAAATTAAAACTGCATTTGTTGTAAATGCTGGAGAAAGTTTTTTTGTTACAAATAATTTAGTATTTATTTTTCGAGATGCATTATCCTGACTTTTAAAAAAATTTGAAAAAGCTCGGCGACGAGTTAATTGATATAGTACTAAACTTTTTGGAATAGGATTGGTTGGTTTTAAAGATCGTCGTCGTAAAACAGCTGAACCACCTGTCAATAAATTTTGATCTATAAAAGCTTCACGTAAAGATTTATTTTTATGATATTTTCGATAAACTAATTTAGATAATAAAGAACGGGCTAATATTTCAACATCATCTTGTTCTTCGTCCACTTTAACCATTTTTGTTTTCGATCCTATAACATGAATATCTTCAATAAAAACAAGGGCAGGAACGTTTGCTTGAGCGATATCAAATAATTTCTCTAAACGTTTTGTTGCTTTATTTATTCCTCGACGTCCAATTCGTTGTAAACGTTTAGCATCCTCCATAAATAATTTCATTCCAATTTCAGCAGCTAAAGCTTGAACTAAAAATAATACAGATTCGTTATTAGTTGGACCTGAAACCAACAAATAATTTTTAGCAGATTGCTTCGAAAATAATCCGGTATAAACTTTACAAATAAGAGGACCAAATTCTTGGTGAGCAGAAAAATTAGTATATAAACCACCAACATCCGATAAAACTTTTGAGAAATTTGTCGAAAAACGATAATAACGAAGTTTAGGATCAAATGTATCAAAATACATTGAATTTTTTCCTAAACGATTGGAACTGTCACTATAAGTCCAGTCATATAAATTACTCTCGGTTATAATTGGTTTTACATTTTTTAAAGATAAATTTCTAGGAAAAAAAGAAGAATAGTCAGAACTATCTATATTAGATATCAATTCAAATTTTTTGTTATTTTTCATATGATTAAAACCATAATAAACTCTATTATATTTTTTTATTAATTTTTGCAGATTTGTTAAAAATTCTAATTCAAATAAAGGACTAGAATCTAATTCGCTAAATAAATTTTTTTTATTAATTAAAAGACTCGAGCTGGCGCTCGCTGGGAAAAAAAAGTTTGCTAAAGCGAACTTTTTTCCTTTCGTAAGCTTGTTTTCTTCTTTAGCTTTTGCCTTTCCTATTGCATTTTTATTTTTTTTCTTTTTTCGCCCATCTGCGTTTGACAAACTAAGCTCTTTATTTATTTTTCCCATAATATAAAAATTTAATTTTTCTAAATAAGAAGAGTCGCTTTTTGCAAACTCTAAGTTCTTTTCCCCAATGGGAGAAGGCAACACGCTTAAACTTTTTTCCTTCTTTAGTTTTTGACTTTTATTCATTTTTTTCATATAAACGGGAAATTCTTTATGAGTTTCTTTATTAACTATTGAGCTATACTTGTTTCTATCTTTTTGAAGATAAAAAACTGAAAAAAAATCTTGATTCTTATCTTTGTTTTTTTGGTAGTCGATCTGATCAAAACGCAATAAGAAATTTTTAATTCCATATGGAATAAATATAGTTCCAATTGGGCCAAAAGAAATTAAAGGTTGGGAAAACAACATCAGAGACTCTCTAAATCGTTTATTTAATATAGCAGAACGAGTAACAAAACTATATTTTCCTAAAAAAGTTAATATAGATTTCCATGGAGAAAGTTTTTTAATTTTTTGTCTACGTATCTTTTTTTCTTGCGAAAAAAGAGACAAAGAATATAAAAAATTAAAAACTGTCTTAACTAATTTTTCGAAGCTAGAAAAACTTGATTCTTTTATGGCCGTATTTTTTTTCTCACTAACAAAACTTTTGTTTTGGTTCTGAAATTTAAGTGAAGAAGAATTCTCACGTTGTCCTTTTTGATTTAATCGATTCTTTAATAAATAAGATGTCTTTTTTTCACTTTGATTTGAACGATTTTGTAATTTTGATTCATATTTTCGAGAACGTAAATAAAGAATCATAATTGTTTGACGTATTTTTTGTTTAATAATTCGAATTTTTTCATCGGCTTGATAATCTGACATACTTAAATAATCTTTACCAGAAGATGTTCTTAAAAAAATCGGAAATTTTTTTAAAAAGTACCAGTGCATTTCTCTGTAAGGTTCCAATTCTGCTAATACCTCAGATTCACCTATTAATAAAGTTATTAACATATTCCATTGTAATACTTTAAAATAGACTTTTAAATTTTTTTCTTTTGAAAGTTTGTCTGTTAGGTTAGTTTTTAATAGATTTAGTTGCTTTTTTTCTAAGAGATTAAAGTTAAATTTTGGAGAAAAATCAGAATGGGAAAAGGTTTCCCCGGAAGCTTCGCTTCCGGGTGAAATGCCCATATTTTCTTTTTCTTCTAGGAAAAAGTCTTCTTTTTTCCTAGAAGAAAGAGAAAATGTGGGTAAAAGAGGAAAAAGCTTCGCTTTTTTCTCTTTCTTAAGCTTTTTTGCTTCTTTATCTTTTGCTTCTCCTAATTCAGCTTCTTTCTTTAATTTATTTTTTCTTTCATTTTGCAATTTTAAATTTGCATAGTTATCATTTAATAAAGAGAACGAGAAAGGAGACAAAAGATTTGAAATTTTCAAATCACTTTGAAAATTTTTAAGGTTCACTTTTCCAATTTGGCTCGGGAAAAAGTCTAGTTGAGAGAAGGTTCCCCCTGAAGCTTTGCTTCCGGGGGGAATGCCCATATTTTCTCTTTCTTCTAGGAAAAAGTCTTCTTTTTTTGCTTCATCCACCTTTAAAAAACTGCGCTTTTTAAAAACTTTCAGTTTGAACGTATTTAAAATTTTTTTGGAATCTAAATTATTTTCATTAAATTTTAAAGTTGTAAAAGGTGTTTGATATTTATATTGGACATATTGGAATAATCCCAATATTTTAGAACTAAAAGAAGAAAAATAAAAATCTCTTCTTTTTCCTAAATTTTTATGGGGTATATTAAATTTTAAAAACGGAAAGCAAAGAAAAAAAAAGCCAACTTTTTTTTGCCATTTTTCCAAAGAAAAATAATAAGGTAAAAAAAATAATTGACTAAAATTTATTTTTTTCAACGAAATTTTATTTAAATTGGAAAAAGCCGGGTTTAAAAAAGTGGCACTTTTTGTTTTCTGTCTTTCATATCCACCAGATTTTTTTATTGTTGTATTTTCTTTTATAGATTCTAATTGAATAAAAGAATCAGGAAATTTAAATGAATTCAAAATTGCCATACGAGAAGGTTTAAAAATAGAAAAATATTTAGCAATAGTTTCGATCAAATATTCAAAATTATTTTGATAAATATAATTTATTAATCTTTTAATTCTATATTTAGTATAAACAAAATATTTATTTAAAACAAATAAAGATGAATATAAAGTTTTGATACAAAAATGAATTGATGATTTATAACTTGTAAGCAAACTAGATATTAAACAAACATGAAAAAGTAACGTACACAACCAAAACGTCAATACTTTTATTTGAGAAAAATTTATTTTTATTGGATTAAAATTATTATTTGATATATTAGACAGAATTAGTTCATTGTCTTTTAATCCAACTTGAAGATTTGATAAAAATACGCCATTATAAATTTTAGTTTGTTTATTGACAATTCGACTATTGTAAATTCCAGATTTTCTTCTATATTTTACCTTATTTTTAAAAAAGTTAACAGCGAAAAGATATTTTTGTTGATTTTTTAATAAAAGTAATTTTTTCTTTAAAATATTATTTTTATAATGTAAATAATTTTTATTATAGGTAGCACTATCGTGAAAAGGTATAAGTAGAGCTTCATTTTTGAAAAAAAAGCTTTTAACAAAATCTTTTGAATTCTTAATAGAACGATGTAATACTACGGATGGTGCAAAATTTGAAGAATGAGAAAATTGTGGAAAAGAAGAAGCCAAAAAAGGGAAGGAGCTAAAAATTCTTTCTTTTTCCCCTTCTTGCTTTAATTCATCCTTTATTTCAATATTGTTTGTTTTTTTATTAAAAGATTTTAATTCTTCAGAAAAATTAGTGAACTGTTCATAAACTGCAAGATGGTTTATTTTTAAATGATTTACAATTGAAAATGACCAAACAGGTTTAAGACAATTACTTTTATAATGTTGTGCATATAATAAATAGTTTTGTTCATTTTTAAAGATTTCTAAATAATTAAAAGAATTTTTGGATATGTGATTATTAAAATATAAAGGGGAATTAGACAAGTTTTTTTCATTCCCATTTTTTTCGCTTATTTTCTGCCATTCTAAATTTCCTGAAAGGAAATTTACCAAAGAAATATTAGAAGAAATACTATTATTAAAAACTACAGAAGAACAATTAACTGAATTAACTAGTGCACCTAAATAGTCTAAATAAATATACGATAATAATAAATAATCACGACGAATCTCAAATTTATTACGCCAAATAACAAATGATGATGATAAATTTTTAAATTTGGTCATTAATTCTTCAAAAGATGTATGTTTAAAACCATAGAAAGAGAAAGGGAAAAGCTTTTTATCAGTTGTAGCTTTTTTATTTCTCATTCTTTTATTTTTTCGATACAAAATAAAATCTAAATTTCCAGATAACTTTCTTTCTGAAAAAAAGTTAAAATTTAAACTTGAAGGCTTATTAACTGTTGTAGAAAACGTAGAGACTTTTTTCAAAAATGAGCGTTTTATATTTATTTTTAAAAGATTAGAAACAGACGAAAAATTTTTTAAATTATTAGAAGAAATAAAGTGATTTTCATTTTTTCCAGCTTTTTCAAAGTTATCTTGTTTTATCCAAAATTTATTTAATCTTATTCTATTTGTTAATTTCGTTTGGTTTTCAAAAAGATGGCTACTCGTTTTAATCGTAGTAGGTAATTCATTTTTGACAAAAAATGAATTTTTGCCAGAATAAAAAAAATTATTTACTTTTATAAATAACTGTCTACTCATGATCTTTTTTAGATAAATAAAAAAACGATTTAAATTTTTAAAGATTGAAAGAAAAATCTCGTCAAAAGAAAAAGTTGAATAAAAGTCAGAATGGGAAAAGGAAAAAAGCTTAAAAGAGTCGGGAGCTTTTTTTATATTTGTAAACTCTCCACTTTTTTGTCGTTTTATAAATTTTTTTTTCCAATTAATTTTTAATAATCTTTTATTGGAAAAATTTAAACAGATTTTTTTTAAAGATGCTGGAGTACTGTTAAAAAGTAAAGAATTAGAAAAATAACTATAATCATTAAATGCAATTTTATTAAGAAATTTACTGCTATCTTTAAAATTTTCAAAAGAATAAGAACTTTGTTTAAAATCAGAAAGAAGTGGAGTCGCGTTAGCTTCGCTTTTTTTGTTGGAGAAAACAAGCTTAAGCTTGTTGCCTTTTTCCATCTTGTGTTGTTTTAACTTTTTATTAGAATATATAGTTTGATAGAAATTCTTGACACGGATAAATTTTTTGAGAGACAAAAAAAGTTTTTTGCTTGTATTATAACTTTTCTGTTTATTTTTTCTTTTATCTCTATTGTTCTTAGTTATTTTTGACAGAAAAAAGCCTGAGCTTTTTTCTTTACCCCATTCATTATTTCTTTCCAAAACATTAAAAAAACTATTTTTTCTTTTTTTAAACAAAAGTAAATTTGACACACGAGATGAATTAAAGAAAGAATGTGGAAAAGCTTCGTCTTTTCTTAAGTTCGAAGCTTTTCCCCATTCTGCCGTAGCGAAACTAGACTTAGTTTCGCTACTTCCATCTGACTGAAAGTCGGGCTGGGAAAAGGAAAAAAGCTCAAGCTTTTTTCCTTCTTTAGCTCTCGACTTTTTCTCATTTTGAAAATCAAAATTTTGATTCCGATTATTTATATTAAATAAATAACTGTCTTTTTTAATTGGAACTAATTTACGACACATTTTTCTAAAATATAAAATATCGCGTAACCATGAAGATAATACATCTAATTCTAAATATCTTTTATAACGTCTTCGCTTATTTAAAGTTTTTATTACAATTTGTTTATTGATTTTTGAATCTGTTGAAGTTTGATCTATATTTTGATTTGCAGTTTGCTGAGCTTTTTTACTTTGATAATATTTTGATTTTTGATATTGTAATACTTCATCTAATTTATATTTAGATCGAAACCCCCATAATAATGAAACAACTCGACTGTATTTAGCTGGATTCAAATCAGTTTTTTTTAATTCTAATTTTGTGATTCTTTTATAAAAAAACCCTTCTTTCTTTTTTGAATGCCATTTTTTAAAAAAAATATTTTGACCAGTCAAATTATTTAGACCACTAAAAGGACTTAAAATTTTCTTAAAAAAAAGGTGAGAATGTTTATTTACGTTTGTAGAATCAAACATTGAACTCCAAGGTTTAAAAAAAGAAGAAGAACCATAAAAATGGTAAAAATAATTCCAATAAAAAGACCACTTTCCAACAGATTTCCATTTCAATTTAGTCGATTGATAAATCGATTTTTTTCGATCTGGATGAATAAAATTATTTATTAAAGACAACTGCTCATTTTTAAATTTGTTTTTAAAAGGAAACAAGTTAGCTTTAGGTAACTTTTTTTTCTTATGAAAAAAAGTCAACAACTTTAGCTCTTTACTTGCATTTTGGTTAGGAACCGAAAAGACTGTAGTAAAAGAATTTTTTTGTACAGAAGTATAATCATTATTAGTCTTAATAGGAAAGAAACTCTCTAAACTAACTTCAGGCATTTTGTTCTTTTGCCAATGTAAAAAATAAGGAGGAATAGTTACTTTTAATGGAGCGTTTTTGCCAATTTTTTTGGTATTATCATTTTGAAACATAGTATCAGAAACTTTGGAAAAAAGAATGGGAAAAGATAGAGAGCTGAACCTTTTTCTCTTCGTAGCTTCTTCTTTTCCCCAGTCATTTTTTTTTAATGGAAAGAAATATCCAGATAATAAAATTGGAAAATTTAATTTTTTAGGCGACAAAATAGGAAAAAGTCCATATGGGGAAGAAGCTAATTCCCCTTCTTCTTTTCTTGAGATCTCGTCTCTTTTAGCTTTTGAATTTAACACCATTTTATTGTTATTTTTTGATAAAAATAAACTATTTGATTTTAGAAAATTTACTTTTTTATTGTCTAAAAAAAATTTATAAAAAGCATTATCAAAGAAAAAAGCTGCAGTAAAATAATCTGAAAATGACTGAAAAGAATATAACTCACTAGAAGGAAACGCAGAAGCTAAATTATTCAAATCAAGATTTTCAGAAAAAGGAGAGATTGAATATTTTTGTAACAATTCGAGACTACTGTTCATATAATTAAAATTATTTTTAAAATGAAGAAAAAAGTTAGCTTTAGCTAACTTTTTTTCCTTACGCCCAAATAATCCATAAAATTCGACTGGTTTAGTCTCCATTTTTTTTTCTTTAAATTTTTTTTTTAAAGGAAATGAAAACTCTTTCATATTATTAGTTTTACTTTTCAAACCATTAATTAAAATTAATGAGTCAAAACAAAAATTTGGCCGAGGAGAGCTAAAGCGCTCTTCGGAAAGTGAAAAAAAGTCGTGAGCTTTTCCCGCAAGCGAAGAAGAAAAAAAGCTCAAGCTTTTTTTCTTTTCCCATTGTGAGAGACTGGGGAAAAATTCCATTTTTCCTCTGGAAGAAGGAAACAATGGGCCTAATTTTATTATTACATTTCTGTTTAATTGAGAATAGAAAGGTAATGAAACCTTACTCTGAGCAATATCAGAATTCGAATTTTCTATATTACTCAGATAATTTTTAGGCAAACTTAAATTACCTGAAAATAGTTTTTGTGCAAATTCCTCATTAAAAAATAAGCTTTTTATTTGAGTATTGTGAATAGGAGAAGTTTTTCTTTGTACTATAGTTTTACCTTTTTTTTCTTCAAAAAAAGGTAAAAAATTAATTTTATAATTTGAATGGCCAATGGAAGTGGAAAAAGCTGCGCTTTTTCCACTTCCAGCAATATTTAAGGAAGTTTTACCAGAGCCATCACTCTCTGGTAAAACTTCCTTAAATATGCGCGTTTCTCCCTGTAAGCTAGTCTTCCAGGGAGAACATAAATTACGAGAAGTTTTATTTTGTAATATAAAAACATCATTTAAACACCATTTATACCAAAACCAATGAATTTTTGATTTTTGAGATAAATAATTTTCCCAAATAGAAAAAACATTTGAATTCGATGAAAACATAAAATTTGAAGACAAGATTTGTTTTTTTTGTTGAGCAGCAGAAGCGGTAGCTTTAGCTCCCGACTTTTCTTCATTTTTGAAAACAACCTTTAAAAAAAAATCAGATTTTTTTTGTTTTTTTAATTTGTTGAAAGACGAGAACTTTAGCTGTGGACGGTGCGAAACTAGACTTAGTTTCGACACTCCCATTTTTAAAAAACGCGCTTTTTCCAATGAAGAGAAGTCACGATGGGAAAAAGGCTTAATCTTTTGTCCTTCTTTAACTCCCTCTGTTCCTGCCATTTTACTATTGGAATTGATAGTTGAATAAATTTGTGAAAAACTTTTTTTTGTCCACCAAGATTCAAATATTTGACCTTGTAATGGTGTAATAAAACCATTTTGTTCTCTCCATTTATTTTTTTTTAGTAAAAAGCGTTCTGAAATAAATTCTCCTAAATTAGAATTTTCTTTTAAAAACGATGAGTTTTTTAAGTTTAAAAATAAAGTTGAAGAATTCAAATAATTTTCGTAACACGAAGTTTGTGCATATGTTCCTATATATTGTTCTTGGACATAATTAAACCAGGTAGATGACAATTCATAAACAATTTTATCATGATAAAAATTTGTTTTTTGTAAATCAAGGGGTCCGCAATCTTCTTTAAATGGAAAGATTGCTGACCCCTTAATATTCAATAAATTTTTTTTATAATTCAAATAATTTAAAGTTTCCCAACTCATTTTATCTTCAAAAATTGGGTTGAACTCAAAATGGGAAAAAAAATCCGAGTTTTTTTCCTCTAAAAATTGCGGGGATGGTGAAACTAATTTCGCACCGTCAGGAGCTAAAGAAGGAAAAAAGCTCAAACTTTTTTCTTTTCCTAAACGAACAATTTTAGGGAAAAGAGTTTCACTTGTTTTTTGTGTTTCTCCAAAAGAAAATTTTTGTATAGAGCCATTGGAATTTAAAGAAGCATAAATTAAACCTAAACAACCTAAAAATGGAACAATAACATAAAAATAAAAAGGTTTTTCACTGAACCAGTTTAAATGTGCAACATTCAAATTATTAAACTCCACAAAATCTTTAACTGAATAAAAGTTGGGAGCTTGAGCTCCTGTTTTTTCTGATGTTTCCCATCGCAAACGAAATAATAAATTTTGTGATGGCAGTAAAATCCACCAATGCTTTCTTGTAGAAAACGGTTGAACCATAAAACTAAACCACAGTCCCAATTGATTTCGTGCTAGTGGTTTAGTACAATGCCAATCTATCGTTGAGTGTCTTAAAAGACGAAATCCAGTCTGTTTGCCTCCTATTGACATTTTTTTGTCACAAAATAGAGAATAACAAACAGCCTCTCTTCGCAAAGGCGAGAGCTTAAGAAGGGAAGGAGCTAAAGCGGAAAAAAAGTCAGAATGGGAAAAAGCCGCGAGCTTAAAATCGCGGCTTTGTTTAGCTTCAGCATTAAATGATCCATTTAGGTTCATTTTTAAGCTTTTTGACGTAAAACTAGGAAAGGCAGTGGAAGAAAAAAAGCGTAAGCTTTTTTTCTTTTCCCATTTACCCCCTTGGGAAAAGAAAAAAAGCTTACGCTTTTTTCTTTCTTTAGTTCCCGATTTTCTTAAAATTTGTTTATTTTTTAACATTTTAAGTATAAATTAATTAAAAAAAATTTAATATCATTCGAGATTTCTTTAAAAAGTCACTATTTTAGACAATAAATAACATTCTCTTTAAAAAAAAATATATAAATACCAAAAATTTTTAATCTAAATAGGGAAAGTCGATAGTTAAAGCAAAGAACAAAACTGAGAAAGAGAAAATATGGGTAAAAGGGGAAAAAGCGAAGAAGGAAAAAAAGTTAGCTAAAGAAGGAAGTTCCCCCGGAAGCAGAGCTTCCGGGGGAAATGCCCTTATTTTTTCTTTATGCTAGCAAAAAAGAAGACTTTTTGCTAGCATAAAGAAAAAATAAGGGTAAAAGGTTTCCCCGGAAGCTTTGCTTCCGGGGAAATGCCTATGTTTAAGAGAGTTTTACAAGAGCTATAGCTCTTGTAAAACTCTCTTAAACATAGGTGAAAGTTTCCCTCGGAAGCTTCGCTTCCGAGGGAAAATACCTTTATTTTTTCTTTCTGATAGAAAAAGGATTACTTTTTCTATCAGAAAGAAAAAATAAAGGGAAAAAGGGGAAAAAGTAGAACTTTTTCCAAGGGTAAAAAAAAGTTCGCTTTAGCTACCTTTTTTTTACCCTGGTGCAAAAAGTTAGTGAGAAAAATTAAAAAAATAAATTTATTTATTTTTTTAATTTTCTCTCGAACTTTTTCCCCAAGAGAAATTAAAAAATAAATAAATTTATTTTTTAATTTCTCTAGCTGAAAAAAGTTTGTTTCTCTGTCGTTTAAATTGTTCCTAAAAGAACAATTTAAACGACAGAGAGTCGAACTTTTTCCCCTTTTCGAAGCTTTTTTTTCTTTTAGAGTTTTTTTCCTCTTCTTTAGTTTTTTTTTCTTCCTTCTTTAGCTAACTTTTTTTTTTCCCAGCCAAACTAAGTTTAATTTCGCAACATCAAAAGTGGGAAAAAAAGTTAGTTAACTTTTTTTTCCCGATTAACCGAAAAAAATAGCTTTTCTCTTTTTCCCTTATTTTCTTTTCCCAGTACGACGGTGCAAAACTAAATCTAGTTTCGCCACCCTATTTAAATTAAAATTGATTTTTATTATTCTTGAGCTGAAGAACATTTTTAAGAAACCTTTAGAATAGAAGTTTTTCGAAAGCCTAAACAAAAAATTATTTAAGTAAAAACTCTACAATTCGATACTATGAAATAACTTAGTAAACATTTTTAAAAAAGCTAACTAATTTTTTCTGTATTTTTAATCTGAAATTAGTTTAAATTCTTTCATAAAAAATTCGGGATGACAGGATTCGAACCTGCGACCTCCTGTTCCCAAAACAGGAGCGCTACCAAACTGCGCTACATCCCGATTTTTATCTAGAGTACTAATATATTATATGTAATTTATTTTCATAATGCAAATAAAAACAAAATAATTACTTGACTAGATTTCTATCTAAATCAACTTTTTAACAACTTCACTTGCTGTAATTCATTATTTTTTTATAAAAAAACTAAAAAACTAAAAATATATAAAAAAATAGTAAAAAAAATAGTTCTGCCGAGAACCAGGATTGAACTGGTGACACAAGGATTTTCAGTCCTCTGCTCTACCACTGAGCTATCCCGGCACAAGCAATTAAAGATATATTAATACAACAATTTTTTGCTTTTTTTTTAAAAACACTTAAAAGCATTAAAATGTTTAGTTTAATGTAAATAAATACTAAATTACTATAAATAATACCATAATATGCTATTTTAGCCTAGTGTTTTTATGTAAGTTATAGAGTATATTTCTATTATAATTTAATATTACTCTAAGAAATATTTGATAAATATATGGTAAAAAATCCGAGACAATGGTCGATTTTTTTTTAATCAGAAAAGTGAAAGAGAAATATAACTTTTTTAAAGATGAATAAAAGTCAGAAGCTAAAGCTTCTGGTTTTCATTCATTATTTTGCAACTTTTTTTAAAAGGAATTGCAAAAACTACAAACGAAAAAAGCCGAATAAATAAAAAAAAAACATAACTTTTTACTTTTTTCCATTTTTAAAAACTTTTTTTCAAATGATAACTTAAAAAAAGATCCACTTTTTAATACACTTTTTTAAGAATTTTTTGTTAAAAAAAAGCTAGGGTATTAAAACTTTCCAAAAGTTTCTTTCTTTTATTTAGACAATAAAAGAAAGAATAACAATTGAATAAAACTAAATTACTTTGTATTTAAATGTTTAATTAAAAGTGGCTTTAAAGTATCATATAACAAATTAAAAGTTTGCGGATCACAGATACTAATTTGTGATAATGTCTTACGATTTAAATTGATATTACAAATTTTTAATGCAAATATAAATTCATTATAATTTAAACCATTTTTGCGAACAGCGGCATTTAATCTTGAAATCCATAAACTACGAAAATCACGTTTCTTTTTACGACGATTGACGAATGAAAGTTTTAATGCTTTCATATAACGTTGGTTTGCTGTTCTAAAAAGCTTAGAAGCTGCTCCACGAAATCCTTTAGTATAATTTAGAATTTTTTTTCGTCTTTTACGAGCAACAATACCTCTTTTAACTCTAGTCATTTTTCTAATCTTCTATATTGGTAAAACTTTAAAATGACAATAATTCACAAAATTGAAAAAATTTATGACTCAATTCAATTTGAAAAATTCACAATTGAATAAAAGACAAAAGCTATATTTTTTAAAAGCAGAGCTTTTACTTTAAAATTAGCCATTTCGACAAATTTTTAAAGCGTAGCTTTTAAAAAATAATCAAAGATGCCAAGCTGGTTTTTTATAGCGCCAGAGCTCAAAAAAACAATAAAAAAATTGTCCGTTTAGGACAATTTTAAAAATCCCAACTTTTTTACAAGTTCAAATCATAAAAAAACGAAACTTTCTTGATGGGAAAAAGTCAATAGAAGAGAAAGCTTTAGCTACCTACTTTTATTCACTTTTTTGCGAAAAAGTAGAAAAAAGACACGGTGGCAAAAAGAAAAATGAAAAAAAGGAAGGAGCAAAAGCTCCTTTTCTTTTCCCATTTTGACTTTTACTCATTTTTTTTTTAACCCACCTCTTTACCGAAATTTTTTTCCCATTCTTTTTTCTAATAACTTTAACCCCATTATTCTTTTTGAGTTTGTTTAACTTAAACAAATTTCTGTCAATTTTTGTTTTTTTTTATTTCTTAGTGATGTGTAAAATTACTATAGCAATTGTTCATACTAACTATTAGTTATGTCTAAAACATAATTTGGGCATATGGCTTACCCTTAAAGAAATTTTTTTTACGGGATTGACGGGACTCGAACCCGCAACTTCCGCCGTGACAGGGCGGTGCTCTAACCAATTGAACTACAATCCCATTTATTATTTTATTTTAAATAATATTCTATTTATTAATATTTGTCAAATTTTATTTATATCAATTAATGTATAAAAAAATTCTTGTGTATATATCTATTTTGAAAAAATACGTTTAATTCATAAACTTTTTAAAAGTTTTAAACTATACAAAAAACTGACAAAACAAATAATTAACTTTTCACTTTAACTCTCTCTTTTTTATCTCTTTTTTTGGAATAAAATTAAAAAAAAAGCTTCCGACTTACAAAAAAATAGAGTTTTTTAAAAAACTACGAAAGACGGAATGGGAAAAGGTCCCCCGGAAGCTTTGCTTCCGGGGGGAAATGCCCATATTTTCTCTTTCTCCAAGGAAAAAAGAAGACTTTTTCCTTCTTTTTTTTGGGCTTAAGCCCAAAAAAAAGAAGTTAAAAAAGTCTTAGTGAGAAAATAAAAAAATAAATTTATTTATTTTTTTATTTTCTCTCGAAGACTTTTTCCAAGGGTAAAAAAAAAGTAAGCTAAAGCTTACTTTTTTTTTACCCTAGTGAAAAAATTTTAGTGAAGAAAAAAAGTTTAAAAAAGCTAGCTTTTTTAAACTTTTTTTCTTCTCGAAGACTTTTTCCTTCTCTTTTTGGGCTTAAGCCCAAAAAAAAGAAGTTAAAAAAGTCTTAGTGAGAAAATAAAAAAATAAATTTATTTATTTTTTTATTTTCTCTCGAAGACTTTTTCCTTGGAGAAAGAGAAAATGTGGGTAAAAGGGGAAAAAGCAAAGAAGGAAAAAAAAAAGAATCTTTTTTTTCCTTTGACCCATGTTTAAGAGAGTTTTACAAAAGCCATAACTCTTTTAAAACTCTCTTAAACATGGGTATTTCCCCCGGAAGCAAAGCTTCTCTTTTTTTCACTATTAAAGTGACAAAAAAAAAGGAACCTTCTTGAGCTTTTTTCCTTCTTTAGCTCTACACGAAAAAGGAGAAAAAAGATAATGTGAATAGAGAGAATTTTTTAAAGTTCTCATTTTAAAAAATTTAACTTTTTAGAAACTTTGAACAACACTTTTTAAAATTTGTATTAGTTAGATTTGTAGAAAATTCAATCCTAAAAATCTAACTAATACAAATTAATATTAAAAAATAAATTAGTAAGCTAAACCCATACTTCTAGTACTTTCTGAACTTGTATACACACGTACACTTAAAAAGTCTGTTGGACACGCTGATTCACAACGTTTGCATCCAACACAATCTTCTGTACGAGGGGCTGACGCCATTTGTTCTGCTTTACAACCATCCCAAGGTACCATTTCTAAAACATCTAACGGACAAGCACGCACACATTGTGTACAACCAATGCAAGTGTGTTAGGTAGGTCAAAAAATTAATTTCATTCTTTTCTTATACTTATATAGAAACATCTTTATTAGCACCAAACCAAATAAGTTTTTTTTAAGTATTTGGTTTTTAGGAAGTCAAACGAAAAAAAGAAAAAGAGCTTTATCCTGCTTTTTTAAAGGTAGAAAAACGGATAATGCTTTCTCTCTTTTTCCATCTGCCTCTTTTTTTTTCTTCGGAAAATTACCCTAAGCGGACAATTTTAAAAGAAAGTCGAGATTGAGTTCTATTGACAATCAAGATTAGAAAAAAACTTTTGTTTTTAATTTTCTTTCCTCCTTAAAAACTAGACTTGTTAGTTACCTAACATCTAGCTTCAATTAATTTCACTAAGAAATTAACTTATTCGTGTTAGCCAGAAAAACTTTATATTATTTACTCCATATTTTTAAAAAAGTATTTTAAACTTGACTAAATTTACTAAGCTAATTTTATAGCGAAGAAGTTAGAATTAAGAAAGTTTTAAATAATTATTTAGTTTTATTACCAAAATTAGTTAGTTGGTAAGTGTATAATAGGAATTTAACCTATATCTATTTAAACTTAAAAAAATTTAATTTCAAAAAAAGCTTTTAAACTTAAAAAAAGCTATAATAAATTAAATTAAATTAAACTAAATTTTTGGAATAAATAGTTTTAGCTTTACGAATATCCCATTCCAAAATAAACAGAAAAACTCAAATTGATTTTATCTTTGTCAATTTTGGAATCCTTTGTTTATAGAATTTAAATAAATAACATAAGGAAGCCTGCGAAATGTTTCTTAAATATTTATTTCCTTTCAAAAACATTTATGCAATTTTTGAACAAATTTAATCACTAATATTAAATATTTTTGCAAGTTCATAAATTTTCTTCCAAAATACTCTATAATAAAAAACTAGAAACATAATCACTTTATTTCATAAATCTTTTAAAAATGAAAGGAAAAAGCTTTTTCCCGCAAGCGAAGAAGAAAAAATAAATTCGAGAAGAAAAAAAAGTTTAAAAAAGCTAGCTTTTTTAAACTTTTTTTTTCTTCACTAATTTATTTTTGTTACCAGGGAAGTTTCCCCTGGAAGCTTTGCTTCCAGGGGAAACTTCCCTTGGAAAAAATAAATTTATTTATTTTTTCTTTTCCCATTGTTCCCTCGGAATCGAAGATTCCGAGGGAACATTTTCTCCCGGAAGAAGAGAGATAAAGCCCTCTTCTTCCGGGAGAACATTGCGGAAAACTAGGGAAAAATGGAATTTTTCCCTAGGAAAAAAAGGAACTTTCATCGGTTCTGAATGAAAGTCAAAAGCTTTTTCTCATTTTTAAAAACAACAAAAAAAACATAGTTTTTTTTCTTTGCTTTAGCTACCTCTTTTTTCCCAATTTTTTCTATTACAAATTTTCCGTTTAGGAGAATGTGTAATAGAAAAAATTTAAAAAAAACAGTTTGCGTAATTTTTAAAATATTATGACTTAATAAATGTCATAGTTTTTAACTTTTGAACATATTATTTGATTTATATAAATTATACACAACAGTTTTGATAATTTTATCATTTAGCTCTTAGAATTATCTGGTTACAGATAAACCTCTGTGATAAATCAGACTAGGAAACTAGTCAAAATTCTATTGAAAACATATTTTTAAATTCTATCTTTGTTAACCTAAATAATTTTTGTCCACAAAAAATTATTCGGCAGCCAAACCGTACTTGAACATATATTATTCATACGGCTTTTAAAAAATTTTTTCATTATTTCATTTTGTACTGTCAAAAAAACTAAACTAAGACTGTAAATATAAAAATAACTTAATAAATCAATTTTAGATAAATAAAAGTTGTTTAAATTAACCCTTTTTTTTCTATTAAAATTTGCCTAAACGACAAAGTTTAGCAATTTTTAAATGGATTAAAAATAATGGGAAAAGAAAAAGAGCTAAAGCGAAGGAAGAAAAGATAGCTTTAGCTATCTTTTTTACCTTCGCTTTAGCTCTTTTTCTTTTCCCATTTTTACTTTCCCCAGATTTATTTTTTATAAAATTTTAACTAAATAGACCCTTTCCCTTTCTATAGAAGAAAGAGGTATTTAGTCATAAAGAACATTATTAACAAAAATTAGGATCTACCATCTAAATAAAAATTTAATCTTCATGTTCTTCAAAAGGATCACGTAAACGTTTTGATGGTGGACCAAAGCCAACATAAATTGAATAGGCTGTAATACTTAATAAAAAGAACCATAAAAAAATGGTAAAGAAAAAAGCCGGATTGTCCATATAAAACTTGAACGCGATGTTATTTGAACACATTAACGTTCTGTCCCTCAAACCGCACATGCGAGATTACCCGCATACGGCTTTCTATACTAGTTTACAAAACCCATAAGAATCTTTCACTATTAATAATTTATTAATTGTAGAGAATCTTAAATTTTTTCGATCTATCTTTTTTTGACTATAATAATAATAGACTATTTAAAATGAAACAAAAAAACTTTTCTTTCCCTATTTTTAAAAGCAGAAACACTTTCACTTATTTAATAAAGAACTATGTCTTATTTTCACTTTATGGCGAGTAAAAACTACTAGTACTACCCTTTTTTTAACTAGATTAAAAAATTTAAACACTGCTAAAAAATAAAAGTCAGAATTAATAACAATTTTTTTTCCAAATTGCATTTTTGATTTTCCAACAAACTATTTAAAAAACTAAATTTTTTTAAATAGTTTGTTGGAAAAGTCAGTTAAAAAAATAATTCTTTTAGTCCATTTCAAAAATAAAATGACTTTTATTTATTTTAATTGCTCTAATTTTTTGCTAAACAACTCTAACTTTTATTCAAAGTTTTATTAAAATGAAAAAAAAGTCGAGAGCTAAAGAAAAAAAAGCGAGATTCCCCGGAAGCGGAGCTTCCGGGGGAAAATAAGGAAAAAAAGGAAAAAAGTTAAACTTTTTTCCGTTTTCTAGCTTTTTTTTCCTAGGGAAAAATTTTATTTTTCCCTTGAAAATAAAAAAATAAATTTATTTATTTTTTTATTTTCAAGTGAACAAACAAAATTTTTCACTTCTCTTTGCGGGCTTAAGCCCGCAAAGAGATGGGAAAAATTTTATTTTTCCCTAGTTTCCCGCAAGCTTTGCTTGCGGGAAAACACTTTTTTTTATCATCCCGCCTTTTTTTAACTAGTAAAAGAGAGAGAGCTAAAAAAAATTAGTCGAAATAGGGTTCTTTTAACAGTCTCTATAAAAAGAGATTTTCGTCAACAACAACAGTTTTCATATGTCTTCTAAACCTTCAGAGATCCCCACTATTCCTCCTTCATCAAAATATTTTGATGAACAATAGTTAAACTACTAGTCTTTGCTTGAATAAATAAAAAGAAGAAGCGACTTTTTAAAATGAATAAAAGTCAGTTTAAAAATAAAAAAAACTTTTTTTTCTATTTCAAATTCCAAAAAAATTGGGACTTTAAAATTGTTTATTTAAGACAATTTTAAGTTAAAAGTTACGCTGGGAAAAAAAAGTTTCTAAGGAAAAAATCAAAGGTAAAAGCTTACGCTTCTGCCATTTAAAAACAAAAAAAACATTTTGAAGATCTACCTTTCATTTATTCTTCTTTTTATTCATTCTTCCTTTGAAAAATTCTAAAAAATAGTTTTTAAAATTTTTTTTTACAGTTATTCATTTTACTTTAGTGGATTAATTTATTTTCATAAATGTATAAAAACCGATTAAAACATAGTAAAGAAAGTTTAGCTAAAATAAGCTGGATAAGAGAATCACCTTATTATTATTATAGTGATTTTTGCCTGCCTAGTAAAAAAAAATAAACTAAAGCATTTGCTAATAAAGAAAAAACAAAGGTGTGAAGTTAGGCTAGAAAAGCTTATTCTCTTGAACGAAGGCATTTCTATAAATAAAAAAATATATATTTTCATGGATATGCTATGTTTCCCGTAAAAATTTTATAATCCAAAAAAAAAGACAGAAGTGTATGGAGAGAGAGAAAAAGCTTTAGCTATCTTTTCTTTTCCCATTCCGGAAAAACCTTTTTAGCTTTTTTTCCCACTCTCTCTCTTCTTCTGACTTTTAGTCATTTTTAAATCTTGGTATCCTAATGAAAAAAAAGAGAGAAGAAAAAGCTTCGAAAGGGAAAAAAGCTTCTCTCTTTTTTTTCCCATTTTTAATCGAGTTAATCCATTAGATTAAGGAAAGTATTGAAAAATTTAAGAAAAAATCAAAAAAGGACAATTTAAAACTTTTTTCTTCACTAAGTTTTTTTTTACTTTTTTTTTCGAAAGTTTTAGTGATAAAAAAAGAGAAACTGGAGGCTTTAAAATTATGCTAAACGGATAATTCTTAGCAAACTGAGAAAAAGTTGAGAGCTTTAAAACAGGTTAAAAATGATGAAGAAAAAAACAAAATGGGAAAAAGAAACGGAGTTTTTTCCCCATTTTGCCTTTTTTTAAAGCGGAGCTTTAAAAAAAGCTAAACTTTTAAAATTATCCTAAACGAACAATTTTTTAATTTTTACGCTAAAGAAAAGAGATAGCTTTAGCTATCTCTTTTTTTCCCATTTTTTTTTTCCATCTTGCCTTTCCTTTCCTTCACTAATTTTTATTTCTAAAAATTGTTATGCATTTTTTTAAGCTAAAGTTTTTGATTGTAACCCAATGCCGTTTTTCAATCCTAACGCAGAAGAATCATACTAATTTGTGAAGCGCACAATAATTTTATTTAAAAATTTTAAAAATCATCCTCTATTTTTATTATGAATAATCCTTAACTTAGTTTAATATTTTTAACTAAAAACAATACAAATTATGACAGAAAAAAAGAAAAATTTTTTTTTATCCTTTATTACAAAGATTAAAAATCCTTAAATTCAAAATCTTGCTAAAAACTTATAACTTTGTCATTTTTTAACAAGATTTTGAATCTTTACCTGTATTCAGAGACTAACATAGAAACTTAGTTAGGACTTCGCACGTTCAGTTGTGAAAAACTTTGACCAAACAAAAGCTATGCTTGTGTATTTCAAATTGATGTTAATCAGTCAACTGAATAAAACTTATAAATTCGTAATTATAAGTTTTTAAAACGTTTTTTCAATAAAAAAATTAATTTGTAACTGAACTTTTGAATTAATGTCTTGGTAAAAATAATCAGCCTGTTTTTTAATAAAAAGTTCTAAAAAAATTGGGGTTTACTTTCCTAAAATAAAAATCTAATTTTTTTATTCCAGGGATAAAATGGTATTTTTCCCTTGTTTCTCGCAATGTTCTCCCGGAAGAAGAGGGCTTTATCTCTCTTCTTCCGGGAGAAAATTTTCCCTCGGAATCTTCGATTCCGAGGGAACAATGGGAAAAGGAAGAAAAGAAAGCTTCGAGAAGAAAAAAAGTTTTAAAAAGCTAGCTTTTTTAAACTTTTTTTCTTCACTAAGCTTTTTCTTTCACTTGTGAAAAAAGAAGTTACACTTCTTTTTTCAGTTTTTTCACAAGCTCAAGAGAAGAAAAAAAAGTTCGACTCTCTGTGGTTTAAATTGTCCTTTTAGGACAATTTAAACCACAGAGAAACAAACTTTTTTTTAGCTAGGGCAGAAAAAAGTTCGACTCTCTGTGGTTTAAATTGCCCTTTTAGGACAATTTAAACCACAGAGAAACAAACTTTTTTTAGCTTCACTTTTTGGGCTAAAGCCCAAAAAGAGAAGGAAAAAAAAGTTCGATTCTTTGTATTTCTCTTCTGGGCTTTAGCCCAGAAGAGAAATACAAAAAAACTAAACTTTTTTTTCGCTAGGGTAAAAAAGTTAGCTAAAGCAAACTTTTTTACCCTTGGAAAAAAAAGTTCGAGAGAAAATTAAAAAATAAATTTATTTATTTTTTAATTTTTTCTCACAAACTTTTTTCTAGCTAGGGTTTTAAATTGTTCCTAAAAGAACAATTTAAAACCCTTGGAAAAAAAAGTTTAACTTTTTTTTCTTCTCGCTTTAGCTTTCTTTTCTTTTCTCAACCCCCGGAAGCAAAGCTTCTGAGGGAAAATAAAGGTATTTTCCCTCAGAAGCTTTTTTTCTTCTTCACTTGCAGAAAAAGCTTCTGCCTTTGATTAAAAAAAAAACAACGATTATAAAGCAAATAAAAGTTAAGGAATTTAAATCATTTGTTCTAGTTTTTTTCTTTACAAAGAAAAAACTCTTAATTAAACTTAAAAAAAATAAAAACATTAATACTTTTAGAAATTTAATATTATCAAAACAAAAAAACGCTAATATTTAATATTTTTGTAAACGAAGTTATACCATTCTTCAAATTAAAAATAGTTTCAATTTTAAAAAACCAGTTCCATAGTTTTCTAAACATACTAAAAAAAATAAAAGTGGGGGGAAAAAAGAACGTACGCTTCTTTTCCCCCCACTTTTATTTTTTTTTTAGTCTCTTTATTAAATGAATTTGAACAATAAAATTTTGTAAAAGTTGTTTAAAAATAAGAAAAAGTGACACTTTTTCTTTTTCCTGGTTGAAAAGAAAGTCAGAAGCTAAAACTTATGGTGTTCTTTTCAATCAAAAAAGCGAAAATTGTTACTTTTTTGTTTATACTAAAAAATCTATTAAAGCTTCATTGGTTAGATAAACATACTTTTGAAAATCTCGTTTATTGCCCAAATAACATTTCTTTCTTTTCTGCTTTTTCATTGATGAAATTGGAAAGAACAGGCCGCACACAAATCGCACCATAAATTTTAACGATATGAGACATATTTTCTTAATCTTTGAAAATTATTATTTAAAATAAGATTGAGAATTCCATGTTCTCTCTGAAATCGTTGATTTCAGAAAGAAATTGTTTGTTCCCCCGGAAGCAGAGCTTCCGGGGGAACAAACAATTTCTTTCTGCTAGCAAAAAATAAGACTTTTTGCTAGCAGAAAGAAAAAAATAAGGGTAAAAAGGGAAAAAAGCGGAGCTTTTTCAACTTTTTAAAGCTTTTTTTCCAAACCATAAAGATAAGTTGAAAAAGACTTATTAAATTTAATTAAAAATAATTTTAATAAGTCTTTTAAACTTTGTTAAAAACACTAAGTTCTCATTCAAAAACAAAAAACTTTAAAATGTTTTCTGTCATATTTTTTTTTAGAAAATTAATTTTTCGAGAAAAAATTCTTTTTTTCCCATCCGGACTTTTATTCATACTAGAAAAAAAAAGTCCGGATGGGAGAGCGAAAAAAAAATAAAAGTCAGAAGAAAACGGTTTTTAAGCTTTTTTCTTCTGACTTTTGATTTTTGAGAATATACTATTCTATAATAACAATTATTTACCTAACGATTCCCAGCTCATTGTAACACCATCAAGAATTACTGAACTGTTATAAATTTCTAAAAGAATCACTAAAAAAACTGCAAAAAGCGCCATAAATACACCCATTAAAACTGTAGTTCCCCACCCAGGTAGTACTTTACCTGCTTCAGAATTTAATGGTTTTAATAATCGTCCTAAAGGAGTACTAATACCTGGTTGAAATTCAATATCTGGAGTAGACGAATTTGATTTAGCTGTTGCCATAATTTATCTTAAATTTTTAAAATTTTTACTTTATGTAAGAAATTAAATGATGTTAAAAAAAGTGAAAAAGCAAAAAAAAATCTATTTTTGAGAAATATACTTCAAAAAAAAATTTTATTTTTTTCGAAGGAGAAAAGGCGGGAGCTAAAGCTCCCGCTTTTCCGTTTCTTTTTTTGTTTAAGATTTTCAAATTTTGACCCAAATCAATCAATTAAAACTAAACATCACATTTAACCTTAAATAGGTTTCTACTGTTATTTATTTAATAAAACAAAAAATTCTTTAATTAATACGTTTATTTATCATATTTAACTTTCCAAGTTTTTGTTTTAACGGTTCAAAGATTTTGCCCAAAATACTTTTTTATTTAATGTTCTCCCGGAAGAAGAGGGCTTTAGCTTTCTTCTTCCGGAAAAAATTTTTCACTCGGAATCGAAGATTCCGACAGAAACAATGTTCTCTCTGAAATCTACGATTTCAGAGAGAAATTTTGGAAAAAAAAGCTTTAGAAGAGGAAAAAAACTCCGTTTTTTTCCTCTTCTAAAGCTTTTTTTTCTTTATGCTAGCAAAAAGTCTTCTTTTTTGCTAGCATAAAGAAAAAATAAGGGCATTTCCCCCGGAAGCAGAGCTTCCGGGGGAACAAACAATGCAAAAAAAGTTTGTTTTATTTAATTTGAGTTTCCTTCCTAAAACTTCGACGAAGTAATTTATTTATTTTTTTTTTTACGTAAAAATGGCTGCAAATCAATATAACGAAATAAATCTAATTTTAGTATACTGTCGTTAGATTTTTTATCTTTGTATTAAATAAAAACAAAGATAAAAAAATCTAAATATATTGATTTCTATCTAAAAAAAAATAATTTTAAAATGGCATTTTCTAAAAAAAAAATTATCTTACAATACGCGGAGGTTCTCTAAAAAAGATAGCGAAAAAGATAATCCCTAGAGTACCAATCAATAAGAAAGTATAAACTAAAGCTTCCATAAGATTTTATTGTATTCTTATAATTATATAATAAATAATTTCGAAATTTTTATTGTTGTTTGAAAAAATTAAAACGAAACCCCAAGTTCATTGTTCTCTCTGAAATCGTAGATTTCAGAGAGAAATTTTGGAAAAAAAAGCTTTAGAAGAGGAAAAAAACTCCGTTTTTTTTCTCTTTTACCCTTATTTTTTCTTTATGCTAGCAAAAAGTCTTCTTTTTTGCTAGCATAAAGAAAAAATAAGGGCATTTCCCCCGGAAGCAGAGCTTCCGGGGGAACAAACAATGAAGAAAATGCATACATTTATATAATAAAATAAATAAAGAATTTAGCTCAGATATTATTTTTAATATATAAATGTATTTAACTAAATAACACAGTTTTTTATTTTCTTAACTATTTTTAGTTCTCTTTTACTTTTTTCTAAAAGCCAAAAAAAAAGTTGAATAAAAGTCAGAAGTTAAAGAAAAAAAGAAGCAGAGCTTCTTTTTTTTCCATTTGGCCTCTGAATAAAAGTCAAAAGTTAAGCTTTTGCCTTTCAACTTATTCTGACCTAAAAAACATCACTAAAAAATTCTTTTGCTCAAACAAATGTAGAGCCCAACTAAAAAAATTTTATTTTTTTTTATTTTAAATCTGTTTATATTCATAAAAGTAGTAAAGAAATTTGACTACTTTGGAAAGGAAAAAAAGTTATGAAGGAAAAAAAAAGATTCGAAAAAGGAAAAAAAGCTGAGCTTTTTTTCCCCTTTTACCCTTATTTTTTCTTTCTGCTAGAAAAGGATTACTTTTTCTATCAGAAAGAAAAAATAAGGGCATTCCCCCGGAAGCAGAGCTTCCGGGGGAACCTCGGAAGCGAAGCTTCCGAGGGAACCTTAATTTTTTTTTCATACTCTTTTAAAACGCTAAGTCCGAAAACTTTTCACCAATGTTCTCCCGGAAGAAGAGGGCTAAAGCCCTCTTCTTCCGGGAGAAATGTTTCCTTTTTTTTTTCACTTTAATAGTGAAAAAAAAGAGAATCGAAGATTCCGAGGGAAACAATGATACTAAAATTTAAAAGTTTGATTAATGATTAAATATCAGAAACATTTAATTATTAATCAAACTTTTATATTATGAAAATAAAAAAATGTTTCTGCTAATAATAATAAAGCAAAAGTAATATTACTAAACTAAAAGTTCAGTAAATGGACAAAAAAAAGTCAGAAGCTGTAGCTTTTGCTTTTCCTTATACTGCTTGACGACTAGAACTTGGGTCACCCACTTTTTGGAACTTACCAAATTCTACTTGATCATTAAGATCTTCATCAATACCTGCAAATCTGTCACGAGCTAATGTACGAGCACCGTGCCAAATATGGCCAAAGAAGAATAATAATGCAAAACAAACATGACCAAATGTAAACCAACCACGTGGGCTACTACGGAAAACACCGTCAGATTGTAAAGTAGCACGGTCAAATTCAAAAATTTCCCCTAACTGTGCACGACGAGCATACTTTTTAACCGTTGCTGGATCACTAAATTTAACACCATCTAATTCACCACCAGAAAAAGTAACTGAAACACCCACTTGTTCAATACTATATTTTGATTCTGCACGACGGAAAGGTACATCCGCTCGCACTACTCCATCTTTATCAAGTAAAATTACTGGGAATGTTTCAAAGAATGTAGGCATACGACGAACGTATAACTCACGACCTTCTGAATCTGTGAAAATCGCATGACCTAACCAACCCACAGCAATACCATCACCACTATTCATAGCACCAGAACGGAATAAACCACCTTTAGCAGGGTTATTTCCAATATAGTCATAGAAAGCAAGTTTTTCTGGAATCGTAGCCCATGCCTCAGAAACAGAAGAACCGTTAGCTAAACTACTAGCTACTCGTTTTTCAATTTCTTGTTGGAAGAAGCCTTGGTCCCATTGGTAACGTGTTGGACCAAATAATTCAATTGGCGTAGCCGCAGAACCGTACCACATTGTTCCTGCTACAACAAAAGCCGCCCAGAACACAGCAGCGATACTACTTGACAGAACACTTTCAATGCTACCCATTGATAAGCCTAAATATAGACGTAACGATGGACGAACACATAAATGGAATAAACCAGCTAAAATTCCTAAAATACCAGCTGCGACGTGGTGAGCCGCAATGCCTCCAGGATTATAAGGGTCAAAACCATCAGCTCCCCAAGATGGAGAAACAGGTTGAACACTACCTGTTAAACCGTAAGGATCAGAAACCCAAATACCAGGACCGTATAGTCCCGTTACATGGAAGGCCCCGAAGCTGAAACATAAAATACCTGCTAAAAATAAATGAATACCAAAAATTTTAGGTAAATCTAAAGCAGGTTTTCCTTCTCGTGGATCACGAAATAAATCAAGATCCCAGTAAACCCAGTGCCAAATACTTGCTAAAAATAGCGCACCAGATAAAATAATGTGAGACGCTGCAACAGCTTCGTATGTCCACTCGAAACCTGTAGTTACAGTTTCACCGCTAATTGACCAACCACCCCAAGATTTTGTAATACCTAAACGTGTCATAAAAGGAAGTACAAACATCCCTTGACGAAACATAGGATTTAAAATCGGGTCAGATGGATCAAACACAGCTAATTCATACAAAGCCATGCTTCCTGCCCAACCAGAAACTAACGCAGTGTGCATTAAATGCACAGAAATTAAACGACCAGGATCATTTAGAACAACAGTGTGTACACGATACCAAGGTAAACCCATCTTTTCCTTCTTAGATTTTTTTACTTTATAGAGAATGTCTTTAATAACGTAAAAAAAAAACAGTAAAACTGCTTTTTACGTTATTAAAGAAAATAATAGTTATCAATTATAATAAATGTTAATTATTTATTATAATAAATAATTAACACAAAGGCAAATTTTTTCTTAGAAGCTTTTTTTTGTGCTTTAAATAATCCTATCCTATTTAAATTTTAAAGTCAAGTATTAAAATTACTTAAAATATTAAAATTACTAAAAAAAATAAAGGGAAAAGGGAAAAAAGTTAGTGAGAAAAATTAAAAAAATAAATAAATTTATTTTTTTAATTTTCTCTCGAACTTTTTTCCCTTTCTTCGCTTATTTTTTTTCCCATTTTTTAAAGCTCCGCTTTAAAAAAATATAATTTTTTTTTCGTAGCGTCTGTATGAATTTTACAAAGCTATCCTTCCAATATATGAAAGCAAATTAACATTTTTAGGTCTGATAATTTAGGTCTGATAATTATTGTAAGTGAAACATCTAAGTTTAAATCAAAATCAAGAGATAAAAAACATCTCTTTTCTGACATTTCATTTCTACAAAACCAAATAAAAACTTTCTGTATCTTGCAAGTAAAATAATTTAGATCCCAGATTTTTAAACTGTCACTCCACCTAAAATGTCCAATTAGGTTATTAATAACGAAACCAGAAAGAGTTAATAAAGTTAAAACTTCGTTACCTTCTCTTTAAATAGAAATTGTTACAGGCTCACTTATATTGTTTTTATTTAAATTTTGAACAGAAAGACAGACAGAAAAAGCAGATTTAATTCCACATTAGTTTAAAATTGATTTTTAGAAATAACCTACTTAATTGTCCAAAAAGTTATTCTCATCCGATTCTATCTTTTCTTCTACAAGCAATAGGGTGGTTATTGTTTTTGTAAGAATAATCTCGGATTATAGCACAAATTCTAAAGTTTCTTGTATTTAAACATAAACCTCTATTTCATCAAGTACAAGTAGCTTAGGTTAAATAGAATTTACATAAAATAAAATGTTCCAAACATAAACAATTTATCAATTTTTTTACAGTATGAGATGGTACCAACTTCAGTATCTACGCCTAACCATTTTTATGTATTATTAGCCCAATAATCTTCATAATTTTTCAACCTCGTCTCTTCCAAGGGAAAAATTCCATTTTTCCCTAGTTTTCCACAAGCTTTGCTTGTGGAAAAAGCTTTTTCTAATGAATCTTTAAAACTGTGGTGCATGGGTGTAGAACTAGCTACTATCTCCAACTCTCCATTAGAATTTTGATTCGTTATTTGCAACAAACCCGAAGTAAGCAAATTAATATTATTTTGATTTCCAGACTGTTCTAACATTGTTAAAAACGGACCAAAAAAAATGTGCAAGTACTTTTTCAGTCACAATAATATATTAAAGGTGAAATTTGATAAATTTATTTTTTTGGCTTTTCAGCTAAATATTTAGACTTAATTTGATGCCTTTGCTAATATTATTTAGCAAAGGCATCAAATTAAGTCTAAATATAAAATAAATTATCAAAATTTAGAATAAACCTAAAGTTAATGATTGGTCAATAGGAAAAGTTGAACCAATACCTAAATACACAGCTACTACAGTTCCTAATAAAAAAACTGTTGTCGCAATTGGTCGACGAAAAGGATTTTGAAACTTATTAATATTTTCAATAAAAGGAACCGTTAGAAGTCCCGCTGGCACCGCTGCCATTAGTAACACGCCTAACAGTTTATTTGGAATAACTCTTAATAATTGGAAAACAGGGTAGAAATACCATTCTGGTAATATTTCTAACGGAGTTGCAAAAGGATTTGCTGGTTCACCCATTGCAGCAGGTTCCATTACTGAAAGTCCAATTACAATAGCAAAAGTACCGAAAATACATACTGGGAAAATGTACAATAAATCATTTGGCCATGCTGGTTCACCATAATAATTGTGCCCCATACCTTTAGCCAATTTCATTTTTAAAACAGGATCACTTAAATCTGGTTTTTTAATAACTGGTTAGAGTCGAAAAGTTTAAAACTTTTCGCTTTTTCAAAACTGCACATGAAAATTACTTTTCATGCAGCTCCTTTTATGTATTCGAGTTTAGTACTCTAAAACATAAAAAATTGAAAATAAACAAAAAATCTATTCCCAATTATCCTCTTTCTTCTTTAGGTCAGCATTGAGTTTAGATTAAAATAGTTATTTAAAATCTAGGTAATTAGAAAAAAAATTTGTTAATCTATAGCTAAATATGTTTATTAACTTTACAGTCTAAAAATTTAGCAAATTTGAATATATTTACAAAACTAGTTATATATTTTCATTTAATTAAATAAAACAAAGAAATTTAAATAAACAATAAAGTCAACCAACTAAATCTATCGATTAAATTTATAGTTATTCCTCTAACCTTTTAGACAAATCTTTAATTTTTTAAAAATGAAAGTAAAAAGCTTGCAAATTTGTGAGTTTGGAGAAAAAAAAACATAGAAAGGAAGGTTCCCCCGGAAGCTTTGCTGCCGGGGGAAATGCCCACATTTTCTCTTTCTTCTAGCAAAAAAGGAGACTTTTTGCTAGAAGAAAAAGAAAATATAGGTAAAAGGGAAAAAAGGGAAGAAGGAAAAAAAGCTTCGAAAAGGGGAAAAAGTTAGTGAGAAAAATTAAAAAAATAAATTTATTTATTTTTTTAATTTTTCTCACTAACTTTTTCCCCTTTTCCCTTTATTTTTTCTTTCTGATAGAAAAAGTAATCCTTTTTCTATCAGAAAGAAAAAATAAAGGGAAGGGAAAAAAGCTGAGCTTTTTTCCTTTTTTACCCTTATTTTTTCTTTCTGCTAGCAAAAAAAGAAGACTTTTTGCTAGCAGAAAGAAAAAATAAGGGCATTCCCTCGGAAGCAGAGCTTCCGGGGGAACCTCGGAAGCTTTGCTTCCGAGGGAACCTTTGACCCATGTTTAAGAGAGTTTTACAAGAGCCATAGCTCTTGTAAAACTCTCTTAAACATGGGTATTTCCCCCGGAAGCAAAGCTTCCGGGGGAACCTTCTTCGAGAAGTAAAAAAGAGAAAAAAAACGTAGTTTTTTTTTGTTGTTTTTTTTTCCAAGGAAAAAATTTCATTTTTCCCAGTTTCCCGTAAGCACAGCTTGCGGGAAACCACTTTTTTCTTTTCTTATTCTGGAGGAACAAGGCAAAAGCTTGAAAAAAAGTTCGAGAGAAAATTAAAAAATAAATTTATTTATTTTTTAATTTTTTCTCACAAACTTTTTTTAGCTTCACTTTTTGGGCTAAAGCCCAAAAAGAGAAGGAAAAAAAGTTCGAGGGAAAAAAAATAAATTTATTTTTTTTTCCCACTAACTTTAGTGCTTTTTTTTTGTCACTTTTGACTTTTTTCCATTTTTTTTTGCTTTGCCTTAGCTCCCGACTTTTATTTAACAATCAAAAAACTCATAAGCTAAATTTAAAGAACTCTAAAGAAGAATTTATTCGTTCCTTTTAACCTAATATATAAATAGTAAGAACAAAACTTAACAATAGTTTAAAATTTTTATTTATCAACGAGGAAAAGAAAAAATTTGGGAGTGGCGAAACTAAGTCTCGTTTTGCCAAGTCAAAAGCGTAGCTTTTGTTTTTCCATTTTTTTAAAAATTGAAAAACAGTTTTAAACTGACTTTTTTTTATTTTGACTTTCACCTCTCTTTTTATAACTATTTACATAATAGAAATAAACCAAAAAACAGAAAAAAGATTAAAAAGTTGTTTCATTTTGTCTTTTTTAGAACTTTTCTTACTATTAAAAATAAACTAATCCTTTGGCAGATTAGTTTGTCAACATAAAATAAAACTGAGTTTCTAAAAAAATGTAACAAAGTGACATTTTTTTTTAGAAATTTTATGTAAAATACATAATTATTTAAAAGTTTTAATAAAGCTTTATAAAACATTTAAACTTAACTTATAAGGATGAATAAATCCAAATAGAAAAATATTTTTTGTAGGTTAAAAAATTATTTGTGAAAAAATTACAAACGAGTCTTACAAAACACTTTTTAAATGCAAATTTTTCTTTTTAAAAAAATAGGAAAAACTCATTTCCTTAAAATTGTTCTAAACGGACAATTTTAGATGAGATTTAAAAAATTAGCCATCTAGGCTAATTTTTAAAGCAAAAGCTACAAAAGGCAAAAGCTTAAGAAGGGCTTAAAAATTGTCTTAAACGGACAATTTTAAAATTTTTACGCTAAAGAAGGAAAGATTGGGAAAAACAAAGCGAAGAAAAGAGGGAGAACCTTCCTCGCTTTTTTTCTTTTCCCATTTAGCCACCAACTTTTGACTTTTTCCCAGTCTTTCCTTTTTCTATCTTGCCGTTTTACCATTTTGTCTTTTCTTTTCGTCCCTTGTTTTTTGAAAAAAAGCATCAAAAGTTTAAAAGAATAATTTAAATGAGATTAAAGTCTAAATTTAATTAGACAACAATTTGCTCACTTGACTGCAATTTATTTTAGCCATGAAAGTATCTTATTAAAGCTTCTGAGCTAAAAGCTCACTGCCCAAAAAATTATCCTGATAAATACTCTAAACATGAATAAAATTATAATTTTATTGTTTATAAAAAAACGTCAACTGATCTAAAAATAGCAAATAAAATTGCAGAAAAATGAATAAAACTAAAAAGTCGGAAAAAAAGTTTTTAAAAATGGATAAAAGTCGGGAGCTAAAGAAGGTTCCCCCGGAAGCGTTGCTTCCGGGGGAACCTTCTTTAGCTCCCGACTTTTATCCATTTTTAAAAATTAAAAGAACAAACCGATTTTAAAAAGTTTTATAAGAAAGGCATAAGAATAAAAAGAAAAGAAAGGGAAAATTAAAAAAATAAATTTATTTATTTTAAAATTTTCCCTTGCAAAAAAAGTGTTTTTCCGCAATGTTCTCCCGGAAGAAGAGGACTTTATTTCTCTTCTTCCGGGAGAACATTGCGGAAAACTAGGGAAAGAGGATAAAAATTATCCTAAACGGATAATTTTTATCCTCATTAGATAGCTAAAGCTAGAAATGGAAAAAAGTTTCGAGAGAAAATTAAAAAATAAATTTATTTATTTTTTAATTTTCTCACTAAACTTTTTTAGCTAGGGTTTTAAATTGTTCCTAAAAGAACAATTTAAAACCCTTGGAAAAAAGTTTCGAAAAGAAAAAAAGTTTAAAAAAAAGCTAGCTTTTTTTTAAACTTTTTTTCTTTACTAAACTTTTTTAGCTTCTCTTTTTGGGCTTAAGCCCAAAAAGAGAAGGAAAAAAGTTTCACTTTTTCCCTTATTTTCCCCCGGAAGCAAAGCTTCTCTTTTTTTTTCACTATTAAAGTGAAAAAAAAAAAGGAACTTTCCTCGCTTTTTTTAACACTTTTCTTGGAACTTTTTCCCTTTAAAAACAAATTTATTATTAATTACGAGAATAATACTCAACAATTAATCGTTCTAAGATTGGTAAACCAACACTTCTACGAGGTGCTAAATCACGAACAATTCCTACAGGCAAAATAAAATATTTTAAATTTAATTTTTGTTTAGATTGAAGTTTGGAAGTTTTAATTTTCCAACGTTTTAACTCTAAATGCGGAGGAATAGGAAGAGCGGGTCCAAAACGTTTATCAATAAATGTTTGTAAATGATCACCGAATTTTTTAGTTAATGTCTTATCGAAAGATAATTTTTGATTTAATCTTCTTATAATACTATTAATACGTGGATTACGACGATTACGCCCAGCTGATTTATATCTCGAATCTAAAAAGTTTAAGAGTTGTTGGAAAAAACTATTAAATTGTTCTGAAGATAAAAGTTTAGATTTTTTTCTTCTTAGATTAGTCTTATATTGTTTTGTTGTTTTTTGTTTTAAATTATAACTATCTAATCTTTGTAATAAAAGTTTTTGTTTTATTACACTCTTTTCTATGTGTTTATATTCATATCTAAAATATGACTGGAAAATTTTTTGTTTTAATTTAATATATTGTTCATTATTTTGAATAATATTTGACTCAGTCTGGATTTGAACTTTAGAAGAGTTAGCTTCTAATACAGCTCCTGTATTCATATAACTAGCATTCTCTGAAATAGCTTTTGCTTCACTAGTGACTAAATATAAATTTTGTAATGCAAAAAGTCTATCTAGTTTTATTAAACGTTGAAGAGAATTATTTAACATTACTGTTAATTTGTTGCAAATTTTTGTGCTTATTAAACCTTGCATTTTCAGTTGCTCTAAACGTGAAATACTAAGAATTTCACTTTTTTCAAAAGACTGTGCATTAGGACTCTTAATTGTTTTTTCTAAATTTACTAATTCCTGTAATAGATTAGTTTTATACATTTTAAATAATTTCATTTTGTCATTTAATTGTAATTTTTTATAAGTATTTAAATATTGATCTTTTAAAAAATTATATTTGGAAACAAATTCACGAATAGCTGATGAAATTTGAGAATTTTTATTTTTTTGATTATTAATTTTTAAATTAGATTGACATAATTCATTAACCCACTTAGTATTATAAATTACTTTAAAAGCATCCAACCCTCCTTTTTCTAAAACTAATATAACACTAGATAAAATAGCAGATAATTTCTGTTCAAATTCTCCTTTAAGTATTTCACGATTTGTTTGGAATTGACGAAGTTTACAAATTTGTTTATAGTACATAGTTAACAATCTTTTTAATTTTGTTTTCGTATATGTTGTATCTACATTATTGTTAAGAGAAATTACTTTTGTTTTTGATGACTTAGTTTTTTGTGTATTATTTGTTAAATAACTTAAGAATAAATTTTCAGAAATAAAGTTTTGTTTATACAATAAATTTAACAATACACGTTTCCAAGGACCATTAAAAGATTTTAAAACCGAACTAATTACATTTTGCATTAATGGTTCGTAATTAGAATTATTAGCAACAGTGTTTCTTTGCGTTTCTACAATTTGACGACAGTAAACAAATACACTAACTAAACGACGTAGTTTTTTCATTTTCATAAGATTTTGTTTATCAACAATAGTCTGTAATTTTTCTTGTTGTTTAGTCGTTAATAATTTTTGTTTTACCAATTGTTTAACAGTTACTCTAGCCCAACGTCCACGAGATTTTAAAATCTTTAATAAAGATGGGTTAAATTCAAAAGCTTTAGCTTTTTCAAGAGTTTTCTGACTATCCAGGTCTTTTGGTAAATAAGAAAGTCGAGAGCTAAAGTTTTCGCCTTTCAATGCTTTTAAACTTTGTTTAAATTTAGCAAATGTTTTGACCTTTTTCATTTTTTGGCTGATTTTTTGAATTATTTGGTTTTTCAATTCTAATGCTTTAGAACTACTAATAGATCCTTTTTCTTTCAAATCTAATAATTTATAATTTAAAGCTGAAAATAAACTAAAAATTTTTAATTTTTGTTTTATCAACACATATTTTCGTTCAGTAATAGTTTTAGCTTTTTTTAATTCATATAAGCGAGAGAAAACATCCATAAGGATACTCGAATAAATCAATCTATTAAATTTATTTGAAGACGTAAACGTCATTTTTTGTAAGTTTTGTAAAGATAATAATGTTTTTCTTAATTTTTGTTTTTGAATTTGTACATTAATTTTTTTATTTAACACATTAGCCATAGTTGATGAAATAATACCAAAAGAAACTAATGTATCAATATGATCATAGCTAATAAAACCTGTAGTTGTTGTTTGGTTATTTACAAAAGGCATAACACTAAAAATATGATTTAATAATTTAGAAATTTTTAGTTTTATCAAATTATTTTGACATTTTTTCAAAGAAAGACGTGAGCTAAAGCTTCCTCCTTTGAATAAAATATTAGTTAAAAATTGAGATTTTTGGAATTTTGAAACTTGTTTTAATTCAAAATTAAATTTATCTTTACGATAATTATCCATTAAATTTTGTCGAATAAATTCAAATAAAAGTTTTGTTGTGTAAATTTCTTTAGCTAAACTACCTTTATCGATATTACTATTATTAGTAACTATTCGGCTAAATTGTTTATAGTTTGTTAAATCTACACCAGTAGTTTTTTGTAACATTAATAAAATAGACTCGTTAAAAGAAATTAAATCACTCTCATTTTTTTCAGCCTTTAAAAGACTTACATTTAATTTTGTTAAATATTCTTTTTGTAATTTAAACTGAAGATTTGTTAATTGACCGGAAAGAGCCAAAGCTCGAGATTTTTTCTCATTCGATAAATCTTTAGCATTACTAATAGTTTGCAAATTAGGAGTAAAATAAGTATTTAGACAAAGTTTATTTAATACAGTTTTTCTTTGAGCAAAAGATAATGTCTGAAACATAGAAATTTGCTTAAATTTATTGGAAACTGTTTTAAAATTAGAATTAAATGGAGTTTCTTGTTTTTGTAAATATGAAACTAAACTTTGAAGAATCAAAGTTTTTTGCTTATTTTGGAGCATAATTTTTTCTTTCGAAGACCATGGACCTAAAGACTTTAATTTTTTTTGAAGAGAAATTAAACGTTGTAAAGCTTTTTTGATAACTGGTTTAATTACTGTTTTATTTTCAATTGTTAATTGTTTTAAAGAATTTGATGAAGGATGAGTAAACACAATACTTTTTTCTATAAAACGATAAATTAAAGATGTCAAACTATGATTAGGAGATTCAGAACTATTAACTAATTGTTCTAATGTTTGTTGAACCAATGCTTCCACTTCTAAACTATACTGAACCTGTTTATTTACTTTTTCTTTTTGGAAAAAGTTTTTCTCAGTACTTTGTTGAAATAATGAAAGTATTTTAGTAGTTAAATTTTTAGAAATATTTTTAAATAATGTTTGATATGTTCCATAATTGATAAATTTCCATTTTTTACGTTTATTTAATATACTAATAACAAATGTCTTTCTTTTAATAAGTTTAAAGATATTTTCATAATTATCTTTAAATTGTTCATACTGTTGAACAGATAAAATATCACGACTTCTTAACATATTCAAATTATATAAATAAATAACAAATTTTAAGTTTTTATTAAATTGTTTTAAATAAACAGATTTTGCTGATCGAACAGGAAATAGATGTTTATTTAAAATCATACCATTTTCAATAAAGGCTAATTTAGCAAATGTTTGATACATAGACGACTTTGCTCTTAGTCTTAATAGTTTATCATTTGTGTAATTAACCATTAAAAGATCAAGTTTATTATTGTTTAATTGGAGTTTTAATTTATTTAAAACTTTAGACAAATAAACGTTATCTATTTTATTATCTAAAAATGTAGTATCATTCGATAATAAATTATAATAAACTGGTATATTTGTTGACTTATAAATTTTAAAAATTTTTTTTGTAAAATTAGTAGATAAGTTAGTTGGTGCAATTAATGTACTTAGATTTGTAGCTAATTTAACAGATAAGTTCGAAGCTGTTAATTTTTTAAAAGTATTGCTAAATTCATAAATTTCAGTTTCTGTTAATAATGTATTTTTTCTTTGTAATCTAGATACTTTATAAAAAAGTTTAGCTTTTAATTCTTTATTTAAATATGCTAAGATAAAATGTTTATTTTCTAATAAAGATTTCATATTTTTCGATAAAATCTCTTTCTGTAAGAAATTTTTTAATTTTTGATACATTGTTTTATCTAATAAAACTGATTTTTGTTTCTTTAAAGAAAAAATACGTGAACTATTCAATGTTCTCTCTGAAATCGACGATTTCAGAGAGAAATTTTCTTCTTGGAATCGAAGATTCCAAGGAGAGAATGAAGAATTTTTATTATTTTGAACCATAAATTGATAACGTAATAAATATAATTTAATACTAGTTAAAATTTGTTTTGTTTCAGAGTGAAGAAAACTAAGTTTTTCAGTTAAATAATCCTGACAATTTTCTCTAGAATAAAAATATGCTTCTTCCTTTGTTAAAATTCCTCTCATTAAAATCTTACTAATAAGATAATTATATTGATTTTCAATATAATTAGTCATTAAAAAACTAAATTCGTCTTTTTCCCATTTTTGGAAGCTAGAACTATATTTTATTTTTTGACTTATTAAAAGACCAGACATCAATTTTAGTTCTTTTTGTCTATTTAATCCTAAATTTAATAAAGTTTTGGAACCCCAAGTGGTATTTTTAAATAAATTTAAAGAAGTTAAAGTTGTAATATTTACATTCTTAGCAATTAAAACTAACAGAGTTTTAATAATACGAAGTTTTTCATGTACATATTGTTTATTCAAACCTAAATTTAAAGTTTTATTCTGATCATAAAGATTTTGTAACTTTAAAATTAAATAAGAATATTGACTCGAAGAAATACTATTTAAAGTCTTTAAATTCTCTAGACCTTTTTTGATTAAAGATGGAGTCAATAAAAAAGAGAATTTTTTCCAAAAAGATGAAGAGCGAACAAAATTGTCTCTTTCTTTGTGTCCTAAATGTTGAATATTATTTGTTAAACTATTAGAATTTAAAAATGCCGTTTGAATAAAACTATCTAAAGATAAAAGTTCAGTTTGAGATAGTTTAGACATTGTACCAAATTCTAAGAATTTAGTTAAAACAACATTTGTTTGTTTTAATTTTTTAACTGCTAATTTCTCTCGAATATCAGAGAACATTTGTACAAAAACGGTATCATCCAATAGATTTAATTTATTTAACTTGTCTAAAAGATTTATTTTGTGAAGCTTAGAAATAAATGTAAAATTGTTAATTTTACTGCTCTGATAATGTTTAATAAAAGCAGATAAATCAGTTTTATTCAAAATAGTAATTAATACAGTTTGTGTAAACTCAGCTTTAGCAACAGAAATATTTTGTAATATATTTTGTTTTACAGACTCTGTTACATTTAATTTATTTTGTTTTTGTAAAATTAATACTTTCCATAAAGTGCTAATAGACCCAAATGTTTCTGTAATTTTTTCCAAATTTTTATTAAGAACTCTATTTAAAAGGCTTGACTGAGAAACAGACTGAGGAAAGTCCACTATAGAAACAAGACTCTTTAATTTTTGTAATAATTGGAATTGATTATTTAATAAATTTTTTAAAGATTCATAATCTTTCCCTTTGATTAAATGAAAATCTTTTAATAGATTTAATTTCTGGAATAGACTATTTTTTTTATTTAAAATATTTAAAAATATTTTTGTACGGCATAATATTTGATTACAGTTTTGATTAAACTGAGAAAAAAGAGAAAGTTTTGAATTTGATTTTAAACTTTCTAATAAACTAATTTTACATTTTGTTTGATTGATTAAAAGCTTTTGTTCTAAGTTTAATACAAGTTCAGAATCAGGTGACAATTTATTACGTCTAAGATTTAATTTTGATTTATTTAAAATAGAATCTTTAAAATGAACAAGAATAGTCTGATGATTTTTAATATTTAATTGAATCATCTGTTTAAAATTCTCAAAATTAGAATAATTAATTAAATTATATCTCTTTAAGAAATTTAAAGTTTTTACCATTTGAATTTTTTGTTTTTTAGCTGAATATAAACTATATTTATTTAATAAAGATATTTGATTTTCTGAATAGTCTACTAAGAAAACAGCTTTTGGTATACTTACCATAGCAAAATTTATGATTTTCTTATAAAGAGTATTACTTTGATTCGAATTTAAATTTACCAATTTCTCGATTAAATTGTTTTCCAAGAAAAAACTTTCAGTTTTTTCTAGTTTCTCGGAAGCTGCGCTTCCGAGAAAACTTTGTTGACTAATTTTCAAAGTTGTTAATTTAGAACAAGTTAAAACTGTTTTAATTGAGTTAATAACATTAGTTAAAATAGTTTTTACTAACTCTTCTGATTTTAAAACAAATGAAAAAATACTACTAAAATATGGTCTAATACCATTCATTAAAATTTCCGAAGAAAAAAACTGGTTTACAAAATTTAAACTAGTTTGTAAATGAGTTTTCATTTTGTCTAATAATAATAATAATGAAATATCATTCTGGATTTTTTTATCTAAAATGGAAGAAGAAAGCTCAAACTCTCGAGTCTTTCCTATTTCCGTTCCAACATTTTTATTATTTAGTTTTGTAAAATGTTTTAATTTAAGACTAAATAATAAAATATCCATACTAAATTTCTTAGAATCAATTGATTTTGCTTCAAAATTTCTATGTTTAAAAAATTCTTTAAAATTTTGTGATATTGATAAAATATTATCAATTTTAAAATTTAAATTAGTTTTTGAAACTAAAACCTTACAAAATTTAGAAAACACCACAAATATAAAATTATGAAAATGATTTAGATTTAAACTTAAATTTTTAGATTCAAAAAGGAAATTAGTTAAAATTTTTGAACGAAGATTTGTATACTTTGGCTTTTTAAAGTTTTTTTGGTTTTTTAAACTAGATAGTTTTGAAAAAATATTTTTATATTGTTTAAATAAAGCTGGAACATTCATTAATTGTGCATTTACTGATTGATCAGCTAATTTATTACTATTTAGTTTTGGAATTAATGTGTTATTCACCTTCCCAGATTTGAATGTAACTGGAAGCGATGCTCCATTACTAAATTCTACTTTGTTTGAATTATTAAAAGTCGAGGAAAAGCTAGAGTTTTGGCTCTCTCTTTTTAAAAGCTCGGCGTTTAAAAAATTTTGGGATTGATTATCAGATGATTTTTTAAAAATCGATGAATAAAAGTCGGGAGCTTTAGCTTCTGCCTTTCTTGTAGTTTTAGTTAAATTTACTTTTGGAGTTTTTCCTATTATGCGTGAATCAAATTTTTTACGTTCTATAAAAGAAGAATTTTTTACGTCCCTTGTATTTTTTAATATTGTAGCATAAAATCTTGTTCCAAAAAGACGTAACGCTCGACTTGTTTTTGTATAAACATATTTTTCTCGATAGGCAACTGGATCTTTGCTAAAACTAGGATTAAATTTTTTTAAACTGGATTGGAATGAAGAAACATTTAAAAGCTTTTGTTTAGATTTACTATTTAAACATTTAGCCGCAACAATACGAACAAAAACACTAGGAGAAAATTCTTTTTTTATTTGTTTATTTTCTGTTAGATTTGTTGCACTGTCCTTATTGACACGTTTTCGTCTTTCTAAATTTGTTTTTGGTAACATTTTGGCTCCATTCATTAAAATTAATGCTGATATAGAGCGTTTACTTTTTCTAGTAATAGATTTTTTTAAAGGTTTTTTATTAAATTTCGAAGAAATCTGATTATTCGAATGACTAAAAAGTTTCGCAACATCCAAAGAATTTAATTTACGTAAATTTTCTAAATGTAAATAAAAAGGATTGGCAGGATAAGTATATAAAATTTTATTATTTTTTGATTTTTTATAAATAATCACACGCACATTTTTATTGATAGATTGTTTTCCAACAAAAAATGGATGAATTACGATCATTTTGCCGAACCCATAACTTATTGCATCAGCTTCTTTTCGACCTCGATGATTAATTGTAACATTTAAAACCGCACCAATTTTTAAAGATTGAATCTTTGCACGTTTTTCATTTTTTACATATTTGCGTGATTGAGAGTTTTTTGATAAAGTTTTACTAGAAGTCTTTAAATTTTTTGTTGGCATAGTAACGCCTTTGCGACCAAACTCTAAAATTTGTAAAATACGATCATAACGAGATTTCTCTCTATCAAATTCACTTAAAAAACGACTCACTAATTCCATTGAGATAATTTTTGGAGCAACTGTTATTATATCTTTAGGCTCACATTGATAACTTGGAATCGTTACTTTTTTCTTATTAATTAAGATATGACCATGACTAATTAATTGGCGAGCCGCCTTAATAGTTGGTGCCATATGTAATCTAAACACAATATTATCTAAACGCATTTCTAATAAACGTAATAAAACTCGTCCTGTTGAACCTTTTATTTTTTTAGCCTGTTGCACATATCTTACTAATTGGCGTTCCGTTAATCCATAATGGAAACGTAATCGTTGTTTTAATTTTAAACGAATTAAATAATCATACTCACATGATTCATAAGGTTTCTTTTTAAAACTTTTATTACGGCCATGTTCACCAGGTGGAATAATTTTTCGAGGACCAAAAGGATTTACAGGATTTAAAGGTTTAAATGCTGGTTTTTTTCTAGTCAAACCACTCAAATGTCCTAAACGACGTGTTATTCTTAAACGAGGTCCTAAATATCTAGACATAGTTTTTTAGTTTCAAAATTTTTCTATACATAGAACATAAATAAAAAACTTTCACAAAGTTTTTTTTTTCGAATTTTCAAACTTGAACAAAACAAAAGTATTTTTAAAAATGACTGGGAAAAAAAAGAAGTGGGAAAAAATAAATAAAAGTCAAAAACAGATAATGTGACAAAAACCTTAAAAAAAATCAGTTTTTCGAAAGTTAAATAAAAATCAAAAGCTACAAAAAGCTAAAGAAAGGGAAAAAAGCTCCAAAAGAAAAAAAAGCTTCGAAAAGGGGAAAAAGTTCGAGAGAAAATTAAAAAAATAAATTTATTTAGTTTTTTAATTTTTCTCACTAACTTTTTGCACCAGGGTAAAAAAAAGGTAGCTAAAGCGAACTTTTTTTTACCCTTGGAAAAAGTTCTACTTTTTCCCCTTTTTTCCTTTATTTTTTCTTTCTGCTAGCAAAAAAAGAAGACTTTTTGCTAGCAGAAAGAAAAAATAAGGGCATTCCCACGGAAGCAGAGCTTCCGAGGGAAACTTTCACCTATGTTTAAGAGAGTTTTACAAGAGCTATAGCTCTTGTAAAACTCTCTTAAACATGGGCATTTCCCCGGAAGCAAAGCTTCCGGGGAAACCTTTTACCCTTATTTTTTTTTCTGCTAGCAAAAAATCTTCTTTTTTGCTAGCAGAAAAAAAAATAAGGGCATTTTCCCCCGGAAGCAGAGCTTCCGGGGGAACCTAAGAAAAAAATTTAGTTTTTTTCCCTAACAAATAAATTTCATTTTTTTTCCAAGGGAAAAATTTCATTTTTCCCTAGTTTCCCGCAAGCTTTGCTTGCGGGAAAACACTTTTTTCCCTTTCTTAGCTTTTTTTTCTTTCAAAGCTTTTTTTTTTCTTTGCTTGCAGGAAAATTTTGCTTTTAAATAAAAAACAAAGGCTCAGCTTTTGACTTTCAAGTTCTTTTTTTTATAACAATTTTAACCCAACTTTTCTCTTTTCTAATCATAACAAGAAATACTTTTTAAAAAGTTTTTATTTAAACTAAAAAAGTTTTATTTAGTAAAAACTCTAAATTATTTAATCTATACAATGTCTGCTCTTTTGTTTTAAAACATACATCTTTTAGTTGCTGCTTACGTCATAAAAAGCCTAAAAAAGGACTTTCAACAAAACTCTATACAAGGTTCCCTCGGAAGCTTCGCTTCCGGGGGAAATACCCATGTTTAAGAAAGAGAAGAAAGGGAAAAAAGTTTTGAAGGAAAAAAAAGCTTAGAAAAGGGGAAAAAGTTCTACTTTTTCCCCTTTTTCCCTTTATTTTTTCTTTCTGATAGAAAAAGTAATCCTTTTTCTATCAGAAAGAAAAAATAAAGGGAAAAAGGGGAAAAAAGCTGAGCTTTTTTCCCCTTTTACCCTTATTTTTTCTTTCTGCTAGCAAAAAAAGAAGACTTTTTGCTAGCAGAAAGAAAAAATAAGGGCATTCCCACGGAAGCAGAGCTTCCGGGGGAACCTCGGAAGCAAAGCTTCCGAGGGAACCTTTGGCCCTTATTTTTTTTGTCTCATAGAAAAAGTAAACCTTTTTCTATGAGACAAAAAAATAGGGGTATTTTCCCCCGGAAGCGGAGCTTCCGGGGGAAGCTTCATAACTTTTTTTCCTTTTCAAAGACTCTTTTTAAAATGAATAAAAGTCCAACTTCTTTAAGTGGAAAAAAGTCTAGGTTTTTTCAAAGCTTTTTTCTTTGCTTTTGCTCTCTCTCTTCTGTTGACGTGGCGAAACTAATGGGTAAGGCAGGGGCTAAATAGGTCTTCTACCCATTTAGCCCCTGCCTTACCCATTAGTTTCGCCACTCCCAAATTTTTTTCTAAGAAAAAAGCGGGTTCCGCCGGAAGCAGAGCTTCCGGGGGAAAAAAAGAAAAAAGTAGCTAAGGCGAAGCTTTTTTTCTTAAGCTTTTTCCCTTTCTCCATCTAGCCTTTTCTAGCAAAAAAAGTCAAAAACTACTAGAAAAAAAAATTCTTAGAAAAAAAAAGAAGCACAGCTTCTTTTTTTTTCTAAGAATTTTTTTTGTTGTTTTGAAATCTATTAAAACGGAATAATTCTTAACCTTGACGCTGTTTATGTTTTGGATTCACACAAATCACTAAAATTTTTCGTTTTCTACGAATTAAACGACAATTGGCACAAATTTTTTTTACTGAAGCACGAACTTTCATATATATAGTTTATAAAATTTTTATTTTTTCGCAAGGAATAAAAGTCAGAGGAAAAATGGGACAAAAAAAATAGTTTTTTTCAAAGCGGGAGCTACAGCTTCTTTTTTGCTTGGAGAAAAAAAGCGAAGCTTTTTTTTATTCGCTTTAGCTACCGACTTTTTTTTTAAGGTAGAAAAAAGGATACTGTAAAGAGAAAAAAAAAAAGACAAATTTTTAAGAATTATTCTATACGGATAATTTTTAGCTCTCTCTCTTTCCCATAAAAAAAAACTTTATCCCTAAGAAAAAAATTTTATTTTTCCAAGTTCTCGTAAGCTTCGCTTGCGAGATGAGAAAAAAAGAGAGAGCTTTAGCTCTCTCTTTTTCATTTTGCCTCTCAATTTTTTTTTTTTTATTCATTCTTTTTTCTAAAATAGGCACCATCTAGCTATTTCCTATTAGCCTATTTAGATCAAAAAAAACAAAGAAGAACAATTACTAACTACAGACAAAAAGTCTCAAAATTAATCTTCCTCTTTGCTTAAAAAATTTCCTTAAATGTTTTCCCGTAAGAAGGGGGCTTTAGCACTCTTCTTACGGCCCTCGGAATCATAAATTCCAAGGGAAACAATGTTCTCTCTGAAATCGTAGATTTCAGAGAGAAATTTTGGAAAAAAAAGCTTTAGCTTTTTTTTCCAACAATGAGAAAAGAATCTAACTCTTATTTTAAAAAAGTAGAATAAATTATTCTAATTTTTTAAAAAGTGATATTATATTACAAAAAAACAAATAAGGAAAGCAAACTTTTTGAACACATTTGACACAAAATTAACGAGAAAGAGCTTTTGCTTTTTTTCTACCTTAAAAAAGCTAAGGTTTCCCCGGAAGCTTCGCTTCCGGGGAAATGCCCATGTTTAAGAGAGTTTTATACGAGCCATAGCTCTTATAAAACTCTCTTAAACATGGGTGAAAGGAAGAAAAAAAAGTTTTACTTTTTTTTCTTTTCTCATCCCTCGAAAGCTTCGCTTCCGAGGGAAAAAAGGGAAAAAGTAGAACTTTTTCCCCTTTTCTAAGCTTTTTTTTTCTTCATAATGCGAAGAGAAAAGAAAAAAAAGCGGAGTTTGTAAAACGGAAAAAAGTCAAAAACTAAAGAAGAAAAAACGTGTTTTCCCGCAAGCAAAGCTTGCGGGAAACTAGGGAAAAATGAAATTTTTCCCATCTCTTTGCGGGCTTAAGCCCGCAAAGAGAAGTGAAAAATTTCGTTTTTCACTTGAAAATAAAAAAATAAATAAATTTATTTTTTTATTTTCAAGGGAAAAATGAAATTTTTCCCTTGGAAAAAAACTCGCTTTTTTTCACATTACGGGGAAATTCGCTAAAACTTTCTCTCTTTTGTTGATTTTTTCTCATTTTTTTTTTCGCTTTAGCTCTCTCTTTTGCTAGATTATTTATCTAAACAAAATATAGTCAAACTAAGCTTGAATCTTTGAAATAAGAAAAAAACTAAAAAGTGAATAAAAAAAAAATATTAACGTTTTGTTTTTTTATTCACTTTTTTAGTATGAGTTTTAAACGTACGAGTTAAAGCAAATTCGCCCAGTTTATGTCCAACCATTTTATCTGTAATAAAAACTGGAATATGTTCACGTCCGTTGTGAACAGCAACTGTGTGCCCTATCATAATAGGTACAATTGTAGAAGAACGTGACCAAGTTACAATTACTTTCTGAATACCTTTTATATTTAATTTTTCAATTTTTTTTAATAAATGGTCTGCTACAAAAGGTCCTTTTTTAAGTGAACGTGACATTTCAAATTCCTTCAATATTATTTTTATCTAGTTTTTAATACTCAAAAAAATAAAAATTTGCAAAAAACCTAAGGTATAGAAAAACTTCTGCCTTGTTTCCCTCGGAATCGACGATTCCGAGGGAAAAAGTTCTCTCTGAAATCGTCGATTTCAGAGAGAACCTTGAAAAAAATTATCCTAAACCTTAAAAATTCTCCGAAATGAACAATTTTAAAAGGAAAAAAAAAAGAAGCAGAGAGAGCTTTAGCGTAGAAAAAAGTTCGCTTTAGCTACCTTTTTTTTACCCTGGTGCAAAAAGTTAGTGAGAAAAATTAAAAAAATAAATAAATTTATTTTTTTAATTTTCTCTCGAACTTTTTCCCCAAGAGAAATTAAAAAATAAATAAATTTATTTTTTAATTTCTCTAGCTGAAAAAAGTTTGTTTCTCTGTCGTTTAAATTGTTCCTAAAAGAACAATTTAAACGACAGAGAGTCGAACTTTTTCCCCTTTTTCCCTTTATTTTTTCTTTTAGAGCTTTTTTCACCTTCTATAACTTTTTTTCCAAAAATTTCTCTCTGAAATCGTCGATTTCAGAGAGAACATTATTTCCCTCGGAATCTTCGATTCCGAGGGAAAAATTTTTCCCGGAAGAAGAGAGCTAAAGCCCTCTTCTTCCGGGAAAACATTAAAAAAATAAATGTGGATAGTTTTGATTTTTAAAAAACAAATTATTAATTTAGTTTAAAGTATTTGAATTTGGGAGAAAAAATATAGAAAAAGCAGAATGAAAAAAGGAAAAAACCTTAAAAAAATTAACTAACTTTTTTTTCTTTTGTTTCTGACTTTTATTCACTAAATTAAAAAATTTTGAGACTATCTTCTCTGACTCCAAATCTATCTTTATTTGTATTTAAAAAAGCTAAAATACGAGAGTAAAAAACAAAAGCTACGAAATAAAAAATCTAAGCTAAATGTCCCTGTTCGCTAATAGCGAACTTTTTTTCCAAGGGCAGAAAAAAGTTCGCTTTAGCTAACTTTTTTCTACCCTAGCTAAAAAAAGTTTGTTTCTCTGTGGTTTAAATTGCCCTTTTAGGACAATTTAAACCACAGAGAGTCGAACTTTTTTTCTTTTCTACCTTATTTTTAAACTTTTTTTGTTGGTTTTCCTATTCAAAAAAACTTTAGCTCTTGACTCTCTCCCATTTTTCCCTCAGAATCGAAGATTCCGGAGGAAACAATGTTCTCTCTGAAATCGACGATTTCAGAGAGAAATTTTTGGAAAAATAAGGGCATTTCCCCCGGAAGCAGAGCTTCTCTTTTTTTTCACTATTAAAGTGAAAAAAAGGAACAAACAATGAGAAAACTGCACTATGAAGTTATTTCGCTGATACATTTATTTTATTATAGTTAAAATAAATGTATCAGCACTTTTCAATAAATAAAATGAAAAACAGAAGCTACTGAAAAAGCTGCGCTTTTTTTTCTTTTGAATGAAAAAAAAAAATGACTTTATATTCTAATTTTTTTTTTTTAAAAGTTTTTAAAAAATTAGAAAGAAAGACGCTAAAAAAGTAGCTTTAGCTTGTAAATAAGCTAAAGCTACTTTTTTTAGCGTCTTTCTTTCTAAAAATTAAATATCTAATCATCATAAAACTTTAACAATTCACATAAATAAGAAAAATCAATTTTAGTCTAATGGTTTTAAGCTTAAAACTGGCTCTGTTAAACGATCAATACCTTTTTCGAAACCTGCAGCAGCAGCGCGTGCACGACCTGCATGCCATAAGTGACCAACAAAAAAGAAGAAACCTAAACAGAAATGAGAAGTTGCTAACCAGCTTCGAGGTGACACGAAGTTAACTGAGTTAATTTCAGTTGCTACACCACCAACTGAGTTTAATGAACCTAATGGAGCATGAGTCATATATTCAGCTGCACGACGTTCTTGCCATGGTTGAATATCATTTTTCAGTTTGTTTAAGTCTAAACCATTTGGACCACGTAATGGTTCTAACCAAGGACCACGGAAATCCCAAAAACGCATTGTTTCACCACCGAAGATAATTTCTCCAGTCGGAGATCGCATTAAATATTTCCCTAAACCTGTTGGACCTTGTGCAGAAGCAACGTTCGCACCTAAACGCTGATCACGTACTAAGAATGTGAAAGCTTGAGATTGAGAAGCTTCAGGGCCCGTTGGACCATAAAATTCACTAGGATATGCAGTGTTGTTAAACCAACCCATACAACAAGCAACGAAGCCCATTAATGCAATAGCACCTAAACTGTAAGAAAGATAAGCTTCACCTGACCAAACAAATGCTCGGCGTGTCCAAGCCCAAGGTTGTGTGAAAATATGCCAAATACCACCAAAAATTTCAAGTGTACCAATCCAAATATGTCCACCAATAATGTCTTCCATATTGTCAACGGATACAATCCAGCCATCACCTCCAAAAGGAGATTTTAATAAGTAACCAAAAATAACCGCTGGATTCGTTGTAGGATTTGTGATAATACGTGTGTCTCCCATTATTTTTAAACGAATCGTTAATTCGTCCCAAGAAAAGAAAGGGCTACTCTTTCTTTTCTTGCTTTACATCACTGTAAAGATAAGACTATATCTTAGCCCTGTTTTTTTTTTAACAGGGCCTCTACCGTTTCGCAACACCTTTGTTGCTACTCCCTTTCGGGATAGTCGTTAAATCTTTTTTTATCTTAATTTTGGGTAAAGTTTTTTTCCAACATTTCTCTCTGAAATCGTCGATTTCAGAGAGAACATTGTATATTTTATTTTTTTTATCCTTTTTTTTTTTAATTTGTTTTGTCAATAACTTTTTCAGGTGAAACATAATTCCAATCTTTGTATTTTTTATTCTTTAACCTTCTATATGCCATAGATCTGGTAGGTATTTCACCAGCTTCAACTGCTTCTTTTATTGAGTCATAATAATTGCCATTTGCAATGATTGGCTCATAACCGTGTTTAATTTTCTCGATTACTCTATAATTTTCAAAATTCTGTGCAAGTTTAGCGCGTATACGCGATTCAGACTCCCCAGTAATTCTATGAGCTTCCGCAATACTCTCGTATCACTGACCATCGATTTTGCAAACAACACGGTAATTTTCAGTATGAATACGTGGCTTAAAAGTATGCTCATTATATACTTGATTAGCTTCATAGGAAGAAACAATGTCAGTTTCTTTCTGCCGACGAATGTTTTTTTCCTTCCATTCTGGACCAATAAATAAAATATGTGCCTCAAATTGGTCAGGGCCGAATCTATTCCAATCTAATTGTAACTCCGTACAATCAGCGGCACCTTCTAGCAATTGTCGACTATGTTTACCGAGACGATCTAACACATTTGCCGATTCCCCAATATATCTCTTATCATTCACTTTACAATGAATTTCATAAAGACCAGGCTCTATGGCAATAAACAGGTTAAAAGAAAAAATATTGGTTGATTCTAATGAAAAAGGATGAGCTTTTGACGTGGCGAAACTAGGAAAGGCAGTGGAAGAAAATGTGGGTAAAAAGGGGAAAAAGCTCTGCTTTTTCCCCTTTTACCCACATTTTCTCTTTCTCCTAGGAAAAAAAGAGACTTTTTCCTAGGAGAAAGAGAAAATATGGGCATTTCCCCCGAAAGCAAAGCTTTCGGGGGAACCTTTTCCCATTTAGCCCCTTGGGAAAAAAAAGTTCGCTGAAGCGAACTTTTTTCCTTTTCCCCATTAGTTTCGCCATTCCCAAAGGATAAAGCTTTTTTTCGTAGAAAAAAAGCAAAAAAAACTTTACAATACGAATAAAATAAAAAGTTGATAAGGAATTGTCTCAATTTGTGAAACAAATTGTTTACGTTGAGATATTTTCCTTTTAGGTAGAATTGAGAGAAAAAAGCTTTTTTTCTCTCGTTTACATCATCTTTTAATGATGGGAGGCGGGTTGAAAATTTACCTCCTGGAGCCCAAGTATCATATACACCACCAAAGTACATAGCTTTCCAAACAAGAAGCCAAGCTCCAAAACCTAAAATAATTAGGTGGAAACCTAAAATGCTTGTCATTTTGTTCTTGTCTTTCCACGTGTAACCAAAAAATGGGAATGTTTCTTCTAATGTTTCAGGCCCAATTAGTGAGTGATATACACCACCAAAACCTAACACAGCTGAAGAAATTAAATGTAATACACCAGAAACAAAATACGGGAAAGTATCAATTACTTCGCCACCCGGGCCAACACCGTAACCTAATGATGCTAAATGAGGTAATAAAATAAGACCTTGTTCATACATAGGTTTTTCTGGCACGAAGTGTGCTACTTCAAATAAGTTCATTGCACCTGCCCAGAAAACAATTAAACCCGCGTGTGCTACGTGAGCACCTAAAAGGCGACCTGAAAGATTGATTAAACGAGCATTACCAGACCACCAAGCAAAACCAGTGGATTCTTGGTCTTTACCACCGAGAGACAGTGTACCGTTATATAGAGTTTCCATGCAAAAATATTCTTATGCATTATTTCTGAAGTCTATTCATTTTATCTAAAAATAGAATTTTTAAAAAGGAAAAAAGCTAACTGGAAAAAAAGTCGACAAAAGAGAAAACTAAGTCTAGTTTCGCGTCGTCCTAGCAAAAAGAAAAAAGCGAAGCTTTTTTCTTCCCACAAGAGAGCTAAAGCTTGTAATGAGCTTTAGCTCTTTCTTTTCCCATACATTTTTTTAAATGGAAAAAAGTAAAATTTTTTTTTTCCTTTGCCTTTCAACACTTTTAACTTTAAGCCAAAATTTCTATAATTAAGTATCTTAAACAAATAGAACTTCACCAAAAAAAAGATCCATCATCAAAGTGAAAAACACTATATATATAGTGTTTTTCACTTTAGTAAAAAGAATTAGAGTAAGGTTATCTTTTTTCGGGATTTCATATGAAAAATTTTATTGATCTGTAGATTTTTTCGTATACGGAAAAAAGAAATATAAAAGGAACTAAACAGTTTTTTCTGTCTAATTTTAAAGAATTAGACAGAAAAACGCAATCTAAACAAAATCCTTTTTACTAACGTTAAAAACAATAGAAATATAATGTTTTTAACATTAATAAAAATTCAAAAAGTATATTATGTTGGTTTCATTAATTTAAAATTATACTTGAGTCTCGTTTACTTCTTTAATACCATTTCCTTGGTATTTTATTATTATTATTATGATAAAGAGCTTCCCGTTCTTTTTTGAAAAATTAACTTTTTTAGTTCTTGCATTTTGTACTAAAAAAGTTTGATAGTGAATTAAAAAGAAGTTTTTGTAAACTATTTAAAAAAAATTTAGACTCGACAGTAAAAAATTCAGTCAGTGACTGCTAGAAAAAATATTCTTATATTTTAAAATGTGAACAAAAAATGATACTTAAAAATAAACATATTTTATTTCGACATTTAAATTTCATTTAGAATAAAAAGTCCAGCAAAAAAGTGTACGACTCAATAAATCTATTGAGTCGTAAATGGCATGCTTTTGTTCTCGTTCCAATTTCTTGTACAAGTTAGCCATGGTATTAACTAATGCTTTTTCCAACTCGCACGAAAGCAGCAAGAATATCAGTATCTTTAACCATATAATCTGGTGTATAGTAAGGTCAGGTAGGTTAGAATACTTGTCTTCCCTCCTTTAGATCTGTACATGCTGCGTCAACAGCATACAGCTCAAGCATAGATAAGCATCAACTTAGAAAACTCTATTTTTATGCCTGTCTATGCTAACTCACCTGAGTTATAGACTTTTCTAAAAATTTAGAAAAAAATATAAGTTTGTGATCTAGTCATTATTTAAAAGGAAGTGAATTGAAAAATTGCTTTGATTGAATAAAAGTCAAAAACTTTGAACCAAAGAAGCTTGAAAAATAGACTAAAAAAAAAGCTGCGCTTTTTTTTTCTATTTTTCTGTTTAAGCGATATAGATTTTGTTTCTTAGAAACGTTTTTTATAGGAGATTTAGACAAAAAACTATTTTAGAACAACCCACTTCTCTTTTTTATTAATTCTTTCATCTTATATTTGTAAGATATTATAAAGTAGTCTAGTTAAAAACTAAATTTAACAAACTGGTGAAAGTTCTAAAAAGCTCGGCTTTTTTCCTTTTGCCCCTTCTTTAAGAGAGTTTTACAAGAGTTATAACTCTTATAAAACCTCTCTTAAAGAAGGGTATTTCACCCGGAATGGGAGAACCTAAACTTTTTTGTTCTATGTTAAATTGAAACTAGAGACAATATAAAGACTTTTATTATAAAAACTATCTAAACAGATTAATGATACATTACCCATTAGATTTATTTATAGTTTTTTTAACTTGGTGAGTTTCCTTTTCCATATTAAGCTATATTGATTTTCGTCTCTTTTGGTTCTAAATGTTAGCTAACCTACAAATGCAACTTAAAATATACCTTTAAAATTTAAACAATATAAATTTTAAAAAGAAAAATAAAATGCTAAGACCAAGAAAAAAAATTTCTTCACTAAATTTTTTTTATAGGTTAGGAAAAGCGTTGAAGAAAAAAAAATAAAGGAAGGGGAAAAAAAGCTGAGCTTTTTTCCCCTTTTATCCTTATTTTTTCTTTCTGCTAGCAAAAAAAGAAGACTTTTTGCTAGCAGAAAGAAAAAATAAGGGCATTCCCACGGAAGCAGAGCTTCCGGGGGAACCTCGAAAGCAGAGCTTCCGGGGGAACCTCGAAAGCTCTGCTTCCGAGGGAAGCTTTGACCCATGTTTATTTATATTCTCCAAAAGAACTAAATCAATTAAATGAAAGGCAAGATTTTCCCGGAAGCAAAGAAGTTTCCCCCGGAAGCAAAGCTTCCGGGGGTTGAGAAAAGAAAAGAAAGCTAAAGCGAGAAGAAAAAAAAGTTTAACTTTTTTTTCCAAGGGTTTTAAATTGTTCTTTTAGGAACAATTTAAAACCCTAGCTAGAAAAAAGTTTGTGAGAGAAAATTAAAAAATAAATAAATTTATTTTTTAATTTTCTCTCGAACTTTTTTTTCTTCTCTTTCGCTTGTGAAAAAACTGAAAAAAGAAGTGTAACTTCTTTTTTCAGACCTTTTTTCACAAGCGAAAGAAAAAGCTTAGTGAAGAAAAAAAGTTTAAAAAAGCTAGCTTTTTTAAACTTTTTTTCTTCTCGAAGCTTTCTTTTCTTCCTTTTCCCATTGTTCCCTCGGAATCGAAGATTCCGAGGGAAAATGTTCTCCCGGAAGAAGAGAGATAAAGCCCTCTTCTTCCGGGAGAACATTGCGGGAAACTAAGAAAAAATTTTATTTTTCCCTTGGGAAAAAAGCAAAAAAGAACTTTAGCTTAAAAATTATCCACTTAGAATCATTTTTAAGATCATTGACAAGCTGAAGCTACTTTTTTACATTATCCTTTTTTCATTTTTAAATAGCCAATTGGATTTATTCGTTTACATAAAATCAAAAATGGAGGATAGCAATATATTTGAAAAAAATTATATATAACTAGACCTAATAAAAACATTTTAAAATACGATTAAGATATTTTATTTTTTTAATCACTAAAGAATGAATTAACAAAATTTTTAAGCTTTTTTTAGAGGGAACTTCGACTTAGTATTAAACTTATAATAGAGTGGCAAATAAAGATTACAAATCTTATTATTTGTAATAATACATAATCCTCTCTAAAAAAAGAATTAGTAATTCGTTAATTTTTAGTTTTAATTTATTATTTGTAATACAATTAGTCCTATTGGTTTTGCTTTAATAATACAACGTGATTCACTCTCAAAAAAAGTAAGCTTCCTTATTTTTCAAAATAAATAAAAGTCAGAGATGGAAAAAAAAGAGAGAGCTAAAAGGAAGAAAAAAGCTTAGTGAAGAAAAAAAGTTTAAAAAGTTAACTTTTTAAACTTTTTTTCTTCACTAAGCTTTTTCTTGAGCTTGTGAAAAAAGGTCTGAAAAAGAAGTTACACTCCTTTTTCAGTTTTTTCTTCTCGCTTTAGCTTATTTTTTCCATAATCATTCGTACAATCTTTCTAATAATTTTTTTCTACTTTACGAAAGCGACTATATAATATAGTTACTTTGTTAATTCTTTTCTCTGTTTAGAGAAAATTAGTTACTGTCACCTACAACTATGTATAGTTACATAAGTTTGCAACTTTATTAATAAAAATTACTAAACACTGAGCAAGGAGGGATTCGAACCCCCGGCTCCGTGGTTCGTAGCCACGTGCTCTAGTCCACTGAGCTACATGCCCTAAACAATAATAACTTTATTATATTATAGCTAAGGAAAAAAAAATATAAAATTTTTTATTGTTGCTGTGTAAAAAAAATTTTAATTAAAATGAGGCAAAGTCCAGACTTTTTTTTCCCAACTTTAGTTCTAGACTTTTTCCCATTTTAAAAATTGTCCAACCAAGACAATTTTTAAAAACTTTAGCTACCGACTTTTCTTGAAAAAGAAGTAAAAAAAAATTAATTTTTCCCAAACAATCCAATAATTTTTCAAAATTGTTAAACAATCACAAACTTTTAATTACTTAAAGTTAGCAATTAATAACGTTTATTAATCTCCTCAGGTAGGACTTGAACCTACGACCAATCGGTTAACAGCCGACCGCTCTACCACTGAGCTACTAAGGAATTTTTGGCAACTTTATTTATAAATCTATTATAGCCTAAACCACCCAAAAGTCCATTATTGAAATAATGGACTTTTAGAAAATAAAAAATTTCATTTTAAAAAAAAATTTGATACTTTTCTATAGATCAAAAAGTAATAACTTTTTAAACTCCTTATTTTTCTGGATTTTTTTAAAAAAAATTTTAATACTTTTCTCTAAAGAAAAAAGTAATAATTTCTTCTCTAAAGAGCGAACTAATTTGACTTTAATTTTTTAACTATTTTTAATTAAATCTAATTCTAACATTTAAAATGTTAAAATCAACTTTAGTCTTTTAAAAATTATTTTTTTTCATAAAGATAATTTAAAAAAAAAGCTTTTATCCTTCGTTCATTTGTAAACTAGATTTTATTTAATTTAACTAAATTTTTAATTTTTGTAAGTGTAAAAAATTTAAGCTTTATGGGTAAGTATATTCAAAATAATTGATAAATACTAAAAAATCATCTAAATTATTAGCATATCCATAGATTTTGTGAAATGATTTTTGAAAAGTAACTCTAATAGAAATACCATTCAAAGCTACTAATTTTAAAGTTAGATAAGTTTTTTTCGAATATAGATGCTGAAATTAGAGTTTTTTTCTTTTTTACGAGTGATCATGAACTTTCTATTGTTACTTTTTTTTTCCAAGTTCCAACTTCCTAAAGTTGAAAAAAAAAGGTTTCTCTAACGTTAAACCATTTAATCATATTCTGATTAAACAAATTCTCCTTTCGATTAAAATAATTATTCAAATTATTAGACTTTCCACATATGTTTTGAGCTAACATCTATGACCAAATAAAGTTAAAAAGAAAAAAGTACAGCTTTTTATATTTTTTTTCTTCACTTTAACTCCTTTCCTTCTTTAGCTCTTGACTTTATTCTATTTGAAACAGTTTTGAACACTGCCTTTAAAACAAATAAGCAACGTTTTTTAAAGTTTTAAAGATACAATGGACTTTTTTTTTTCATAACATTGAAAATATAATAAGTTTTGTGTCTTTTAGTTAGCGGATGACGCGATTCGAACGCGCGACATTGGACTTGGAAGGACCACGCTCTACCAACTGAGCTACATCCGCTTATTTAAAATTTTATTGATAAATAAGAAAAATTATAAAAAAAGTTTTCTTATTTATCAATAACAAAATAAATAAATGAGTTATTACATTCTAAAAATCAATAATAAAAAATAACTGTGAATAATTTTTTAAGTTTTATTTTAGGAAAAAATTGTAAACTTAAATCACTAAACAACTTCACGGATTTAAATTTAACTCTTTAATAACAAATAAAAGAGTTAAATTTAAAACTTATTTAAAAAATGTACATAAAGAAAAAGCAACATAAATATATGTTCAACCTAAAAACATAATACATGAATATTTCACTTATTTTATAAAAAATTAAGCACGACCTGTCATTTTTAACCAGTTTTGAGCTTCAATATAATTTGTAGGAGCTAAACGAATCGCTTCTTTCCAATAATCAGCTGCTTTATCAAAAAGTAGACTTGAAATTTCAGCTTGACCTTTTTCAATAGCTTGTTCGCCACGATAATGATAAATAACTGCAATATTATTTAATGCACTAGGAAGAGACGGATTTCTTTCTAAAGCTTGATAATAATATTCTAATGCGCGAGCATGTTCACCATTACTTGTATGAATCAAACCAATATTATATAATATATAACTACGGTCATAAGCATCCACTTCTAAGCGCATTGCTTCATAATAATTTTGAAGCGCTTCTGCATATTCGCCTTCTGACTGTGCTGACATTCCATCTCTATAGTAAGCAAAAGCTCTTTTTTCTCTTTGTGAAGTAGGTAAAACTTTTAATAAAATATCTGCGACTACGGTAAAGGTCTTATCAATAAAATTATCGTTACGTTGAGATCTTGGCATAAAGTGTTTTTTTTTTTGAACCACTATTAAAATAATTAATTTTGATCATATTTAGAAATTAGTCGTAAAAGACCAAAAATTTGGGGTAAAGTCAGTTTAAAAAATATTTGAAAAATTGTAAAAAGTCGGTTTAAAAAACAGAGGAAAAAAAAGATTGTGGGAAAAGAAAAAAAGTGTTTTCCCGCAAGCAAAGCTTGCGGGAAACTAGGGAAAAATAAAATTTTTTAAAATTATCCGTCAAGGATAGTTTTAAAAAACAACAAAAAAAACATAGAAGGTGAAAAAGCGAAGAAGGAAAAAAAAGCTAAGAAAGGGAAAAAAGTTCGACTCTCTGTCGTTTAAATTGTTCTTTTAGGAACAATTTAAACGACAGAGAAACAAACTTTTTTCCCTTTTTCCCTCGGAAGCGAAGCTTCTGAGGGAACCTTTCACCCATGTTTCAGAGAGTTTTACAAGAGCCATAGCTCTTGTAAAACTCTCTGAAACATGGGCATTTCCCCGGAAGCGGAGCTTCCGGGGAACAAGGAAAAAGCGTAGCTTTTTACGTTGCGAAACTAGGAAAGGCAGGGGCTTTAGCCCCTTGGGAAAAAAAGTTCGCTGAAGCGAAGTTTTTTCCTTTCCCCCATTAGTTTCGCAACACCCCATTTTTTTATTCACTTTAGCTTTTGCCTTTCCCCCTAATTTTGACTTTTATTAATTTTTTAAATGGAAAAAATTGAACATTAACTTTTATTCATTTTTTAAACTGACTTCTCTTCATTTATAAATCTATACATCTTAATTTTCAGTAATACCTGCATTTAAAATCTAGAAAAAATCTAGGTTCCCCCGGAAGCTTTGCTTCCGAGGGAAATGCCCTTATTTTTTCTTTCTCCTAGCAAAAAAAAGACTTTTTGCTAGGAGAAAGAAAAAATAAGGGTAAAGGTTTCCCCGGAAGCAAAGCTTCCGGGGAAATGCCCATGTTTCAGAGAGTTTTACAAGAGCTATGGCTCTTGTAAAACTCTCTGAAACATAGGTGAAAGGAAAAAAAAGCTCAGCTTTTTTTTCCTTCGAAGCTTTTTTCCCCTTCTTTAAGAAAAATTTTAACATAGGTACTAAAAAGAATCAAATAAAAAAATCTGGACATAAATGACTAAGAAAAGTTTTTTTTGTGGTTTAAATTGTCCTAAAAAGACAATTTAAACCACAAAAAATCGAAAAGGACAATTAAAAACCCATTCCGGGGTTGAGAAAAGAAAAGATAGCTAAAACGTGAAGAAAAAATAACTAAAAAAGGGGAAAAAGTTTAGTGAGAAAATTAAAAAATAAATAAATAAATTTATTTTTTAATTTCGCTAGCTGAAAAAGTTTGTTTCTCTGTCGTTTAAATTGTTCCTAAAAGAACAATTTAAACGACAGAGAGTCGAACTTTTTCCCTTATTTTCCCCCGGAACTTTTTTTTCACTATTAAAGTGAAAAAAAAAAGGAACCTTTCTCGTTTTTTTTCTAGTCATTTTTAAAATTCTAAAAGGATAAATTTTATTTTACTCTGTTTTTTAAAATAAAATTATGAAAAAGTACACGGCCAGGAGTTGTTTGTATAACGCTATTCATTACATCTCCTCTCTTATCTATCGAACGTGAATAACTTGTAAAAATTTGTGAAATTTGTCCTTTTCTATTTATTTGTAATTCCAATAATTTTTCATTATTAACATTTGTTTGAAATTTATGATTCCATCTTAACCAAATGATTGAATGAAGACTAATTTTTTGAGATTCGTAAGCTCTAAGAACTTCTTCGATCGTACCAAAAATATAGTTATATTGATGAAGAAAAAGTCGTTTTTCATAGAATTTAGGATTTTTTGCTGTCAAATAATAAGAACCTAAAACCATATCTTGACTTGGTACCAAAATTACTTCGCCCGTTGCTGCAGATAAAAGATGATTTCGCGCTAACATAATTTTCCAAGCCTCAACTTTTGCTTCTACAGTAATCGGAACATGAACTGCCATTTGATCACCATCAAAATCAGCATTAAAAGCGGGACAAACTAATGGATGTAATAAGATTGCTTTTCCTTCTACTAATCGAGGTTGAAAAGCTTGAAATCCAAACCTATGTAATGTTGGCGCACGATTTAATAAAACTGGATTTTCACGCAGAACCATATTTAAAAACTCCCAAGTCCTATTAGAATCATTTTGTAATATTTTTTTTGCTCCCAAAATTGTCGATGCTTTACCGCTTTGAAAAATTTTTTGAATTAAAAAAGGCATAAATAACTCTATAGCCATTTCTTTTGGTAGACCACATTCATGTAAACGAAGACGAGGCCCTACTACAATAACAGATCGTCCCGAATAATCAACACGTTTTCCTAATAAATTTTGACGAAAACGACCTTTTTTTCCTTTAAGAAGCTCCGTTAAAGACTTTAATGGTAAGCCACGATTATCTGTTTCGGCGTTTCCTTTTCCTTTTCCATTGTCAATTAAATTATCAACGGCTTCTTGTAATAAACGGTAAGCAAATTTCATTTGTGGTGAATTAGTACTTGTTGAATCTTTTAAAAATCTTTTTAAACGTTCATTTCGATAAAGAACTTTTTGATATAGTCGATTCAAATCAGAAGAAGCTACTTGATTTCCAATTTGTAAAATTGGACGTAAATCGGGTGGTAATACTGGCAATAAAGATAATACCATCCATTCAGGACGTGATTCTTTTAGAAAAGATCGTAAATTAGTTATTTTTAGAGAATTATTAAAATAATTAAATGATATCTTTTTGTCTTTTTTACCTAACAACTGGGGAAAAGAAAAAAGCTCTGGCTTTTTTCTTTCATTCTTTAAAACGGAGAAATTTTTATTTTTCTCTAAATTCTCAATTTGAGAAAAAGATAATTTTTTCTTTAAAGATAGACGAAGAAAATCTTCTGTAAATTTATAACTACCACTTCGAATATATTTTAATCTACGACACATATAATTTCGTTTTAAACGTAATTTTCGAGCTTCTAAAAAATCTGTACAAGATCGTAATAATATATTTACTTTTTTTAACTGATTTTCTAGTTGCATTAGTATTTTAATAGATTCATTTGGATTGAATTCTGCTAATAATTTTTGGATTAAGCCGCCGCCAAGAACTGGCGGCGGATCTCGAAAGATATTAAATTTAATTAATCGGTTTTCATATTTTGGACTAAATATATCGTCAGGTCTAGAAGGTTGATTTATATAATTTAAAAACGTTTTTAATTCATCTTCTAAAGACCAAAAATAACGATTAGAAAGTACATAAATATTATTATAAAGACTATTTAAAAGGCTAGAATCTTCTTTTTTCTCTTTTTTTATAAATATTTTTGGTAATAAATATGTATTATACTTTCTTCTTATTAGTTTCTGAAAAACAGAGGTATAGGAATTTTGCACTAAACTAATCTTGTTACTTTTATAGTATAAATGTTTTTTTAATAATATATTACGACTAAAAATATTAAACTTAGTATACTTGCAGGTTTTAAAAGAAATTTTTTTAGTTATAATGGGAGAAAGTCGAGAACTAAAAAAAGGACGGAGCTTAAGCTCTTTTCCTTTTTCTATCTCACTTTTTCTAGAATTAATGAACAAATTTATAGAATTATTTTTTAAACTAAAAGAAAAATAATTCCATAAATTTCTATAAAATTTTTTTTGAAACTGTAAAAATAATAATTTATTTAAATAAAAAGAATTGTTACAAACAAATAAATTATGAAAAAAAGAAACTTTGTCGTCTCTTGAAATAACTAAACTTAAACGTTCGACTTTTTTTTCCACAGAAGAAATGGATGGGGAAAGAAAAGAAGCTGTAACTTCTTTTTTTCCAAAATGGGAAAAAAGAGAGAGCTGAATCTCTCTCTCTTCCTCGACTTTTTCCCCTTTTAAAAAAGCACGATTGTTATCCAAACAATCCTGTTTTAAAAAGATTAAATCCCCTAGTGACCTATTGATAAAAAAATATTTTTTTTGATAAAAAGTTTGAAAAGCAGAAGCTAAAGAAAAATTTAATAAAAAATTATTATTTTTTAGTTTTCTATCTTTAGCTCCCAACGTTTCAACATTTTTTGATAAAGAATAGAATAGGTTTTTAGAAGAAAAAATACTATAATAGCCTTTTTTCAAAATTTTAGAGATAAAATCCCAAGAATAAAAGTCAGGATGAGAAAAACCAAGCAGCTCGATAGGAAAAGAGAGAGAGCTAAAGCTCTCTTTCTTCTTTTTTTTAGCTTTAAAAAAAAAGTGGCACTTTTTTCTCTTTTCACAAATTTCGTTTTTGAAAAACTTTCCTATAAATGAACAAAGTTTTGATTGGAATAAAGCTTTTAAAATACTATTATTTAATTTATAGAGTAAAAACTGAACTTTCTCAGCAGAAGTATATTGTAAAAAATACAAGCTATCTAAATCTTTGTTTAAAAATTCAAAATTGAGAAAAAGCTCACCTTTTTCAACTATAAAAAAATCGGATTTTTTTTTCCAAGCTTTTAACTTTAACCCATTTTTTGGTATTTTTTCAAAAAAACTAATAATAGACTTATAAAAAAAACTATCTTTTTTTATTCCTATTTCTTTAATATGGAAAGACGAAATAGAAAAAAGCTCTCGACTTTTTCCCATCTGTTTTGATAATTTAAATTTATGTTTTTCTTCTTTCAATTTTTGAAATATTTTAATAAAATTATTAAAACATAAATCTCGTTGATAAATAAATTTTTTAAATTTAAAACTTTTTATAAACGATGATTTTTTAGCTATTTTAACAATGGGAAAAAGTCGAGGGCTAAATGGGAAGAGGAAAAAAGCTTGCGCTTTTTCCCTTCCTCCTTTTTTCTTTGATTCTGATTTTGTCTTCATTTTTTGTTCGGAAATTTTAATAAAAAATTGAAAAATTAAAAAAATTTTTTCAACCAATAAAAAATTAAAATAATTTAACAACTCAGTGGTCACTTTAGAATTATAAAAATTTGAACTCCCGGAATTTGAATTAAAAGAAAAATCGTTTAAATTTAAATTGGAAAAAGTCGGTGGATTAAGCCCCCTCTCTTCTTCAATTTTTGACTTTTCTCCAAAGGTGGAAAGAGGAAAGGAAAAAAGCTGAAGCTTTTTTCCTTCTTTAGCTCCTGAATTTTCACGATTGCCACATATTTTATAAATTTGATCAACATTCATACTATTTTTGTTTTCCAAAAATGAGCATAATGTAAAAGAAACTGATAAAGAATCTATAATATTTTGTTTTCTCACATAGTTGGTATTAAATAATAATTGTTCGTTATACCAAAAAGAAGCTTTTTCATAAAAAGTTAACACTTTTTTTTTTATGAGAAAAAGTCTGGATCTAAAGCTCCCACCTTTCATCGATTTTAAATTTTCATTTTTTAACGTGTTTAAAAGTGGGTTGCTTAAGCACCCTGAGAAAAAAAAGTTAGCTAAAGCTAACTTTTTTTCTTTCATAGAAGTTATAGAATAAAAAGCAAAAGAAGTAGAACTTTTTTTGTTGTTTTTTTCCTCATTTTTCAATTTTGTTTTAAAATGATCAAAAGTCGGATGTGTAACCACTCGACTTTCGTAGATAGAATTATATTTTTTTTGTAAAAAATCACAATTCTTATTAATGATACTTTGTGAAAAAATCAATTTTTTAAATAAACGCCAAGATTCAATAACTGCTTTTAATTTTCGGATCAAAACCAATAATAGATTTTTCTTTTTAGTAAAAAAAAATAACTTATTTGAAAGTCCGGTTTGGGAAAAGAGCTCTTTTTCCAAACCGACTTTTGAACATTTTGGAGAATTTTGCAAAGAATTAGAAAAAATATATAAATAATTTTTAAAAAAATGCATAATAACATATAAAAAAAATGGAAAACTGACTATAGTCAAAGATTGAGTAAAAGAAAAAGAAGGTTCCCCCGGAATGGGGAAAGAAAAAAAACTAAAGTTTTTTTTCTTCTTTGCTTCCGGTGGAAAATGCCCCATATTTTCTCTTTCTCCTAGGGAAAAAGAAGACTTTTTCCTAGGAGAAAGAGAAAATATGGGTAAAAGGGGGAAAAAGCAAAGCTTTTTTCCCCTTCTTAAGCTTTTTTCCTTTTTCCATACCGAAAACTGAAAAAAAAGATTTTTATCTATCTTTTTTTTTCTAAATTTAGCTGAAGAAAAAAAAAGTTTATTTGTTTTTAGTTTATAAACAAAAAAAAGAAGCTGAAGAACAGAGATATCTTTAGATATCTCTTTTTTACCTTGGAAAAAAATTTTATTTTTTTCCAAGTTCTCGGAATGAAAAACGGAAAAAAGCTCTCTCTTTTTTTCTTCTTTTAATTGATTTTCATTTTTCATTATTTGTCTTTTAGCTAGCTTATAAGCGAAATTCCAAAAATCTTTCCAAGTTTGATCAGCTTTTTCTTTTTTGTACTCTCCTTTGTCTAATCTATTATTTTTTTTATGTTTATACAAAAAAGAACAAAAAAGGTAAAGATTTTTAGCGTTTTTTTCATTTTTTAAATTGTAAGAAAAGCTAAATAAACGTTTTGAACGTTCTTCTCTTTCTATTCGTGTTTTAAACAGAAAAAGAGAATTTGAAGAGAGAGAGCTCAATCTCTCTCTTTTCCTCGCCTTTAATAACTTTTTTTTTCCATTTAGCTCCCGACTTTTATTCATTTGGCTTGGAAAAAAAACTATTTGAAAAGCAAAAGCTTTAGCTTCTGATTTGTTACCATTTTTCAAAAGTTCCAATGGGAACAAATCAGAAGCTTTGGAAAAAAGAATAGGAAAAGAGAGCGAGCTGAAGAAGGAGGAAAAAAGCTGTGCTTTTTTCCTCCTTTTTACCATTTGTCTCTCCTCGGAAGCAAAGCTTCGAGAAGAGACAAATGGATATTTTTCCCTCTCAGAAACAAAGCTTCCGAGAGGGAACATAGCTTCTCTTTTTTCCCATTCTGACTTTAAGTTTTTTTTTAGGAAAAAACGACTACATAAAAGAGTCGCTTTATTCAAGCTTAGACTTTGTGCTAACGCTCTATCAGAAAAAAAAGTTAAACTTTTTTTTTTTAAAAGAAAAGGCAAAATGGGGAAAGGAAAAAAGCTGGATGGGAAAAAAGGAGGAGCTAAAGACGTAAAAAATGGTAAAAAGTCAGGGGCTAAAGCCCCTGACTTTCTTAAGTTTTTTTCCTTTTGCCATCCACTTTTTCTTCTTTCCTGCCAAGACTCTAAACTTTTAGTTATCGATTGAAAAATTTTTTTTTGCTCTGTTCGATAATAAGATTTTTTTTTTACAAAAGAAGATAGAATAAGACTATTCGTATTTTGTACCTTTGGAAAAAATTTCAAATTATTTGTACCTGACTTCCATATAGAATCAATTGTTAATGTATACGTACAATAAGTAATATAATCTAAAGTTTTTCTTTTCATATCTAACATTACTGCAATAAAACTAGGACTCTCTTTTACATACCATAAATGCGTTACTGGAGAAACTAATCGAATGTAACCTAATTGATATCGACGCTTTAAAGACCAAGTATATTCAACATTACATTTTAAACAAAATTGTCTTGTCGAATGATTGATTGATAAACTTTTGTCTTTTTGGATTCCACAAGCACATTGAAAATCTTTTACAGGTCCAAAAATACGTTCACAAAATAAACCTCCTTTTAAAGGTTTTAATGTATTATGGTGTAAAGTATTTGCATTATAAACAATACCTAAAATTTTACCATCCGGTAATCGTGTTTCAGCCCAGCCTCGCACTGTATCTGGAGAGGCTAAACGAAGAGTAATTAATTTGACTTCTTTAAATTTATCAGGATCTCTAAAAGTATCTGGCATACTATTATTTTTCTCTTTTAGAGGAGAATTTTGGGTAAAAGTCAAAATGGGAAAAAATCGAGAAGGAAAAAAGAAAGAATGGGAAAAACAAAAAAGCTCAAGAAGGGGCAAAAAGCTTTGAAGGAAAAAAAAGCTTGGCTTTTTTTTCCTTTGACCCTTGTTTAAGAGAGTTTTACAAGAGCTATGGCTCTTGTAAAACGCTCTTAAAACAAGGGCATTTCCCCGGAAGCAAAGCTTCTGGGGAAACCTTTTACCCATATTTTCTCTTTCTCCTAGGAAAAAGTCTTCTTTTTTCCTAGGAGAAAGAGAAAATATGGGGCATTTTCCACCGGAAGCAAAGCTTCCGGGGGAACCTTTTAATGGAAAAAAAAGATTTTTTTTGTAATTTTGTAAACCAGAACTAGAAAAAGAGCCACATACAAAAGAAGTCGTTTTTAAAGACTGGAATTTTTCAAAAAAGATAGGTAGCTTTTTAAAAACTGGTTTTCTAAAATTTAGAACACCATTTACATTTAATATAAATGACTTATCTTTTTGATATTTTGAACTCTTATAAATTAAAAACATAGGAGAATTAAAAAATTAAAAAAAAATGGAATAAATAAAATTTTTTAAAAATCAATTTAGACTAAAAATCTATACTATATATATAGTATAGTACATGAAAGTCAAATCATTTGGACTTTCAGATTCCCTTTTTTCCACGTTATAAAATTTTAATTAAAATAAATAAATCTAGTCGGCGAACGACGGGGTTTGAACCCGCGAATGGTGGAATCACAACCCACTGCCTTACCACTTGGCTACGCCCGCCTTGATAAAAGTCATTAACAAAAAATGAGATTTTAAAAAAATTAGCCATTTAGGTTAATTTTTTGCCACTTTTGCCTTTAATATTTTTTATTCAAACTGAATAATTTTGAAAATTTTTTTTTTATTTGTTCAAAATTATTTTAAACAAAACTAAAAAATTTTGAACAAATAAAAATGACTTTAATAATTTTAACCTAAATAATTTTTTTTGTCTAATTTTAATGTTTTTGAATGCACATAATAACCATTAAAAAAATTTGAATAAAAGTCAATTTAAGTTTTCAAAACTCTGCACCCTGTAGGAGTTGAACCTACCTAAAATCGATTATGAGTCGATTGCCTAAACCGCTCGGCCAAGAGTACACCAAAAAAGTTAAAAACTATTGAATCTAATTATTTTTTTATACTATTTTTTGAAATAATAGCATAAAAATCTATGGACTGCAAATTCAAAATCTTTAAAAAAAAAGTAAGCTTTAGCTTACTTTTTTTTACCCTTGGAAAAAATTTTCGAGAGAAAATAAAAAAATAAATAAATTTATTTTTTTATTTTCTCACTAAAACTTTTTTAGCTTCTCTTTTTGGGCTTAAGCCCAAAAAGAGAAGGAAAAAATTTTCGAGAAGAAAAAAAGTAAGCTTTAGCTTACTTTTTTTTTACCCTTGGAAAAAATTTTCGAGAGAAAATAAAAAAATAAATAAATTTATTTTTTTATTTTCTCACTAAAACTTTTTTTCCTTCTCTTTTTGGGCTTAAGCCCAAAAAGAGAAGGAAAAAATTTTCGAGAAGAAAAAAAGTTTAAAAAAGCTAGCTTTTTTAAACTTTTTTTCTTCACTAAAATTTTTTCACTAGGGTAAAAAAAAAAGTAAGCTTTAGCTTACTTTTTTTTTACCCTTGGAAAAAATTTTCTATTCTTTCCTTTTCCTATAAGCCTTTTATGTAGTTTTTAAAAATTGTCCTGTATGGACGATTTTTAAAAACTACATAAAAGGCTTTCATATTTTTTTAGATATTGATTGGGTTACCTGGGATTCGAACCCAGAGCTTGCCGGTTAAAAGCCGATTACTCTACCATTGAGTTAGTAACCCTTTCAGGAAAAAATCTTTTATTATTTTACTGCGTTATTTTGATTTTAGCAACATTACCTAATTCATTCTTCTGTCTAAAAAAATATGTTTTTTTTCTGATTGGAACATTTTTTTTAATATTTTTCAGAGATTAAAAATAAATAAAGAAACCAAACATTTACTTTTTTTAAAAAAAGTCTTAAACTAAAAAACACTAAATTTGTTTTATATAAACTAATTTAGTTCTTATTAAAGAATAATATATAGTTTTTCATTTACCCCCAGGGGAATTCGAATCCCCGTTTCCTCCGTGAAAGGGAGATGTCCTAGGCCTCTAGACGATGGGGGCCATAATATTTTATTAAATATATTGAATAAAAATCTTAAAAAAAAAAATAAAATCTTTTTTTTTAAGATTTTATTTTCTTTAGTTTAATTTTAAACTATTACGTCTTTATTGTCAATAGTAAAAATTTAGCGAACATTATAAACATAATTACTATATACATATATATAGTAATTATGTTTATAATTTGTTCTATATGACATTGTTGCCTTTAAAAATGAAAAAGTTTAGCTTATTCTAGACCCTTAAAAAATTTACTAGAAAGAAAAAAACTCTACTTTTGAATAATTTCGATGAAAGGTTTATTTTAAATAAAATTAAAGACTTTTATAATATTTTGCTCATAGTAAAATTTGGTGCAAATTTTATTAAAAATTTCGGAACGTTACTTATGGTTTGATTTTTATACTTTTTAATATTTAAACTATTGTTGAATTCAACATAAAAAACTTTTGCAGTTTTAATACAGTTAAAAGATGTTGTTATATCTCAAAAATTAGAAACAATTCTTTCTGTTTAATTTTAAAACTATCTTGAAAATGACCTAAATTCCCTCTGCAGAAAAAAATTTTGTTTAAATAGAGTAAACTATATTCTGTCTTATTTTTTTGTCTATGAGCTTTAAAATATGGGTTATGAGGAAACATGTTTTACAACGTAAAAAACTACGAAAAAAGTAATTTTTTTAAGGTAGAAAAATGGGTAATGCTCAAAAAAGAAAATATGGACATTTTCCCCAGAAGCGAAGAAGAAAAAAATAAAATTAAAACTTAGGTTTTTAAAACAGATCGTCTAAACTTACTTTAATTAAATATGTAAAAAGTTTAACTTTTTTGAAAAATTTTAATATGCTTCATTATAGAAAAATGAAGCAATTCTTCTAAAACCTTATTCTAATTCTAATCTAATTTAAAAAAAAAGTTACACTTTTTTTAAAATTTTAAACACAAATACAAAAATTTTAAATAAAAAATTCTATTAGTTCTCTTAGTATAGATTTTAAATATTTTGGATATAAAAAATAATAATTTGTCTGCTATTTTCCCGGCATCAAGATCGAAAGTACACACAGTCTCCCATGCACCTTTTCGTTCTCAGTAATAGTTTCACTGTCAAGTTCGGGATGGATTGACGTGGGACCTATTAAACTTGGACACCGAGAATCAACGAAGCTAAGCTTCGGTAAAAATTTTTTAAAGTTGATTTATTAATTGAAAAACAACAAAGAGTCAAAATCTATCGGTCGTTAGTACATCTCAGCTAAAACCATCACGGGCCTTACACCTGATGCCTATCAAACAAGTAATCTACTTGTGACCTCAGAGAGCACTCATCTTGAGGTGGGCTTCCTACTTAGATGCTGTCAGCAGTTATCCACTCCGCACGTAGCTACCCAGCGTTTCCTGTTGGAACAAGAACTGGTATACCATTGGTGCGTCCCCCGTAGATCCTCTCGTACTATAGGGAGCTCCTCTCAATGCTCTAGCGCTCATACCGGATATGGACCGAACTGTCTCACGACGTTCTGAACCCAGCTCATGTTCCTTTTTAATGGGCGAACAGCCCAACCCTTGGGACGTACTACCGCCCCAGGATAAGAAAAGCCGACATCGCAAATGTTACATAGTTTTACTAAAAACTACAATTTATAATAGAAAGCAGGAATTACATAATCCTTAATCAGATCTCGAAGAATTGGAGCAGACGCAGTTTTAACACGAATTCTTTTAGATTTTCCGTCATAGTTTGTGTTTGCTTCAATACCATATTTTTCTAATAAAATATCACAAAGCATTTGTGATTCTTGCTTTGTAAAACCTTGTGTATTAAAAAGATATGTTCGATTTGTTTGATCTTCATAAGATCCATCATCCATAAACCAATACGCTATGGCTCTTGGTGTAAGAAATTTACCAATATTTTTTGGAACAATCTTAACTTTGCTTATAACAATGTTTGAATTTTTAGGATCAAACTCTTGTTTATAAAATAAGTTGTAATAAAAAATTAACGAGTTGTGTTGATAAGTTCGAAACCATAGTGAATAGCGAGGTTTTTCAGTCCCCAGTTCAGCATTTTTTTTATTAACCAATCTTTCTACTGGCCAAGTGCCCACAAGTGGCTTAAAGATTTCGAATAAATGATTAATATAATCTGCGTGATTTTTACCATATTTTGGGTCACTTTGACCTTGCTCGAACTTTACAGAATATTTAGGTTTCCGATTTTCTAAGGAAAAACTTGCATCTCCTAATAACGTGCCTATTAAAACATCTCTTTGAATGTCAGTTAATTGGATTGTTTTTAAGTATTCTTTAAGCTTATTTCCTCTTAAACCTCGACCAGGATTTGTTTGTTTTGTCATTTTTTTCCTTCTTTTTTTTTGATAAATTATTTTTATTATTCATTATGCTGACTTATTAAAGTCACTTACAGTTGCCTGTAAGAGCAGACTATATCTTTATCCGTTTTTGTTTTTTGTACAAAACTTGGATATTCAGCGTGTAGTCGTTGAGGGGTCATTAAAAGAAATAAATCTTTATATACACTTCCCTGCTGATTGTCCGCAATCTATATGTGTCAATTTTAGATACACGATTGTGTGTGCTAATTAATTTATATTATATATAAATTAATTAGTCTAAAACCATATAATCTCTGCAGTCCTCGTAGGACACGGATATTCCAGCATATAGCTAAATTCATTTTTTACATTACTATAAAAAAGCCCCGATGTTTGAGGTGCCAAACCTTCCCGTCGATGTGAACTCTTGGGGAAGATCAGCCTGTTATCCCTAGAGTAACTTTTATCCGTTGAGCGACGGCCCTTCCACACGGAACCGTCGGATCACTAAGGCCGGCTTTCGCCTCTGTTCGACTTGTAAGTCTTTCAGTTAAGCCCCCTTATGCCTTTGCACTCAATGCCTGATTTCCGTCCAGGTTGAGGGGACCATTGCGCTTCTCCGTTACCTTTTAGGAGAAATTCGCCCCAAATAAACTGCCCATCTGAAACTGTCAAGCGTCCTGATTCAAGGAACGCCATTAGGATTCTAGCTCTTCCAGAGTGGTCTCTCACTGATGGCTCCGATTTCCCCGAAAAGAAATCCTCAATGCCTCCCACCTAGGCTGCGCAAGAAAAGCCCGAACCCTATTCCAAACTACAGTCAAGCTTCATAGGGTCTTTCTGTCCTGGTAAGAGTAGTCCGCATCTTCACGGACAAGTCTATTTCACCGAGCCTCTCTTTGAGACAGCACCCAAATCGTTACGCTTTTCGTGCAGGTCGAAACTTACTCGACAAAGAATTTCGCTACCTTAGGCAAGGTATTTATTACACATTCATATAATATCGGACTATATCTTCAATCTTAAATACTAAAATATTTAAAATCGGATAACCAGTAGTCTCTGAAGAAACTATTTTTATTTGTTCGCAACAAAATCTCGTACATAATTTTGCGCGTCTTCAAGAGTTTCAAAACTTTGATTTTTTTGGCCTTTTTGTATTCTCATGGCATCCCATAAAGGAAGACATTCGTAAAGTAAGCCATTTAATGTAGACGGAAATTTATACAGATGTTGAAATTATTAGAACAAATAATATAATCTCTTGCTGATTGCTCTTTTTATGGAGGTTCCAGCAAAAAGTTATCTTTAAAGACGGCCCTAAAGTTGACCGTCATAGTTACGGCCGCCGTTCACTGGGGCTTCAGTCGCCAGCTTTTCCCACTTAAGAGATAACCAACTTCTATGACCTTCCAGCACTGGGCAAGCGTCAGCCCCTATATTTCGTCTTACGACTTAGCAGAGACCTGTGTTTTTGGTAAACAGTCGCTTGGGTCTTGGCACTGCGACCCTCTTTGCTCCAAAAAAACAAAGAGGGCACCCCTTCTTCCGAAGTTACGGGGCCAGTTTGCCGAGTTCCTTAAAGAGAGTTCTCTCGCGCCCTTAGGTATTCTCTACCCACCTACCTGTGTCGGTTTGAGGTACAAGTTATTTAAACTAAAATCGAACGAGCTTTTCTTGGAAGTATGACATCACTAGCGTCCAATCAAATCCGAAAATTTAATCAGACGGGATCACGTTTCAGCTCAAGAATTGTTTTTATTCAATCTCTCAACGCCTTAAGCGCTTCCATTGCAATCCATAGACAAACCTAGTTTAGCCTCCTCCGTCCCTCGGGATCTATGCTGTTTAAATAAGTTCAGGAATATTAACCTGATTTCCATCGACTACGCCCTTCGGCCTTGCCTTAGGTCTTGACTAACCCTTCATGGACGAGCCTAGTGAAGGAATCCTTAGGTTTTCAGGGCATTGGATTCTCACCAATGTTTTCGTTACTCAAGCCGACATTCTCACTTCCGCTTCGTCCACCCCCACTTACGTGAAAGTTTCACCCGAAAGCGGAACGCTCTCCTACCGATACGAGTTTTCTCGATCCCACAGCTTCGGCAGGACGCTTAGTCCCGGCCATTCTCGGCGCAAGAACGCTGTTACCAGTGAGCTGTTACGCACTCTTTTAAAGTTAGCTGCTTCTACAATTGTGTTGCTAATTTGTTTTATGAAAATAAGTTCTAACTTTCTCTAAATCTCCTTCTAAACTTCCTTTTTTTTTATAATTCGTATGTGGATTTAAACTCCATTTGATATGAATAATTCTTTCTAATAAACTTAAATCACTCCTAAAATTTGGAAGAGTATAAATTTCTAAGGCTTCTAGAAAAAGATCATATTGGTTTTGTCTTACTTGTGGTAAATCTTTCCAATCCCATTCACCAAGCAACTTTACCCACTTAAGACAAGCTCTTAAACTAGAAATTTGTAGTCTAGAATAAGTTGTATAATCAGCAATTCCGGATTCTTTCCCTTTTTTTGATTTTGGAAAAGCTATATTATGAGATTCTAATTTGGTTTTTATGGCTTTCAAAAGAGGTAAATTTTCTTGGCAATCAGTTACACTCCATGAAAAATTGACTCTAAAAGACTGACATTCCTCTCCGAATGTACTTTGTATCCAAAAAGATCCATCTCCAATATGATAGCCTAACAAATAATCTTTAGAAATCTGAATATTAGATTGACGACTTTCGTAGCTTTGCTTAATTGGTTCATACAGTTGTTGACCAATAGAAATACTTTGATCAATTTGATCTTGTGTAGCATTAATTAATTCATAGTAGTCTTCAATTGGTTTTAATTTAGGATTTTTATTATTCTTAGTAGCACCAAACATACGATATCTTAAATACAATAACGCTAAACCAGCAACTTTTTCATCTTGCAAGCCTAAATTAGGTAGCAATTTGTTTACTACATTTTCTGCAGTATTTAAAGAAGATTCAGATACCTGAAAGAGGATTTTAGCAATACAATAATCTAAATATTTAGTTGGAGCATTAGGAGGATTTGTTTCCCAAAGTTTACGTAACAGTTGACCAGCTTCATTTGAAAATGCTAGGCTAATACTGTTTCCAATTGATTCGGTACCAGAATCATTAATAATTTCACGTTCACTAATTTTACTCGTTGAATTCAGAGAATTCAGAACGGCTGCTAATACTTCTTTTTCTCTTTGAGAAAAAATAATATTAACATGAAAACTTATTGGCTTTCGTTTACCCGAGTATACTTTAGCTTGAAAAGAACCGTCAGCATCAAAGAAACCTTGAACAACACTTTTATTAGATAATGCAGAATTTTTTGTTTTCATAATTTTTGTTTTTTTTTGATTGTTTATTATTTTTAGGAGTCTAAATTAGAGAGACTATTACTTATTCCAGAAATGTCAATTAGTGAAAATTTTTAAAAATTTTCTATAAAGGTTTTTTATCCTTTGTTTCTGTGAATTATGTATTTTTCACAGTTCAGACTATGTCATCAATGGTTAATTAACCATTGTTGGGTGCTCGTGGAGAAATGAGTATTGTTAAAATACTCATTTTTCTAGTCGTTGAACGTTCTTAACAAATGAATTAATCACTTAGTAAGCTACGCTGCAAGTCGGTATGAGTATCATACTATTAGAGCCTATATGATTCTAATAGTTTAGCAGCAATACTTCAAACGTCCTTGACAATTAACCCAATTCTAGTTTATATTTTTTTTATAAACCAGCCCTTATTTAAGCGAACTTCCTGGTTGTTTTCGCATTCCCACATCCTTTACCACTTAGCGTCCATTTAGGGGCCTTAGCTGGTGATCTGGGCTGTTTCCCTCTTGACTATGGCGCTTATCCGTCATAGTCTCACTGGTTGACGGAAAGCTATACCTTGTATTCTGAGTTCGTCACGACTTGGTACCGCTCTCGCAGCCCGCACCGAAACGGTAGCTTTACCCCAAGGCAGCCCGTCGTCACCGCTTCGCCTCAACAAATTTCGGAGAGATCCAGCTAGCTCGGAATTCGATTGGAATTTCTCCGCTAGACACAGCTCATCGGCCGATTTTTCAACATCGGTCCGTTCGACAATATTCTAAGAATTTATTCTTAGTTCAGACTATACCTTCAACTACAAATAACCTTAGCTCTCAATTTTTAATATTTAACTACAAAAAACATAATTTACAATTTATACTTATTCTTATATTCTTCTATTATTTCAATAAGTGTTGAATTTCTATAACTACCACGGTGAATATTATATATTTCTTTGTTTCTATTAAAATAAATATAAAAACATCCTTCAGCCTCTGTAAAACCTAAAAGCCATTGCTCTGTTACTGTAAAACCGTCTAATTTATCAAATTCATCCAAAGTACTAGTAAATTTTGTCATAAATGTTTGTTCTTGTATATGTATATTAATTAAAAAATGTGCAAAACATAGTCATTTTTGGGCTTGTAGTGCTGGCGTATCAGCTTAGTATTATAACTTAAGCTCTCTCCTTTCGGATCAGTCGTTACGGGGTTATAATAAGCAAACAAATAAGTTTAAATAACTTACTTGAACAAAGTCCCACTACTTATTAAACTTCCCTCGGTATTACCTTAAAAATACGGTATATAATCATACGCGTCTTAATGTAGGTTTCACCGATATGAGCCAGATTTTTTTTATTGCGCGTCACCGCGCAAGGAGGCCGATAAATGAGTTGACCTCCACAAAGTTTTACCCATGCTTCATTCTGGCCATGCCTAGATCATCCCGGTTCGGGTCCATAAGAAGTGACCGGCTCCAAAATACTAGATCTTGGAGTGACGCCCTATTCAGACTCGCTTTCGCTCTGGCTCCGGATGAATTTCCTTAACCAAGCCACTTCCTATAAGTCGCCGGCTCATTCTTCAACAGGCACGCGGTCAGAATCTATTTCCTCCCACTGCTTGTCAGCGGACGGTTTCATGTTCTATTTCACTCCCCTCCGGGGGTTCTTTTCTCCTTTCCCTCGCGGTACTATTTCGCTATCGGTCACTCAGGAGTATTTAGCCTTACGAGGTGGTCCTCGCTGATTCACACGGGATTTCACGTGCCCCATGCTACTCGGGATAAGACAGGTATTATTAGATTTTAACTACGGGACTTTCACCATCTATGGTGCAGGATTCAGCTGCTTCGTTAAAAAACTAGTTTTAAAGTTAGTTTTGAGTTTAAGTTTTAAGTTAAACTATTTGTCTTCCCACGACCCTGATTCCCAAAAATTGAAAATCAGTTTAGGCTGATTCCGTTTCGCTCGCCGCTACTCAGGAAATCGCGTTTGCTTTCTTTTCCTCCGGTTACTAAGATGTTTCAATTCACCGGGTTGCCTCTTCCTTTTTATGAATTCATAAAGGAGTTCATAGGGGTTGCCCCATTCGGGAATCTTCGGATCAAAATTCGTTTCCAATTCCCCGAAGCGTATCGCCGGTTAATGCGCCCTTCATCGTCTCTGAGTGCCTAGGTTTCCGCCGTCCGCCTTCCTTTATTTGACTTTTAAAGGGTGTTATTTATTAAATTACAAAATACCTTTTATCAACCCACAATTAATTTTAATATTGTATCCAAAAATAACAAAAATATTGG